TTATTCAACGTTAATTAATTGAAGCGAAGCGAGTACCCCGGTCATAAATGACCGGGGTACGTCGGGAAAGGATGTAATCCTTTCTGCTTTGAAATCGTGAGAATAAATTTGATAAATCAAGATCGCAATTTTAATTTTCATGGTGCACTTGTTAATTCCTTTTAGTGACGCGGTTTGAAAAATTCGACGTATCCCCTCCCTTCGGGAGGGGATACGTCGAATTTTTCAAACCGCGTCACTAAAAGGAATTAACAAGTGCACCATGAAACGAGATTGGATTACCCATTGAAATTGAGGGAAAAACAAAAAAGGGGGGGCGGGATTTATATAGCCACGAGGGGTTCATTTTACCTGTCTGTCTTCGACCGACAGAGAGAAGACTCGCCCCAAAGAAAAAAACGGAAGAAACAGAGAAAAGGGGGCGCATTTAATAAATGACGGCATTTTTTATCCCTAATTTAAAATAGTAGATCTATCTAAGTTTCATACCTCTACGCTCGAGCGTAGAGGCCGTCTAAAAAAGAAAAAAATAAGCTGTCGCTGCTGCGCAGGCGGAAAGGATTACATCCTTTCCCGACGTTCCCCGGTCATTTATGACCGGGGTCCTCGCTCCGTGGGGAGAAATTAAATTTATCCGGAATAGAATAGGAAAAAATAAAAGATGAATTCACCGTGAATTCATTCACTCCCATGGAACAAAAATTTTTTTTTATGCGGCCGCGGAGAAATTATTTAACGTTGAATTCACCTTTTATTTTTTTTCCGTCGAAAAAGAAAAAAGTGCAACTAATCGACATTTTAATTTATTGTCATATTCGATATAAATAAAATCAGATTTATGTAGATTAGTTGCACTTTTTTCGTTTATTAGCGGCTAATCTGTGTACAAGTCCCGACGAAAAATAAAAATTCTTTATTAAATAATATGTCTAAAAAAAATACATCTACTGAAACTGGAATAGTAACTCCAGTAAGTTCATTATTAAAACCATTAAATTCCGAGTATGGGAAGGTGGTGCCGAATTGGGGGTCTGCCCCGCTAATGGCAATATTTATCGTTCTTTTTGCAGTGTTTTTAATTATTCTTATTGAAATATGGAATCAATCAATTGTCCTATACTAGGGCTCCGCCAGGGTTCATTTTAGGATTTTCCTTCTCCCCCTCCCGAATTTTGGGAGAGGGATGAGAAAAAAACGATAATAAAACCGTAAAGCTCGCCCCAAAAAAAAAAACTCGCAAAAAAAAGGCCCAAAATTGGGTTGTTTCTGGCCATATATTTCATTTGCATCTATTCGATGAAAGAAGAATAGATGCTTTATGGCCAGAAACAACCCAATTTTGGGCCTTTTTTTATATTGCGCTTCTAGGAAAGCAAATTAATGCAAGCATTGATTCGTTGTCCCTCTATTTTAATTAATTTATTAGGGGGGCGCAATATAGCAAAAAAAAAAAAAGAATCGAACCGACTGGGCATAAATCCGATTCTCCTTCGTCAAATTTTCCCTCCGAATTTTAAAGGTAAATTAACGTTAACGTTAATTTACCTTTAAAATTCGGAGGGAAAATTTGACGAAGGAGAATCGGATTTATGCCCAGTCGGTTCGATTCTTTTTTTTTGGCTAGAGGGGAACGATCTTTTTTTCCCACCCCACCCTCTTCCGGAGGGTGGGGTGGGGAGGAGAAAGTATTTAAATATATACCGCGTTTTTTCTAGGCGGGGATAATAGTCCGTAATTCGGGGTAGATAAATGGGAATTATCTACCCCGAATTACGGACTATTATCCCCGCCTAGAAAAAACGCGGTAAAAAAAAAGATGGTTGGTGCACTCTCAATGGGTATTTTTCCTCCGGCGGGGTTTTTTTACGTTTCTGAAAAAAAAAATTCGCCCGGGCGAGCTTTTCGCTCCGAAGTTTTTCCCCCAATTTCAATGGGCGGCGATCTTCAAATTGCTTCACAATTTGAAGATCATTCGTTCCGAATAGCCCATTGAAATTGGTTTTTTTTTTTGGAAATAGATGATTTGGCCTATATTCTCGTATGATACAAACCCGTTTTAATGGGTTTGGATCGCCGGCCAAATCATCTATTTCCAAAAAAAAAAATTCTTCAACCCGTGAGGGCGATGAAAAAAAAAAAAAAAATGAAGGGAATGATGGCCATAAATCAAATTCTCCTTTGTCGAATTTGAAAATGCGCTTAAATGGCCATCATTCCCTTCATTTTTTTTTTTTTTTTCCTTTGATCCGTTTTTCTTTAGCCATTTTTTTTTTCCTTCGGAAAAAAACCTCTGAAAGAAAAACAGGGGAAAAACAAAAAGGAAAAAAACCAAAGGGCTTCGCCTCCCCAAAAAAACAGTATATAAATATATTACGGCGAGTTCCTTTTTATATGCGGCCGCGGGGGAAAAATTTCCCTCCCGAAGGGTTTATATAGCCATCGGGGGCGAGCCCCAAAATCCCAAAATGAACCCTAGCGGAGCCCTAAATTAAATAATTTTATGCGGCCGCGGACAACTCTAAAAGGGTTCGTAGCTTATTTGGATAAAGCACTTGACTTCGGATCAAGATATAGGGGGTTCAAGTCCTCTCGAACTCATTTTAGTTCAGGGCTTCGCCGTTTTTTCTCGTGCGATTTTTTTTGCGCAGGTTTTTTAGAAAAAAAAACAAGGGAAAAAGTAAAAAAAAAAGCGCAAGCACGTTATAAAAAAAGAATCGAACCGACTGAGGGAGGGGGGGGATAAAAAATATAGTGGTATTCCCATTATTAAGGAGGGGGGGTCCATCTTTTAAAAGATGGACCCCCCCTCCTTAATAATGGGAATACCACTATATTTTTTATCCCCCCCTCCCTCAGTCGGTTCGATTCTTTTTTTATTTTTCAAGCAAGCAGCGCGAGCGAATGTTTTTCCTTCGGAGGTTTTTTCCTTCGGACAAAACAAAGGGCTTCGCCTTGTATATAAATATATTACGGCGAGCTCTCGGGCGAATTTTCCCATGTTTTTCCTTCGGAGGTTTTTTTGGTTATTGTTTTTATTATTGTTTTTTTCTCATCCCTCTCCCTTTTTTGTTTTTCCCCCAATTTCAATGGGCTATTCGGAACGAATGATCTTCAAATTGTGAAGCAATTTGAAGATCATTCGTTCCGAATAGCCCATTGAAATTGGGGGAAAAACAAAAAAGGAAAGAAACCAAAAAACTTCCTGAAAAAAAAAATTCGCCATGGGGGCGAGCCCCAAAGAAAAAAACAAGTAAAAGCGAGCGAATTAATTTTTTGGGATTTGATTTTTTTAAACTTGACAAGTTTTTGTTTTTATATTATTTAATACATAAATTAGGGCTTTACCGGAAGATAATATAAATTTTTGGGCGCTTGGTGTAGGTGGTTAGTCACACTTGACTGAAAATCAAGGGGTTCTAGTTCGATTCTAGAAGTGCCCATTTTAAAAAACTTTTAAAGTTCTTACAAAAAGTCATAAAGTGCGAAGCCGTGACAGCTTTATTATTAAATAATATCAGGAATACGCGTCTAGTTTTTTCCGTTAGTTAATTTGGACGACCATTTTCGACCATTTTAATAAGTTTGTTTTGCCTGTTAAATCAACAGAAATAAAATTAGGCGCAAGTTTTAACATACAAAAACTACGTCAATAATAAGTAATGATTCAATAGTTCTTTTTATTCCTGCGATTTTTTTTCCTTTAATGCCGCAAAAAAAAGGCCCCTTTTTCTCCGGTTTTTTCTTTGGGGCAAGTCTTCTCCCTGTCGGTCGAAGACAGACAGGTAAAATGAACTTTTCGTGGCTATATAAATCTCGCCCTCCCTTTTTTTTTTTTTTTCATCGTTTTTTTTTCCCGCTTCGGCGGTAAATAGATGATTTGGCCAGCGATTCAAACCCATTAAAACGGGTTTGTATCATATGAGAATATAGGCCAAATCATCTATTTACCGCCGAAGCGGGAAAAAAAAACGTTTTCCCCCCCCATGGGCGTCGATTTTCGAATTGCTTCTCAATTCGAATATCATTCGGAACGAATAGCTCATTGAAATTGGGGGGAAAACAAAACAGAAAAAAAAAAAATACGCTCGCGCTGCTTGCTTGAAGGGAATGATGGCCATTTAAACCCATTTTCAGGGGGTTTCCCTGTCGGCGAGCTCCATCCCAGGGGGCGAGCCCCAAATTCGACAAAGGAGAATTTGATTTATGGCCATCATTCCCCCGCGATTTTTTTTCCTGAATTTCAATGGGCGTCGATCTTCGAATTGCTTCTCAATTCGAATATCATTCGGAACTCAGGCCCATTGAAATTCAGGAAAAAAAGAAATAGCGGTGGAACGAGTACCCCGGTCATAAATGACCGGGGTACGTCGGGAAAGGATGTAATCCTTTCCGCTTCAAGCAAGCAGCGCGAGCGTTTTTTTTTTTGGGGCTCGCCCCATGGTTTTGCCCTGGAGCTCGCCGACTTTTTTTATATGCGGCCGCGGAGGAATTTCATCATATTTTAAGGACAACGTCCTGTCGGCGAGCTCCAGGACGTAGTCATGGGGCGAGCCCCAAATTCTTGAAGAATTTTTTTTTTGGAAATAGATGATTTGGCCGGCGATCCAAACCCATTAAAACGGGTTTGTATCATACGAGAATATACGCCAAATTATCTATTTCCAGGGCTTCGGCGGGACGGAAAAAAAACCATTTTCAATGGGCTTATTCGTTCCGAATGATATTCTCCAAAAAAAAAAAACAGAATAAGATCGACGCCCATTGAAATTGGGGTAAAAACCGTTCCCCTCTTTGGGAGGGGAAAAATTTTTTTAGGGAGCTTGCCGACAATTTTAAAATTTGAATTAATTGTCCAGTCGCTGCATAAAAAATTTAAATTTTCTTCCGGGAAGAAAAATAAAATAAAAATATTTAATATGACAATTTCTAGAATACCTTTTATAGAGCCGAAATTACTATCACAGATTGAAAATCTTAACCGTCAAGGGAAAAAAAAAGTATTAAAAACATGGTCTCGTTCGTCAACCATTGTTCCTATTATGATTGGCCATACAATCGCTATTTATAATGGAAAAGAACATTTACCTATATTAATAACAGAACAAATGGTTGGATGCAAATTGGGAGAATTTGCACTAACCCGGACTTTTAGATCGCACATAAAAAAAAATAAAAAGCTTCGCGGTTAAAGTTAGACTTTTTTTTATTGATTTTGCGGACTATCGAAATCAATAGAAAGGTGTTTTCTACTCTAAAATTAAAGGGTCAAGTCATTTAAGGAATTGGAGTTTAATTATTAACCGTTTTTAGCTAATTTAACAGTTAATTTATTTAAAAACGGTTAATAATTAAACTCCAATAATCTGTATTGGCTTAAATTTAGTAGAATTTATATTTCTGAAAAATTTTGTTTTTTTAGTTATATTTAGAACTGGATTTAGAATAAGCTATTTGTATCTTTTTAAATTAATTGGGGCTCGCCCCTTGGCTTTGTCATGGAGCGCAGCCGACATTAATGTTTGAGAGGGGAGAGAAAGGAGGGGAGCTCGCCGACATTTTTCGCCCCGGCGAGGCTCCCGTTTCAGATTGGGCGGCGACAAAATGCTTCACAATTTTTCCTCATCCGTTATTGGACACTATCTGAAACGTGTTTTTATTTATTGTTTTTTTTCATCCCCTCCCTTTTTTGTTTTTGGGGCTCGCCCCCGATGGTTTTGCCCGGGAGCTCGCCGACAGGGCAATAATAAAATTTATATAGCCTTTCCCCCATTTCCCCCCAATTTCCATGGGCGTCGATTTTCGAATTGCTTCTCAATTCGAATATCATTCGGAACGAATAGCCCATTGAAATTGGGGGGAAAACAAAACAGAAAAAAAAAAAAATGAAGCGGAAAGGATTACATCCTTTCTCGACGTACCCCGGTCATTTATGACCGGGGTACTCGTTCCACCGCTTCGCGGGGGAATGATGGCCATAAAAATAAACCATAAAGCTTTTCTTTCTCTATCCAATGGTGTAAAAGCTTTTACACCGCAAGAAAAAAGATGATTTTCAGGGATGTGTATTTATTTAAAGAAACTATGCTTTAAGTGGGTACTTCTTTTTTTTTGGGGCTCGCCCCATGGATTTGCCCTGGAGCTCGCCGACTTTTTTTTAAAAATTACTAAACTTCTAAACTCTTGCGTTTACAGAGAAAGAGAAAGAAAAAAGGAAAACACGCTTCCCTAATTTCCCAAAATTAGGGAAGCGTGTTTTCTTTTTTTCTTGTTTATTAGTTTTTAATGTTTTTCCTTTTTTGTTTTTCCCCTGTTTTTATTTATTGTTTTTTCCGAAGGAAAAAACCTCTGAAAGAAAAACAGGGGAAAAACTTCAGAAAAACAGGGAAAAAACGATAGTAGGCTGGTCCGCCATTGCGGACATTAAATATTTTAAACGATTATCCTCATAGGGTTCCCTTTTTTTTCAGGGAAAACCTTGCATTTTTCTTTATTTTGGGGCGAGTCTTCTCCTTGTCGGTCGAAGACAGACAGGTAAAATGAACCCCCTGGTTTTGCCATGGAGCTCGCCGACAAAGCAAAGCCCTTAAGCTTTTATTCAGGGCGAATTTGGAACAACACGTTTCTGATAGTGGCCAATAACAGATGAGCTTCGAATTGTGAAGCAATTTGAAGGTCGCTGCTCAATCTGAAACGTGTTATTCTATTCGCCCCAAAAAAAAAACAAGAGAAATGTTGAAAGGAAGATCTAAAAGATAAAAAATTAAAAATTCTTTTTTATGACTAATAATAAAAATTTCTTTTTTGTCAGTCCTGATTTGCTTAGATTTGCATCAACGGCTCCAGTTGTAGCAACTATTTGGTTTGTTATTACAGCAGGTATATTAATTGAATTTAACCGGTTTTATCCTGATTTATTAACTTTCAATCAATTAATTAAATAGAAATAGGGTAACGTTTTTATGCCCTATTTTTTTATCTCCCCCTTCTCCCCCTCCAGAGAGGGGAACGGTTTTTTCCTGAATTTCAATGGGCGTAGATATTCGAATTGCTTCTCAATTCGAATATCATTCGAAACGAACAGCCCATTGAAATTCAGGAAAAAATGAAACCGAGGGGGGGCGAAGGCGTAATATAAAAAAAATCTCCCCTTTGCGTAGCTTTTTATCTCTCCCTTCTACCCCTCCGGAGGGAGGAGAAGGGGGAGATAAAAAGCTACGCAAAGGGGAGATTTTTTTGTGGCATTTATATTTTTAGATGTTTTGGGGCGAGCTTTCCGCTCCGAAGGAAAACAAAGGGCTTCGCCGGGGGGTCCCAAAAAAAACAGTATATAAATATATTACGGCGAGCTCCCGGGCGAATTTTTTTAAATTTTGAATTGAATTGGGGCTTGCCCCATGGCTTTGTCCTGGAGCTCGCCATAATATATTTATATACTGAGTAAAGCCTTTAATTTTGAAATTCAATTCTAATTGACCTCTAAATGGATTTAATTTTGGGGCTCGCCCCATGGCTTTTCCCTGGAGCTCGCCGACTTTTTTTCCCGTTTTAAATCGTTTTTTCTCATCCCTCTCCCGAAGTTTTTCCCCCAATTTCAATGGGCGGCGACCTTCAAATTGCTTCACAATTTGAAGATCATTCGGAACGAATAGCCCATTGAAATTGAGGGAAAAACAAAAAAGGGAGGGGGAGAAGTAAAAACATTTAAAATTGTATATATAATATATATGGCTTTTCCCTGGAGCTCGCCGACAGGGAAAAGCCCTTACCTTTATTTTAGCCTTAAATTCTACCTATAAGTAAAAATTGATGGTATCGCTCGCCATCTCTCTATTTTGGGAGATGAATTTTATTGAATTTCCGAGCGAAAACGTTATAATTAAAAAAATTATTTTTAAAATGGCCAAAAAAAGTATGGTTGAACGTGAAAAAAAACGTTTATATTTAGTAAGAAAATACAGTGCACGAAGAAAAAATTTAAAACAGAAAATAAAAACTTCTGAAAATTACGAGACAAAATATTTATTATTTTGTAAACTTATGAAATTACCAAAAAATAGTTCTTCTATCCGATTGCATAATCGTTGTAAAATAACAGGTCGACCTCGAGGATATTATCGAGATTTTGGTTTATCTAGAATGACATTAAGAGAATTATTTCATGAAGGTTTATTACCTGGGGTAACAAAAGCTAGTTGGTAATTAAAAAAGGAAAAGACATTCGATTTATCGAATGTCAAATCGAAAAGTTTTTTATACTTTTCCCAATGAACCCCGGTTATAAATGACCGGAGTTCTCGTTTTTCCCACGATTCAATAGTCCAGTCCCCTTTCGGTGTCTTTTTTTTAAAAGACTCGTAATTAGTTTTTTAAAGCACGCCCTGTGGACCACATAAATATTAAATAAATCTCGTTTCATGGTGCCCTAGTTAAAAAAAAATTCCTTTTATTGACGCGGTTTGTAAATTTCGACGTATCCCCTCCCGAAGGGAGGGGATACGTCGAATTTACAAACCGCGTCAATAAAAGGAATTTTTTTTTTAACTAGGGCACCATGAAACGAGAATGGATTATCTATTAAAATTGAGGGAAAAACAAAACGGAAGAGGGGAGGGTTCGATTATTTTTTTTTCTGGTGGGACGTAAGCGTATTTCAATGCACATTAAAAAAAACATTTGTGTTTTTTAACTTTCTGTCTTCGACTGACAGGGAGAAGACGAAATAATATTATTATCAAGAAAGGATGAGGGCCTCGCAATTTGAAAAATTGCGAGGCCCTCATCCTTTCCGCTTTTAATTTTTTTTTTTGGGGCGAGTCTTCTCTCTGTCGGTCGAAGATAGACAAGTAAAATGAACCCCTTGGCTTTGCCATAATAAAAAAAATTAGGAGCTCGCCGACGGGCAAATTTTTTTTCCCTCACTTTTCTAATTTTTTTTTTGGGGCTCGCCCCATGGTTTTGCCCTGGAGCTCGCCGACTTTTTTTATATGCGGACGCGGAGGAATTTCATCATATTTTAAGGACAACGTCCTGTCGGCGAGCTCCAGGACGTAGTCATGGGGCGAGCCCCAAATTCTCGAAAAAAAAACCAATTTCAATGGGCTATTCGTTCCGAATGATATTCGAATTGAGAAGCAATTCGAAGATCGACGCCCATTGAAAATGGGGGGAAAAACTGAGCCCAATAAAAAAAATTTCGCCCTGGGCTCGCCCCTTGGCTTTGCTAAGGAGCTTACCGACGGGTAAAGCCCTAATTAGTCGTAGAACGAATATAAATAAAATATAAATTTATGATGTCACATTTAATTTTAAATTTTGAACAAAATTATCAATTTTTAATGTTTTTCCTTCAGAAAAACGGGGAAAAGCAAGCAGAGGGAGCGTATTCTTTTTTCTTTAATGGTTTAAATTCTATGTTAATGATTGGAGAAATAAAAATTGGGGAACATTTTTACTGGAATCTATTTAATACAAATAATATTTTTTTATTAATACATGGACAAGTTGTAATTACTGCAACTTTAGTTTTTTTAATTATTATTACATTTAGTTTTGCAGCTAATCGTCAATTAAAACCTACACCAGAAGGTCTTCAGAATAGTAGTGAATATTTAACAGAATTTATTCGTGATTTAACAAAAACTCAGATTGGAACGGAATCCAATTATTTAAATTGGGTTCCTTTTACTGGAACATTGTTTTTATTTATTTGGATATCTAACTGGACAAGTCTTATTCCTTTTCGTTTGATATCTTTACCAGAAGGAGAATTAACTCCACCAACTGTTGACATAAATGTAACTACAGCTTTAGCACTTTTAACTTCGATTGCTTATTTCTATGCTGGTATCAGTAAAAAAGGCCTTTTAAATATGTTAAAAGCTAGACTTAATCCGCTCACGTTCCTTGAAGATTTTACCAAACCATTATCTTTATCATTTCGATTATTCGGAAATATTTTAGCTGATGATTTAGCAGTAAGTGTATTAGTTTTATTAGTTCCGCTATTTATACCAGTTCCACTAATGTTATTAGGTTTATTTACAAGTAGTATTCAAGCTTTAGTTTTCTCTACATTAGCGGCAGCTTATATTGGAGAAAGTCTTGAGGATCATCATTAAAAAGAAAAAAACAAAGGGCTTCGCCGGGAGGTCCCCAAAAAAACAGTATATAAATATATTACGGCGAGCTCCCGCCATAGGGGGCGAGCTCCAAAATCCCAAAATGAACCCCCGATCGCGGGAGCTCGCCGTAATATATTTATATACAAGGGGGCGCATATATTTATATGGCGGCAATTTTCTTTACTCCGCTTACGCTCTTAAAAAGCCTAAGGTTTATTAGTGATCTACCCGAGGAAATAATGGCATTTATGAAATTTAATTGGCGGGAGCTGGATTTGAACCAACGACCTCAAGATTATGAGCCTTACGAGTTAACCAAACTACTCCATCCCGCGATATTGTGTCGTATATTTTGAGGAAAATTGAATCTCTTATTTTATTTGTGGCTCGCCCCTTGGTTATATAAATATATTATTGCCTTAGAGCGAAGCCGTAATATATTTCTATACAGGGCGGAAACCTAAATTAAAATGCCGCGAAGGAAATGAACGCTCTTTTATTTTTTAGGAGCTCGCCGACGGGCAAAGCCCTATTTATTAATTTAGAACCGCTTGCGCCTCCTAAAAAAGTTATGCGGCCGCGGACGAAAATTTATTGAATATATTGTAAAAAATTAAGAAAGTCAATTTTTCGCCCCGGTGGGGTTTTTTTCCCGAAAAAAACAAAAATTCGCCCGGGCTCGCGCTGGCGTAGCCCTAAAAACATCGGCGAGCTACATGGCAAGCTCAGGGGGCGAGCCCCAATTTTTCTTTTTAATACAACATAAACTCTTGGAAGCTCCCTAATTCTAGATTATTGTCTCTCAAATTTTAGCACTATTTTGCGGAAACAACCCAATTTCTTCTAAGAGTGAAACGTTGGGTTCTTATCGTCCTTACCCTCTTTAGCCCAAACCCTTGATATAACTGGTATAAATAAAACGGGTTATATCAAGGGTTTGGGCTAAAGAGGGTAAGGACGATAAGAACCCAACGTTTCACTCTTAGAAGAAATTGGGTTGTTTCCGCAAAATAGTGCTAAAATTTGAGAGATAATAATTTATGCAAAATTTAATCAGTTATGTTCAATTTTAAAAAAATTTTAGGGCTTCGCCCGTCGGCGAGCTCCTTTTCCCTCCCGAAGGATTTATATAGCCAAGGGGCGAGCCCAAAAAAAAAAAAAAATTCGTCCGCGGCCGCATAAAAAAATGTCGGCGAGCTCCCGTTCGGAGGCAGGGGGCGAGCCCCAATAAAAAATTTAGCGAAACATATTGAAATAATCTTGCCCAGCTTTTGCTAAAAGCTCTTTTATTTCAGGTGTAAAATCATTAGAAGATTCCACAATTTTATAATATTCAGTACGTCCTAAATATTCTACAAAACCACTAAGAAATTCATTAATTTTTTCTACTGGAAGCTTGTCACAAATGTCTGTAGATGTAACAATATAAATTCTAGCAACTTGCTCAGAAACTGAAAGTGGCGAAGCTTGTTTTTGTTTTAACGATTCACGAACTCTTGCTCCTTTTTCTAAAATTGAACGAGTTTCTGGATCCAGGTCACTTGCGAATTGAGTAAAAGCTTTTAATTCTTCATATTGTGCTAGTTGAAGTTTTAAAGAACCAGATACTCTTTTCATAATTTTCGTTTGAGCCGCTCCTCCTACTCGCGATACACTAATACCAATATTTATTGCTGGTCGAAGTCCCGCATTAAATAGATCCGAGGAGAAAAACAGCTGCGATTTAGTTAATAATTTTAATATTAAACGGACTATGTCTTCATAAAAAGCATTTTTATGGAACCTATTTAGTCTCTGAACCTAATAAATTTGTTTAGGTTGCAAATCACCTTTAAAAGGTTCTTTGCAATTTTTTTACTACGCAAAAAAATATAGGGCTCCGGCCCGTCGGCGAGCTCCCGTCCGGAGCCAGGGGGCGAGCCCAATTATTAGATTTTTTGGGGCTCACTTGGAAAACCATCTGTTATAGAAATCACGTTTGTTGGTATATATGCAGATACATCTCCTTCTTGAGTTTCAACAATAGGAAGAGCGGTCATACTTCCATCTCCAAGATCAGAATTTAATTTTGCTGCTCTTTCTAATAAACGAGAATGTAAGTAAAAGACATCCCCTGGATAAGCTTCCCGTCCTGGTGGTCTACGTAACAATAAAGACATTTCACGATAAGCTTGTGCTTGTTTTGATAAATCGTCGTAAATCACTAGCGTCGATTTCCCTTTATACATAAAGTATTCGGCTAACGAGGCTCCAGTATAAGGAGCTAAAAATCTTAAAGTAGCCGCGGAGTCGGCAGTAGCACTAACAATAATACTATATTTTAATGCGTCCCGCTCTTGAAGTGTTTTTACAACTTGAGCAACAGATGAAGATTTTTGACCAATTGCTACATAAATACAAATAACATCTTTACCTTGCTGATTTAAAATAGTATCTACGGCTATTGCTGTTTTTCCAGTTTGTCTATCACCAACAATTAATTCACGTTGCCCTCGTCCAATTGGGATCATTGAATCAATTGCAGTTATTCCTGTTTGTAAAGGCTCACAAACCGAACGACGACTAATAATTCCAGGAGCTGGGGACTCAATCATACGAGTTTCTTTGGTTTTAATTTCTCCCTTTCCATCGATAGGTGTAGCTAGGGAATTTATTACTCGTCCTAAATAATCATCTCCTACAGGTATTTGAGCTACATTTCCCGTAGCGCGTACTAACGTACCTTCTTGAATATTACGGCCTTCACCCATTAAAACCACTCCTACATTATTTGCTTCTAGATTAAGAGCTAAACCAATTGTCTTATCCGCAAATTCTAATAATTCACCAGCCATTACTTGCTCTAATCCATAAACACGAGCGATACCATCTCCAACGCTCATTACAACTCCAACGTTAGAGTATTTGACCTTTTGGTCGTAAAGTTCTAATTGTTGTGCAATAATGCTGGAAATTTCGTCAGGCTTTATTTTTACCATAAATTTTTTGTTTTTTTATTATTTATCTATTAACTTTCGTTCTGTTACGAAAAGATATATTTTCCTCCTCTCTCCCCCTCCCCCCCTCCGGTTTTTGGGGTTCACTTTAGGTTTTGGGGCGAATAAAATGAACCCCGATGTCGAAATTTTTTTTTTCCCGTTTCTGATTTTTTGTTTTTCCCCTGTTTTTCTTTCAGAGGTTTTTTCCTTCGGAAAAAACAATAAATAAAAACGGATCAAAAAAAAAAAAAAAAAAAAAAGAAGGGAATGATGGCCATTTAAACCCATTTTCAAATTCGACAAAGGAGAATTTGATTTATGGCCATCATTCCCTTCTTTTTTTTTTTTTTTTTTCATCGCCCTCACGGGTTGAAGAATTTTTTTTGTAAATAGATGATTTGGCCAGCGATTCAAACCCATTAAAACGGGTTTGTATCATATGAGAATATAGGCCAAATCATCTATTTACAAAAAAAACCAATTTCAATGGGCTATATTCGTTCCGAATGATATTCTCCCTCTCCCCCCATTATAAGATCGACGCCCATTGAAATTGGTTTTTTTTTGTAGGGCTTCGCCCGTCGGCGAGCTCCGGGCGAAGCCAAGGGGCGAGCCCCAAAATAGATGATTTGGCGTATATTCTCGTATGATACAAACCCGTTTTAATGGGTTTGGATCGCCGGCCAAATCATCTATTTACAGGGCTTCGCCGGGACCGAAAAAAAACCAATTTCAATGGGCTATTCGGAACTTTCCCTCTCGGTTTTCATGGCCATAAAGCTACGCGGGGGGCATCCATTCTTCTTTCATCGAATAGATGCAAATGAAATATATGGCCATGAAAACCGGGGGGGAAAGAAAAAAACGAATGATATTCGAATTGAGAAGCAATTCGAAAATCGACGCCCATGGAAATTGGGGGGAAAACTGGGGGGAAAAACGTTTTTTTTTCCCGCTTCGGCGGTAAATAGATGATTTGGCCGATACTCTCGTATGATCCAAACTTGTTTTAATGGGTTTGGATCGCCGGCCAAATCATCTATTTACCGCCGAAGCGGGAAAAAAAACGATGAAAAAAAAAAAAAAAAGAAGGGAAAAGGATTACATCCTTTCCCGACGTACCCCGGCCGACCGGGGTACTCGCTCCGCCGCTTCGCGGGGGAATGATGGCCATAAATCAAATTCTCCTTCGTCAAATTTGGGGCTCGCCCCCTGGGATGGAGCTCGCCGACAGGGAAAACCCCTGAAAATGAGTTTAAATGGCCATCATTCCCTTCTTTTTTTTTTTTTCTGGGCCTAATAACAGATAACCGTTCATTTTACCTGTCTGTCTTCGACCGACAAGGAGAAGACTCGCCCCAAAAACAATTTTAAACAAGGAACGAAACGAGTAAACAACAAGAAAATAAAAATCGAATTCGATTCTCTCTAGAGATTATTCAATTTATTTTATTTTCATTCTTAAAATTTTTCAAATTAATTAAATAAGTAAAGGTTTGAAAAAGATCTGCTCGCGCTGCGAGGACCCCGATAATTTATTATCGGGGTCCGTCAAAATTTTTTTTTTTTCTTTAAAAATACCGGCAAAATCAATCACTTTTTTTTAAATGTTTTTCCTTTTTTGTTTTTCCCCTGTTTTTCTTTCAGAGGTTTTTTTCCTTCGGAAAAAAAAAATGGCTAAAGAAAAACGGATCAAAGAAAAAAAAAAAAAAGCCGCTTCGCGGGGGAATGATGGCCATTTAAACTCATTTTCAAATTTGACGAAGGAGAATTTGATTTATGGCCATCATTCCCTTCTTTTTTTTTTTTTTTTCATCGTTTTTTTTTCCCGCTTCGGCGGTAAATAGATGATTTGGCCAGCGATTCAAACCCATTAAAACGGGTTTGTATCATATGAGAATATAGGCCAAATCATCTATTTACCGCCGAAGCGGGAAAAAAAAACGTTTTCCCCCCAATTTCCATGGGCGTCGATTTTCGAATTGCTTCTCAATTCGAATATCATTCGGAACGAATAGCCCATTGAAATTGGGGGGAAAACAAAGGAGAATTTGATTTATGGCCATCATTCCCTTCAAGCAAGCAGCGCGAGCGTATTTTTTTTTTTTTTTCATCGCCCTCACGGGTTGAAGAATTTTTTTTATTGGAAATAGGTGATTTGGCCGGCGATTCAAACCCATTAAAACGGGTTTGTATCATACGAGAATATCAGCCAAATCACCTATTTCCAATAAAAAAAACCAATTTCAATGGGCTATTCGGGACGAATGATCTTCAAATTGTGAAGCAATTTGAAGATCGCCGCCCATTGAAATTGGGGGAAAAACTTCAGAAAAACGGGGAAAAGGGAAAATATAGGGCAAATTTTTGTTTTTTTCGAGAGGGCTCCGCAGGGGCAAGCCCAATACAAATTAAAAAACACGTTTTTTATTGAGCCCAATAACGGATGAGCTTCGAATTATGAAGTAATTTGAAGCTCACTCCCCAATTTGAAACGGGAAAAAAACCTAAATAAAAAGCTTCGCAGGGGGATTAATGCGCCCCTTCACCAAAAAAATAAATATCGGAATATGTATGAAATATCCAGTCAGTTCGATTAAGAAAGAAGCGAAATTATAATGCGCCCCTTTTTTCGTTTTCCAGTAGCGGGTTCAAATCCCGTCGCTCTCGTAACTAAAACTGAACAACGTTCAGTTTTTATACTCAGGTTTTTGGGGCTCGCCCCATGGCTAATTTTTTTTTTTTCGGGAAAAAGCAGATCGTATTTTACGTTTTTTGATTTGGAGAAAGTGGGATTTGAACCCACATAACTGGCGTGCAAAACCAGGATTTTGCCGTTGAAATTATTCCCCCAGTTAAAAAATAAACTTGCTCACGCTCTTAAAAATTAAAAGCGAGTGTATTATAAAATAATAAAAATTTTCTTTCAGGCGGAGTTTTGTAAAATTATAAAAATTGTATTTTATTTATTATAATAGCTTATTCTATTATATTTTGTCAAGGGCATTGCTCTGTCGGCGAGCTCCATGGCAATGCCCAGAGAAGCGAGCCCCAATTTTTAGCCCCGGCGGGGTTTTTTCGGGAAAAACAAAAATTCGCCCGGGCGAGCTTTCCGGTTTTATTATCTCCCCCCCCGCGGGAGCAAAAAAACCTCCGAAGGAAATCCCCAAAATGAACCCTGGCGGAGTCTTTTTCCTGTTTCAGATTGGGCGGCGAGCTTCAAATTGCTTCACAATTCAAAGCTCGCCGCCCAATCTGAAACGGGAAAAAAACAAAAAATCGCCCTGGGGCTCGCCCCCTGGCTCCGGACGGGAGCTCGCCGACTTTTTCGCCCCGGCGGAGCCCTATTAAAAATAAAAAAATAAGACGGAATAATTTGAGGCTATATATTTATATTATTGCCATGGTGCGAAGCCGACATTTTAATTGGGGCTCGCCCCTTGAGCTTTGCCATGAAGCTCGCCGACATTTTTTAAAATTGTATATATAATATATAAGGCATTGCCATGGAGCTCGCCTACAAGGCAATGCCCTTGACAAAATACAATGAAATAAACTATTAAAAATAAAAAAGCATAAATCGAAACTAGCTTTAACTAAATATAAAAGTGCTCCGGGTATCGATTTTTAAGAATTTACTTTCGTCATTACTGGGAAAAATCTCAGTGGGAAAAAGGACTATCTCCGCGGCCGTATTATTTTTCGCTCTTAAAAAAGGACCGGAAAAAACGAGAACCTCGGTCATAAATGACCGGGGTCTGTCAGAAAATGCCGCTATTTATTAAATCTAAAAAATTTCACGAACGGCACATGGGATTTTCTTTTCTCCCCCATTTATAGAATCTTTTTCTCTCATTATATGCGAGTCAGGATTAAAATGAATGTAATGGACATTTACTAAATCCAAAACACAATTTTTGCATTTAATATTATATGAGCTTGTAACTCAAGTGGTAGAGTAATTCTTTAATAAGGAATAAGTTGCTAGTTCAAGCCTAGCCAGGCTCATAAAAATTTCAATGTTTTTGGGGTTCACTTTACTCGTAAAATGAACCCCAAAAACCGAAGTGAATTTTTATAAAAAAAAGTCGGCGAGCTCCCGGGCGAATTTTTTTTTTCTTTTCTGATTGGGCACTATAACGAATGATCTTCAAATTGCTTCACAATTTGAAGATCATTCGTTATAGTGCCCAATCAGAAAAGAAAAAAAAAATTCGCCATCGGGGGCGAGCCCCGAACCCCAAAAACATTAAAATTTTAAATTATAATTAATTTTCTACTTATTCGTAATTTTGGGACTCGCCCCATGGCTTTGCCCTGGAGCTCGCCGACTTTTTTTATGCGGCCGCGGACGAATTTTTTAAATTTCTACTTATTCGTAATTTTAATTTAAAATTAAAAAAATTTTTAAATATCTACTTATTCGTAATTTTAATTTAAAATTTAAAAAAATTTTAAATATCTACTTATTCGTAATTTAAATTTAAAATTTAAAAAAATTTTAAATATCTACTTATTCGTAATTTAAATTTAAAATTTTAAATATCTACTTATTCGTAATTTTAATTTAAAATTAAAAAAAATTTTAAATATCTACTTATTCGTAATTTAAAATTTAAAAAAATTTTAAATATCTACTTATTCGTAATTTAAAATTAAAAAAATTTTAAATATCTACTTATTTGTAATTTTAATTTAAAAAATTTTAAATATCTACTTATTCGTAATTAAAAATTTAAAAATTTTTAAATTTTTACTTATTCGTAATTTTAATTTAAAATTTAAAAAAATTTTAAATATCTACTTATTCGTAATTTTAATTTAAAATTTAAAAATTTTTAAATTTCTACTTATTCGTAATTTTAATTTAAAATTTTAAATTTCTACTTATTCGTAATTTTGGGGCTCGCCCCATGGCTTTGCCCTGGAGCTCGCCGACAGGGCAAAGCCCTTAATTTAAAATTTTAAATTAAAATTTTAAATATCTACTTATTCGTAATTTTAATTTAAAATTTTAAATATCTACTTATTCGTAATTTTAATTTAAAATTTTAAATATCTACTTATTCGTAATTTTAATTTAAAATTTTAAATATCTACTTATTCGTAATTTTAATTTAAAATTTTAAAAAATTTTAAATATCTACTTATTCGTAATTTAAAATTTAAAATTTAAAAAATTTTAAATATCTACTTATTCGTAATTAAAATTTAAAATTTAAAAAATTTTAAATATCTACTTATTCGTAATTTTAATTTAAAATTTAAAAAATTTTAAATATCTACTTATTCGTAATTTTAATTTAAAATTTAAAAAATTTTAAATATCTACTTATTCGTAATTTAAAATTTTTTAAATTTTTAAATTACGAATAAGTAGATATTTAAAATTTTTTAAATTTTTAAATATCTACTTATTCGTAATTTAAAAATTTAAAAAATTTTAAATATCTATTTATTCGTAATTTAAAATTTAAAAATTTAAAAAATTTTAAATATCTACTTATTCGTAATTTAAAATTTAAAATTTAAAAAAATTTTAAATTTCTACTTATTCGTAATTTAAAATTTAAAAAAATTTTAAATATCTACTTATTCGTAATTTAAAAATTTAAAATTTAAAAAATTTTAAATATCTACTTATTCGTAATTAAAATTTAAAATTTAAAATATCTACTTATTCGTAATTTTAATTTAAAATTTTAAATATCTACTTATTCGTAATTAAAAATCTTAAAAAATTTTAAATATCTACTTATTCGTAATTTTAATTTAAAATTTTAAATATCTACTTATTCGTAATTTTTGGGCTCGCCCCATGGCGAATTTTTTTTCGAGGGGCTTGCCCCCCCCCCCCCCCGGCGTAGCCTAAAAAACACTTTTCTGATTGGGCCTAATAACAGATAACCGTTCATTTTACTCCCTCCCTCTCGAATTTTTTTCCATGTTTTTCCTTTGGAGGTTTTTTCTTCGGGAGGGGGAGAAGAAAAAACCTCCAAAGGAAAAACATGGGAAAAAAAAAATCCGCTATTTTGGGGCGAGCTTTCCGGTTTTATTATCGTTTTTTATTATTATTTTCTTTCTCATCCCCCTCCCTTTTTCCCTCCCAAAAGCAAAAAAACCTCCGAAGGAAGAGCTTCTCCCTGTCGGCGAGCTCCCGGGCAAATTTTTTTTTCGGGAAAAACACTTTTCTGATTGGGCGGCGACCTTCAAATTGCTTCACAATTTGAAGATCATTCGTTATAGTGCCCAGTTTTTCCCCCCAAAAAAAAAAAAAAAAATGAAGGGAAAAGGATTACATCCTTTCCCTTCATTTTTTTTTTTTTTTCTGGGGGGAAATTTTTAAAAAAAAGTCGGCGAGCTCCCGAGCAATAATAAAATTTATATAGCCATCGGGGGCGAGCCCCAAAAACAAAAAATCAGCTTCGCTGCTTCGCAAGAAAATATAAATATCCGCTCGCGCTGCTTGCTTTAATCTGTTTTTCTGAAGGAAAAACATTTTAATCTGTTTTTCTGAAGGAAAAACATTTTAATCTGTTTTTCTGAAGGAAAAACATGGAAAAAAAAACTTCGGGAAAAAAAACTTCGCCATCGGGGGCGAGCCCCGAACCCCAAAAAGACATGTTAAAGATTTGATTAGGTATAATATTTAAAGGTTGTAATAATGAATCAGTTCTAATAATTAAAGTTGTAAAAACACTTTTTGAATTTTTAATTTGTAATAAGTAATTCCCAATTTGTTTAATTATACCAGGGCTCGCCCCGGCGCAGCCTTTTTTTAATAGTAATTGCTTAATGGTTGTATTTTTTGTAAACGAATTTCTTTTATGAAAGTTTGATTTAGGCTTTAATCTGAATGCTGAAAAGATTTGAGGTAACGACCTCTTTTTCCCTTTTTTGGGGTTCATTTTACGAATGAAGTGAACCTCAAAAAAAGAAAAAGAAGTTAATTGAGAGCTACCTTGATGTAGTCTCACGTTATTAGACAAATCGGCGCACATGCGAATATTAAAAACCGCTTTTTTTCAAAGAAGCGCATGCGGCAATTTTTTAAGGCACCGGCCTGTCGGCAAGCTCTTCTCCCTTCTCTTCTCTCCCCTCCCAAACATAAATGTCGGCAAGCTCTTCTCTCCTCTTTTCTCTCCTCTCCCAAACATAAATGTCAGCGAGCTTTTTTTTTTAGAGGGGAACGGTTTTTCTTTCAGAAAAACGGAAAAGGGCAAAGCCAGGGAGCGAGGCCCAAAATTTGGATCTTCTGGAGTATAAAAGGGCTTACGGAATCCTTGAAATTCAAGGGCTTCGCCGGGGGGAAAAGAAATAAAAATATTATAAATTTTGCTTTTTTCATTTATAAAATAATAATGCTGCGTGCGCCCCTTTATTTTCCCTTCGACGGAGCTCTGAAATTTACACTTCTTTTTCAAACTTGCAATTTTTTGCAGTCCGAATTGATCTCTTTTTCATGAAAAAGAGGTCGATTCAAATCAGTATCCCGCCATTTTATTAGCGGGGTACGTCTTAAATATCAGATCTTGCCGCTTTATCGTTTTTATCACTGTTTTCTTATTTATCGTTTTTTCCTTCGGAAAAAACTTGCAAATTTTTTTATGAGAAATTATACTTTTTTCCATAGAAAAAGCGGAGAGTTTACTATAAATAGAATAGGTTATTTTATAAAAATTACCACTTTTTCGATAAATGGCATTATTCTTTTGGAATACGCCATCCAATGAAAAAGGAAATGCTAATCGGTTCCGATTAAAAAATACGCTCGCGGTGCGAGGACCCCGATCATTTACGAAGGGCTTCGCCCTGTCGGCGAACTCTAAAAACGGAGAAAGAGGTAACATTACTCTGCCAGGACGGTAGCAAACAACATGATTTTTTTTAGGTTTTTGGGGCTCGCCCCCGATGGCTATATAAATCCTTCGGGAGGGAAAAGGGAGCTCGCCGACAGGGCGAAGCCCTTCCTTCGGAGGTTTTTTTGCTTTTGGGGGGGGAGATAAAACGAAAAAGCGAGCAGTGAGAGCAGATTGTTTATAAAATGATTTAAGTATTGTTGCAATGAATTTAGGGCCAGTTCATTGAACTCACTGGTGTATATTAATAGATCAAATAAATTCTCTTTTTTGCGGCCTCGTATTTTTAAACTGGCTACTAGCTTTATTTGCACTTATAATTTTTCACTTCCCAAATAGAAAGGGCTTCGCCTGGGAGCTCGCTGTAATATTATTTATATACAGGGCTTCGCCCTTCCTATTTGGAAAGTGAATCAGAGAAGTTAATAAAAATGCCGATAAACCAATCGGTTGATAGCAGATAATAGAATTTTTGCATTTACCTGAAATAATAAACGAGTTAATTAATTTTAATATTCGTAGATTTAAAGCGTAGTTTATATAATTAAATTGATAAAGCTGTAAACTTATTCGCTTATTTTCAGTATACTCAATTTTTCTAGTTTTATTAAATACTAAACGTTTTAACCTAGTTATTCTCTCCACCGGTTGAGAACAACTTTGCGTGGAATATAATAAAGGCTCCGGCGGGGGAGGATAAAAAAAAATGGCGTTACCGTTTCCTTTTTTTGGGAAAGAGGGGTACCGACCTTCAAATTGCTTCATAATTGGAAACTCATCCGTTATTGGGCTCATTCAGAAACGTGTTGTTCCAATTCGCCAGGGGGCAAGCCCCAAATTTTTAAGGGCTCCGCCGAGGCGAAAAAAATCCGCATGCGCTGCGCGCTTTTTAAATTGTCGGCGAGCTCCCGGGCGGAGCCAGGGGGCAAGCCCCAAAACTTGAAAACCTATTTTGTAAACAGAAGAAATTCGCGAGTGAAAACCGCGAAAAGTCACCGCCCAATCAGAAACGTGTTTTTTTTTTTGTATTGGGCTTGCCCCGGCGTAGCCCTCCCGAAAAAAATTTGCCATGGCGCGAGCCGACAGAGCGGAGCCCTTAAATAAAAAAGTTCTTTTTTTATCCTGCAACTTTTTTTTTCTTCCTTCAACCATCGGGGGCGAGCCCCAAATCCCAAAATGAACCCCGGCAGAGCCTTTTTTTAAATTTTCCACGGCCCGCCCGGACTCCATGAATGGGTTTTTTGTTTCCCTTTTTCCAATCTGATTGTTTTGTTTTTTCCCCAATTTCAATAAACTATTCGAAACTTTCTCTTCTTTGTTGTTCATGGCCATAAAGCATCTATTCTTGTTTCATGGAAAACAAAACAGAAGGAGGGAAAGGGGAAGCTTATGTGTGAATTTAATGAATCTAGAAAAGACCCGGAGCGCAAACGGAAAAAACAAAAACCGAGCCGGCTCATAATTGGAACAAAGTAACAATTTTCATTTTTTTGGAATTTGGAGCTCGCCCCCTGGCAAAAATTTTTTTTTTCCAATACAAATTAAAAATCACATTTCTCATTGAGCACTATAATGGATGAACTTCGAATTGTGAAGCGATTTGAAGGTCGGTACCCATTCAGAAACGTGTTGTTCCCGAAAAAAATCTGCCCTGGAGTTCGCCGACAGAGCAAAGCCCTTACTAAACTTGCGAGCCGATTTTTTTTGTTTTGGTAATTCTGTATTTTTGGACTCGCCTTCAGGCTTTGCCCGAAAGCTCGCCGACGGGTAAACTGTTGTTGCCCCTAAAAAAAGGCTTCGTTGGGGCCAGCCCTGATAATTATTGCTTATAATTTTTAATAGATATTCTAATAAAAGACCACCAGTTCTCGGTAACATTTGTAAATGAGTTCTCGTTTTTTCAAATGATAAAACTCAATCGTTTTTGTAAAGACAACCACGCATATATTTTAAAAATAATACCCAGGCAGTATTATAGGATCCCCACGAAATAAGTTGAGAAATACAACCATAATAATTTCTAAAAGATTTATTTTGAGAACTATGATTTTCTTTTTCTTTACTCCCCTTCAGAAGTTTTTTCCCTGTTTTTCTTTCAGAGGTTTTTTTCTTATCCCTCCCCCTGGCTAAAGAAAAACGGATCAAAGGAGAAAAAAAAAAAGATTCCCTATTTGCAGTTATTCTTTTTCCCGATTTATTTTTTGAAGATTTGTGCATCGAACCCAATTTTTTTATCCCCCTTCCCCCCTTTGGAGGGAGGGAGGTACCAACACTTTGCCCGTCGACGAGCTCTTCTCCCCTCCCGAATAGGGGGGGGCGGGATTTATAATAGACAGGAGAGTTCATTTTGGGATTTTGGGGCGAGCTTTCTGGGTTTTCTGAAAGAAAATCCCAAAATTCGCCCGGGAGCTCGCCGACAGGGCGAAGCCTTTCCTTCGGAGGTTTTTTTGCTTTTGGGAGGGGAAAAAAGCTCGCCTTAAAAAAGGGTAACCTATTAGAAAACGCCTGTATATTTTTATTTTTTTTTGGGTTCGGGGCTCGCCCCCGATGGCGAATTTTTTTTATAAAAATTCACTTCGGTTTTTTCCTTGCAGAAAAAAAAATTCGCCCTGTCGGCGAAGCCCTTTCTCAATTCGACCCAGGACAGTTGCTCATCCTCGTTTCAAAAAGACAATTTTTAATTATGCTATTTAAAAGCCCCCAAAATTCAATTGAAGCTTCAAATTTAGAATTGATTATTTTTATAAAAATGTCGGCGAGCTCCCGGGCGAATTTTTTTTTCGGGGGGGCCTGCCCCCCGGCGTAGCCCAAAAACACTTTTCTGATTGGTTTTTCCATCAATTTCAATGGGCGTCGATCTTCGAATTGCTTCTCAATTCGAAGATCGACGCCCATTGAAATTGATGGAAAAACCGGAGGAGGGGAAGAGAGATTTTTACAAATTTTATAAGTAATTGAAATATGTTTCATTTTGTCGCTAACTGGTAAGTACTCCACCTTATCGGCAAGCTCCAGAGCAAAGCTAGAGGGCAAGCTCCAAAAAAAATGAGATAGATTACTAGCAATTTCTAACGGGTTTTTTTTACCAGGTCCTCGACCATAGAAAAAAAAGAAATTAGATTGATTTAAAAAATCATTCGAAAATGCGAGAAATGGTTCATGAAATTTAAAATTTTTCGCCCCGCCCTTTCATAAAAATACGCTTGTGCTACGAAGACCCCGATAATTTATTATCGGGATCCGTCGAAAATTTTTTTTTTTTTTTTTTCTCGCCCCCAGCGGAGCTTTTAGTTTTATTTTATTTTCTTTAATTCAATAAATGTGGGGTAATCCAAAATACAATTGTAATTTTTTTCAAGAAAAAAAATTGTTGCTAACTGTCGTTAATTTTATTGGTAATAGATAGGGTTCTAAAAAGCCAATATTCGAATTTTGCCTCTCCCCTTCCTTATTCAAATAAGAATAAGGAAGGGGAGAGGTAAAATTGGAATAACTGCATGCCATTAATTTTTCAATTTGGGACTCTCCCCCTAGCTTTGTCCTGGAGCTTGCCGACAATTTTAAAATACGCTCGCGCTGCTCCCTTTGTATATAATTTATATATGGCGAGCCCCAAAACCATTGAAAATTATAAAAATAGCTGATTGTGGCCCCTAAAAAAATAAAAAGCGGACCGCGGGTACTAAACTCTGAAGTAAGAACGATTTTTTTTTTTTCAGGGAGAAGCAAGCTATTTTTTGTATTTTCAGGACGTTTAACTACTCTAAAAGTTTCAGGTCACGAAAAATGACCCAAATTAAATTTGGGGCTCGCCCTCTGGCTCCGCTCTTTTCCGTTTTTCTGAAAGAAAAACTTTCCGTTTTTCTGAAAGAAAAACCGTTCCCCTCTAAAAAAAAAAGCTCGCCGATAGTCCGGCGCCTTTACAATTTGTGAGCTTTCAGAAATTGTTTTATCTAAAACGTTTTTTTTTGTAGGGTCCAGTTTTTCCCCTGTTTTTCTTTCAGAAAAACGGATCAAAGGAAAAAAAAAAAAACAGAATAAGCTATCCATCGAAAAAAAGCTAAAAGGCCAGTCGTCTGCTTCAAAATTTCAATTAAGGGGAAAAGCTAATACCTTATTTTGAAATAACCAATTAATTGGTTCTAATTTTGTAATCATCCAATTTCATACAGGTGGAAACCCTGTTGAAAAGGTTTCCTGACATTCTGCAATACCTTCAACAAAATTTTTTGATATGTTTTTCGTTTGGAAGGGCTTTGCCCTGTCGGCGAGCTCCCGGGCAAAGCCATCGGGGGTGAGCCCCAAAAACGGAGAAAATGGGGCGCAAGCGGCATTTAATATTAAAGGAATATAACTCGATAAATACCAACTATGTGGTACAGGATATATTAATTCAATATAACCAACACGATAACGTCAAATGGAATTTGAAACAATTTCAACTTCACAATTTGGACAATAGGCAATTAATTGGGGCTCGCCCCCTGGGATGGAGCTCGCCGACAAGGCAGATCCCTGACGATTAATAATATTAGAAAAATTGGGAGTAGAAGATATATTTTCTGTATTTTGTTCAGAGTTCATTTCACTAGTAAAATCGACGGCGTCAGCCTGATGAATAGGAAATGAAATAGGTTCGAGAGAACGTGCTATAAAACTCTTTTTACTTTCTAGTAAAAAGGCTTTTTTAGCTTGCTGTATTTTTTTTTTGACACTTTTTTTGCCACTTCCATTTAATATCAAAATTCTGGCACTAGTATCATCTGATGAAGGATGTCAAAAATACCCTCTCGCTGCTCGCTTTTCTCCGTTTTTCTGAAGTTTTTCCCCCAATTTCAATGGGCGGCGATCTTCAAATTGCTTCACAATTTGAAGATCATTCGTCCCGAATAGCCCATTGAAATTGGGGGAAAAACAAAAAAGGAAAAACTTTGAAAAAGAGGTCAATTTCAATAAACGAGCAGTGAAAGAAGATTTTTTGATTCCAGTAATAGAAAGCAAATTTTTTAATTCATTAATTTTTTCATGTTTTTGGGTTCGGGGCTCGCCCCCGATGGCGAGTTTTTTTTTTTCGGGAAAAACACGTTTCTGATTGGGCTTAATAACGAATGATCTTCAAATTGTGAAGCAATTTGAAGGTCGACGCCCAATCAAAAAAGGGAAAAAAAATTCGCCCGGGAGCTTGCCGACTTTTTCGCCCCGGCGGAGCCCTATTAAAAATTCACTTCGGTTTTTTCCTTTCGGAGGTTTTTTGCTTTTGGGAGGAGAAAAAGCGAGCAGCGCGAGCGGATTTTTTTTATGTTTTGGGGCTCGCCCCATGGTTTTGCCCTGAGCTCGCCGACAGGGAAAACCCCTGAAAATGCGTTTAAATGGTCATCATTCCCCCCGCGAAGCGGCGGAGCGAGTACCCCGGTCGACCGGGGTACGTCGGGAAAGGATGTAATCCTTTTTTCCCTTTTTTTTTTTTTTCTGGGGGAAGGGCCTTGCCCTGTCGGCGAGCTCCCGGGCAATAATAAAATTTATATAGCCATCGGGGGTTCATTTTGGGATTTTCTTTCAGAAAATCCGGAAAGCTCGCCCCAAAAACAAAAAAGAAAGGGGGGCGAGATTTAGAATAGCCAGGGGGTGAGCCCCAATAGATTTTTTGTAGGGCTCCGGCCCGTCGGCGAGCTCCCGTCCGGAGCCAGGGGGCAAGCCCCAAATATTGTCGATAAATCCATAAATTGATTTATAAATTTCTTGTCTAGGATTAATAGATGCAATTAATGATACTAAAAAAATTTGGGGCTTGCCCCCTGGCTCCACCCGGGAGCTCGCCGTAATATTATTTATATACAGGGCGGTGCCTTTAATTAAAAAGGGCTCTATTATACATTTTTTCTTTGGTAAAAGAAAAACGTTCTGGCTCGGATAAAAAATTTTTTTGGCCCACGGGCGGTTATTGATTTTCTGATTGTTCAAAAAATTTGATCTTTTTTTCTTCTTTTGGAATATATTTAGTAATCAAGCAGAAAGAAAATTTGAGAATTGTCTTTCTGACGACACGATTTCATTAAGGCTCGTTTTTTTTCTGTCATCGGTTGCATAGAAAAATTTTTTATCTGGGGCTCGCCCCTTGGCTCCGGACGGGAGCTCGCCGACAATTTTTAAATTTGAAAAAAACGTAAAAACATTTCACGTCGCATTTATTATTTTTTTTCTATTACGAGTGGGTTCAATCTTCTCCTCATGAGGAGAGGATTGAATATTCTTATTGGAAGACGATACGCCAACGCTAAAATTTTGAACTGGAATAGAGCTTGGCAATTTTAGTTCTTCAGAAAAAACTCATTTTTGAGACACTGTTTGGCTTTGTTGATTTGTAAGCTCCGCGGAGGAAATAAAATTATTTATAGAGAAATTGCCGCTTGCGCCCCCTTTATAAATATCTTGGGGACGAGTTCTTACTATTTTTTTATCTAATGGCGCTGGAGTTCCATAATCATGAATAATTGTATCTCCTGATGTTTTAAAACTTTTAAAACGACCACAACTACAAGTATAACTTGTTATTGGTCCAAAAATGCGTTCACAGTTTAATCCATCTCGAATTGGTAAACCTTTTTTATAATCAATTAAATCCGGTCGTTTGATTTTACCAACTTTTTTTCCATTTAATAATGTACGTTCTGCCCAAGAACGAATTGACTTAGGAGAAGCTAAACTTAGTTTTAAAAATCGAATTCACATATCTTTTTTATCTTTTTTTAGTCAATGCTCTATTCACACGGTTTGCTTTAGAAACGAGGACACATCAACCGTCTCCTTTTTTTATTCTTAAGCAGCTTGCATTCCCTTCTCCCTCTTCTCCGTTTTGTTTTTCCCCTGTTTTTCTTTCAGAGGTTTTTTTCTCATCCCTCCCCCTGGCGAAATAGGTTTTTTTCTCATCCCTCCCCCTGGCGAAATAGGTTTTTTTCTCATCCCTCCCCCTGGCGAAATAGGTTTTTTTCCGAAGGAAAAAAAAAATGGCTAAAGAAAAACGGATCAAAGAAAAAAAAAAAAAAAAAGAAAAACATTAAAAATAATGGAAAAAAAAAAATTTCGCCATCGGGGGCGAGCCCCAAAATCCCAAAATAAACCCCTTGGCTTTGCCATAATAAAAAAAATTAGGAGCTCGCCGTAATATATTTATATACGGGCAAAGCCCTTTTTTATTTATCTAACACCTACTGTTAGATAAAATTGTTAGCTTAATAAATTAGGGCTTTGCCCGTATATAAATATATTACGGCGAGCTCCTAATTTTTTTTATTATGGCAAAGCCAATTTTTTAAAAAAAACTTAAAATGAATTTTTATATGCTCCGCCGGGGCGAAAAAGTCGGCGAGCTCCCGGGCGAATTTTTTTTCCCTTTTCTGATTGGGCGGCGACCTTAAAATTGCTTCACAATTTGAAGATCATTCGTTATTAAGCCCAATCAGAAACGGAAAAAAAAAAAACTCGCCATCGGGGGCGAGCCCCGAACCCCAAAAAAAAGACAATATATTGTCAGGGTACATCAAAATTCCCCGCTGGGGTGATCTTTTAGGATAACTCTAGCGAAGAGTTTGCTTTTCTTGTTTCTTTTATTTCTCCGAAAAAAAAAATACGTTCGCGCTGCGAGGACCGTCGAAAAAAAATGAAATTTTTTCTCGCCCCCGCGGAGCTTTCCGGGTTTTCTGAAAGAAAATCCCTTTCCGGGTTTTCTGAAAGAAAATCCCTTTCCGGGTTTTCTGAAAGAAAATCCCTTTCCGGGTTTTCTGAAAGAAAATCCCTTTCCGGGTTTTCTGAAAGAAAATCCCTTTCCGGGTTTTCTGAAAGAAAATCCCTTTCCGGGTTTTCTGAAAGAAAATCCCTTATTATGAAAATAATATTCCAGTTCCGCTTGGTATTAATTTATTTACAATAATATTTTCTTTCAATCCAAAAAGAAAATCTTTACTTTTTTTTAAAGATGCCCGACTTAAAATTTTACTTGTATTTTGAAAAGAAGCTGCAGAAAGAAAAGAATCGCTTTGCAAAGAAACTTTGGTGATTCCTGTGAGGACTGGTTCATATTCAATCTCTGTATTATTTCGCCCTGACGGAGTCCTAATTAAATTTAATGGTACAACTTCATTCCAAAAAAATGTGGAATGAAATTTTTCTTTTACCCAAATTTTTGAGCCGACTCGACTGACTAAAACTTCGACATGTTGATCGTAAATTTCAACTCCTTGAGCTCGATAAACTGATTGAACATTATTCACAATTTTTTGTAGTATTTTAACTAAACTATATTTCAGAATAATTTTTTTTTTTTTTTCTGTTTTGTTTTCCCCCCAATTTCAATGGGCTATTCGGAACGAATGATATTCGAATTGTGAAGCAATTCGAAAATCGACGCCCATGGAAATTGGGGAGAAAACTGGGGGAAAAACCGCTTCCCCCTCTTTGGAAGGGGAAAACAGTATGTTCGATTCTTTTTTTAGCGGGATTTTTACGTCGTCTATGCTATAATTTGAATTTCATGCCATCATTAGGAACCCCAAAGAATTCGCCAAACGCACCTGAAAATTTGAAGGAAGAGCCCTTCCCTGTATATAAATAATATTACGGCGAGCTCCCGGGCGAATTTTTTTTTCTCCGCGTAGCTTGAAATTAGGCAAACTTGACGTCTGCTTGCGCATATTAAATAGATATTTTTTATAATTAACAAAAACTTGTTTTAAAGCTAAATGTAAAACACTCTTTTTTGGCACATCAAAATAACGTCTTAATAATGGTACACCTTGAGTAATATCGGTAGAACTTCCAGGATTCTTTGGCATAATAAATTTCGAAAAATAAGTATGGTTAAAAAAATTAATATGAAACGAATTAAAATTTATAATTTGCAAATTATTGACTTCTAGTAAAGAATTAATTCCTCTATATTTATAAGGGCGATTCTTCCTCTCTCCCGTTTTTTCGTCCCGGCGGAGATTTAATAATGTGCCTCCCCAACTTGGGTTCCCGTTTTTGCGTTTTTTATTCGAGGTCTTTCCTGTCATGTTTGATCATAAATAGGCTAAGTGATCATATTTATTTTTAATTAAGGTCCCTAAATTAGCGTCCATATTTAAATCAAAATTATAGGAAAGAAATTGCCAAAAATTTTTAAAATAAAAAATTTTTGTATAAAAATCTTCAACTGTCTGTCTTCTCCCTGTCGGTCGAAGACAGACAGGGGGGAAGACTTGAGCATTGATGTCTCAAGTTAATAATATAGGTTCTAAATAATATTCAGACATTACTAAATTATTTCCCCCCCTCTCTCCTCTTCCAATTTGTTTTTCCCTCAATTTCAATGGGCTATTTGGAACAAATGCTATTCGAATTGCTTCTCATTTCGAAGATCGATGCCCATTGAAATTGTGTGAAAAACTAGGGGAAAAAAGGGAAGGGGAGAGAGGAGGGAAGGGTTTGATTTTAAAAAGCTCCGCTGGAGGCGAGAAAAAAAATTGGGGCTCGCCTTCTGGCTTCGTCCGGGAGATTGCCGACAGGGCGTTGCCCTTCAATTTTTTTTCGACGGACCCCGATAATAAATTATCGGGGTCGTCGGATCGAGAGCGGATTGTTTTTAATTTTTTCATTGGAGCTTGTCCCCTAGCTTTACCTTGAACCTGACGTTTACTTCTTTCGTAAAAAGAAGAGCTGGGAACTTGAAATAATGGAAAATTAGTATGATTAATTGGAGCATAATATTTAATTTCATTTAAGTATCTAAATAACAATATAAAATTCATATCCAATGATATTCCACTAGTTTTTAAAACTTTCAACGGCTCAAATTTCTTTGTAAAGGCTCCTCCCTGTCCGCAAGATCCAGGGCGTAGCCAGGAGGCGAGCCCCAAATTTTTTATCAGCGCGAGCGGAAAGTTTTTCCTTCGAAGGTTTTTTCCTTCGGAAAATTGCCGCAAAAAAAAGGCCCAAAATTGGGTTGTTTCTGGCCATATATTTCATTTGCTTCTATTCTTCTTTTCCCCGAATAGATTATGTTTTTTATCTATATAATTTTGGGCCTTTTTTTTTATATTGCGCCTCCATATAAAATGTCGGCGAGCTCCCGGGCGATGCCATCGGGGGTGAGCCCCAAAAACAATTTTAAACCGAGAAAAGTGATCAGCGCGAGCGGATCCTTTTTTTTGTCTTAAAGACGAATATAAAAAATTATGAATCGAATGTGATGTGAAAAAATGAAATACAAAACCTGTCGTTGGGACATAATTTTCTAAAGACCGCTCGCACCTCCTTATATTTAAAGCATCCGTTATTTTAAAAAATTCTCCAAAGAGAGTACTAGAATAAAACATAGGAACCTTTTTATTATTGGGGCTGAGAAATCTCATAAAAAAAAAAGAATCAAACTGACTGCTTTTATTTTTCCCCAAATTAAATTGATACGAACGAATCGAAGCATTAATTTTTTTGTATGTTTTGGGGCTCGCCCCATGGTTTTGCCCTGAGCTCGCCGACAGGGCGAAGCCCTTTCTTTCAGAGGTTTTTTGCTTCTCCCCCTCCCGAAGCATATTTTTATAGGGAAAAAAAAAATTCCGCTTGCGCTGCTCGCTTTGGGAGGGGGGAGCTTTACGGTTTTTCCGAAAGAAGGGCTTCGCCCTGTCAGCGAGCTCCCGGGGGGTATAATTGACAAGGAAAAAGAGAGCACCATTTTTAGGTTTTCCTTGTCAGTTTAATTTTTGATTAAATACTTTTGATTTACTGCAGATGTCGGGATGTATAATAAAATCAAAGGAACCTGATAAAATAGATTCATAAAAGAAAATGCCCGCTCGAGGTCTAGTTCCAGTTTTTTCGCGATTCCATAATTTTTTCATTATTATGGAATCATTTGATTTTTTCGGAATTAGTGCCCTACGGGTTTTTGGCAGAAAAACCGTATAAAGAAAAAAGTATCAAAAAAAAGGTAATGAGGACCTAAGCAATAAATTGCTTGGGTCTGACGAAAAGGAATCCAATAAATTTGATTCTTTAAGCCTAATTATTCATTGATATAATTGAATAGAACCACTTGAAATAAAATTATACCATAAAATTTCTGGATTATTAAAAATCTGCTCGCGCGGCTTGATTTTACCAAAACGGATTTCATAAATGGAAACCTCTTCCAACATCCCTCCCTTTTTTTGTTTTTCAGGGCTCGCCCTGGCGGAGCTTTGAAAAACAAAAAAAGGGAGGGATGTTGGAAGAGGTTTCCATTTATGAAATCCGTTTTGGTAAAAAGGAAGTGAATTTAATTTATGTGAAAGGAATAAACGTGAAAAATAAATCCTTTGGGAGGGGAGAAGAGCTTTATCTTTTTTTGGTTTTTTGTCCGAATAGACTTCATGTCGAGGTGGGGAAATTGGAGAAAATACGTGAATTCAAGACCAATTCGAGAAGATTGAATCAAGATTCAAATCGTTTTTTCCAGTCCAGTATTTTATTTTAGGCTCCGCCAGGGCGAGCCCTGATAAAAATGGAACATAAATATTTAATTTAGATTGATTTGGAGGCAGTATTTTCGGGGCTTCTTTATTATGAATTCCTGTTTTATTGGATAATGGAATTGTAAAAAAAATAGAATTTTTTTTAAATTGAACTAAAATATTTGGTTTTTTTTTTAGTTCAATTACAATTTTATTTTTTTTGAACCTACCTTCAAAATTAAAACTAACATTCAATTGAAACATTGCTTTGTGAAGATATGAAAAATCTTCAGTTTGGGGCTCGCCCCATGGTTTTGCCCTGGAGCTCGCCGACAGGGCAAAGCCCTTATATTTTTTATTTTCATTTGCCCAATCTTCTTGTAGATTAGAAGGAAGCTGTGAGCTTATCTTTTCTAAAGGATTTAAAAAATTAGAGCGAATTTTTTGGAAGGGAAAATCGCTGCTAAAAAAGTCTAAAAATGAATGAAAAAAAAGATAATAAAAATTTTGTTTCCCAATATTTATATTTTTATTTTGATTACCCGATTGTGGCTCAGGAACTGTCAAAAAAAGGCGCTGGCGGTGTACCATCCTTTTAATGGCGCTATTTGCTGGCATTTTTGCGTTTGAGGAAATAAAAAAAGAAATTGAATCAAGTAACAACTTTAAACGCAACCATTTCTTAGAATCACGGTGTGAAAAATTAAGAATTCATAAATTTTTATTGTAAAGTAAAGAAGGGATGGAAGAAAAATTTGGGGCTTGCCCCCTGTCCCCGCCTGGGAGCTCGCCGACAGGGCGATGCCCTGAAACAAAATATTGGGAAAAAGTAAATTGTAATTTTATTAAAAAAATTATGTATGAAAATATACACCTATCAATAATTTGATAGGTGTCTGTCCATGTTGTCCCGCTATTTAAAATCGGAAAACCCCGCGCCAAGTCATATTCTTTTGTCCGAAAAGAGGTAAAAAAAGATGATGAACTAGTGCGGGGCAAGATTACTGAAAGCGCAGGTTTTAAAAAATAAGAATTAAAAGTGGCTTTAAAAAAATCATTTAAGGTTCAATTAGAATATAATAAAAGTTTCCATGTATGAGAATTGCTCAATTCTTGTTGGAATAGGCTTATTTTTCAAAGAGCATTTTTTTTGCGCCGGCCCACCCGCGGGCGGTTAAGAAAAGGGCTTTTATTTTCTCTTCCCCCCGGAGGGGGAGATTTAAGTTTCTCATTTTTATAAGTCGGAATTATTTTTATATGTTTTTGAGGCAAGTAAAATGAACCCCCGATCGTTTCGCCCGGGAGCTCGCCGACAGGGCGAAGCCCTTCCTTCGGAGGTTTTTCCGAAGTTTTTCCCCCAATTTCAATGGGCGGCGACCTTCAAATTGCTTCACAATTTGAAGATCATTCGTTCCGAATAGCCCATTGAAATTGGGGGAAAAACAAAAAAGGAAAAACGGAAGAAACAGAAAAAAGGGGGGCGCAAGCAGATCATACTTTTTCCTGCGGAGCAGCGACAGCTTTTTTTTCAATCTGGGCTTTATCGTTTTTATTATCGTTTTTTATTATTGTTTTTTTGCTTCTCCCCCTCCCGAGAGGGGAACGGTTTTTCCCCCAATTTCAATAAGCTATTCGCAATTTTCTCCCTCCCGGTTTTCATGGCCATAAAGCATCTTTTCCTCCTTCCAAATTTTTTTTTGAGTGAGCTTTCCGGATTTTCTGAAAGAAAATCCCAAAGTGAACCCCTTGGCTTTGCCCGGAGCTCGCCGACGGGCGAAGCCCTAAAAATAGCGGAAATTTTTTTTTCTCTTTTCTGATTTTTTGTTTTTCTTTTCAATTTCAATGGGCTATATTCGTTTCGAATGATATTCGAATTGCTTCTCAATTCGAAGATCGACGCCCATTGAAATTGAGAGGAAAAACTGGGCTCAATAACGAATGATCTTCAAATTGTGAAGCAATTTGAAGGTCGCCGCCCAATCAAAAAAGGGAAAAAAAATTCGGGTAGGGAGAAAGGAAAAAACCGGGAGAAGAAAGAAAAAACGAATGATATTCAAATTGAGAAGCAATTCGAAGATCGATGCCCTTTGAGGGGCGAAAAACAAAAAAAAATCCCTTTCTGCAATACTGCTTTTTATGAATAGAATTTTTAATAGCTCAATATCCGTAGCGTGCTGGGTAGTCATTAAGTTTATAACGAAAAGGATTCCACTTTCCGGAACGATTGAATATAAAAAAAAAACGTTGCTCGTTATAGATTCTCTTTTGTACGATACTGATTCAACCCGCAATTAAAGAGGTTTCTTTTTTATGCTGCCGAGCAAGCTTAATTCTTTTAAGAAGGGATATCGACGCCCATCAAACATGACAGGGAAGACTAAGCGCAAGCGCAAAAAACAAAAAAAAGAGGGTCGTAGACCATTTCCCGGTTCTGAGAAGAGTTTTAGAGAATTCCCTATCTGAATTAGTAGAATCGGCAATTTTTTTTCTCTGCGGAGCAGCGACAGCTTTTTTGTCAATCCAAGCTCCCTCTGAAAAAAAAACATCCGCTCGCGCTGCTTGCTGAAAAAAAATCATTTCAAAAGTAGGACGATACATTAAATTTTTGGGCTCGTTCCCTGGCTTCGCCCAAGAGCTTGCCGACATTTTTCCGCTATTTTTAAAAACCGCTCGAATATTAACATTAGATTTTTCCGCGGAAAAAAAAAAAAGAGAAGTAGGGAAGAGAGGGAAAAATCGTTTTATCGCACCTTTGGAGCCCTTTTTGTCATAAAAAATTCCGTTAAATTGTCTCGTTTTATTATCATTAATTAAACGGCTAGTTATAAACGTAGAAATAATTTCCCCCCGCGGCGCTTTATTATTAAAATAATTTTTAATGGTACAAGAATTTGGAATTATTAAATTCCCGTCAAATGGGGCGATTAATTTAAAATCTCCTAATTTTTCAGAATAAATTCCACCTGTATGAAAAGTTCTCAAAGTTAATTGAGTTCCCGGTTCTCCTAATGATTGAGCTGCTAAAACTCCTACGGCTTCTCCTAAGTCAATCATCCAACCCCTAGCATTCCATCCATAACATTTCCAACATAAATACGGAGTGGGTAATGCTTCACAGGTTAAAGGAGATCGAACTGCAATTTCATCAGAAGACCATTCGAATGGTTTTAAAAAGTCATGGGAAATTTCTTTATTACGATAATTTGCGGGAATTCTAGAATTATTAGCAATTACTCTTCCTAGTAATCGTTGTTTTAAAGAAAAGAGATTTTTTTTATTTGCCCCGGCAGAGCTCTTCCATAAAATTAAATCATTTAAATAAATTCCATTTTGTGTACCACATTCAAAACTTTTTATTAATACACTATGGGCTACATCTACTAATCGTCTAGTAAAATCACCTGCGGTTGCGGTTCTTAATCCTGTATCAATAATACCTTTTCTTGCACCATAACAAGAAATTAAATATTCAGTTAAATTTAAACCTTCTTTAAAATTACTAATAATTGGAAATTCTACTAAATTTCCTAAAGGATCAGACATTAATCCCCACATTAACGTTAATTGGCTAACTTGGGACATATTTCCTCTGGCTCCAGAAAATGCCATTATATATAAAGAATCTGAACCTGAAGATTTAATTTTTTTTGGAGCTATTATTTTCGACGATGAACGATTATTTTTATCTGAAGAAGACCTAATCATATTCATAATATTTTGAGGAACTACTGTATTATAATTCTTTTTACGTTTTCGAAAATATTGTAAAAAGGAATCTCTAAGTAATTCATTAATTAATGTCCAAGTATTAATAAATTTAAGGGAATAAGCATTTTGCTCATTATTTTTTAAGAAAACTTGAAATTCTTGTTCTAATAATTGAAATTGATTTACTTTTACTAAGCCATCTTTATTAGATGGCACATATAAATCTTCTAAATTAAGCGAAATTCCCGCCAATCTTGCATATTTAAACCCTAAAAATTTTAAAGTATCTAATAAATAAATCGTTTTTTTAATTCCCCATTTATTCAAAAACCAACGAACAAATTTCTTTAACCGACCTTTATCAAAAGTTCTTTCAAAATATAAGTTTGGTTGAAATGAATTCAAAAATAATGGGGTGGGGGCACATGCGTGATTTTTTATTTCCGATATTCAAGAATCCTCATCAAAAAACGTAAAACGGTTAGAAGGAATCGTATGAAAATTTGAAATTCACAAATTATTCTGGATATTTTGGTTTTTTAGAAAGAAAGAAGCGGAAAGGTTTTGACTTCTCTTGAAAAAGCAGATTAAACCCCGGTCATAAATGACCGGGGTTCTCGTTTTTACTCGGGCTCGAATCATACGTGGAAAAGAAGCACTCAGGCTTTTTCACGAATGATTCAAGCCCGAAGAAAAGCTTCTTTTAAAGCACGAATTAATTTTTAAAGCCGCATTATTCGTGCTTTGCAAAATAGGAAAATTTTTTTTTTTTATTCAAGCTTTGAAGAATTTTCGTTTATTTAAGATCATTTTAACAATAATATTTTTTTTTTTTTTTTGGGGCTCGCCCCATGAGTTTGCTTGGAGAGCCCCGACAGGGCAAAGCCCTTAATAATGTTGGCGAGCTTTTTTTTTCTCTCCCCCCTTTCCCCCTCTCTGTTTCGTTTTTTCCTGAATTTCAATGTGCTGTTCGTTCGTTCCGAATGATATTCTCAAAAAAAAAAAAACAGAATAAGATCGACGCCCATTGAAATTCAGGAAAAAACCGTTCCCCTCTCTGGAGAGGGGGGGAGGGGCAGTAATATAGTTATATAGCCAGGGGGCGAGCCCCAAATTCGACGAAGGAAAATTTGAATTATAGCCATCATTCCCGGAAAAAACACTTTTCATTCCCGGAAAAAAAAAGTGTTCGAAGAATTTTTTTTTGTACACAGAGCGCGAGCGCAGGTTAAAAAAAATCAATTTTAATGGGTAATCCAATATCGTTCCATGGTGCACTAGTGCACCAAACGTAAAACTCTCGCAAACAATTATTATTAATTTACTAGGAAGGCGGCATCTTCAGATTCCTTAAAAACGGTTAAATTTAAACATAAGGCTCTTAAACTCATAATTAAAACTCTAAAAGCTTCTGGTATTCCTCTAGTTATATCATTTCTGGGTATTCCCGCAATTTCTCGTATAATTTTTTGCCATCCAACTGGATCATCTGATTTAATTGTTAACGTTTCAAATAATATAGAAGCACTTCCAAATGCATATAAGGCCCATACTTCCATTTCCCCTAACCATTGTCCACCTTGATTACGTTTACCTTTTAAAGGTTGTTGCGTAATTAAAGCGTATGGACCGGTAGCTCGTGCATGAATTTTTTGGTCAACTAAATGATTTAATTTTAACATATATGATTTTCCAACAATAATGGGTCTAAAAAAAGTTTCACCAGTTTTTCCATCGAATAGCCACATCTTTCCTGGAAAATAAGGATTTAAGCCAATCCATTCTTTTGATAAGCGGCCAGCCTTACTTAAAATGTTTAAACGGCTATAAATTTGAATTGCTAAAGACTTCGAAGGCAAGTGGGATAATTGCCTCCCGCGGAGCGAGGACCCCGGCCATTTATGACCGGGGTTTGTCGGGAAAGAATTCCATTTATGGGGGAGAAAAGAAAATCGCATGAGATTTTCTTTCCACCGACGGGCCTCGCAATTTTTCAAATCGCGAGGCCCCCATTCTTTTCGCCTGCGTAGCAACGATAGCTTTTTAATTTCAAGATAATTCGAACCTAATCCCCAATTAAATTTTGTAGAAATTTGGCCAGAGCTAGAAGCCATTCGTACCATATAATTAGTATATTGATGCCAATTTAATTGATTCAATTGCCAATAAACGAAATTACGAGAAAATTGATAATCCAAATTTTCATCAAATGGAGGAATACGAAAATATTCATTTTTATAAAATCCAACTAAATTTAATAAACTTTCATAAATTTGACCTACATTCATTCGAGAAGGCACTCCTAAAGGATTTAAAACAATTTCGATTGGAGTTCCATCGATTAAATAAGGCATATCATAAAAAGGAAGGATTTTTGACACAATACCTTTATTCCCATGTCTACCCGACATTTTATCTCCAACTTGTATTTGCCAAGAACTAGCTATATATAGGGTTAACATTTCATTATCGCTTTGGCGGAGCCCTTTTTTTGTTGGGGCTCACCCCCTGGCTTCGTCCGAGAGCTTGCTGACCGCCGGAGCTCTCGAAAAATTTTCAATTGGAATTAAGCGGAAAGGATGAGGGCCTCGCGATTTGAAAAATTGCGAGGCCCGTCGGTGAAAAGAAATTCCCATGCGATTTTCTTTTCTCCCCCATTTATGGAATCCTTTCCCGAAGGACCCCGGTCATATTTTTAAATTTTTTTTTCTATGACCGGAGTTCGCGTTTTCATGCAATTCAAATAGACCTGATTTTATTAGGTTTTTTCCCCTCGCAGAGCTTTGAAAAAACCGAAAAGAAGGGGCGCATGCGGCATTTCACCAATTATTTGTTGGATATCCTTTAGCAGTATTGGAAGCTCTGATAATAGGCGATTTTTGTTTTACCTTGATTTTTCAAGGAGCAACGTTTAAAAGCCGTCGATTTTCCATGACCCGCCCCAAGGGCTTTAAAAACCACGCGGCGGCGTGTCTTTTTTGGAAGGGTAAATCTAGGCGAGGACTATAACCCTTGTCGTCTATTTTCTCTTTTAATTTGAATAGGCTATTCGGAATTTTTTCGTATAATTGGGGGTCGCCCCTTGGCATATATAAATCCGTTGGGAGGGGAGAGGAGCTCGTCGACAGGCCGGTGAGCTGATTCTTATTTTCGACGTTAAAATCTAAAAATTTTCAAGGAATCGAAAGATGAGATAAAGCTCCGCTGACAGAAAAATTTGTTTGTTTACGGTCTAAATTTATTCCACGAATAATAGTTGGATTTTCATTAAATTTAGGGCTTTGCCCGTCGGCGTGCTCTTTAGCAAAGCCAATGGGCGAGCCCCTAAAATACATTTTACTATATTTTATGCCTACAATATATCCAGCGGTATCTTCTATTGCTTTAAAACTAGTATCAATTTCAAAATTATCCATTTGTTTAGGCACAAAAATTTTGTTGGGATAGGATGTTTTATTTTGATTCGAATTTTCGAATTCTTGCTTGTTGAAAGTAGACCCCCCCTCTTTAATAGGCGAAACCTGATCGAATTTATTGGATTGGTACGCGAAAGTGGGCGTCGTAATCTGTGATTTATTAAAGGGTTTTTTTTCGACTATAAAATCTCGATTTACATTAGGTAAATAAAGATCTGAAAAACTCAAATCTTTTGTCCAATCAGATGGCAAGTTCAGATAATTAAAAAAAAATTTGGTTATAATTTTAGCCCTGGCGGAGTTTTTATAATTTTTCATTTAAAATACTAGAATAATTATAAGGAGATAACAATAATAAATTTCTCTAAAAATGCTTGGTTAGGGCTTTGCCCTGTATATAAATATATTACGGCGAGCTTTTTTTTCTCTCCTCTTCTTCCCCCCCTCTCCAGAGAGGGGAACGGTTTTTTCCTGAATTTCAATGGGTAATCCAATCTAGTTTCATGGTGCACTTGTTAATTCCTTTTAGTGACGCGGTTTGAAAATTTCGACGTATCCCCTCCCTTCGGGAGGGGATACGTCGAAATTTTCAAACCGCGTCACTAAAAGGAATTAACAAGTGCACCATGAAACTAGATTGGATTACCCATTGAAATTCAGGAAAAAACGAAACAGAAGAAGAGGAGAGGGGAGGGGCAATAATATATTTATATAGAATGCCGCTTACGCTCCTTTAAAAATAGGGTTAAATGGTACCCCCAACGTTTCTAAAGAAAAAATAGAACAGCAAATTTATTGTTCGTAAATATAATTTTCTCCGCGGCCGTATATAAAAAAGTCGGCGAGATCCAGGGCAAAACCATAGAGTGAGCCCCAAAATACAAATAATTTCACATCTGGATTAACGAATTACATTGCCATCTGTTTAAAACTACCTATAATTTTACATTTGGAATCAAATATTTTACCAGATCTGGCTTCATAAAAAAATACCAGATTAATAGTTAATTAATAGCCGCTAAAAAAAAGCGAAAGGATTACATCCTTTCCCGACGTTCCCCGGTCATAAATGACCGGGGTTCTCGCTGTCGCTGCTATTTCTTTTTTTCCTGAATTTCAATGGGCGTCGATATTCGAATTGAGAAGCAATTCGAAGATCGACGCCCATTGAAATTCAGGAAAAAAATTCGCATGCAAAAAGGTTTTTATACCTTTCCCTACGAACCTCTGTCATGAACGAGTATTTTTTCTCTTTCATGACCGGGGTTCTAGCTTCGCAGGAAAAAATGAAACATCTAAATTTAGGAACCTTGAAGATAATCCATACCTAATATTAATTTATTAATTAAAAAAGAAGGGCGCAAGCGGTTATTTTGTATTTTGCGTTTTTTTAAGACTAAAGTATCTCCAGGATTTACCCATGATTTTGGTTCAATAATTTTTAAAACAGATTCAGGGCTCTGCCCTGTCGGCGAGCTCCCGGGCGAAGCTAGGGGGCGAGCCCCATTTTGATTCAATTTGATAGAAAATTCTTCAATATAGACCGTCGAATAAGCTTGTGCAACCTTATCACTAATCAAAATAGCATCTTCAAAATTATAGCCTTCCCATGGCATATAAATTGAAAACAAATTTTTACCTAAGGCTAACTCTCCATTTATACTGCTGCTTCCATCTACTAATAAATCTCCTTTTTGTAACCACGAATTTTCGTGACAAATAGATTTTTTATTTATACAAGTTGCTTTATAGGATTTTCTATATGGTAACCAATGAGTATTGATAATCTTACTAGTACCAGTGGAATTTATTCCTCGTGGTCGTGGAGGGATCCCATTTCTGGAAGGAAAGGGATTTCATCCACCTCCCTGTTTAGCTTTTTTTTTGCCATGGAGCTCGTCGACATTTATCTTTGGGAGGGGAGAGAAGGGAGGGAAAAAAAAATAAACTTGTTTACTTTGTTTACCACTTATATAAAATAAATAACTTGATCAATTACTAGCTATGATAAAAGAACTTGCAACATTTTTTTCTAATCCTGTCCCGACAATTGGAGGTTCTCCAGAAATTAATGGAATCGCTTGTCGTTGCATATTTGCCCCCATTAAAGCTCGGGTTCCATCGTCATGTTCTAAAAAAGGAATCAAACCTACCCCCGGTGAAAAAAATGAAAAAATATTAATTGGAGCATAACCTTGAAATGAAATAAAATCAAAATAACCGCCTGCGTGCCGAGTTGTTTTTCAACTGAATTTACCCCCCCGGTCATAAATGACCAGGGTCTTTGTTTTCGTTTTATATGCCGAGTAAGGCCGAGTTGTCAATTGTATTTTTGGGGCTTTATTTTTAGAAATGGAAACGCAAGCAGGTAAAAAGTTGTTGGTCATAGAATTCCAATTTGTTATTGTTTTGTTTTTCCCCCAATTTCAATGAGCGTCGATCTTATTCTGTTTTTTTTTTTTGGAGAATATCATTCGTTTTTTCTTTCCGCCCCGGTTTTCATGGCCATATATTTCATTTGCATCTATTCGATGAAAGAAGAATGGATGCTTTATGGCCATGAAAACCGGGGCGGAAAGTTCCGAATAGCCCATTGAAATTGGGGGAAAAACAAAAAAAGAAGGGGAAAAAGGAAAAAATGTATAATAGGGCCATTTCTGTTTTTCTCACCGGGGGGAGAAACGAAAAAACGAATGATCTTCGAATTGCTTCTCAATTCGAAGATCAATGCTTATTGAAATTGGGGGAAAAACTGGAGGTACCATATAATGAGTATCATAAAATTTTGGTAAATCATTTCAAAGAATCGGAAATAGTATTTTTTGAAAGAAATTAAGACGTTTTTTATGTTTTGGGGCTCGCCCCATGGTTTTGCCCTTTTCCGTTTTTCTGAAAGAAAAACTTTCCGTTTTTCTTTCAGAAAAACTTTCCGTTTTTCTGAAAGAAAAACCGTTCCCCTCTAAAAAAAAAAGCTCGCCGACTTTTTTTGGGCGAGCTTTCCGGATTTTCTGAAAGAAAATCCCAAAGTGAACCTCTTGGCTTTGCCCGGAGCTCGCCGACGGGCGAAGCCCTATTAAAAATTTCTTTGGAGGTTTTTGGGGCTGGCCCCAAATGGCTTCGCCGGGGGAGAAAAAAACGGATAAAGGGGTAACAACACTCTGCTGGGGCTTTGCACAGCTTGCTCCAAGGGGTTTAAGTTTTACCCCCCCAATCAGATTGGAGGGAGCGTGTCGGAGTATCTTTCATTTATAAGTAGGGAAAATTAAAAGTGAAGAATTACTAAATGCTACTGGCGGACAAATTTTCATTTGTAGGGCTTCGCCCTGTCGGCGAGCTCCATGGCCCCCCCAAGGGGCGAGCCCCAAATTAAATGAATATCTAATACCGGCCTGCGGATCGGCTTGTAAAGTAGTATTTATAATTCGTGTTTTATAAAATGGAGTTGCAATATAACCAATAGAAGTTATTCTTGCATAAGTGGTTAATGAATTGTTTAAGCCTACTCAATCTCCTTCAGGAGAATCAATTGGACATAAACGTCCATAAAAACTTGGATGAATACTTCATATGGAAAGTGGAGCATTTTTTGTATTTACACCACCATTCCCTAAAGCACTTATGCGTCTTTTATGGATAATTTCGGATAAACCATTCGTTTCATCTAAATCTTGGCTTAATGGATCTAAATTAAAAAATTCTTTAAATAGAGAATTAAAAATTTTTACTTCCATTTTTCACATACCATTATGTGGTGGATAAAATATTCGTGAATCGTATAGGCCATGTAAAATGTGTAAAATATTAGAGGCAATTTGTTTATTTTTTTCTCCCTCAATTCCTACTCTTGTTTTAAGGGGGGGATTTTGAAGCCCTTTTTTTAAGGGTAACAACACTTTGCCCGTCGGCGAGCTTCTCTTCCCTCCCGAAGGATTTATAATAGCCAGGGGGGCGAGCCCTAAAAAAGGAGAAGGAATCGAGAGAGAAACAAAGCTCTGCAGGGAGAAATTTTTAGGAGATTGAGATACTGGTTTGTTCTTTGAACCATATCCTGCCCGAAGAAAGCTGGCCGCCAATCGATTTCAACCGACTTTCCGGTCGGTTGAAATCGATTGGCGGCCAGCTTTCTTCGGGCAGGATATGAATGAGGGGCGTTGATTAGAAATAACCAAATTTTCAGGGCTCTGCCATGTCCGCGAACTCCAAGGCAGAGCTAAGAGGTTAATTTTATTTGCTCCAAATGAAATAAAATATTGATTATATATATATATATTAATTGATGAATTATAGGTTTTAAAATTAAATGAAAATGGAACTATGGTTTTAAAAATATTAAAATTTAAAAAGTCTCCTGAATCAAAAGAAAAAACATCTTTTTCGATTTTAATATCCTTTAAAATACGCAGATTCCCAATAACCATCACATTGTTTTTTTGATCAAGTCTTTTTCTGTGGAGCGAGGACCCCGTTCATTTATGACCGGGGTCCGTCGAGAAAGAATTCCATGTTTTTTCTTTTTTTGAAGCTCACCCCCCGGCTATTATAAATCCCGCTTCCTCCCTTTCGGGAGGAGATAAGAACTTGCCTACAGGTAAAGTGTTGTTACCCCTAAAAAATTGATAATTTTGTGTCTTGAATTTTCTATCGCTTATTTTTAAATGCTGCTTGCGCTTAATTTTTGCGGACCGGGAGACTCGAGAATTTTTTTTTCGGGCTCCGTCGGGGCAGAATAAATTTCCGAAAATTCAACTGACATCATTGTTCGAATTGCTTTTCAATTCGAATATCAATTTTTTTTCATTTGGGGCTCACCCCCTGGCTCTGCTCTGGAGCTCGCCGACAGGGCGAAGCCCTGTACCAAAATGAGCAGAAAAAGGGATTAAGGAATCCTTTTTCGTATGAATTGAATGATTTCATGAATTCAAATAGACATAATTCATGGGATCGCTACTAATTGATTGAGGAATCCTACATGATCATTCGATATTTTCATAGGACGAATTTTTGTTTTTTTCGGGAACAACACGTTTCTGATTGGCCCCAATAACGGATGAGCTTCTTCAATGTTCGCTATTTGAAGGTTGCCCCCCAATCTGAAACGTGTTGTTTCCGAAAAAAAATTTTGTCGGTTGCCCCCCAATCCGAAACATAAAAAAGTCAGATAAATCGTTATCTTGCAAAGTTCCTGCAAAAGTATAAGACTGAGAAGGTTGCGGTCCTAAAAAATTAGAGCGATGGGAGAATTGTTTAATAATTTGATAAAATCTTAATACCCCACGCCAAAACTGTAAAAATAAAAATTCTCCAGATGTACGAATATGTCATTGATTTAAATGGTCTAAAGAAATACTTTGACTAGATTGCCCTAAAATATATTTTTTTTTTTCTTGCGAAGCCGCAATAGCTTTTTTTTGTAGGGCTTCGCCCGTCGGCGAGCTCCGAGCGAAGCCAAGGGGCGAGCCCAGCCCCGAAAATAGAGGTTGTAATTTATTTAAAGGACTCCCCCCCTCCCTCCGAAGGAGGGGGGGGAGAGGAGAAGGTATTGGAATGAAGTTAGTAATTAAAGCGGGAAAATTCTTCATTATTTCTAAAGGATAACTTTCATAATTTGTTTTCAGCTTTTTACTTTCAATTTCTCCCATCATGGATGGGTAGGAAATTTCAATTTCTGGATTATTAGTTTCTTGATCTTTTGGAATATTCAAAGAATGTTCTTTTTTTTGTTTCTGGCGGGACAAATAATTATGGGGGCGGCTAGCGCTATTTAATGGGGAAATAAATGGAATCGTATTAAAAATTTTCCGTGATTGGATGGAAGGTAGTACTGTTTTTTTAGAATCTGATAAAGATGTCATTGGATTATATGAAACAGATGGCGTCAATAAAAAAAAAAGTTTATAAAATAATGCTAAAAAATCTAAAGGAGTTATAGTTGTACACTGTAATGGAATATTTAACCGTAATTTTGAATTCATACGTTTTCGTCCCATTATACCTATATCATAAAATTTTGGATTAAAAAATCATTCAAATAAAACATCTCTAAAATTATTAGTATTTAATTTATCGCTTAGGCGGAGCCCTATTAATTTTGTTGGATATTCTTTTTTTTCCCCCCCGGCGAAGCCCTTGTTTTGTTTGGGAGTTCATTTTGGAGAAAAAGGGGCGTAAGCGGGAATTGTTAAATTAATTTTAGGATAGCGAGAGCGTAACGATCCCTTTGTAAATCAAGTGAATTTTTGAATTGGCAAGGAAAAAGAAGTTCAAATATTATCCTGATTAGGTTTATAATTATTATAAATAAAATATGGATTATCAAATAAATAGTATAATAAAGAAAAACCAGCTAATTTTATTGGCTTTTTTTCTGCTAAATTCGAAGAAGGAGAAGATGTATAAAAAAAAATAAATAAGGGGGGTTCATTTATATTTTGCTTATAATCAGGACTTACTGGGGAAAAACCGGTTTTAGTAGGAATTACCCGCCCCCCACGGGTTAAACTACCAAAATTAGCAGAAGGGATGAGGGCCTCGCGATTTGAAAAATTGCGAGGCCTTCATCTTTCCCGAAGGGCACATGTGATTTTCTTTTCTCTTTCATTTATGAAATGCCTTCGGTCATTCGTTATTGAGCCTAATCTGAAACGTGTTTTTGCCGAAAAAAAAAAATTTCGCGATCGGGGGTTCATTTTATTTGCCCCAAAAAAAAAGGGCCAACCCTCTGTTGCGTTAGCTTGATATTGTATAATTGATGAAAATGCTAATTTAAGTTGTTTTACAAATAAATAATTTCAAATAACACGTTTTTTCCTCGATGTTAAAGACGCTTTACTTCATCATGAACTTTCTTTTATGTAATATTGTCTTCACGAGTCACTGTTTTTTTTGGGTCGAGTCTTCTCCCTGTCAGTCGAAGACAGACAGGTAAAAGGAACCCCCGATGGCACCGCCCGGGAGCTCGCCGTAATATTATTTATATACAGGGCGAAGCCCTTTCTTTTTTTATTATTTCTTTTATTTGCTCCTATATAAAATCCAGGTTCTGGATAATAAAGACCAAAAATTAAAGACTTCGATGGTACTTTCATTTTTTTATCAGTATCCGTCGGAAAAAAATTTGTTTTATGGTAACCTTTTGACTCAGTTGGCAGCATATAAGAACTACTTAGTAATAGTTGTTGTTCAATTTTTCAGCAAAAATATAATTTGGGGCTCGCCCCCTGGCTCCGGACGGGAGCTCGCCGACAGGCCGGAGCCCTAACTTGAAATAATAAATAAGGCAAGCTTATTTGTTGAAACGCTTTAAATGAACTTTTCCATAAACTCTTACCAAGCCGGTTGCCACGCTGGGGCATATATTGATGATATGATTTTTTTTTTCTTGCTTGCGTGTTGGTATACGCCGGCGTGCGTGCAGTGGTTAAAGTTCAAAAAAGGAAATTCGAGCCAATATAATCTCAGTTCCTACCATTTTGGACATTTTCTTTAATCGAAAAATCAGCAGACCGGCTCGCTTGAATTTTTATACCCATCCAAGCTCCTCAAATAGAAATAATATCTGCTAAAATATGATTTTCGCCCCCGCGGAGCCTATTTTTAAATCAAATTCCCGGACTTCGTATAATTTGATGAATAATTGTTTTAGGATATCCATTCACAATAAAATGCCCACGTTTTGTTTGGATTAGTAAATCAACTAATAATAACCATCTTAAATACAATTTTTTAGAAAGTTGATCACTTATTTGAACAGGAATTAAAAATTCACTTGAATAAGATAATGGTCCCCCCGCGGAGCTCTGATAAAAAAATAAATTATGATCAATTAAAGCGGAAAAGATCGGACCTCGGTCATTTATGACCGGGGTCCTCGTTTTTTGAAATATGCTTTCACCATAGGAATATTCCAGGTTCTTCTTCATCAAAAGACTTTCCCGTGTTTTTCTTTTTTGCACAGATTTATATTTATGCAAGCGGAAAGTATGAGGGCCTCGCGATTTGAAAAATTGCGAGGCCCTCATACTTTCTGAAGAGCACATGGGATTTTCTTTTCTCCCCCATTTATGGGGGGGTGGATAAAAAGGGGAGAAAATACTTTCTATTGCTATTGGAAAGTATTTATTTCCCTTTTTTAATTTCTTTTGAAAATTCAATTGTCTATTCAAATACTGCTGCCAATTGGATTTTTGGTAAAAAGTTTTTGAGGAAAAATACGGTCGCGCTGCTCGCTTTGTTAAAGAATAAGATTTTGCTCGTCTACTACTTTGTATTTGGTGAGATGGTAAGACAAAATTATTTTGAGAAGGGATTTTAAGTAAGAAAAATTTAGAATAAAAGTTATATTTTCAATTGGTTAGTTTAATAGGATTTATATTTCAAAAAATTTGATCAATTCCTTTTTCGATAAATTTTAAAAAACTAAACCGTTGGATTTGTACCAAATCTATATACATGAAATTTTTTCCCCTAGCGGAGCTTTTATCTTTTTTTGAAACCTCTATTTATATCAGTACTGCGAAAGTTCTAATTTTAAGGTAAATTGGGGCTCGCCCCCTGGAGTTGAGTGAAGCTTTGTACCTTTTTTTTTCTCCCCAGGGCTTTGCCCCGGCGGAGCCTTTTCTGTTTTGTTTTTCCCTCAATTTTAATGGGTAATCCAATCTCGTTTCATGGTGCACTTGTTAATTCCTTTTAGTGACGCGGTTTGAAAATTTCGACGTATCCCCTCCCGAAGGGAGGGGATACGTCGAAATTTTCAAACCGCGTCACTAAAAGGAATTAACAAGTGCACCATGAAACGAGATTGGATTACCCATTAAAATTGAGGGAAAAACAAAACAGAAGGGGGGAGGGTTCGATTTTTTTTTGAGAGGCGCAAGCGGGATTTTTATTAATTGAAAAATTAAGAAGGCGCAAAAAAGTTAAAAAAGGCACCGAATAGAATGACAAATTCATTGTTCATAAATATAAGGGCTTTGCCTTGTCGGCGAGCTCCAGGGCAAAACCATGGGGCGAGCCCCAAACTACAAATAATTCTACATCTTGAATTACGAATTACACCACATCTGGAATCACGAATTATAGCACATTTGGAATTACTAATTATTCAATATCTAGATTAACGAACAATAAATTTGTCATTCTATTTGTTGCCTTTTTTATGGTTTTAAATCGTTTTTTCCGAAGTTTTTCCCCCAGTTTTCCCCCCAATTTCCATGGGCGTCGATTTTCGAATTGCTTCTCAATTCGAATATCATTCGGAACGAATAGCCCATTGAAATTGGGGGGAAAACAAAAAAAAAAAAAAAAAAAAAGAAGGGAATGATGGCCATTTAAACCCATTTTCAGGGGTTTTCCCTGTCGGCGAGCTCCATCCCAGGGGGCGAGCCCCAAATTCGACAAAGGAGAATTTGATTTATGGCCATCATTCCCTTTTTTTTTTTTTTTTCATCGCCCTCACGGGTTCGAAGAATTTTTTTTTTAGGGCTTCGCCCGTCGGCGAGCTCCGGGCGAAGCCAAGGGGCGAGCCCCTACAAAAAAAAACCAATTTCAATGGGCGGCGATCTTCAAATTGCTTCTCAATTTGAAGATCATTCGTTTTTTTCTTTCCCCCCCGGTTTTCATGGCCATATATTTCATTTGCATCTATTCGATGAAAGAAGAATGGATGCCCCCCCGCGTAGCTTTATGGCCATGAAAACCGGGGGGGAAAGTTCCGAATAGCCCATTGAAATTGGGGGGAAAACAAAAAAGGAAAAAACCTCTGAAAGAAAAAACTTTTTTAAAACCAGGGGGCGAGCCCCAATTAACCTAAAAAGACTTTTCGTGTCATGCCTTGTTTATACAAAAATAAAAAATTTATAAATGAGAACCGGCATTCTTTTCCTACTTTGAATTACGTGTAATGAAACACGCTTGATAGCTAGGGTCACTACTTTTTGCCCTGGCGGAGCCTTGATTAAATCTAAGTCAAAAAAATACTACTAGAACTAGGCTGATAATTAAAATACCCGTAGGCGGGTTATAAAAACAAAAGAATCCCTCCTCCTCTAGTCGGTTTGATTCTTTTGTTTATTTTTCGCGCGAGTGGATTATTATATTTATGCATTTTTTAAAAGGATTCAATGAGGCTCGAACTCACACGATTCAATTCATGAGATTGAGGCTCTACCACTTGAGCTATGAATCCAAATTTAATAAGAGGGGGGATTTTTTTGCGGTAAAAACACATTTTTTCGAGTCTTCTCCCTGTCGGTCGAAGACAGACAGTTCGATTATTTTTTTCGAATGCGCTTCCTAATAGAATGAAACGTAACTATCGCCAACGATTCTTAAAAAATTAAATAGACGATGAAAAAAAATCTAAGTGTAAATTTTTTATTTTATTAGAAATAAATCATATTGTCAAAAATTATCGCCCTGGCGGCGCCCTCCCGAAAAAAACAAAAATTCGCCCTGAAAAAAACCAATCTGATTGGGCACTATAACAAATGAGGTTTGAATTTAAAGATCACTGTCCAATTTGATTGGAGAAAAACTCCGCGAGGCATACCTTTCCCAATAAATCAGAAAAGATTTAAGGGCTTCGTCGGGGGGAAAAAACGAAATAATATTATTATCGGGAAGAGATGTCATAAATGGGGGAGAAAAGAAATTCACATGTGAATTTCTTTTCACCGACAAACCTCGCAATTTTTAAAATCGCGAGGCCCTCATCTTTTCCCCTTTTTTAGGTTCTAATAGGATTTTAACCTATTTTAACCTCCTTCCCCCTTCTTCCCCCTCTTTCTCCTCCAGAAAGGGGAACGGTTTTTTCCTGAATTTCAATGGGCGTCGATCTTCGAATTGCTTCTCAATTCGAAGATCGACGCCCATTGAAATTCAGGAAAAAACCGTTCCCCTTTCTGGAGGAGAAAGAGGGGGAAGAAAAAAAATCGAAAAAATTTAGGCATATCTTATCGCACGTAGTTCGAGGTAGATCATTTATAATTGGGCTTGCCCCGGCGGGGCAAGCCCAATTATAAATGATCTACCTCGAACTACGTGCGATAAGATATGGGTCAGTAAAAAAAGCTGTTGCTGCTTCGCGGACGAAAAAGTTTTCATAAATCAAAACTTTTCCCGACGAACCCCGGTCATTTATAATCGGGGTCTTCGCTTTACTGCTCCGCAGCAAAAAAAATTGGGGCTCGCCCCCTGGTTCCGGACGGGAGCTCGCCGACGGGCCGGAGCCCTACCAATTTTTTTACAGTTTATCTACAATATCGAATTCAAATTTAATCTCTTTCCATACCTCACATGCTGCCGCAAGCTCTGGAGAGAATTCTGCAGCTGAACGAATGATTTCACCCGCTTCGCGAGCTAAGTTACGTCCTTCGTTACGAGCCATTACACCAAATTTATTATTTTTAAAATTTACCCGTCGGCAAGCTCTTTAGCAAAGCCAATTTTTAGGGCGAAGCTTTTTTTTTCCCTATGTTTTTTATTATTGGGGCTCGCCCCGGCGAAGCCCTTTTTTATTTATCGTTTTTTCCGAGAGGGGAACGGTTTTTCCCCTGTTTTTCTTTCAGAGGTTTTTTCCTTCGGAAAAAACAATAAATAAAAACGGATCAAAGGAAAAAAAAAAAAAAAAGAAAAAACCTCCGAAGGAAAAAAACAATAATAAAAAACATAGAGAAAAAAAATTCGCCCGTCGGCGAGCTCCTTTTCCCTCCCGAAGGATTTATAGAGCCAAGGGGCGCGCCCAAAAAAAGAAAAAGCGGATTAATTTTAAAAAAGCTAAAAATTTTATTTTTAGTTTAGACTATGTCATCATTTAAAAGCAAAAAAAATCCCCCCCTGCGGAGCTTTAAAAAGTTAAACGTGTAGTCGTTGAAGATCAATTTCTTGCTAATTATTCTATTCTTTTAAATTTTTTCAATTTTTAATTGAATTAAAATTAATGCAAATTTTTAGCATTTAATTTAATTTTCAAACTTTATGTTTGGCTCATTTTTTTCTAAGCTTCTAATGCTACACGGTTTGCTACAGCTCCTGGTGCGTTACCCCACGGGTGACCTAAAGTTCCTCCACCGAACTGCAGACATGCATCGTCTTGAAATATGTCGCAAGTTACGATTGATATGAATCAATAAATGGACTATGTCATCATCAAATTGATTTTGATGTAAAATTTTTAGTCTCTGAACCTAATTAAATAAAAGGAATTAGGCTGCAAATTATTTGCGAGCAAATTTTTTGCAAATCTTTTTATACACATAAAAATTTTTTATGGGGCCTCTATTTGACCAATGCAGGCATGTGCCAAATGTGAATACCCATTTTATCAATGATTTTTTTATCATTGAACGGACTATGTCATCACTAATTAAAGTACTTCGCTTTGTCGGCGAGCTCTTGGGCAGAGCCGGAAAGCGAGCTTCAAAATTAATGGAAACTATTTAGTCTCTGAACCTAATAAATTCATCATTTAGGTTGCAAATTACTAGTTGTTATAAAAGCTTTTTGCAATTTTTTTCTACACAAAAAATATGTTATTTTTTTTGGGGCTGTTTTTACAACCACTAGCTACAGGCATAACTCCTCCAAGCATTTAATTGATATTATACAATATCACACGGACTTTGTTATCATAAATAAAATTTATGTCAAAATTTTAAGTCTCTGAACCAAATTATTAAATTTGGTTGCAAATTATTATAAATTTTTGTAGGGCTCCGGCCCGTCGGCGAGCTCCCGTCCGGAGCCAGGGGACGAGCCCCAATTTTTCAATTTAGGGCTCCGCCGGAGCAAATTATTATAAATTTTTGCAAGTTTTTTAATTAACATATAACTTTTTTAATTATAGGGGCCACTTTGAAATTAACCCATCCATTCTTGTGAGAAGAATACTCCACGATGGCGGTCTTTCTCGATGTAATCGTCGCGCATTAAATCTACGAACCCTTGAGTGATATCTCGGTCTCCTTCAAGTTTTCCAACAACTGTACCAGAATGTAAGTGGTCCCCACCAGACATACGAAGAGTTTTAGCTAGAACACGGAAGTGAATTCCGTGGTTACGCTGACGGTCAATAACCGCGTGCATCGCACGGTGAATGTGTAATAGTAATCCGTGATTACGAGCATAGTTAGCTAAAGAAGTATTCGCTGTGTAACCTCCTGTTAAATAGTCGTGCATAATAATTGGTACTCCAAAATCTTTTGCAGTTTGAGCACGGAATAACATTTCTTCTGAAGTAGGAGCAGTGGCATTTAGATAGTGTCCTTTAATTTCACCAGTTTCAGCTTGTGATTTGTAAATTCCTTCTGCTACAAATGCAAAACGGTCACGCCAACGCATGAATGGTTGTGAGTTTACGTTTTCATCGTCTTTTGTAAAATCTAATCCTCCACGTAGGCATTCGTAACATGCACGACCGTAGTTTTTAGCACTTAAACCTAATTTAGGTTTAATAGTACATCCAAGGAACGCACGACCGTACTTGTTTAATTTATCACGTTCAACTTGAATACCGTGTGGAGGACCAAAGAAAGTTTTAATGTAAGCTTTAGAAATGCGTAAATCCTCAAGACGTAGAGCACGTAATGCCTTGAATCCAAACACGTTTCCAACTACCGATGTTAATAAGTTAGTTACTGATCCTTCTTCGAATAAATCAATTGGATAAGCTACATAAGCAAAGAATGAATCATCCTCACCAGGTATTGCTTCTATGTCATAACAGCGACCTTTATAACGGTCAAGACTTGTAAGTCCATCAGTCCATACAGTTGTCCAAGTTCCTGTTGACGATTCTGCGGCTACTGCTGCACCTGCTTCTTCTGATGGTACACCAGGTTGTGCTGTAACACGAAAACAAGCTAAAATATCAGTATCTAACGTTACGTAATCTGGAGTAAAATATGTTAAACGATAGTCTTTAACTCCGGCTTTAAAACCTGCCGTTGATCTAGTTTCCGTTTGGTTCATAAAAATTTATGATTTATTAATTCTTGTATATTATTTATTTCTTTCAGGGTTCCGCTTTGTCGGCTTCGCTCCATGGCAAATTTTTTTCGGGAAAAAAAAATCGCCCCAAAAAAAAAATTCGCTAGGAGGTTCATTTTACGAGTCAAGTGAACCCCAAAAAAATAAATTCCATACACTATATCTTCCATATTCCCGTATAAATTTAAAAATAGCTGCACAAACAGATTTTTTAACTTGTTTGAGGCGAGAAAAATGAACCCCTTGGCTATATAAATCCCGCCCCCCCCCTCTTTTTTGTTTCTCCCCCAGAAAAAAAAAAAAAAAAGAAGGGAATGATGGCCATAAATCAAATTCTACTTTGTCGAATTTGGGGCTCGCCCCCTGGGATGGAGCTCGCCGACAGGGAAAACCCCTGAAAATGGGTTTAAATGGCCATCATTCCCTTTTTTTTTTTTTTTTCTGGGGGAGAAACTTCGAGAGGGGAAAAGAGCTCGCTGTAATATATTTATATACCTTTTTTTGGGCTCGCCCCTTGGCTTCGCCCTAAAAATAAACAAAAATAAAAGCTGTCGCTGCTTCGCAGGCCCAGAAAAGATTTTTTTTGGCGGCCACACAGAAAACACAACCCCTCTAAAAATGCCACTAGTAATATATTTATATATTGAATATATTTATATACCCAGAGGGCGAGCCCCAATTAGAGAAAATTATTTTTTTTCAGGTTCTGCCGGAGTGATAATTTTATTTTTAGAATTATACAAGAATCTTTTTTAAATTTCAATAATTTCATTTTATTAATTTTTCGTCTTTGCTTTTTTAGAATTAATTTAAGCTCCGCAGGGGGAATTTTTTTCTTTTTTTTTCTGGGAAAAAAAAGAAAAAATTCCCCCTGCGGAGCTTAAATTAATTCTAAAAAGAGGGGAAAAGGATTACATCCTTTCCCGACGTACCCCGGTCATTTATGACCGGGGTCCTCGCTTGCGTCCCCCTAAAAAAATTCGCAGGCGAAAAAGATTCCATAAATGGGGGAGAAAAGAAAATCCCATGGGATTTTCTTTTCACCGACTGGCCTCGCAATTTTTCAAATTGCGAGGCCCTCATCTTTTTTCGACGGATCCCGGTCATTTATGACCGGGGTCCTCGTTATTCCTCTCTTGGTGTAGAGATGCCACCCGATCTTGTAAAAGGACCCGAATTCTAGCTGCGATTCTAAATTTGGATCAATTCCTGAAAATACATCGCGGAAAATTACTCGTGCTCCATGCCAAATATGCCCAAAAAAGAACAATAATGCAAATGATAAATGCTAATTACATATCATTTTTATAGATAAAAAAAAATATTAAGCTCCGCGGGGGGGGATTTAAACCTTCGGGCTTTTTTAGGGCACCGCCCCGTCGGCGAAAAAAAAATTCGCCCGTCGGCGAGCTAAATTTTATCCGGGCGATAATATATTTTATTATGCCAAGGGGCGAGCCCAGCCCCAAAAAAGCAAATTTTATTCTGATTAAGGGGGCAAAGCCCTATTGGCGAGCTCTGAAGCAAAGTTTATAAGATAAGCTTAAAATTAATTGAAATTTAATTTTGGGGCTCGCCCCATGGCGAAATTTTTTTTTTCGGGAAAAACACGTTTCTGATTGGGCACTATAACGAATGATCTTCAAATTGTAAAGCAATTTGAAGGTCGACGCCCAATCAGAAACGTGTTTTTCCCGAAAAAAAAAATTTGCCCTGGAGCTCGCCGACTTTTTTTATATGCGGCCGCGGACAGAAATTAAATAATGAATAAAATAGAATTTTTTATAATGCGCCCCAAGGTCTTCTCCCGGGTGGCCCTCCGTTTTGTTTTTCCTTCAATTTCAATGGGCGTCGATCTTCGAATTGCTTCTCAATTCGAAGATCGACGCCCATTGAAATTGAAGGAAAAACAAAACGGAGGGCCACCCGGGGGAAGACCTTGGGGCGCATTATAAGAAAACACAAAACGTGAATAATATAATTTTTACAATTAGTTTTTTTTTATCCCTCCTCCCTACTTCGGAAAGGAGGGGGAGGGATAAAAAAAGATATTTTTAGTGAGCTTTTAATAATGGGGAAAAAAAATTATTCCTCTCGTGGTGTAGAGACATCCCCTATCTTGTAAAAGGACCCGAATTCTAGCTGCGATTCTAAATTTGGATCGATACCTGAGAATACGTCTCGGAAAATTACTCGTGCGCCGTGCCAAATATGACCGAAAAAGAATAGTAATGCGAATGATAAATGCCCAAAGGTAAACCAACCACGAGGACTTGAACGGAATACTCCATCCGCACCCGGAGTGGCGCGGTCAAATTCTAATGTTTCACCTAGTGAGGCTTTACGTGCATATTTTTTTACCGTAGCAGGGTCAGTGAACGTAATATCATTTAGTTCTCCTCCATGGAAAGTAACAGAAACCCCTACTTGTTCAATACTATATTTTGATTCCGCTCGGCGGAATGGAACATCTGCACGAACTACTCCGTCAGAGTCGGAAAGAATTACCGGAAAGTTTTCAAAGAATGAAGGCATTCTTCTTACAAATAATTCGCGACCTTGCTGGTCTTTAAATTCAGCATGTCCTAACCATCCTACACAAATACCATCTCCACTATTCATTGCTCCAGCTCGAAACAACCCTCCTTTTGCAGGGTTGTTTCCGACATAATCGTAAAAGATTAATTTTTCAGGGATTTCTGACCAAGCTTGAGATAATGATTTCCCTTCATTTAAACTTTTTTGTACTCGTGTTTCAATTTCTTGTTGATAAAATCCTAGGTCCCATTGATATCGTGTAGGACCAAATAATTCTACCGGTGTTGTTGCTGAACCATACCACATTGTTCCAGCTACTACAAAAGCAGACCAGAATACAGCTGCAATACTGCTTGATAGTACTGTTTCAATACTACCCATACTTAATGCATTATATAAACGTTGAGGAGGACGTACACATAAATGGAATAGTCCTGCAATAATTCCTAGTAAACCTGCTGCTATGTGATGGCTAGCTACTCCTCCTGGATTAAAAGGATCAAATCCTTCGGCTCCCCAAGCTGGTGACACAGGTTGAACACTACCTGTTATTCCAAATGGGTCAGATACCCATATTCCTGGCCCAAAAATTCCTGTAGTATGAAATGTCCCAAACGAAAAGCACAGCAACCCAGATAAGAAAAGATGGATTCCAAAAATTTTTGGTAAATCTAAAGCTGGGTCTCCTGTTCGTGGATCACGAAATAAGTCTAAATCCCAATAGACCCAGTGCCACACAGCAGCCGCGAATAGTAAACCAGATAAAATAATATGTGATGTTGCAACTCCTTCGTAACTCCAAATTCCTGGATTCGAAGAAGTTTCTCCATTAATCGACCAACCACCCCAAGATTGAGTAATTCCTAATCGAGTCATAAATGGAAGCACAAAATTTCCTTGACGCCACATTGGATTAAAAACAGGATCTGAAGGATCAAAAATTGACAATTCATAAAACGCCATAGATCCTGCCCAACCTGCTACTAATCCTGTATGCATGATATGAACCGAAATAAGTCGACCTGGATCATTTAAAACTACGGTATGTACGCGGTACCATGGAAGAGCCATAATTATATAGAATTTTTTATGATTTTTTTTCATGTTTTTGGGGCGAGCCCCAAAGAAAAAAACAGAGAAAAGCGAGCAGCGCTAGCGGATTAGCTCCGCCGGGGCGATAAATTTTTAAGTCCCGCTTCTAGGACTAAGTTAATAACAAATAGCAATTCGATCGAAAAAAATTTTTTCGATCGAAAAGCAAAATTCAATTGTAAATACTTTATTACTTTTACTTTTTTTAGGGCGAGCTTTCCGGTTTTATTTTTGGGAGGGGAAGAAGGAAAAAACCTCCGAAGGAAGGGCTTCGCCCTGTCGGCGAGCTCCCGGGCAATAATAGATTTATATAGCCATCGGGGGCGAGCCCCAAAATCCCAAAATGAACTTTTCATGGCGAGTTTTTTTTTCGGGAAAAACACGTTTCTGATTGGGCTCAATAACGGATGATCTTCAAATTGTGAAGCAATTTGAAGATCATCCGTTATTGAGCCCAATCAGAAACGTGTTTTTCCCGAAAAAAAAATTCGCCCGGGAGCTCGCCGACAGGGCGATGCCCTTCGTCCATGAAAAATTCTAGTCTAGATTTTTTCTAAGAGTAAAACATAAGTTGGGTTTTTTTCCCACGGATATTTTTTGCATTTTTTTTTATTTACTTACCTTTTTAGTAAAAGGTAAGTAAATAAAAAAAATGCAAAAAATATCCGTGGGAAAAAAACCCAACTTATGTTTTACTTCTAAACCCTCCTCCCCTCCGGAGGAGGAGAAGGAAAAAAATAATTTTAAGCTTTGCAGGGGCGAAACTTATTAAATTTTAACAAATTTAATTTAAAGATTTCAATTTACTTATTTTGCTCGTCAAGAAGTCTTTTTTCTCATAATTACCTGCTCGCAAGTTGAACAAGTAAAAAAAGTGCCGCCAAAAAATAAAAAAACAGATTAATAGGAAAGAGAAATTATAATGCGCTCCCTAAACGTTTTTTGATTCTATTTTTAAAAATAAAAAAGCCATTGCGAAACCTGGTAATAAAAGACCAGTTATAGGAACTAAAATACTTGAAATATTTGTATAAGAAGTTATTGCTGCGATTATCATAATTCAATTAATAGTTTATTTTATTATTATCGAAAGGGATTTCATAAATAGAATCCCTTTCAGAAATCTATGTTCATCTCTTGTTTTTGCTTTTTTCCGTAATTCATTTTCCAGAAAATTAGAGCTCTTCATGTTATTCCTAAAAAAGCTTATAAACAAAATTTTAGGGCTTCGCCCGTCGGCGAGCTCCGAGCAAAGCCAAGGGGCGAGCCCAAAAAAAAGGTATATAAATATATTACGGCGAGGTCGCCGCCCAATCAGAAAAGTGTTTTTCCCGAAAAAAAATTCGGGAGGGGGAGAAGAAAAAACCTCCGAAGGAATTTTAAAAAAAAAGGTATATAAATATATTACGGCGAGCTCCCGGGCGAATTTTTTTTTTCTTTGATCCGTTTTTCTTTAGCCATTTTTTTTTTCCTTCGGAAAAAAACCTATTTAGCCAGGGGGAGGGATGAGAAAAAAACCTATTTCGCCAGGGGGAGGGATGAGAAAAAAACCTATTTCGCCAGGGGGAGGGATGAGAAAAAAACCTCTGAAAGAAAAACAGGGGAAAAACCGTTCCCCTCTTTGGGAGGGGAAAGGGAGCTTGCCGACAGGGCGTTGCCCTTAAAGCGCGCAGCGCGAGCGGATTTTTTTTTCTCGCCCCCGCGGAGCTTTAAAAATGTTCTAGGCGGGGACTTGCGATTAAAAATCGCAAGTCCCCGCCTAGAACATTTTTTTTAAAAAGAAACCCAAATTTACCCTCAATTTGGGTTTCTTTTTAGAAAAAAAATATAAAAAAAGAATATATACTAACATATCAATGATTTTTTTTTAAAATGACGAGTACTCTCAAAATTTACAGTTGGGCTATGTCTAAAAAGCATAAATCAAATGTCTTTTTCTTCTTTTAATATATGGTTATTTTTAGAATTATTAAATTAAGTTTAAAGCAAGTAGTGCGAGTGTATTTTTTCTTTTTGACCCGCCATATAAAATATATATACGCTCTTCTTTTCACTTATTAAATTATAAGATCGCCGCCCAATCTGAAACGTGTTTTTATTTATTGTTTTCTTTTATTGTTTTTTTTCGGGAAAAATATACATCCCTCTCCTTTTTTTTTTTTTTTTTCCTTTGATCCGTTTTTCTTTAGCCATTTTTTTTTTCCTTCGGAAAAAAACCTATTTCGCCAGGGGGAGGGATGAGAAAAAAACCTATTTCGCCAGGGGGAGGGATGAGAAAAAAACCTCTGAAAGAAAAACAGGGGAAAAACCGTTCCCCTCTTCGGGAGGAGAAGAAGAAAAAAACCTCCGAAAAAAACAAAAATTCGCCATAAAAATTGGGGCTCGCCCCTCTGGGCATTGCCATGGAGCTCGCCGACTTTTTTTATATGCGGCCGCGGACAGAAATTGACAAATTGAAATTTAATCACTATAAATTTATTTTATATTCCTCCGGCGAATTTTTTTTTTCCTTTTCTGATTGGGCTAAATAACGAATGATCTTCAAATTGCTTCACAATTTGAAGATCATTCGTTATTTAGCCCAATCAGAAAAGGAAAAAAAAAATTTCGCCCTGGGCTCGCCCCTTGGCTTTGCTAAGGAGCTTGCCGACGGGTAAAGCCCTAATAAAAGAAATTAAGAGCTCTCCTGGTGAAATTGGTAGACACACAAGTTTTAGGAACTTGTTGCTTACGCAGTGTGGGTTCGAATCCCTCGGAGAGCAAAAAAAAAAAAATATCTTTATTTTTTTAGGGGGGCGGATCTCTTTTTTTTAAGGGGGCGGATTAACTTTGAAAAAAGAGATGTTTTTTGTCGACAGCCTCTCCGCTCTCGCGTAATACGGGGTAAGAACGTTTCACTCCTAGTAAATATCAGCCCATGATTGACGCGGCTCTAAATTTAAATTTAGAGCCGCGTCAATCATGGGCTGATATTTACTAGGAGTGAAACGTTCTTACCCCGTATTACGCGAGAGCAGAGAGGCTGTCGATTTTTTGTAAGTCCTGAATTTATAATATAATTTTTAGGACTCGCCCGTCGGCTTCGCTCCTGGGCAATAATATACTTATAATAGCCAGGGGGCGAGTTCCAAATCTACATTAAAAAATTTAATTTTTATAGGGCTTCGCCCGTCGGCGAGCTCCGGGCGAAGCCAAGGGGCGAGCCCAGGGCGAAGCTTTTTTTTTCCCAATATTTATATTTTTTATTTATTGTTTTTTTCTCATCCCTCTCCCTTTTTTGTTTCTCCCCCAATTTCAATGGGCTATATTCGTTCCGAATGATCTTCAAATTGTGAAGCAATTTGAAGGTCGACGCCCATTGAAATTGGGGGAGAAACTTCGGGAGAGAAAGAAAAAAAGATCAAAGCAAGCAGCGCGAGCGAATATTTATATTTCTGATTTTTTGTTTTTCCTCCAGTTTTCCCCCCAATTTCCATGGGCGTCGATTTTCGAATTGCTTCTCAATTCGAATATCGACGCCCATGGAAATTGGGGGAAAACTGGGGGAAAAACAAAAAAGGGAGAGGGATGAGAAAAAAAACAGTGATAAAAACAATAATAAAAAAGGCTTCGCCGGGGCGAGCCCCATGGAAAAAAAAATTCGCCATGGGGCGAGCCCCAAAACAAACTGCAGCAAATTGTTGTTCTGCCGAAGTTTATTGAATAAAAGTATTTGCAATGTTTTGGCTATAAATTAAAATAAATTTAAAAAATGGAAAGTTCTGCTTTATTTATAACATTATTTTTATGGTTTGCTTTATTAAGTTTAACAACTTATTTTGTATACATTTCATTTGGAAAACCGAGTAAAGAATTACGGGATCCTTTTGATGATCATGAAGATTAATTTTTTTTGGGTGTATTTTTCTCTTATTTACGAATTTTTAGGGTTTCGCCCGTCGATCTCCAAGGCAATAATAAATTTATATAGCCAAGGGGCGAGCCCAAAAAAAAAGTATATAAATATATTACGGCGAGCTCCCGGGCGAATTTTTTTCCCTTTTCGGTAGCCGCAACTTAGTGCTAAAAGCAGGGGATGAAAGAGGACCATCGCCTTCCCCGTCATTTTTTAGGAATAATTAAAATTTATTAGAAGTTGAGCTATTATAAATTCATAATTTTATTATAAAATATGATCAAAAAGGATACGCTTTAGGGATGGACGGAGGAATTCACTGTTAATTAAATATCGCTTGCGCCCTTTTTTTAAATAGAATTTAATTAACAGTGAATTCCTCCGTCCATCCCTGATGCTTATCATGGTAGCAAAGTTTTTTAAGATACTTTGGTCGATGGGGTCTCTTATACTAAATTAATTTTTTCTAGGAGGTAGCTACCCTAAATTAAAAATTTAGGGTAGCTACCTCCTAGAAAAAATAGTTTCATCAGATCATATCATGAAATTTCCAATTTCATAGTATTATCCGATGGAAAAAAAAAAGTAAAAAAAGCCCTGTTTTATATATAAGGCTTTTTTTACTTTTTTTCTGCAGAGCAGCAAAGCGAGAACCCCGGTTATTTATAATCGGGGTTCGTCGGGAAAGATATAAAAACCTTTTCTTCTGCGGAGCAGCGACAGCTTTTTTTAATTTTTGAGCTGGCTCGCCAGCTCAAAAAAAAGCCGTCGGTCTTGTTCACGTTAATCATTTTATGCCAAAAATGGCTTTGGCTTTAATAATAAAGTAAAAATATATCCATGAAAATTAATTTTTCAAAACAAATAAGCTTACTACTTTTAGGGTTTTTATCTTTTTTAAATTTTAACAGGTGTGATGCATTCCCAATTTATGCTCAACAATTATATCCAAAATCACCACGAGAAGCAACCGGAAGAATCGTTTGTAGTTCTTGTCATTTAGCGGCAAAACCAGTTGAAATAAGTATTCCACAAGCCGTTTTTCCAGATTCTGTTTTTGAGACAGTTATTAAAATCCCCTTCGATAAACAAATAAAACAAGTTCTTGGAAACGGAAAAAAAGGAGATCTAAATGTAGGAGCAGCGCTTATTTTACCTCCAGGATTTAAATTAGCACCTCCTGAAAGAATTCCACAAAACATAAAAGAGAAAATGGGAGATTTAAATTTCGAAAAGTATAATCAAGAAAATGATAATATTTTAGTAGTAGGCCCAGTGAGGAAAAAATATAGCGAAATGACTGTTCCAATACTTGCGCCTAATGAGAAAGACAAGGATTTTGCCTTTTTAAAGTACCCTGTTTATGTTGCTGGGAATCGTGGTCGAGGACAGCTTAATCCTACAGGAACTTTAAGCAATAATAATCAATTTACAGCTAAACATACTGGAAAAATAGTTGAAATTGTACAAAAGAAAAAATACAGCCAAATTAACATTGAAAAAGATGGTGAAATATTTTCTGAACAAATTCCAGCTGGACCAGAGCTTCTTGTAAAAGAAGGAGATTTTGTAAAAACTGATCAAGCTTTAACTCAAAATCCGAATGTGGGAGGTTTTGGTTTTAGTAGGCCCCGTAAAAACCGTTTTTTTTTACGTGCAGAAAAAAATTGCAAAGAGTTTTTTATTGAGTAATTTGCATCCCTTTCGCCTATAGATAATTCGTCCAAAAAATTCTATGGAGGGGTTCAGAGACTAAATAGTTTCTATTAATTTGGGGCTCGCCCCTCGGCTCTGCCATGGAGCTCGCCGACAGGGCGGAGCCCTAAATTTCTAATAACATAGTCCGTTTAATGATAAAATTCATTAAAACAATGCAAACCGAAACCGAAATCGTGCTGCAAAGCCCTCTAAGAATAGTCGGTTTAATATTTATTTTATTGACATTAGTTTTAGGTCAATTGTTTTTCGTTTTTAAGAAGAAGCAGTTCGAAAGAATTCAATTAGCATCAGGTTTATACGATTAGTATTTTATTTTTATTATATAATTTTTATGCTTGGGGCTCACTCCCTGGCTTTGATCTAAAGGTTGCCGACCAGGCGTAGCCCTAACAAAAAATTTTATAGTGAGCAGTAACAAAAGACATGGTAATAACGAGCCGCGCTTTCATAAGTCTTTCCCCTTTTTTTCATGGCCATTTTATACATTTGCATTCATTCGATGAAATAAGAATGAATGCTTTATGGCCATGAAAAAAAGGGGAAAGACTTATGAAAGCGCGGCGTTGGGAAGGCGAATTTCAAGAAATTCGCCTTCCGCTTTTAAAATTTTCTAAAACTATTTAATTTTTCCTTTTTATCGCTTTTGGGGTGAGCCCCAAGCGTAATAAGAAGGAAAAGAGTTCGTAGCTAATTTGGATAAAGCTCTTGACTTCAGATCTTGAGATAGGAGGTTCGATTCCTCTCGAACTCAAAAGAAGGCCTTCAATTAAAATTATTTTTAGGGCTTCGCCCGTCGGCGAGCTCCGGGCAAAGCCAAGGGGCGAGCCCAAAAAAAAGGTATATAAATATATTACGGCGAGCTCCTAATTTTTTTTATTATGGCAAAGCCAATTTTTTAGGGCGAATTTTTTTTTTCCCTTTTCTTGCGAAGCAGCGAAGCTGATTTTTTGTTTTTCCCCTGTTTTTCTTTCAGAAAAACGGAAAAAAAAAAAAAAAAAAAAAAAAAGAAGGGAATGATGGCCATTTAAACCCATTTTCAAATTCTCCTTTGTCGAATTTGAAAATGGGTTTAAATGGCCATCATTCCCTTTTTTTTTTTTTTTTTTTTTTTGATCCGTTTTTCTGAAAGAAAAACAGGGGAAAAACAAAAAATCAGCTTCGCTGCTTCGCAAGAAAAGGGAAAAAAAATTTACCCGTCGGCAAGCTCCTTAGCAAAGCCAAGAGGTTCATTTTGGGATTTTCTTTCTCTCCCGAAGAGGGGAACGGTTTTTCCCCTGTTTTTCTTTCAGAGGTTTTTTTCCGAAGGAAAAAAAAAATGGCTAAAGAAAAACGGATCAAAGGAAAAAAAAAAAAGCAGGGAATGATGGCCATAAATCAAATTCTCCTTTGTCGAATTTGGGGCTCGCCCCCTGGGATGGAGCTCGCCGACAGGGAAAACCCCTGAAAATGCGTTTAATATGGCCAATTTTGGGGGGTTCGATTTTTTTTGCGGGTATTTTTTATCACCCCTCCCCCAGTCGGTTCAATTCTTTTTTCTTTCTTGGCGGAGCCTTTAGAATTTAAGAAGAAGCTCCATAAGCATGTAATGAAGACCCAAAAATACCTAAAGAAATTCCAAAAAAATTAAAAAATAAAAAAACTAATGATAAAAAACCAACCAAATATGACAATTTCGTCATATTTTTATATCGACAATGTAAATAGAATGCGATTATAAGCCAATTTACAAAAGATGCTGTCTCTTTTAAATCCCAACTCCAATAAGAACCCCAAGCTGAATTTGCCCATACTGCACCACTTAAAATTCCTAAAGTAAATAATGGAAAACCAATTCCAAATAATCTATAACTAATTTGATCTAATGCTATAGAAAATGAATCAAAATTCATTTGGCTTTCGGTTTTTACAAATTTCCATTGATTAATTTGGCTATGCTGCGCTTTTTCTAAAAAAAAAAATTTGGAGTCGAATAATTTAGAAAGCCGTGTCAACTCCACCAAACAGTTTAAGTAGTTAATTTTTTCCAATTCCGGCTGCGAGACTAAAAAGGAATTAGCAGTCGGAACAGCAATATTGTAAAAATTATTGCTTTGATTGCCGCTTGCACCGCCCTTCGGGAAAGATGAGGGCCTCGCAATTTTTCAAATCGCAAGGCCTTCATCCCTTTTTGACGGACCCCTACAATATATTGTAGGGGTCTTAGTTTTATTGATTTTTCAAGCTCCGCGGGGGCGGGAAAAAGTTTTTGATACGATCATTTTGGGGCTTGCCCTCAGTCTTTGCCATGTAGCTCGCTTAAAGGGCAAAGCCCTGACCAGAAGTATAAGTGAAATTAATCCTCCGACGATAAAAATAGTGTAGCTAAAAATCATAATACTAACATGCATTAATAACCAATTTGATTTTAATGCGGGAACTAGCGGACTCCATTCTGAGGATAAATTAAATTGTGCAAATGCGATTATGAATAATATACATGGAGCTAAAATTCCGCCATAAATTTTTTTTTTTACACAGAGCGCAAGCGCAGGTTTTGATAGTAAATCTAAGCTCTTCCACCGGAAAGGAGGAAAAAACGAAAAAGCAGATTGCATAGTTGGCTGCTTTTCATAAAAAAAAAGCTCGCTTGCTACTTTGCCGTTTTTTCCTTCGGAAAAAACTCCTAAAAATAAATTTAATGTGCTTAAACACCAAGTTAAGAAAATTAAGGCTTCATAAAAATTAGCCAATGGAAAATGGTTTGATTTTATGTATCTAAAAACTAACAATAAAGTTAAAAAAATCCACAATAATGTACTTGTAAAGAATTCTAAAATTTCAAAAGAACCTTTTTCGATTCGATTTTCTTGATAGTTAAAGTCTGAAATGACTGCTTTTTTAAAACGGGGAAAAGGGGGAGATGAAATCAAAATTTTGGGGCTCTCCCCCTGGCTCTGCCCTGGAGCTCGCCGAAAAGGCGAAGCCCTAAAAAAATTCTGAACCGCTATTTTAATGGGGAACCCTAGCGAAAGAAAACTAGAGGTTACGTCAACCTTTGGTTCTGACGAATATGAAGAAGTTTTATTCTGGGGCTCGCCCCCTGTCTCCGGACGGGAGCTCGCCGACGGGCCGGAGCCTTGAAAAAAAAATAAATCGGTCCAAAAAATTAAAAAATTTAAAACGGCTAAACCAAAAATTCCTTGATATAAAAACGAATAATACATTTTTCTACGAAGCAGCGAAGCTTAATTTTTTTTTTGGGGGGCGCATTTAATAAATAGCGGCTGTTTTGCTTAACCCCCCCGCGGAGCTTAAAACAATTAAGCATTTTAATTTTTGCCTTGGCGGAGCCCTAATGTTTTTCTTTCGTAGGTTTTTGGAGCGAGCTTTCCGCTCCGAAGTTTTTCCCCCAGAAAAAAAAAAAAAAAAGAAGGGAATGATGGCCATTTAAACTCATTTTCAAATTTGACGAAGGAGAATTTGATTTATGGCCATCATTCCCTTCTTTTTTTTTTTTTTTTCATCGTTTTTTTTTCCCGCTTCGGCGGTAAATAGATGATTTGGCCAGCGATTCAAACCCATTAAAACGGGTTTGTATCATATGAGAATATAGGCCAAATCATCTATTTACCGCCGAAGCGGGAAAAAAAAACGTTTTCCCCCCAATTTCCATGGGCGTCGATTTTCGAATTGCTTCTCAATTCGAATATCATTCGGAACGAATAGCCCATTGAAATTGGGGGGGAAAACAAAACAGAAAAAAAAAAAAAAAAGAAGGGAATGATGGCCATTTAAACCCATTTTCAGGGGTTTTCCCTGTCGGCGAGCTCCATCCCAGGGGGCGAGCCCCAAATTCGACAAAGAAGAATTTGATTTATGGCCATCATTCCCTTCTTTTTTTTTTTTTTTTCCTTTGATCCGTTTTTCTTTAGCCAGGGGGAGGGATAAGAAAAAAACCTATTTCGCCAGGGGGAGGGATGAGAAAAAAACCTCTGAAAGAAAAACAGGGGAAAAACAAAAAGGAAAAAAAACAAAGGAAATTTTAAAAAAAAAGTCGGCGAGCTCCAGGGCAAAACCATGGGGTTCACTTTGGGATTTTCTTTCAGAAAATCCGGAAAGCTCGCCCCAAAAAAAAAAAAAACAAAAAAACCTCCGAAGGAAAAAAACAATAATAAAAAATCCGCTCGCGCTGCTTGCTTTTTTTCCCGTTTTAAATCGTTTTTTTCTCATCCCTCTCCCGAAGTTTTTCCCCCAATTTCAATGGGCGGCGACCTTCAAATTGCTTCACAATTTGAAGATCATTCGGAACGAATAGCCCATTGAAATTGAGGGAAAAACAAAAAAGGGAGGGGGAGAAGTAAAAACATTAAAAAGGCTTCGCCGGGGCGAGCCCCGATAATAAAAAACGATAATAAAAAAGGCTTCGCCGGGGCGAGCCCCGATAATAAAAAACGATAATAAAAAAGGCTTCGCCGGGGCGAGCCCCGATAATAAAAAAACGATAATAAAACAAAACGGAGAAAAGGGGGAAGGGAGAGATGAAATTAAAAGCTCCGCGGGGGGGAGGAGAATTAACCTATTTTAAATTTTCCAATTAACCCACAATATCCCTCGGAGGGGGAAGAAGGGTGAAATGAATTTAAAAATTCCCTCCCTTGGCGGAGCCTTTTATTTATGTAGTTCGCGCGACGAGCCTTGTATAAAATAGGTTCGCAGAGGCGTGTCTTTTTCTTTCAAGACTAATCGATTGAAAACCCCATTTTATTTGTACGGGATGTTTGAAAAAGATAAAAAGATTATATATAATCTTTTTTGTCCATTAAAAATATTCAAAATAATTATTACTGAATTTTACTGTTCCTGCGAAGCAGCGAAAGCGAGAACCCCGGTCATTTATGACCGGGGAACGTCGGGAAAGGATGTAATCCTTTCCCTTTTATTTTTCGTCGATTTTTCTTCTTCCATTTTTTATTTTTAATAAAAAAAGTCGGCGAGCTCCTTTTCCCTCTCGAAGGATTTATATAGCCAATTTAATTTCTGTCCGCGGCCGCATATAAAAAAAGTCGGCGAGCTCCAGGGCAAACCCATGGGGCGAGCCCCAAAAAAAAAAAACTCACGATAACTATTCGATAAGACATAATTGGCAGAAAATTTGCAGATTCCCTTTTTTTTATCGCCAGAAACCTTTAATATTATCTTAATTTTAGATTTAAAGCTCGGTCCCTTTTAGTTTCATAAATTTAATAATAGTTAATTCCCAAAAAAATTCATTTATTTTACTACGGCTGGTAAAAAAGCGGACTACATATTTAAGCCCGCAAGACAGGCTTTAAAATTCGCCATCGGGGGCGAGCCCCGAATCCCAAAAAAAGGTGGGCCGTAAAAAAGCAAAGCCCCAAACTAGGGGATTTATTTAACAAGTGAAGTAAACTACAACCACCGCCCTCATGAGTTCGAAGAAAAAATAGGATTGTGTATCCCTTTTATTCAATTTAATGATTAATTGGGGGGGGCGTGCTTTAAATCTAAAGAAAAAAGGGGATGAAGAAAATTAAAAACGAAGATTATTCGTTGGACTTATTTAATTTTTATAAGGCGGAGTTTTTTTTTTTTTTCATCGCCCTCACGGGTTGAAGAATTTTTTTTATTGGAAATAGGTGATTTGGCCGGCGATCCAAACCTATTAAAACGGGTTTGGATCATACGAGAATATCAGCCAAATCACCTATTTCCAATAAAAAAAACCAATTTCAATGGGCTATATTCGTTCCGAATGATATTCGAATTGAGAAGCAATTCGAAGATCGACGCCCATTGAAATTGGGGGGAAAAACGTTTTTTTTTCCCGCTTCGGCGGTAAATAGATGATTTGGCCGATACTCTCGTATGATCCAAACCCGTTTTAATGGGTTTGGATCGCCGGCCAAATCATCTATTTACCGCCGAAGCGGGAAAAAAAAACAATGAAAAAAAAAAAAAAAAGAAGGGAATGATGGCCATAAATCAAATTTTCCTTCGTCAAATTTGATTTATGGCCATCATTCCCTTTTTTTTTTTTTTTTTCTGGGCTCAATAACGAATGATCTTCAAATTGTAAAGCAATTTGAAGGTCGCCGCCCAATCAGAAAAGGGAAAAAAAATTCGCTCCTTTTTATATGCGGCCGCGGGGGAAAAATTTCCCTCCCGAAGGATTTATATAGCCAAGGGGCGAGCCCAAAAAAGGTATATAAATATATTACGGCGAGCTCCTTTTTCCTCCCGAAGGATTTATATAGCCAAGGGGCGAGCCCAAAAATAGCGGATATTTATATTTTCTTGCGAAGCAGCGAAGCTGATTGTTTTTTTTTTATTGGGGGACCTGCCCCCCGCCGTAGCCCCCCAATAAAAAAAAATTTATTGGGCTCAGTTTTTCCCCCAGTTTTCCTCCCAGAAAAAAAAAAAAAATTAAGGGCTTTGCCCTGTTGGCGAGCTTTAAAAATTATTATTTAAAATTTATGACAACTTTTTTTCAACTTTTATTATTTGCATTCATCATAATTTCTTTTGGTTTAGCGGTTTTAATTCCAGTAGCGTTTGGGAATCCAGACACGTGGGCTAAGAACAAAAGACTAGTTTTTTTAGGAATTAGTGTATGGTTTTCATTTGTCTTTGTATTAGGAATTTCTAATTCATTTGTAAATTAATTAAAAGGAGTGCACTAGTAAAAAAAATCCTTTTATTGACGCGGTTTGAAAATTTCGACGTATCCCCTCCCTTCGGGAGGGGATACGTCGAAATTTTCAAACCGCGTCAATAAAAGGATTTTTTTTACTTGTTTTTGGGCTCGCCCCATGGTTTTGCCCTGGAGCTCGCCGTAATATATTTATATACAGGGCGAAGCCCTTTCTTTTAGAGGTTTTTTCTTCTCCCCCTCCCGAAGTTTCTCCCCCAGAAAAAAAAAAAAAAAATGAAGGGAATGATGGCCATTTAAGCGCATTTTCAAATTCGACAAAGGAGAATTTGATTTATGGCCATCATTCCCTTCATTTTTTTTTTTTTTTTCATCGCCCTCACGGGTTGAAGAATTTTTTTTTTTGGAAATAGATGATTTGGCCGGCGATCCAAACCCATTAAAACGGGTTTGTATCATACGAGAATATAGGCCAAATCATCTATTTCCAAAAAAAAAAACCAATTTCAATGGGCGGCGATCTTCAAATTGCTTCACAATTTGAAGATCATTCGTTCCGAATAGCCCATTGAAATTGGGGGAAAAACAAAAAAGGGAGAGGGATGAGAAAAAAACGATAAATAAAAGGGCTTCGCCGGGGCGAGCCCCGATAAATAAAACGGAAAAAGTGCACCCAAACGAATTAAAAATAAGCTCTGCGGGGGGAAAATTATAAACGATTTGGTAAAATACAAAATATTTTTGCAAAAATATTTGGGGCTCGCCCCTCTGGGTATTGCCATGGAGCTCGCCGACAGGGCGGTGCCCTTGACAAATAAATTAAAAAAAAGTAGCTTTCGTCTCCCTATAATAAAAATAAATAATGAGAATGTTTCGGCCGCGGGACAAGAAAAGCAGAAGGGATGAGGGCCTCGCGATTTGAAAAATTTCGAGGCCCTCATCCCTTTTGACAGACCCCGGCAATAAATTGCCAGGGTCCTCATTTTTCTTTTCAAATTTTTAAATTGTCGGCAAGCTCTTTTTACCCTCCCAAAGGGGGGGGAGGCAGGATTTATTATGCTATATATATTTTATATATACAAAGGGAGCAGCGCGAGCAGATTTTAAAATTGTCAGCAAGCTCCCTTTCCCCTCCCAAAGGGGGGGGCGGGATTTATATAACCTTCTTTCCAAAAAATAATATGTCAGCGAGCTCCTTTTCCCCTCCCAAAGGGGGGCGGGGTTTATATAGCCAAGGGGCGAGCCCCATTTTTAATGATTTTTTTTTATCAGAAGATGCAAGCTGCTTAATATTTAAGTACTTAAGTATTTATTTTAAGTTCTTAAAATAAAGACTACTTGAGTACTATATTTTTAAATTTCTTGTTTTTAAAAGATAGATAACACTAATCACATTAGTCACAACGACTAATTTATGATTGTATCCCCTTTTTGCCTTCTTAATTTAATCGGCAAAATTTTGGTTTTGTAAACCAATCATGTAGATTCAAGTTCTACAGAAGGCATAATGAATTTTTGTTTGTAACACTATTATATAGGCTAAACAGCATCAAAAGCGGAAAGTATGAAAGCTTCGCGATTTGAAAAATTGCAAGGCTCGTCGATGAAAAGAAAATCCCATGGGATTTTCTTTTCTTCCTTATAAATGGAATTCTTTCCCGATAATAATATTATTTTGTTTTATTCTTTCTTCCGCAGAAGAAGAATTATGAGCTCAAGAGGATTCGAACCCCTAATCTCTCGATCCGTAGTCGAGCGCTGTATCCAATTTAGCTATGAACTCATGTTATAATCTTTTTAAAAGTCATTTAAATGTCGGCGAGCTTCTCTTCTCTCCCGAAGGATTTATATAACCAGGGAGGCAAGCCCCAAATAAAAAGATTAAAACACTTCATAGTTTTTTTAATGCATCAGGAAAAAATCAATGCCAGTATTAATTCTTTTTTATTTTATCACAAATAAATCATATTGTCAAAAATTATCGCCCCGGCGGAGCCCTAAATTTAAAATTGGGGCTCGCCCCCTGGCTCCGGACGGGAGCTCGCCGACGGGCCGGAGCCCTACAAATAAGTAGAAAATTAATTTTATGCGGCCGCGGACAATTTTAAAAGGGGGCGCAAGCGGCATTAAATTATCGCTCTGGCCGAGCCTTTTTTAATTTAAAGGCTTTGTTGCCCTGTCGGCAAGCTCCAAAATTACGAATAAGTAGAAATTTAAATTTTTAATTAATCGCCCCGGCGGGAAAAAAGTCGGCGAGCTCCAGGGCAAAGCCATGGGGCGAGCCCCAAAATTACGAATAAGTAGAAATTTAAAAAATTCGTCCGAGGCCGCATAATTTTTTGATTAATCGCCCCGGCGGGAAAAAAGTCGGCGAGCTCCTCAGCAAAGCCAAAGGGTTCATTTTGGGATTTTGGGGCTCGCCCCCGATGGCGAGTTTTTTTTTTTCCCGAAAAAAAAAAAATTAGCCCGGGAGCTCGCCGTAATATATTTATATACTGTTTTTTATTATTGTTTTTTTTCCTTTTTGTTTTTCCCCCAATTTCAATGGGCTATTCGGAACGAATGATCTTCAAATTGTGAAGCAATTTGAAGATCGCCGCCCATTGAAATTGGTTTTTTTTTTTGTAGGGCTTCGCCCGGAGCTCGCCGACGGGCGAAGCCCTACAAAAAAAAAATTCTTCGAACCCGTGAGGGCGAAAAAAAAAAAAAAAAAAAGAAGGGAATGATGGCCATAAATCAAATTCTTCTTTGTCGAATTTGGGGCTCGCCCCCTGGGTTTTCCATGGAGCTTGCCGACAGGGAAAACCCCTGAAAATGAGTTTAAATGGCCATCATTCCCTTCTTTTTTTTTTTTTTTCCTTTGATCCGTTTTTCTTTAGCCATTTTTTTTTTCCTTCGGAAAAAAACCTATTTCGCCAGGGGGAGGGATGAGAAAAAAACCTCTGAAAGAAAAACAGGGGAAAAACTTCGGAGCGGAAAGCTCGCCTCAAAAAAAGAGCGCAAGTAGCATTAGTTTTTATTTTAGGGCTCCGCTAGAAGAAATTAAATTAAAAATTTCAGTGGGAAAAAGAAAGAACTCTAATTCTTTTTTTTAATGAAATAAATTGTAGGTAAACTATTAATTAAGGGCACTGCCCTGTCGGCGAAAAAAAATCCGCTCGCGCTGCTCCCTTTTTATAGGGCTTCGCCCGTCGGCGAGCTCCGGGCGATAATATATTTTATTATGCCAAGGGGCGAGCCCAGCCCCAAAAATTTTTATTCAAGAGCGCAATATAAAAAAAGGCCCAAAAATATATAAGGGCTTCGCCGAGGCGAAAAAAACATAATCTATTCGGGGAAAGAAGAATAGATAGATGCAAATGAAATATATGTTTTTTTTCGCCTCGGCGGAGCCCTTATATATTTTTGGGCTTTTTTCTCTCCGCGGAGCTTTCCGGGTTTTCTGAAAGAAAATCCCTTTCCGGGTTTTCTGAAAGAAAATCCCTTTCCGGGTTTTCTGAAAGAAAATCCCTTTCCGGGTTTTCTGAAAGAAAATCCCTTTCCGGGTTTTCTGAAAGAAAATCCCTTAAAAAAAAATTTGCGGCTTTTTATTGACTAGTGGCATAACTGTTTTTTTTATGTTAATTAACTTCCTTTGGCTGAGCTCTGAATTAAACGTTAACTCAGCGCGAATTTTAATATTAAATCTCGTTCCATAGTGCACTAGTTATTCCTTTTATTGACGCGGTTTGGAAATTTCGACGACAGGGCTTCGCCCTGTCGTCGAAATTTCCAAACCGCGTCAATAAAAGGAATAACTAGTGCATTATGGAACGAGATTTAATATTAGGGCTTCGCCCGTCGGGGATCTCCGGGTAATAATAAATTTATATAGCCAATTTTTAATTTCTGTCCGCGGCCGCATATAAAAAAGGTATATAAATATATTACGGCGAGCTCCAGAGCAAACCCATGGGGCAAGCCCCAAAAAAAAATAAAGGTCGCAAAATAGTGCTGAAATTTATTTAGCTTTTGCTCCATAACGACTACGAGAAGTTTTTCTACCTTTAACTCCTGCCGTATCTAAAGTTCCACGAATGATTTGATATCTGACTCCAGAAAGATCTTTAACACGACCCCCTCTGACAAGAACAACGGAATGTTCTGATAAATTATGTCCCATTCCAGGAATATAAGCAGTTATTTCTGTTTTTGAAGAGCCAGATAGTCTAACACGAGCTACTTTTCGTAAAGCTGAATTCGGTTTTTTAGGAGTTGTAGTATAGACCCAAAGACATACTCCTCTTTTTTGTGGACAAGAATTTAAGGCTGGAGATCTTGATTTTTTTGTTTTTATTTTTTTTCTGGCATTTCGTACTAATTGTTGTGTAGTTGGCATTTTTAACTAAAATTTTAATTTTTATCTCCCTCAAAAAAATTGGCCATATTATTAATTTGCATCTATTCAATAAAAGAAGAATGGATGCAAATTAATAATATGGCCAATTTTTTGGGAATAAAAAGCTCCACAGAGGGGAGATTTTTTTTATAATGCGCTCTTAAAAAGCAATTACTATCCCTTTTTGACGTTTCTCGTCTTTTTAAAATCGTTCCGTCCAAGGCAGAACACCGTCGGAAAAATTCTTAAGGGAGAAAAAAAAATCTGCTCGCGCTGCGAGGACCCCGATTATTTATTATCGGGGTCCGTCGAAAAATTTTTTTTTTGGAGTTCGGGGCGAGCTTTCCGGGTTTTATTTATTGTTTTTTTCTCATCCCTCTCCCAAAAGGGGGACGCAAGCGAGGACCCCGGTCATAAATGACCGGGGTACGTCGGGAAAGGATGTAATCCTTTTCCCTTCTTTTTTTTTTTTTTTTTCTGGGCTCAATAACGAATGATCTTCAAATTGTGAAGCAATTTGAAGGTCGCCGCCCAAGCAGAAAAGGGAAAAAAAATCTGCAAAAAAAAGGCCCAAAATTATAGGGCTTCGCCCGTCGGCGAGCTCCGAGCAAAGCCAAGGGGCGAGCCCAAAAAAAAAAAACATATATTCGAGGAAAGAAAAATATTCGATGAAAGAAGAATAGATGCTTTATGGCCAGAAACAACCCAATTTTGGGCCTTTTTTTTTATATTGCGCTGCTTGCTTCGGGAGAGAAAGAAAATCCCAAAATGAACCCCCGATCGCGAGTTTTTTTTTTCGGGAAAAATACGTTTCTGATTGGGACCAATAACAGATGACCGCGAGCCCCATTTTTTTTTGACGGACCCCAATAATAAATAATGGGGTCCTCACAGCGCGAGCGTATTTTTATTTTTTGGCGGATAATAACGTAGAAACAACACATTTTTTTATAGGCTTATCCCATCGTGCGTAATTCGAATTGTATCATCAAAAATAATACAATTCGAATTACGCACGATGGGATAAGCCTATAAAAAATAAAAATTCCGCCATGTTGAAATTCATTCATTTCACATATTATTTTAAGTTTCTTTCCGGCGGACCTCTGTAAAAAAAAACCGGACCTGCGATCAGTCACTTTTTTTTAAGGCACGCCCCACGGACCACATAAATATTAATTAAATCTCGTTCCATGGTGCCCTTTTTCCGTTTTTATTTATTGTTTTTATCACTGTTTTTATCACTGTTTTTTTTCTCATCCCTCTCCCGAAGGGAGAGGGATGAGAAAAAAAACAGTGATAAAAACAGTGATAAAAACAATAAATAAAAACGGAAAAAGGGCACCATGGAACGAGATTTAATTAATATTTATGTGGTCCGTGGGGCGTGCCTTAAAAAAAGTTAATCTCGCGTCCCGACGAACTCATTATTTTATGGGGAGCCTTAAAAAGATCGAATTTATTTGATCTCTTTTTCTCGCAAATTTTTCAAGGGCAATAATATATTTATATAGCCCTGTCGGCGAGCTCCCGGGCTTACCCAGAGGAGCGAACCCAAGTACAATAATATATATATAGCCTTTTCGGCGAGCTCCCGGGCTTACCCAGAGAAGCGAGCCCAAAGGCAATAATATATATAGCCCTTTCGGCGAGCTCTCGGGCTTACCCAGAGGGGTTCATTTTGGGATTTTGGGGCGAGCTTTTCGGATTTTCTTTCAGAAAATCCCAAAATGAACCCCCGATGGCTATATAAATCCCGCCCCCCCCTCTTCGGGAGGGAAATTTTTTTATAAAAAGAAGCTCGCTGTAATATATTTATATACTGTTTTTTTGGGGAGGCGAAGCCCTTTGGTTTTTTTCCTTTTTGTTTTTCCCCCAATTTCAATGGGCTATTCGGAACGAATGATCTTCAAATTGTGAAGCAATTTGAAGATCATTCGTTCCGAATAGCCCATTGAAATTGGGGGAAAAACTTCGGAGGATAATAAAAAACGATAATAAAACCGGAAAGCTCGCCCCAACTTTTTATTTTTGTTTTAGGCAAGAAACGTAGTTTCCCTCCTAAAAATAATGAGATAAAAAAAAACGAGATAAACAGGTACTCGTTTTATTAAGTTCTGCTTATAAGCCCTAATAAAGGAAAAGATTTCTTTCTTCAGATAAGAGAAATAGAAATTAGAACGTTACTTGCGCTCACTTTATAAACTTTTCGAATTTGTTAATGCTAAAAAAACTACTACTGCCGGACCAACTGCTACTACTAAAAATAAAGAAAATAATTGTAAAAAAGTTTCCATTTTTATCATTTTTTAAGTAAACCCGCCCGAAATTTTAAGGGCGGACGGGTATTTTTCCTGCGAAGCGAGAACCCGGTCATGAAAGAGAGAAAAAAAAATGACCGAGGTTCGTCGAGAAAAGTATGAAAACCTTTTCGTCTGCTAAGCAGCTACAGCCTTTTTTATAATTTATCTTATCGCCATTTATAATAATGGTTTTAGGATTTGATTTAATTAATCAAATGGACAAATTGTTGTAAACAAGGCACGCCAACGCGAATTCATTCTTATAGAAGAACTTTTTGGAAAATTTTTTTTAGGGCTCCGTCAGGGCGAGCCCGGGCGAATTTTTTTTTCCCGAATTTTTTCAAGAGGGGAACGGTCTTCTCCTTATCGGTCGAAGACAGACAGTGGGAAAAAAAATTCGCTCGGGAGCTTGCTGACAAGGAGAAGCCCTTTCTCGCTTAAATAAAAAAGTTCGCGCGGCGAGCCTTTATAAAAAAAGGTAAGGGCTTTGCCCTGTCGGCGAGCTCCAGGGAAAAGCCATGGGGCGAGCCCCAAAATAAAATTCTAAAGCTCCGCTGGGGGTTCACTTTACCTGTCTGTCTTCGACCGACAGGGAGAGGACAGACAGGTAAAGTGAACCCCCAGCAGAGCTTTAGAAATTTAGTACGTTCATTCTTTTTTAAGAGCGAAAATCGAAAGGAAGGAATAAACCATATTTCTATTAAGAAATATAGAAAAACCGCTTTTTTAATTAAGGGATTTTCTTTCTCTCCCTTTTTTGTTTTTCCCTCAATTTCAATGGGCTATTCGTTCTGAATGATCTTCAAATTGTGAAGCAATTTGAAGGTCGCCGCCCATTGAAATTGGGGGAAAAACTTCGGGAGAGAGATGAGAAAAAAACAATAAATAAAACCCGGAAAGCTCCGCGGGGGAAAAAAGCCGATTCGTATAAACAAGATAAATTAAGGTCAAAACTCACATTAATAAAAGGCTAATACACGACTCTAAAAAAAGCAAAAGGTATTCGATTTATCAAATGCCAAAGCGGAAAGATTTTCAGCTTTTCCCGACGAACCCCGGTTATGAAAGATAAAAAAAACGACTGGGATTCTTGTTTTTCCTATAATTCAATAGTCCGTCGGGACTATTGAATTATTGCTCCTTATTGAATCGTTGCTCGTTATTTAATTCTTTTAGCGAGAATTACCAGCTTTTTGTTTTGTTGAACTTGTGTATAAAATAATTAAAAAAGCGGAAGGTATTATGATAAATAATACAGTTGCTAGTAACCCTAAAATATTAATCTCCATTAAAATTAATTATATATTTATAATTGTCCGCGGCCGCATAAAAAAGTCGAAGCAAGAATTTCTAAGCAAAAAGAATTCCATAACTTTTTTAGCCTGGGCTCGCCCAGACGGAGCCTTATATTTTTTTGGGGCTACCACCCGAAATTTTTTTTTTGGGCTCGCCCCTTGGCTATATAAATCCTTCGAGAGGGAAAAGGAGCTCGCCGACGGGCGAATTTTTTTTCCCTTTTCTTGCGAAGCAGCGAAGCTGATTTTTTGTTTTTCCCCCCAATTTCAATGGACTATATTCGTTCCGAATGATATTCTCCCTCTCCCCCCATTATAAGATCGACGCCCATTGAAATTGGGGGGAAAAACAAAAAATCAGCTTCGCTGCTTCGCAAGAAAAGGGAAAAAAAACTCCGCCCTAATAAATGGTAGCCCCAACGTTTCACTCCTAAAATAAAAAACCCGACAAAAAAAAGCTATCGCTGCTTTTTTGTTTTTCCTTTTCCCCCCCCTCCAGAGTTTTTTCCTGAATTTCAATGGGCGTCGATCTTCGAATTGCTTATCAATTCGAAGATCGACGCCCATTGAAATTCAGGAAAAAACTCTGGGGGGGGGGGAAAAGGAAAAACGAGAACCCTGGTCATTTATGACCGGGGTTTAATCTGCCCCCCAAGAGAGGTCAAAACCTTTCTGCTTCGCAGGATAAAAAAAGATAGGGTAAAGCCAGGAGGTTCATTTTGGGATTTTTCCTTCTCTCCCGAATTTTTTTTCCCCTCCCAAAAGCAAAAAACCTCCGAAGGAAAAACCTGAAGCGAACCCCGATTATATTGTTACTAGAGCCCAATTCAGGCAGGAAATGAATATAGACTTCGTGTTTCTTTAAGTGTTGCCTGTTTTCTATTTTTTTGTGAGAACTCTGCCCTGTATATAAATATATTACGACGAGCTCCAAGGCGGAGCTATATATATATTTATATAGAATTATAGGGCTCTGCCAGGCGATTAAATGTCGGCTTCGCTCCTTTCCCCTCCCGAAGAGGGGAACGGTTTTTCCCTCAATTTCAATGGACGTCGATCTTATTCTGTTTTTTTTTTTTGGAGAATATCATTCGGAACGAATAGCCCATTGAAATTGAGGGAAAAACAAAAAAGAAAGGGGGGCGGGATTTATATAGAAAATTTTTTTTTTCGTGACAACGAAGATAAGCTCTTTTATCGCGCGTAATTTTCCCCTCCCGAAGGATTATTTTTGCCCCGCCGGAGCACTTATAATCCTTCGGGAGGGAAAAATTACACGCGATAGAAGAGCCTTAAAACTTTTTGTTTTTAGGGGAAAAAAATATTTGTATTTATATTTCATAGTATTTATTATATTAAATGGAAAAAAAACTTTCAAATAAATATCCGCTCGCGCTGCCCGCTTTTATTTATTTTGCTTATTGTTATGTTAATAAGCCGAAAAATTTTATTGTCCCAACGGAATTAAAAGATTGGATTCATGAATATTTACCAAAATATCTTCGAAAAATAATCGATACAGGGCTCCGGGGCGGCAGAGCCTCCGCAAAAAAAACGAACCCCAAAAAATGTGTTGTCTACGGAGAGAAAAACTCATATTATGAAAGAAGCGAAATTTGCATCCATCTTTTTGTTTTCCCCGGTGAATTTTTTGATGCTTTAAAAACTTAAAGTACTTATTCGTAATTTAAAATTTTAAAAATCTACTTATTCGTAATTTAAATTTAAAATTTAAAATAATTTTAAATATCTACTTATTCGTAATTTAAAATTTTAAAAATTTTAAATATCTACTTATTCGTAATTTTAATTTAAAATTTTCAAAAATTTTAAATATCTACTTATTCGTAATTAAAATTTAAAATTTTAAATATCTACTTATTCGTAATTTTAATTTAAAATTTTTTAAATTTTAAATATCTACTTATTCGTAATTTTAATTTAAAATTAAAAAAAAATTTTAAATATCTACTTATTCGTAATTTTAATTTAAAATTTAAAAAATTTTAAATATCTACTTATTCGTAATTAAAAATTTAAAAAAATTTTAAATATCTACTTATTCGTAATTTAAAATTTAAAAAAATTTTAAATATCTACTTATTCGTAATTTAAATTTAAAATTTTTTAAATTTTAAATATCTACTTATTCGTAATTTTTATTTAAAAAAATTTAAATATCTACTTATTCGTAATTTAAAATTTTAAAAATTTTAAATTTCTACTTATTCGTAATTTTAATTTAAAATTAAAATTTAAAAAAATTTTAAATATCTATTTATTCGTAATTTTAATTTAAAATTTTAAATATCTACTTATTCGTAATTTTAATTTAAAATTTTCAAAAATTTTAAATATCTACTTATTCGTAATTTAAAATTTAAAAAAATTTTAAATATCTACTTATTCGTAATTTTAATTTAAAATTTAAAAAAATTTTAAATATCTACTTATTCGTAATTTTAATTTAAAATTAAAAAAAATTTTAAATATCTACTTATTCGTAATTAAAATTTAAAATTTAAAAAATTTTAAATATCTACTTATTCGTAATTTTAATTTAAAATTTAAAAAATTTTAAATATCTACTTATTCGTAATTTTAATTTAAAATTTAAAAAATTTTAAATATCTACTTATTCGTAATTTAAAATTTAAAAAAATTTTAAATATCTACTTATTCGTAATTTAAAATTTTAAAAAATTTTAAATATCTACTTATTCGTAATTTTAATTTAAAATTTTTTAAATTTTAAATATCTACTTATTCGTAATTTTTATTTAAAAAAAAATTTAAATATCTACTTATTCGTAATTTAAAATTTTAAAAAAATTTTAAATATCTACTTATTCGTAATTTAAAATTTTAAAAATTTTAAATTTCTACTTATTCGTAATTTTAATTTAAAATTAAAAAAAATTTTAAATATCTATTTATTCGTAATTAAAATTTAAAATTTTAAATATCTACTTATTCGTAATTTAAATTTAAAATTTTCAAAAATTTTAAATATCTACTTATTCGTAATTTTAAATTTTTTAAATTTTAAATATCTACTTATTCGTAATTTTAATTTAAAATTTAAAAAAATTTTAAATATCTACTTATTTGTAATTTTAATTTAAAATTTTAAAAAATTTTAAATATCTACTTATTCGTAATTTTAATTTAAAATTAAAAAAATTTTAAATATCTACTTATTCGTAATTTTAATTTAAAATTTAAAAAATTTTAAATATCTACTTATCGTAATTAAAAATTTAAAAAATTTTAAATATCTACTTATTTGTAATTTAAAATTTAAAAAAATTTTAAATATCTACTTATTCGTAATTTTAATTTAAAATTTAAAAAAATTTTAAATATCTATTTATTCGTAATTAAAATTTAAAATTTTAAATATCTACTTATTCGTAATTTTAATTTAAAATTTTAAAAAATTTTAAATATCTACTTATTCGTAATTAAAATTTAAAATTTTAAATATCTACTTATTCGTAATTTTAATTTAAAATTTTCAAAAATTTTAAATATCTACTTATTCGTAATTTTAATTTAAAATTTTAAAAAATTTTAAATATCTACTTATTCGTAATTTTAATTTAAAATTAAAAAAATTTTAAATATCTACTTATTCGTAATTTTAATTTAAAATTTAAAAAATTTTTAAATATCTACTTATTCGTAATTTTAAATTTTTTAAATTTTTAAATATCTACTTATTCGTAATTTTAAATTTTTTAAATTTTAAATATCTACTTATTCGTAATTAAAATTTAAAAATTTAAAAAAATTTTAAATATCTACTTATTCGTAATTTTAATTTAAAATTTAAAAAATTTTTAAATATCTACTTATTCGTAATTTTAATTTAAAATTTAAAAAATTTTAAATATCTACTTATTCGTAATTTAAAATTTAAAAAAATTTTAAATATCTACTTATTCGTAATTTAAAATTTAAAAAATTTTAAATATCTACTTATTCGTAATTAAAATTTAAAAATTTATGCGGCCGCGGACGAAAAATTTAAATTTCTACTTATTCGTAATTTTGGGGCTCGTCCCCTGGCTTATATAAATCCTTTGAGAGGGTAAAAGGAGCTCGCTGACATATTATTTTTAGGAGGGAAGGCTATATAAATCCCGCCCCCCCTTTGGGAGGGAAAAGGGAGCTTGCTGACAATTTTAAATTCCGCTCGCGCTGCTCCCTTTGTATATATAAAATATATATGGCATAATAAATCCCGCCCCCCCCCTTTTTTGTTTTTCCCCCATTTTCAATGGGCTTATTCGGAACGAATGATATTCTCCCTTTCTCCCCATTCTAAAATCGACGCTCATTGAAATTGGTTTTTTTTATTGGAAATAGATGATTTGGCTGATATTCTCGTATGATACAAACCCGTTTTAATGGGTTTGGATCGCCGGCCAAATCATCTATTTCCAATAAAAAAAATTCTTCAACCCGTGAGGGCGATGAAAAAAAAAAAAAAAAATACGCTCGCGCTGCTTGCTTGAAGGGAATGATGGCCATTTAAACGCATTTTCAGGGGTTTTCCCTGTCGGCGAGCTCCATCCCAGGGGGCGAGCCCCAAATTCGACAAAGGAGAATTTGATTTATGGCCATCATTCCCTTCAAGCAAGCAGCGCGAGCGTATTTTTTTTTTTTTTTCTGGGGTAAAAACCGTTCCCCTCTTTGGGAGGGGAAAAAGAGCTTGCCGATAGAGCAAAGCTCTTAAATTTAAAAAAAATTAAAGTGGTAGGGCTCCGGCCCGTCGGCGAGCTCCCGTCCGGAGCCAGGGGGCGAGCCCCAAAATTTTTAGATAAACTACTTTATAATTATTTTTTTGCGCGCTATAATTTTGCCTTTTTTGCATTCAAGTTACTGCTTTCAGTTAATTTATTTTTGGGCTCGCCCCATGACGAATTTTTTTTTCCCTAGGAAAAAAAATTTGCCCTGGAGCTCGCCGACAAGGCAAAGCCCTTAAATTAATTAAAGTTCGCCGTTTGACTTTCTGCTTTATTTAAGAAACGCATTATAAGTGCTCCGCCGGGGCGAAAAAAATCAATTTCACTCGACATTTAAATACATATATTTAGGGCTCCGCCAAGACGAAAAAAAAATTCTTTGAACCCGTGGGGCTTTTTTTGCTTGGAATGGCCATAAAGCTACGCGGGGGGGCATCCATTCTTTGACGAATGGATGCAATGTATAATATGGTCATTCCGTGCAAAAAAGTTAGTTCGGGGCGATAAAAAAAAGGGATTTTTCTTGGAATGATAGCCATAAATAAAATTCTCTTTCGTCGAATTTGGGGCTCGTCCCCTGGCTTATATAAATCCTTCGGGAGGGGAATGGAGCAAAGCCGACATTTATGTTTGGGAGGAGAAAAACCGAGAGAAAAAAAATTCGCCCGGGAGCTCGCCGTAATATATTTATATACTTTTTCTATTAAAAATTCACTTTAGGTTTTGGGGCGAAGGAAAAAACCTCCGAAGGAAATTGCTGCTATATAAATATATGCGCCCCCTTGTATATAAATTTATTACGGCTAGCTCCCGAGCGATGCCATCGGGGGTGAGCCCCAAAAACATTGAAAATGAGTTTTAATGGCTATCATTCCCCTGCGAAGCAGCGGAGCGAGTACCCCGGTCGACCGGGGTACGTCGGGAAAGGATGTAATCCTTTTCCCTTCATTTTTTTTCTGAGAGAGAAAATTGCCGCCATATAAATATACGCGCCCCCTTGTATATAAATATATTACGGCGAGCTCCCGGGCAATAATAGATTTATATAGCCATCGGGGGCGAGCCCCAAAACCCAAAATAAACCCCAAAACCCGATGAAAGAAGAATGGATGCCCCCCCGCGTAGCTTTATGGCCATTTCTCTTTTTCTCACCGGGGGGAAAGTTCCGAATAGCCCATTGAAATTGATCTCTCGCGGAGCCTATAAAAAGAAAGCTGTCGCTGCTATTTCTTTTTTTCTTGAATTTCAATGGGCCTGAGTTCCGAATGATATTCGAATTGCTTCTCAATTCGAAGATCGACGCCCATTGAAATTCAGGAAAAAAATTCGCAGGGACTAAAAACAAAACAGAAGAAAATTATTAAAAATATGATATTTCAAAATAATTGTTTTAAGGGCGAGCCCCAAACCAAAAAAGCAAGCATCATTCGTGGTTTTTTAAACTACGATTCCAGTGTTAGAATGAAGACCTGTAAATTTGAAAAATTAGCGTCGAAAAAGAATCTTATTGATAAAATCCTTTTTTCTCGTAAATTTTTTATCGTTCACCTGTCAACAAACTCTAGGGTTTCGAATGTTTCTTCTTTTAATACTACATCTCTTTCGACTTCGCCTTCTTCTTTGGAAAAAAGGAAGGGAGCAAAAGCCGCTAGCGCCACTTTGAAAAAAAGTGAAAAAGCAGAAAGTGAGTTAACCTATACGTGCGAAACTGGAAATTATCACACTTTTTGCCCAATCAGTTGTGTATCTTGGCTGTTTTCAAAAATTACTGATTCATTTTTCTTAGTCATTGGAACAAAAACCTGTGGCTATTTCCTGCAAAATGCATTAGGGGTTATGATTTTTGCAGAACCACGTTATGCCATGGCAGAATTGGAAGAAAGTGATATTGCGGCTAAATTAAATGATTACAAAGAATTGAAACGTTTATGTTTGCAAATTCGGCAAGATCGAAATCCTAGCCTAATTGTATGGATTGGAACATGTACAACTGAAATTATTAAAATGGACTTAGAAGGTATGGCACCAAAAATAGAAAGTGAAATACAGATACCTATTATAGTAGCTCGAGCAAATGGTTTAGATTATGCTTTTACTCAAGGAGAAGATACGGTATTGGCGGCTATGGCATATCGTTGTCCAACAATTGGGGCTCGCCCTGAAAAAACAACAAACAGCCACCAAAATGGAGCCGCCAAAAAAGAGTCTACAAATAAAAATATTCCATGCGGCCACGAACAGAAATTAGTATTATTTGGTTCTGTACCAAGTACAGTTGAAACACAATTAAATTTAGAATTAAAAAAACAAAATATTCAAGTTTCTGGATGGTTACCATCCCAACGTTACGAAGAATTACCAGCTTTAGGAGAAGGAGTTTATGTTTGTGGAGTTAACCCATTTTTAAGTAGAACTGCTACTACTCTAATGAGAAGAAGAAAATGTCGTTTAATTGGGGCTCCATTTCCAATTGGGGTAGATGGAACACGCGCATGGATTGAAAAAATCGCGTCGGTTTTAGGAGTTAAAGTAAATGGATTAGAAGAACGTGAACAAAAAATTTGGGAGAATTTAATGGGTACTTATGGAAATTTAATTCGCGGAAAATCAGTCTTTTTGATGGGAGATAATCTTTTAGAAATTTCTTTGGCCCGCTTTTTAATTCGAGCTGGTATGATAGTTTATGAAATTGGAATTCCATATCTTGATCGTCGTTTTCAAGCGGCAGAACTTGAATTATTAGAAAAGACTTGTTTAGAAATGAATGTTCCAACTCCACGTATTGTCGAAAAACCCGATAATCTATTCCAATTACAACGAATTCGAAGCTTAAACCCTGATCTTGTAATTACTGGAATGGCAGTTAGTAACCCTTTACAATATCGAGGGATCAATTGTTGCTGGTCTACTCAAGTTGTCTTTTCTTTAATACACGGATTTACGAATGCTAAAGATTTATTGCAAATAATTACTCGACCACTCGTTCGCGAAAATGTATTACAAAATATTCCCGTTTAATTTCTGTCCGCGGCCGCATAATAAAAAATTTGTCGATTATTACGAAGAGAGTGCTGATCTGTCGCCGTTCACATTTGCCCTTCCAAAATTAGTAAAATGAACCCGCCCCGGAGCCCTATACAAAAAAATACAGTATCAAAACTTTTTCACCTGCGGAGCAGCAACAGCTTTTATTCTTTGAGGCTAACTCTCGGGATACTAGACCATTTATGGGTCGGACTGCTTCAATTTTAGGTTTTGGATTGTCCGGGACTTGAACCCGGATAGATCGATTAAAAGTCGATTATTCTACCATTTGAATTAACAATCCTTTTTTTTATCTTTCATGTCTTCCGGCGCAATTGTCCCTTTTTTTGGAGGTTTTTTTGGAGGTTTTTTTGCTTTTGGGAAAGAAAGAAGGGAGAGGGATGAGAAAAAAACAATTTAAAGGGCTTCGCCGGCGTGAGCACCGATAATAAAAACAAAAAATCGCCCCTATATAAATATATATAGTTTTGCTCTGGAGATCCCCGACGGGCTGGAGACCTAAAAAAAAGAAGCTCCGCCGATTTATCTAGAAATTCAGAGACTATAATTTAAAAAGAAAAAAGCTTCGCTGCTTCGTAAGAATATAATATTTTTTTTCTTTTGTCAAGGGCATTGCCCTGTCGGCGAGCTCCATGGCAATGCCCAGAGGGGCGAGCCCCAAAAAAAAGTCGGGGATCTTCAGAGCAATGCCCAGAGGGGCGAGCCCCAAAAAAAAGTCGGGGATCTCCAGAGCAATGCCCAGAAAGGCGAGCCCCAATTTTTATAGCGAATTTTTGTTTTTTTCGAGAAAAACACGTTTCAAATAGTGCACTATAACGGATGAGCTTCGAATTGTGAAGCAATTTGAAGCTCATCCGCCCAATCTGAAAAAAAGAAAAAACCCTGCCGGAAGAAAAAAATTAATTTTAGAAACGAGCTCCTACTTTATCAGCATTTCTCGGCGCCTCGATTTTTTGTCGTCTAGAAAATAATAACGACGCTTGCGCCCCTTAAAAATTTTTTATTTTTCTTAAGGATTTTCCTTCGGAAAAACCGTAACTCCAGCCGGGAAAATTAAAATGGCATGCCATTTTAATTTTCCCGGCTGGAGTTACGGTTTTTCCGAAGGAAAATCCTTAAGAAAAATAAAAAATTTTTAAGGGGCGCAAGCGTCGTTATTATTTTCTAGACGACAAAAAATCGAGGCGCCGAGAAATGCTGATAAAGTAGGAGCTCGTTTCTAAAATTAATTTGCAGATAAATAACGATCAAGTAAAAGCGGAGTCTCTTGTGAAGAACCTTGATAATATTCATTAGGACGAGGTGAACCAAAATAGTCATAACATAGACCGGTACTAACAATTAACCAACCAGAGATAAATAATGCTGGGATTGTAACGCTATGAATAATCCAATAGCGAATACTTGTCAAAATATCTGAAAAGGGACGTTCTCCTGTAATTCCTGGCATAATAGTTTTTTATTTTTTCGTTTGGGGCTCGCCCCCCATGGCATCGCCCGGGAGCTCGCCGTAATATATTTATATACTGTTTTTTATTATTGTTTTTTTTCCTTTTTGTTTTTCCCCCAATTTCAATGGGCTATTCGGAACTTTCCACCCCGGTTTTCATGGCCATAAAGCTACGCGGGGGGGCATCCATTCTTCTTTCATCGAATAGATGCAAATGAAATATATGGCCATGAAAACCGGGGTGGAAAGAAAAAAACGAATGATCTTCAAATTGTGAAGCAATTTGAAGATCGCCGCCCATTGAAATTGGTTTTTTTTTTGTAGGGGCTCGCCCCTTGGCTTCGCCCGGAGCTCGCCGACGGGCGAAGCCCTACAAAAAAAAAATTCTTCGAACCCGTGAGGGCGATGAAAAAAAAAAAAAAGAAGGGAATGATGGCCATAAATCAAATTCTTCTTTGTCGAATTTGGGGCTCGCCCCCTGGGATGGAGCTCGCCGACAGGGAAAACCCCTGAAAATGGGTTTAAATGGCCATCATTCCCTTCTTTTTTTTTTTTTTTCCTTTGATCCGTTTTTCTTTAGCCATTTTTTTTTTCCTTCGGAAAAAAACCTATTTCGCCAGGGGGAGGGATGAGAAAAAAACCTCTGAAAGAAAAACAGGGGAAAAACTTCGGAGCGTAAAGCTCGCCCCAAAAACCTCCGAAGGAAAAACCGTGATCGCGCATCTTGAATTTGTAATTGAAGGCGAGGTAAATCAATTTTAACTATCAAAAAATAAAGTCTTCTCCATATTGGTCGAGGACAGACAGCTTTTTTTTTTTGGAAAAAGAAAATCAAAGATTTTCGGAAAAAAAAATTAAAATGACATGCCATTTTAATTTTCCCGGCTGGAGTTACGGTTTTTCCGAAGGAAAATCCTTTACGGTTTTTCCGAAGGAAAATCCTTTACGGTTTTTCCGAAGGAAAATCCTTTACGGTTTTTCCGAAGGAAAATCCTTAACAAAAATAAAAAATTTTTATGGAGCGCAAGCGGATCAAACTTTAGTTAATTTAGGATTTCAAATAATTAACGTCTTTCATCTTAAAATAGGGAAAGAAAAAGAATTATTGATCTAGCAATAATTCTTTTTTTTGATGCTTTTTTCCGTTTAATTTTGGGTCATTTATTATCAATTAATATGTTAACATGATAAAAGATATAATTCAATTAAATATTAGGGCTTCTCCGGAGCGAAAAAAAAAAGCTGTCGCTGCTATTTCTTTTTTTCCTGAATTTCAATGGGCCTGACTTCCAAATGATATTCGAATTGAGAAGCAATTCGAAGATCGACGCTCATTGAAATTCAGGAAAAAATTCGCAGGCGAAAAAAATTTTTATTTCTCGACAATAATATTATTTAGCTTCGCTGCTTTTTTGTTTTTCTCCCCCTTCCGTTTTATTTTTTGGGGCGAGCTTTACGGTTTTATTATCCTCCGAAGTTTTTCCCCCAATTTCAATGGGCGGCGATCTTCAAATTGCTTCACAATTTGAAGATCATTCGTCCCGAATAGCCCATTGAAATTGGGGGAAAAACAAAAAGGGAAAAAACCAAAGGGCTTCGCCTCCCCAAAAAAACGATAATAAAACCGTAAAACTCGCCCCAAAAACTGGAGGGGGAAAGGGGGGGATAGAAAAAAAAATCGCTTTGAAATATATTTTACTTTCTTCTAGCAAAGCCCTGAAATCACTTTATTGGTATTATCGTTTTTTCCTTTTTTGTTTTTCCTTTAATTTCAATGGGCTATTCGGGACGAATGATCTTCAAATTGTGAAGCAATTTGAAGATCGCCGCCCATTGAAATTGGTTTTTTTTTTGTAGGGGCTCGCCCCTTGGCTTCGCCCGGAGCTCGCCGACGGGCGAAGCCCTAAAAAAAAAAATTCTTCAACCCGTGAAGGCGATGAAAAAAAAAACAAAAGAAGGGAAAAGGATTACATCCTTTCCCGACGTACCCCGGTCGACCGGGGTACTCGCTCCGCCGCTTCGCGGGGGAATGATGGCCATAAATCAAATTCTCCTTTGTCGAATTTGGGGCTCGCCCCCTGGGATGGAGCTCGCCGACAGGGAAAACCCCTGAAAATGGGTTTAAATGGCCATCATTCCCTTCTTTTTTTTTTTTTTTCCTTTGATCCGTTTTTCTTTAGCCATTTTTTTTTTCCTTCGGAAAAAAACCTATTTAGCCAGGGGGAGGGATGAGAAAAAAACCTCTGAAAGAAAAACAGGGGAAAAACTTCGGAAAAAACCAAAGGGCTTCGCCTCCCCAAAAAAAAAACAAGGGAAAATAGCTTCGCTGTTCCGTAGGAAAAAATTAACCGACAAAATATAAAAAAAGAGGATGGCGCAAGCGTCATTTTTAATTATTTTTTGGTCTCTATTTTTAATAGGGGCGCAACTTCTTCTTAATTCAAAAAATCAAGTCTATAAATATAGCTTTAAAAGTTTAAATTAATTTGGGGCTCGCCCCCTGGTTATATAAATCCTTCGGGAGGGGAAAGGAGCGAAACCGACATAATGAAAAAAAATGGGAAACAAAATGTTTCAGATTGGGCGGCGAGCTTCAAATTGCTTCACAATTCGAAGCTCATCCGTTATAGTGCACTATCTGAAACGTGTTTTTCCCGAAAAAAACAAAAATTCGCCCGGGCGAGAAAAAAAAAAACAATAATAAAAAACCTCCGAAGGAAAATCCCAAAATGAACCCGCCCCGGAGCCCTAAAAATTGGGGCTGGGCTCGCCCCTTGGCATAATAAAATATATTATCGCCCGGAGCTCGCCGACGGGCGAAGCCCTATATAAATATATTATTGCCATGGAGCTCGCCGACCTTTTTTTGGGGCTCGCCCCTCTGGGCTTCGCTCTGGAGATCCCCGACTTTTTTATAAAAATTGACAGAATTTAAAATTTTAGTTAATATATTATGAATAATAAATAATATTATAATATTATTTTATTTTATTTATATTAAACGAGTCCGAAGACCCGGGGTAATAAAAATAATTAATTAATGTACTTGTTCGCTGTTTTTAATCCGTATCTATCGCTAAATTATTTTTCGCAGCGGCATAAAATGCCCTTTTTCAATAGTGGTCTAGAATACCGCTCCCCTCTTAATAAAATGCCCTTTTCATCTAGTGGCCTAGGATACTTTCTTTTCAAGAAAGTCACATGGGTTCGACTCCCATAAGGGGTATAATAATTTTAAACCTAATTTATAACTACTTTTAACTTGATAAATTTGGGGCTTGCCCCATGGCCAAATTTTTTTTGGGGCGATTTTTTGTTTTTTTCGGGAAAAAAACTCCGCTAGGGCGAAAATTTGGGGCTCGCCCCTCTTGGCATTGCCATGAAGCTCGGCGACTTTTTAATTGGGGCTATATAAATATATTATTGCCATGGAGCTCGCCGACTTTTTTTTGGGGCTCGCCCCTCTGGGCTTTGCTCTGGAGATCCCCGACTTTTTTATAAAAATTGACAAATATAGAATTTTTAGTTAAAAATTAAGGTATCCGGCGAGACAATATTTTATTATTGTGAGAACGCAAAAAGAATAAAAAAGGCTCCGGCGGGGCGATAAAAAAATCCGCTTATTTTTAGGGCGAGCCCCTTGGCTTTGCCCGGAGCTCGCCGACGGGCGAAGCCCTAAAATTTGTTTTGCCACTTTTAGTTCTAGAAAAAGGGGCGTAACGGCTAAATTTTTTATTTTTTGAGGTCGAGGATGTCGCGAATCGATTTAATAAGAAGCGGTATTATTAAAAAAAGAATCGAACCAACTCGGTATAAATCAGATTCTTCTTGGTCAGAGCACCGCCTTGTATATAAATATACTACGGCGAGCTCCCGGGCGGAGACATATATATTATATATACAATTTTAAAAAATGTCGGCGAAAAAAAAATTCGCTCCTTTTTATATGCGGCCGCGGGGGAAAATTTCCCTCCCGAAGGATTTATATAGCCAAGGGGCGAGCCCCAAAATAGCGGATATTTAATTGATATGTTCGTCGGAACCTTCTATTCTTTTTCCATTTATCTTTGGATTGGGGCTCGCCCCCATGGCATTGCCCGGGAGCTCGTCGACTTTTTTTGCCTCGGCGGGGTTTTTTTCTGTTTCAAATTGCTTCACAATTTGAAGCTCATCGGTTATTGGGCACTATCAGAAACGTGTTTTTTAAATTGTATTGGGCTTGCCTTGGCGGAGCTCTCCCGAAAAAAACAAATTCGCCCGGGCGAATAAAATGAACCTGCCCCGGAGCCCTAAAATTAAAACTATATTAAAATTAAAAATATCGAAATCTTTTTTTGTTATTGTCTGTCTTCGACCGAAAGGGAGAAGACTCTTTTTTTTTTTTTTTTTGGGGCTCGCCCCCTGGCTCCGGACGGGAGCTCGCCGACGGGCCGGAGCCCTACCCTAAAAAATAAATAAAATCATTAAACGTACCCGGTTGATTTATATTCAAATGGGTACGCTGTTTTTAAGCTTCTGCGGACATATTATACCATGTCATGCCGTATGAAGTCGTATCTTTTTATCTGACTTTTTTCTCATCTCTCTCCCTTTTTTGTTTTTCCCCCAATTTCAATGGGCTATTCGGAACGAATGATCTTCAAATTGTGAAGCAATTTGAAGATCGCCGCCCATTGAAATTGGTTTTTTTTTTGTAGGGGCTCGCCCCTTGGCTTCGCCCGGAGCTCGCCGACGGGCGAAGCCCTAAAAAAAAATTCTTCAACCCGTGAGGGCGATGAAAAAAAAAAAAAAAGAAGGGAAAAGGATTACATCCTTTCCCGACGTACCCCGGTTGACCGGGGTACTCGCTCCGCCGCTTCGCGGGGGAATGATGGCCATAAATCAAATTCTCCTTTGTCGAATTTGGGGCTCGCCCCCTGGGATGGAGCTCGCCGACAGGGAAAACCCCTGAAAATGAGTTTAAATGGCCATCATTCCCTTTTTTTTTTTTTTTTTTTTCTGGGGGAGAAACTTCGGGAGAGAAAGAAAATCGTAGGATTTTCTGAAAAAAATTTTGCAATAGCTTTTTCTTTTTTTTAGTTTTAAAAGAGCGCGAGCGGATTAATTGGAAATAGTACCCCCTAAAAAAAATTGTCGCTGCTCCGCAAGCGAAAAAGTTTTCATACCTTTCCCGACGAACCCCGGTCTTTTTTTCTCTTCTATGACCGGGGTTCTCGCTTCGCTGTTTTTTTGTTTTTCTCGATGTACTAGTTATTCTTTTTATTGGGGCGAGCCCCAATAAAAAGCTCCGCAGGGGAGGATTTTTTTTTATAATGCGCCCTCCCCCCCTCTCTTCCCCCCCTCCGAAGAAAATTGCCGCAAAAAAAGGCCCAAAAATATATAGGGCTCCGGCGAGGCTCTCCGAAAAAAAAAAAAACATATATTCGAGGAAAGAAAAATATTCGATGAAAGAAGAATATTTTTCTTTCCTCGAATATATGTTTTTTTTTTTCGGAGAGCCTCGCCGGAGCCCTATATATTTTTGGGCCTTTTTTTTTATATTACGCCCCCTTGTATATAAATTTATTACGGCGAGCTCCAGGGCAAATTTTTTTCCCTTTTCTCGAATTCGCCCCAAAAAAAGAAAATAAAAATTTATTATGGCACGTGCTAAGTTCGAACGTTCAAAACCTCACGTTAATATAGGTACAATTGGTCATGTTGATCATGGAAAAACAACTTTAACGGCAGCAATTACGATGGCGTTATCGGCTAAGGGATTGGCTCGTATTCGAGATTATAATCAAATTGATTCAGCTCCGGAAGAAAAAGCTCGTGGGATTACTATTAACACTGCTCATGTCGAATACGAGACTGTCAAAAGACATTACGCACATGTGGATTGTCCAGGACACGCGGATTATGTAAAAAATATGATAACGGGGGCGGCACAAATGGATGGAGCTATTTTAGTTGTTTCAGGAGCGGATGGACCAATGCCACAAACAAAAGAGCATTTATTATTAGCTAAACAAGTAGGAGTACCTAGTATTGTATGTTTTTTAAATAAAGAAGATCAAATAGACGATCCTGATTTAATAGATTTAGTAGAATTAGAAGTACGAGAAACGTTAGATCAATATGATTTTCCGGGAGATGCAGTACCTATTGTATCAGGAAGTGCTTTATTAGCTTTACAAAATTTATTAGATAATCCGAAAGTGGAACCAGGTGAATCTAAATGGGTAGATAAAATCTATCAACTAATGGACGCAGTTGATAATTATATTCCAACTCCAGCGAGACAAACAGAAAAGCCTTTTTTAATGGCCGTGGAAGATGTGTTGACAATTACAGGGCGTGGGACGGTTGCTACAGGTCGTGTAGAAAGAGGTCAATTAAAAATTGGAGATAATGTTGAAATTATTGGATTAAAAGATACCAAAAATGCTACTGTAACTGGATTAGAAATGTTTCAAAAATCATTAGAAGAAACTTTAGCTGGTGATAATGTTGGAGTTTTATTACGTGGAATTGGTAAGAATGAAATTCAACGTGGAATGGTACTTGCAAAACCAGGAAGTCTTAAAGCTCATACTCAATTTCGTGCTCAAGTTTATATTTTAACTAAAGAAGAAGGAGGTAGACATACTTCTATAACCGCAGGTTATTCACCACAAATCTTTGCTAGAACTTCAGATATAACAAGTAAAATCTCAGATTTTACGACGGATGATGATACTCCAATGCCACTAGTAATGCCAGGAGATCGTATTAAACTTACGGCTAAATTAATTTATCCTATTGCAATCGAAGTCGGTATGCGTTTTGCTATTCGTGAAGGAAAAAGAACAATAGGGGCTGGAATTGTTTTAGAAATTTTAGACTAATAAAAATCTCACACTCCCCTACTCTCTCCCCCTCCATTTTGTTTTATGTTTTGGGGTTCACTTTAGGATTTTTTTTCTCTCCCGAAGCAAGCAGCGCAATATAAAAAAAAAGGCCCAAAATTGGGTTGTTTCTGGCCATAAAGCATCTATTCTTCTTTCATCGAATAGATGCTTTATGGCCAGAAACAACCCAATTTTGGGCCTTTTTTTTTGCGGATTTTTTTTCTCTTTTCTGCTTGGGCGGCGACCTTCAAATTGCTTCACAATTTGAAGATCATTCGTTATTGAGCCCAGAAAAAAAAAAAAAAGAGGGGAAAAGGATTACATCCTTTCCCGACGTACCCCGGTCATTTATGACCGGGGTCCTCGCTTGCGTCCCCCTTTTGGGAGAGGGATGAGAAAAAAACAATAAATAAAAACCGGAGAGCTCGCCCCAAAAACGGAGAAAAGGGCAATAACCTATTTTTTCTATCAGCCGCCGCATTGAAAAAACGGAAAAAAAGAGAGAGATTAATCTAAGGGCTCTTATCGCAAAAAAATAATGAGCGAAAAGAATTCCATTTATGGGGGAGAAAAGAAAATCACATGTGATTTTCTTTTCTCCCCCATAAATGGAATTCTTTTCGCTCATTATTTTTTTGCGATAAGAGCCCTTAGATTAATCTCTCTCTTTTTTTTTTCAATTTCGAATTATCAGTTAAAATTGGCTCTAATTTTAAGGAGAAGACGGAGGGGATAAAAACGAGAACCCCGGTTAATTATGACCGGGGTTTAATCCGCCTCGCCAAGAGAGGTCAAAACTTTTCCGCTTCGTCTTCTCCCTCAACCTTTATAATTCTCTTTCACCCATCTCTTTTTTTTTGAGGGGCAGAGCCCGAACTCATTATTTTTGAGGCTTTTTAGTAGATTAATTGTCACTAAAAATGCCGCCGGCGCCTTTTTAATTTACTCTCCGGCGGAGTCTTAAAAGGGAAATTAATTTATAAGGCTCTGCCGGGGCGAGCCCAGGCTCCGCCGGAGCGATAAAAAAATAATAATAAAAATATGTTGGTTCCAAAAAAGTCACGTTATCGTAAATCTTTTTGAGGAAGAATGAAAGGAAAAGCGGTTAGAGGAAATAAAATTGCTTTTGGAGTTTTTGGAATAAAAGCTTTAGAACCTAGTTGGATTACATCACGACAAATCGAAGCATGTAGACGAGTTTTAATTAGATATGTTAGACGTACAGGTAAAGTCTTTATACGTATTTTTCCTGATAAACCTGTAACCTTTAGACCTGCTGAAAGTCGTATGGGTACTGGTAAAGGGAGTGTTGAATATTGGGTATTTCCGACTTTACCTGAAAAAATTTTATTTGAAATTACTGGTTTATCTGAAACTCGTGCTCGTGAAGCTTTTCGTATTGTTTCATCCAAATTACCCATTAAAACACGTTTTGTTTCCGTAAACAATAATTAAGCAATTCTTAAAAAAAAAAATCCGCGCGCGCTGCTCCCTTTTATAGCGGATATTAATTATATGATAAGAGGGCTCCCCCATAAATGGGGGATAAAAAAAAGCAGCGAAAGCGAAATAATATTATTATCGGGAAATTGCCGCTATTTATTTAATCTAAAAAATTTCCCGAAGGGCACATGTGAATTTATTTTCTCCCCCATAAATGGGGGAGAAAATAAAATCCCATGGGATTTTCTTTTTACCGACGGGCCTCGCAATTTTTCAAATTGCGAGGCCCTCATCTTTTTCGCCTGCGGTCGCTGCCCAATCTGAAACGTGTTTTTCTTGAAAAAAAACGAGAACCCCGGTCATAAATGACCGGGGTTTAATCCGCCCCCCCAAGAGAGGTCAAAACTTTTCCGCTCTGCCGGGTCGAAAAATAATCGAACCCTCCCCCCCTCTGTTTTGTTTTTCCCTCAATTTTAATGGGTAATCCAATCTCGTTCCATGGTGCACTTGTTAATTCCTTTTAGTGACGCGGTTTGAAAATTTCGACGTATCCCCTCCCTTCAGGAGGGGATACGTCGAAATTTTCAAACCGCGTCACTAAAAGGAATTAACAAGTGCACCATGGAACGAGATTGGATTACCCATTAAAATTAAGGGAAAAACAAAACGGAGGGGGGGAGGGTTCGATTATTTTTTTTTGCGGGTATTTACCCATTACAAATATACAAAGAAAATTTTAGGGCTTCGCCCGTCGGCGAGCTCCGGGCAATAATAAATTTATATAGCCAAGGGGCTCGCCCAAAAAAAAGGTATATAAATATATTACGGCGAGCTCCCGCCATCGGGGTTTCATTTTGGGATTTTCCTTCGGAGGTTTTTTTGTTTTTTTTTTTTTGGGGCGAGCTTTCCGGATTTTATTTATTGTTTTTTTTTCATCCTCTCCCAAAAGGGGGACGCAAGCGAGGACCCCGGTCATAAATGACCGGGGTACGTCGGGAAAGGATGTAATCCTTTTCCCCTCTTTTTTTTTTTTTTTTTTCTGGGCTCAATAACGAATGATCTTCAAATTGTGAAGCAATTTGAAGGTCGCCGCCCAATCAGAAAAGGGAAAAAAAATTCGGGAGAGAAAGAAAATCCCAAAGTGAACCCCATGGTTTTGCCCTGGAGCTCGCCGACTTTTTTTTTAAAATTTCCTTTGTTTTTTCTCCTTTTTGTTTTTCCCCCAATTTCAATGGGCTATTCGGAACTTTCCCCCCCGGTTTTCATGGCCATAAAGCATCTATTCTTCTTTCATCGAATAGATGCAAATGAAATATATGGCCATGAAAACCGGGGGGGAAAGAAAAAAACGAATGATCTTCAAATTGTGAAGCAATTTGAAGATCGCCGCCCATTGAAATTGGGGGAAAAACTTCGGAGCGGAAAGCTCGCCCCAAAAAAGAATAAAAATAAATTTAAATGAGTATAGATAGAATCAGTGATATGGCAACTTGAATTTGAAATGCCATTACCATTAAAAATCCCTTGGTAAGTTTGCCTTATACAAAAATTAATGAAAAAATTGCAAATATTTTAACGAAAGAAGGATTTATTCATTGTAGTTGTGTAACAAAAGCGGATACTTCTGGTTTTTTTTTGGGCTCGCCTCTTGGCTTTGCCCGGAGCTCGCCGACGGGCGAAGCCCTAAAATTTAGGGCTGCGCCGGAAGCTTTAAATTCATCAGATACATATATTTCTAATGAGGATGAGGTACGTTCTGACAGAGTTGCAACTATAACGACACGTAAAAATTCAAATGGGGAAGCAAAAACTCCAATTGGGGCTAGCCCCCTGGCTCCGCCCGAGAGCTCGCCGACAAGGCGGATCCCTTCATCTGAAAAAAAAATCATTATTGTAGCTTTAAAGTATGTTGGTCGTGAAAAAATAACAATGATTCATGCCATAAAAAGAGTTAGTAAATCGAGTTTACGTTGGTACTCGCAAAATCCTATTCCATCGCCATTAGGTGGATTAGGAATTTTTATTGTCTCTACAAGCTATGGGATAATGACAGATAAAGAAGCACGAAAAAAAAAATTGGGAGGTGAAATTTTATTAGAAATTTGGTAGATTTATAGCCTCGGCGGAGCGGTTATCATTTTTTAATGTTTTTGAGGCTCACCCCCGATGGCACCGCCCGGGAGCTCGCCCCAAAACCGAGAAAAAAACCGGAAAGGAGAGAAGAGAGCGCAATATAAAAAAAATCCCCTTTTTGGTTAATTCAACGTTAACTAAGGGCGACAGGATATGTAAGTTTTAGTGTGATTAGAGATATTCTATAAAATTATTTATTCATTATTTTCAATACTTAAGTCTATTATTTATAATAAAATCTTTCAGTACATTTATATTTTATTTTATTACAGTTGAGGTATAATCACCAAGCTCACCTTTAGGAGGTGAGCTAAACGTATACGATTACGTGTTCCCGTATCATGAATCGAGGGCATCGCCCAAGATTGAAAAGAAGCAACATGGTATTATTTTGTAATTATTGAGGTGGTATCTTAATAATGCATGGGAAAAATCTCTATGGTAAGGGTGACCGAACACAATTCCTTCCTTACGTTGAACATCTAATAGACCAAGCACTATATGGATAATATTTCATATTAATACCATAATTAGTTAAGGGTGTGGGCATTTGCTATATTGTTGATTAGTTTGGCAATATTATCGTAGCAGCCACATGGGAGTTTTAAAAGTGTACCTAAGGAGATATTTATTCTAAAAATTACAGAAAACTGGTAAGGGATAAGCCATCAATGATTTTCTGCTTAAGTAAATTCATACATGGAGACCCCCTATGACAGCTGGAGAAAGCAAATGCTTTGTTGTAATGACAAAGATAGATTATCTATATGAAATCCCTTCGAAAAGAAGGCTGAATTCCAGCAAGCGCTGAAAGCGAGGACCTCGATCATTTATGATCGAGGTCCGTCGGGAAAGGATTTTATTCTTTCCGGTTCAAAAATTAAAATTTATCTCTCATAAACTCTTCAAATCTGTTGATCCTTCGGGGTAGGTCATTATGAAGGGTGCTCTAAATAAATACGATATAAACAATGATCACTTATTAAATGAATTTTTCGTGTATACTCGGTTTATTTAGATATGATCAAAACCTTTTCTAAAGCGAGCAGCGCGAGCGGATTTTTTTTTGAAAACATTAACAAGAATGTAGGAGAGCAAGAACACTCTTCTTAAGTAAGCGAGGAGCCGTATGACGCGAAAGTGTCTTATACGGTTCTGTGAGGGCGAAGCCATTGTGCTCCGGTATGATGGTGGATCTACTCAGCAAAACGTGTAAAACTATTATCAACGTGCCCGCCGATTTTGTCAGCTTGTTCGCGTTGAGCCGAATTTTAAAGTTATCCCCTCCTCCCCCCGGAGTTTCTCCCCCAGAAAAAAAAAAAAAAAAAGAAGGGAATGATGGCCATTTAAACCCATTTTCAAATTCGACAAAGGAGAATTTGATTTATGGCCATCATTCCCTTTTTTTTTTTTTTTTTTCGTCGTTTTTTTTGTAGGGCTTCGCCCGTCGGCGAGCTCCGGGCGAAGCCAAGGGGCGAGCCCCAAAATAGATGATTTGGCCAGCGATTCAAACCCATTAAAACGGGTTTGTATCATATGAGAATATAGGCCAAATCATCTATTTTGGGGCTCGCCCCTTGGCTTCGCCCGGAGCTCGCCGACGGGCGAAGCCCTACAAAAAAAACCAATTTCAATGGGCGTCGACCTTCAAATTGCTTCACAATTTGAAGATCATTCGTTTTTTTCTTTCCCCCCCGGTTTTCATGGCCATATATTTCATTTGCATCTATTCGATGAAAGAAGAATAGATGCTTTATGGCCATGAAAACCGGGGGGGAAAGTTCCGAATAGCCCATTGAAATTGGGGGAGAAACAAAAAAGGGAGGAGGGGGGGGAGGAACAAAAAATGTGTTTTTACCGAAAAAAAAGGCCCAAAATTATATAGGGCTCCGCCGAGGCGAAAAAAAAAACATATATTTCATTTGCATCTATTCTTCTTTCCCCGAATAGATTATGTTTTTTATCTATATAATTTTGGGCCTTTTTTTATATTGCGCTGCGCCCTTTAAGAGCAACGCCCTGTCGGCAAGCTCCCGGGCGATAATATATTTATATAGCCAGGAGGCAAGCCCCATTTTTTTTCGACGGATCCCGATAATAAATTATCGGAATCCTCGCATCGTGAGTCGACCAAAAATCTTTCTGCGGAGCCCTAATTTTGATAAGGAATTCTTTGTAGGTAAACTTTATTATAGGCGGCTTTATCTTTAAGCGTTTTCTCTCAGATATAATTTGAGGTATAATACTATCAAAAAAAATAAATAAATTTTTAAAATAATGAAAAATGAACTTCTAGAGATGGAAGGATCTATAATTGCAATTTTATCAAACGGAATGTTTAAAGTTAAATTGGACAACGGCTTTTTAGTATTAGCTCATATTTCAGGTAAAATTAGAAAAAATTATATTCGAATTATCTTGGGAGATAAAGTTTTAGTTGAAATTTCCCCATATGATTTAAAATGAGGTTGAATAGTACGTCGTTTCCTTAAATAAAAAGCGAGCAGCGCGAGCGGATTTTTATTTAAGGAAACGACGTACTTATTCAACCTCATTTTAAATCATATGGGGAAATTTCAACTTTATCTCCCAAGATAATTCGAATTATTAAATTTTTGCAAGTGATAGTTTTCTCTAAAAAAAAAGAATCCGCTCGCGCTGCTCGCTTTTTAAGGATTTAAAGTTAAGTGGAATTCCCATTATTAAGGAGGGGGGTCTAAAGTTAACTCCTATTATTAAGGAGTGGGCCCATCGTCTCATTTATAGTGGGAATTCCACTTAACTTTAAATCCTTAAAAAAGCTTTCCAGAAGAAGATAAAAAATCAATGGCGTTAAAAAAAAATAATCGAACCGACTGGGCATTCCATACATATTCAAATATTTATTATAAATATTTGAATATGTATGGAATGCCCAGTCGGTTCAATTATTTTTTTTATAATGCGCTCTCTCCTTCTCTGTTTCGTTTTTTCCTGAATTTCAATGGGCTGTTCGTTCCGAATGATATTCGAATTGAGAAGCAATTCGAATATCATTCGGAACGAACAGCCCATTGAAATTCAGGAAAAAACTCCGGAGGGGGAAGGGGGGAAATAAAAATAAAAAATAAATTATGCGATATACTGGTCCCAAATTAAAAATTTTACGTCGATTTAATTTAATCATACAACCTGCTTTGACTCAAAAATTCCAGCCTCCAGAAAGCAACGATGATAAACTTATCGCCAAAAATATGGTACAGTCTGAATCAAAAAATAGAAAACAATCACTGTATTCAATTCGTTTAATAGAAAAGCAAAAACTGCGTTTTAATTATGGTTTAACTAATAATCAACTTTTAAATTATGTTAAACGAGCTCAGAAACGATCGGGTTCAACGGGTGAAAATTTAATAAAATTTTTAGAGTCTCGTTTTGATAATATTATTTTTCGTCTAAATTTGGCACCGACTATAAATGCTGCACGACAATTGATTCTTCATGGTCACTTTGAAATTAATAAAAAAAAAGTAACCATTCCAAGTTATGAGTGTTGCATTAAGGATGAAATTAGTATCACAGCTAAAAGTAAGAACTTAGTCCTTAAAAATGCTACTCGAGCTCCCTTAAAAAAAGAAAAAAAAGAAAGGATTATAGTTTTTAATAAAGAAAAAAAGTTACCAAATTATTTATTATGGGATGAAAAACGCTCTGTTGGGACAATTTCACAAGAAATTTCGCTAAAAGATCCGATTGTGCAACAATACATTAAATTATTAAGATTACGAATCCTTTACGTCTTAGAATATTATTCTAGACAATTATAAAGGGCTCCCGCCGGGGCGATTAATTAGATTAAATTATAGTCTTTTTATTTTTTACATTTGAACTGAAGCTTCATGGAACAAAATTGAATTAACTATAGTTCTGACGCGGTTCAAATGTAAAAAATAAAAAAACAAGTCAGATTCGACTATCCTTTTTTAAAAAAGGGTAGCTTATTATGATTTGCAGAACAGACCGTGGGTCCCGCGGCACAAAAAATAGGAAAAAAATTTATTATGATAACAAATCAGTCGTATTTAAAAGTTGCTGATAACAGGGGCGCTAAAGAAATTATGGTCATACACGTAATGAATTCGCAAGTTGCTAATATAGGTGATAAAGTTGTTGCAGTTGTTAAAGAAGCATTACCTAATATGACAATAAAAAAATCTGATGTAGTCACAGCAGTTGTAGTTCGAACAAAAAAAGGAATAAATAGAAATGGAACTTGGATTCGATTTCAAGATAATGCTGGGGTTATTATTCAAAAAGAAAGTGGAAATCCACGTGGAAGTCGAATTTTTGGAGGGATTCCAAAAGAATTAAGAGCATTAGGTTTTACAAAAATTGTATCATTAGCGTCGGATATTTTATAAGGGGAAGGAAAGAAGAGTAACAACACAGAAACAATCTATTTTTTGATAAAAATGCCTTTATGATTCAAATATCCAATAAATTGGATCTGTGAGCATAATAATATAAGTCAGAGTTTTTTTATCCGCCCCCCCTTATTAAAAAAGAGATTAGGTCTTTTTAAAAAAGAGGAGCGCAATATAAAAAAAAAGGCCCAAAAATATATAAGAGCTCCGCCGAGGCGAAAAAAACATATATTTCATTTGCATCTATTCTTCTTTCATCGAATAGATGCAAATGAAATATATGTTTTTTTCGCCTCGGCGGAGCTCTTATATATTTTTGGGCCTTTTTTTTTGCGGGAATTATTAAATTATGAATAATTCTTTTTCATCAACTTTTTTCAAATTTAAAAATTATCGGCGAGCTCCCGGGCGATTATATATTTATATAGCCAGGGGGCGAGCCCCAACTAAAAAAAGCTAAAGCTATTGATCGAAAAAAAAAAATATAACTTTAATATTTATGAATCATCGATTAAAAAATTTTTATATAGAGTCGATTCGACCTCAATTAAAAGAACAATTAGGATATTCAAATTTTCATGCAATTCCAAAACTTGAAAAAATTGTTGTTCATAGAGGTATTGGCGGAACCAATCAAAATCAACGTTTAATCGACTCGTCATTAAATGAATTATCAAATTTAAGCGCCCAAAAAGGTGTCATTAGCAATTCAAAAAAATCCATTGCAACTTTTAAATTGAGAAAAAATATGCCGGTCGGTATTGCAATTACTCTACGAAAAAACAGAATGTTTGCATTTTTAGATCGTCTTATTAATTTAGCATTACCTCGAATTCGTGATTTTAATGGATTAAATAATAAAAGTTTTGATGGAAGAGGAAGTTTTTCTATGGGTTTAAGTGAATCTTTAATGTTTCCAGAATTAAGTTATGATAGTGGTGATGTTGGTAGTTCCGGTTTACAAGTTACGATTGTAACAAGTGCAAAAACGGATAAAGAAGCATTAGCTTTATTAAAAGCTTTTCAAATGCCTTTTCGTGATTAAAAATAAATCATCTATTTATTTCTGATTACTTTCTTTAATAGTAAGGGCTACGCCTTGTCGGCTTCGCTCCAGGGCAATGCCATGGAGCGAATTAAATAATAATTAAATTTCGTTCCATGGGGCACCACCGTTAATATTAATTAAATCTCGTTCCATGGTGCACTCACTAGATATTCCTTTTATTGACGCGGTTTGGAAATTTCGACGACAGGGCGAAGCCCTGTCGTCGAAATTTCCAAACCGCGTCAATAAAAAGAATAACTAGTGAGTGCACCATGAAACGAGATTTAATTAATATTAACGGTGGTGCCCCATGGAACGAAATTTAAATTACAGGGCTCGCCCCGGCGCAGCCCTTTAATAATCGAGTAACATTGTATGGAATGTCTTCCCCAAAAAAAGTCAGGGCCCTGCCCTGTATATAAATTTATTACAGAGAGCTCTAGGCCAATAATATAATTTATATAACCAGGGGGCGAGTCCCAACTTATAAGCTATTAAAAACGTGATAAAAAAGGGCTCATCATTCAATGGGATAGGATAAATGCCTTCTAAGCATTTCATGTAGATTCGAATTCTACTGAGCCTAAAATCAAAGCAATACACTTTCTCTCACCGGGTGAGAGAAAGTTACAAACAGTAAGGGCTTCGCCCTGTCGGCGAGCTCCAGGGCAAAACCATGGGGCGAGCCCCAATTTTAAGAAGTGAAACTAGAAAGCGTCAGCTTTAAAGGATACCCATAAAAAAGAATCCAACGTGTTTGGCTAAAATTTAAAATTATTCGTTTTTTACACTCTCGATTTAAATCAGTATTAATATGAGGATTTAGTTGAGTCTAATCAGGACGACTGGTCCATTTTTAAAACACGTCTTATAGGAATCGAACCCATAATCTCCAAATTTGGAATTTGGAATTCTAACCATTGAACTAAAGACGCTTTTTATATTTTTTGGGGGCGTAGCCCTCCCTAAAAAACCGAGAACCCCGGTCATTTATAACCGGGGGTTAATCCGCCCCCCAAAAGAAGTCAAAACCTTTCCGCTCCGCCGAGACGAAAAGATAAATTTAATTCAGGGCTTCGCTCTAGGGCAATAATATATTTATATGGGGCGAGCCCCAAAAGAACGATTATAAGCAAAGGTGCACTTTTTCCGTTTTGGGGCTCGCCCCAAAACTAGTAAAAAAAAATTCCTTTTATAGAAAGGGCGGATAAAAGGAATAATTTTTTTACTAGTTTTGGGGCGAGCCCCAAAACGGAAAAAGTGCACCTTCTATGGAAAAAAGGAGATTCGAACTCCTGAAAGATGATAAATCTTTAAGAGCTTAGCAAGCCCTCGCCTTCAACCAACTCGGCCATTTTTCCTTTTTCAGGCAAAAATTTTTGTGCATAATTCCATGCAATCGTTACAGACTGTTATCAAAAAGGAAGGGGATAGATCTTCTCGGATTAATACACATTCTTGCAAAGTAATTTTTAGGGCTTCGCCCGTCGGCGAGCTCCGGGCAAAGCCAAGGGGCGCGCCCAAAATCAGAAGAAAATTTAGGAGTCTTATACTTTTTTTTTTTGGGGCTCGCCCCCTGGCTATATAAATTTATTATTGCCCTGGAGCTCGCCGACGGGCAAATTTTTTTTCCCTAAGCAAGCAGCGCGAGCGTATATTTATATTTCTGATTGGGCTTAATAACGAATGATCTTCAAATTGCTTCACAATTTGAAGATCATTCGTTATTAAGCCCAATCAGAAATATAAATATACGCTCGCGCTGCTTGCTTAGGGAAAAAAAATTTGCCCTAAAGATAAGTAGTATTCTTTTTTCGATTATTTTTTTATTCTCCCCCTTCCCCCTTTTTTGTTTTTGGGGCTCGTCCCCGATGGCTATATAAATCTATTATTGCCCGGGAGCTCGCTGTAATATATTTATATACAGGGCAAGGCCCTTAAACCGCTCCCCTCTTTCGGAGGGAGGGGAGGGAAGGGTAACAACGTGGAAATAACACATATTTTTTGGCTCCCATTTTATTTTTGATTAATAGAGTTTTAATCGGTATTTAAAAAGGACGATTGATATTGATCGAGTCTTCGATAAAAATATCAAGCTTTCTTTCATTTTTTATACAAAATCGAACAAAACGCTTCTTTTTTTTATTGAGCGACGAATTTTTTCTCAAATTCCACCGAATTCAATAATAATTCTCACTACACGTTTCACTGTCGAGTTCGGGATGGAGATCGGGTGGTTCCATGTAGCATAAACACTCAAATTTTTGGTAAAAATCAGTTGGTTATTTCGTAAACTAGGCTGAACACCTTTCGATGCTTACACCCGTTTATGAATTCAGCTTGTCTTGCTGTTTCCTTTTGGGGAAATTTTTCTCGAGGTAAGCTTCCTGCTTAGATGTTTTCAGCAGTTATCCATTCATGCGTAGCTACTCAGCAACATACAGTATCTTTACGTTATACGTAAAGACTATAGCTGATACACCATTGGCATGCTGTACTCGGTCCTCTCGTACTAGAGTACAGTTCTCTACAAATTTCCATGCTGATAGATCAGATAGCGACCACATTTAGGTTTTTTATATTAAAAAAATTCGCTCGGGAGCGAGCCCAAAAACAGAGAAAAGAAGGATGTTTGCGGCATTTAATACAAAAATCTTGAAATAAAATTTCGAGATCAGACTTTATCATTATTTTTTTGGGGCAAAATAAAAAACGTAAAGTCGTTGAAGATAAATTTCTTGCTAATTATTTGATTAATTTAAATTTTTACTATTTTCTCTGAAAAAGCTCTCCATTTAATAAATAGTGCTCCATAGGGGAGCCTTCCAATTAAATAAAAAGCCTTAAGACAAAGGTATTAGATTTTTTCAAATGTTTTAGCATTTAGTTTTTTTTTCATTATTAATTATGTACATAATTATGAGTCCGATTGTTGAACTGTCTCACGACGTTTTAAACCCATCTCGCGTACCCTTTTAACGGACGAACAGTCCGACTCTTAATAAATTATACACTACTAAGCTAGGGTGAGACGACATCGCAATATATTTAGTTAAATATTATATTTAACTTTTTCTTATTCTTAATAAGTTTAGACTATGCCATTTCTTAAAATTAGGGCTCGCCCGAATTTTAAGAATTCATACGTATAGTCGTTGATTTTTAATTTTATCGCCCCAAAGGAGCTCTAAAAATGCTAATAATAAAATTCTCATTTCAATTTTTACCCTGAATATTGAAAGTATTTCGAGTATGAAATTTTTTTTAATTTTTTAGCATTTAGTATCATTTTTTACAGTTACAAGTATAACTGACCCCTTTAGTCGAGGTGCCGAACACTATCGTCGATACAAATATGTTATAGTAAAATCTACTTAATATAAAAAAGCTTTGACTTTTTAATTCTTTTAATTTGATTAAAAGTTCAGACTATCTCATTTTTTAAAATTTTACATGTAGTCGTTGAATTTGAAAATCAAAACGATAAACCCGGTTATTTATGACCGGGGTTTAATCCGCCTTTTTTAAATTATTTTTGCTTTTATCCGTTTTATTATGGTTTTTTTCGAAAGAAAAAATTTCCAAAGGAAAAACATGCAAAAAAAACCTTTTTATCTTTAAAAAATTGGCAATATTAGGAGGGACACGTAACTTGCATTCATTTTGTATTTTTTTTTCACAAAAGGCGTTGATCTTCGAATTGCTTGATTATGAAAAATTAAAAATTTTCACTTTTTTTTTTTATGCGGCCGCGGACGAAAATTTAGTTTTGCCATGTAGCTTGCCGACAGGGAGAAGCCTTTCCTATATTAAAACTATTAAAGCAAAGGGCTACGTTCTAAGTTTTATTGCAGAGTTAGGGAGCAAGTTTCAAAAAAAGTATTAAAATTTTTTACATTTCTCAGCATTTAGTTTAATTTTCAGCTTTAAATAGCTGCCCCTAATTAAAAATTATGGGCTCTTGGATAGTACTAGCCTGTTCAATTTTGTTTTATAAAAGCTTTTAAAGAGTCCGGTCAAAAACATTTTGGACTTTGCTTTTATTTCTTTTAAATCGGCATTTTTAAAAGTTCAGACTATGTCATTTTTTTTTTATTAAAAATAAAAAAATTTAATAATTTAGTCGTTGAACCGTTATAATTGGCTGCAAATTTATAGATTCTATTTTTTTGCAATTAATTAAATTAAATTTTTTAGTCATTTCTTTTTAATTTGAGGCTCGCCCCTTGGTTTTGCCATAATAAAAAAATTAGGAGCTCGCCGACAGGGCAAAGCTCTTTACTTTACTAAATGGGACGGTTTAGCTGTATTTCACTATCCCTAGAGTAGCTTTTATCCGATGTGCGACGGACTTTCCACCCAGTACCGTCGGATCACTAAGACCGGCTTTCGCCCCTGCTCGAATTGTCCTTCTCACAGTCAAGCTCCCTTATGCCTTTACACGCCATACCTGATTTCCATCCAGGCTGAGGGAACCTTTGTACTTTTTTGTTACCTTTTTAAACATTTTTATTAATTATCTTGTATTTATATTTCTTGAATTTCCCCCTGCAGAGATTATAAATTTTATTAATTTATACAATAAATAAAAACATATAAAAATTACTTTAAATTTTAAGTAAAGATTAGACTATATCATTATTTTTGTATTGGGGCTCGCCCCTTTCAAAAACGTGTAGTCGTTGAAGATAAATTTCTTGCTAATTATTATTTGCCCCAGTGGAGCACTAACTTTTAATTTTAACTATTTTTCAAATCCCCCTCCGGAGGAGGGGGGAGATAAGTATATAAGTTAATTTAAATTTTTTAGCATATAGTTTTTTTTTCATTAAAAAAAAAGCAGCGCGAGCGGAAATTTTTTAATGGTTCAGATAAGGTCTAAACAATGCCCCATTGAAACCACACGCCTGAAACTGTCAAGCAACCGGTTAACGGTCATGTGCTTTTAGAGTCCAAATTTTTCCAGAGTGGTCTCTCACTGTTGGCTCCCCTTTTTCCGGAAAAAAATTATCATCACCTCCCACCTAGGCTGCGCAAGAAAAATTCAAACTCAATTCCAGGTTGCGATAAAGCTTCGTAGGGTCTTTCCGTCTTGATCTACCAAACCCGTATCTTCACAGGTATTCCTATTTCACTGAGTGTATTTGTGGGACAGCGAGTGAATTATTATACCATTCGTGCGGGACACCCAATTTTTTTTGTAGAGCAGATTCTAAAAATATTCTTTAAGAACGACTTAAAGTTAAGACTATATCATTTTCTATAAAAATAGAAATTCAACATGTAGTCGTTGAAGATTTAATTTCTTGCTAGTTATTTTTGGGGCTCGCCCCATGGCGAATTTTTTTTCCCTGGAGCTCGCCGACAGGGCAATGCAATGCCCTTAAATTTTAATTTTTGCCTGCGAAGCGAAATAATATTGTATTTATTACTAAGGCATAAAATTTAAAATTTCCTAGCATATATTTAAATTTTTCATTAAGGAAAAAAACCTATATGCTCCGCGAGGGGATAAAAAACTTAATGGATCAAAACGTCCGCATATTCAATCATGTGCCAATGAATTTCGCTCAGTTATCTTTTAAATAAAGTTTAAAAGCTGGACTATATCTTATTTGTCTGATTTAGTTAGTACAAATTTAAACATATAGTCTCTAAAGAAATAAAATTTCTTGTTAGTTATTTATTTTAAATTTTCCAAATTTTTACCCGCCAAAAAAAATCGAACCGACGTCCTCCAGAGGGAGGGATAAAAAAACAAAATTTGGCCATTATTCATTTGCATTCATCTTTTTGTTTTTTTGGTCATTTCCATACATATTCAGATATTAATTTTCCCTCCGGATTTCAAAGACGAATCTGATTTATGCTTTGTCGCTTCGATTTTTTTATAATGCGCTCCCGTATTAAAAATTTTTATAAATTTTCTAACATATAGTTTAATTTTTCTAAAGCTCGCTATGACTTACCTTAGGCTGACCTAATATAAAAAGCAAATTTTATATATAGAGTCAGGACTATATCTTACAATACGTAATTTATAAATAGAATCATATTAATACAAACAGTATTAATATTTTTTTCGATTTGGAACATTTTCCAGATAATCGAATTGAGGATCCAGGTCTTTAAAAATATCTCCCCCTCTGGAGGAGAGAGATAAATAATTTTGGGCCATAATGGATTATTTTATAAATTAATATTATATCAACAATTAGTCTCTGAAGAAAAAAATTTCTTGCGGGTAATTTAATTTTTTTGTACTAATTATAACTGATTAAAAACCCTTCGCAGGAAGATAAGTGCCGCAAGGCCCCCCTTTTTTCCGTTTTTGGAGCTCGCCGTAATATATTTATATACCTTTTTTTTGGGCTCGCCCCTTGGCTATATAAATCCTTCGGGAGGGAAATTTTTCCCCCGCGGCCGCATATAAATTTTTTTTCCCTTTTCTGATTGGGCGTCGACCTTCAAATTGCTTCACAATTTGAAGATCATTCGTTATTGAGCCCAGTTTTCCCCCCCAGAAAAAAAAAAAAGAAGGGAATGATGGCCATAAATCAAATTCTCCTTTGTCGAATTTGAAAATGCGTTTAAATGGCCATCATTCCCTTCTTTTTTTTTTTTCTGGGGGGGGAAAAACAAAAAATCAGCTTCGCTGCTTCGCAAGAAAAAGGAAAAAAAAAACTCCGCCCTAAAAATTCTTTCGGAGGTTTTTTGCTTTTGGGCGGGAAAGAAGGGAGGGGGGAGAGTAAAGTTTTTAAAATGAGTATAGAACAAATAAAAATGTTCCAGCAATTAGTTGATTTTTACGAGAGCCTTTAAGGTAGTAAACTAAATGACCCTCAAGGTTAGGCAATTAATCTTTAATTTTTCAAATAAAGTTAGACTATACCTTCGAGTTTACTCAAACTTAGAAAGTTTATTTCATATTTGATTGAAACCTTTAAACTCACCAACGGTATTAACCAAAAAATTTGGTTCTCTCCTTTCGGATCAGTCGTTACAGGGGCATATAAAAGTGGGGAAAAAATTTTATTTCCCGATAATAGTATTATTTCGTTTTTCTATTGGTTTCTAAAATTTATAGCCTTCCCACGGTATTACCATGATTTTTTTTTCTTGGGGCTCGCTCCTTGGCTTTGCCATAATAAAAAAAATTAGGAGCTCGTCGACGGGCAAAGCCCTAAAATTTTAGGTTTCACCGTTCGCTCTTCTAAATATTTTAGAAAAACGCAAATAAACCCGTTTTTTGCGAATTTATTTATTGAGTTGGTTTATTATAAGAAAGTCACCTTTCTTAGGCGGTTCTTTACCTTGAGCCGCCATTCATCAGGATTTCGATTGAAAGCTCTCACTTTCGCACTTAATCTTCTGACATTGGGCAGGCATCAGCCCTCATACATAGTGTTACCACTTGGCGAAGACCTGTGTTTTTAATAGACAGTTACACACTCCTATTCTCTGCGACCTTCCTTTTTCAAGGTTAGGTCTCACTTCTCCCGAAGTTACGTGAGCAATTTGCCGAGTTCCCTACAAATACTTAACTCATACTCCTTAGTAGTTTACTACCAATCCACCAGTGTCAGTTTAGAGTACAGCTAATTGACTTTAATAATTTAGAGCTTTTCTTGGTATAATTAATAGTTCAAATGTTTTTTTTCCTTCGGGGGTTTTTTATACGTCCCTCTTTTAGAAAGTCAATTAGTTCAAGAATGTCACTTGATCTCCATTCAACTACGCCTTTCGACCTCGTTTTAGGTGCTGACTTCTTATAATTAATCTAATTTTAGATTATAAGGACTTTATCATTTTCATTAATTAATGAAACCAAAATGTAATAAAAAAAGCTAAATTTCTGCTCTTTTTTTTAGTCTCTGAACCTTTTAAAGAGGGGAACGGTCTTTGACCGACAGTTATTAAAAAGGATGCGAATTAAATTTTTAAGAGGGGAAAGATTTTTTCTCGCAATTTTCTGGATTTTCGTTCTTTAATATCTTTAAAGATGGCGCTTAAGTATTAAACGCTCCATGGACAAGCCATTTGAAGAAACCCTTGGATTTTCGGAGTCTTGGATTCTCACCAAGATTTTCGTTACTCAAGCCGACATTCTCACTTGTGCAGAATCCATGGGTTATCACCAATATCACTTCACCTTCTGCACAACGCTCTCCTACCGAGTTTTAATACTCCCACAGTTTCGGCAGATGACTTAGTCCCATTACATTTTCGGCGCAAGAACACTCAACCAGTGAGCTGTTACGCACTCTTTAAAAGATTGCTGCTTCCAAGCAAACTTGCTGGCTATCTCTGCATTCTCACCTCCTTTAACACTTAGTCATCATTTAGGGGCCTTAACTAGTGATCTGGGCTGTTTCCCTTTTGAGTAACGCGCTTATCCTCGTTACTCCCACTGAATTATGGAATAATTTTAGTAATTCGGAGTTTGTCTTCAAAACGTACATCTTTGGGACGCCGCACCAAAAACAGTGCTCTACCTACTCAAATTCCATCAAAATTCGCTGCGCCTAAACGCATTTCGGAGAGAACCAGCTAGCTCCAACCTCGACTAACTTTTCACTCGCAAACCATAGCTCATCAGACGGTTTTGCAACACCGGGCTGTTCGGGCCTCCGCGTCTGTTTTATCAGACCTTCACCCTGGCCATGGTTAGATCGGTTGGGTTCGGGTCTTAAATAAGTGACCTTACGCTTTTTAAAACTTGCTTTCGCTTTGATTTTTAATCTGCCACTTATATAAAATCGCCGGCACATTCTTCAACAGGCACGCGGTCAGAATTTTTAAACCTCCCACTGCTTATCAGTTTGCTATTTCACGCTCTATCTCACTCCCCTTTTGAGGTTCTGTTACAGCTTTCCCTCACGGTACTTGTTCACTATCGGTGACTCAAGAGTATTTAGCCTTACGAGGTGGTCCTCGCAGATTCATACGAGATTTCACGTGTCTCATATTACTCGGGATAATCTATAATAGGGCTTCGCCCTTAGGCGAGCCCAAAAAAAAAATAAAAAATTACAAGACTTTCACTTTCTGTGGTATGCCATTCAAAGCATTTCATTTTCGTTTTTTTTTTTCATATTTATAGTCCCACTACCCTGTCTATTTTTTTAATGATAGAAAAATAGAGACAGTTTAGGCTCTTTTAATTTCGTTCGCCACTACTTTTAAAATCACTTTTGTTTTCTTTTCCATGACTTACATAAGATGTTTCAGTTTAGTCAGTTGGCTCTTTCCTTTTTATGAATTCAAAAGGTAGTTTTTAAGGTTGCCCTATTCGGGGATCTTTGTATCTAAACATCTTTCCTGTTCCACAAAGCATTTCGTCGGTATGTCACGCCCTTCATCGCCTTTGAGTCCCAAGCTATCCCTAGCAATCTTTAAATAATTTTACCATTTAAAATAATCAACGCAGTTTCCCATGTCACGTAAGGCAGTCCCCGCGGGGACTACTTTATATGACATGGGAGACCCGAAGGATACCAAAAAAGTTCCCTAAATAGAATCTTTTTTGCTAGCTCGGCTTGCGCTTCTTTAATAATTAATTTTAATTATAAAATAATTGAATTAAAATGTCAACAAACAGTAGCTCAGTCTGTCCTTATTACATGGGAGCTCTCTCTTTAAAGTGGGGCTAGGGTTAACAAAAGAGGTTTTTTTACTGTCTGTCTTCGACCGACAGGGAGAAGACTTCACATCCTTTTACCCTTTTAAAATTTGTATATATAAAAATATATATGGCATATATAAATCCCGCTCCCCCCCCTTTTTTTTTTCTGGGGTAAAAACCGTTCCCCTCTTTGGGAGGGGAAAGGGAGCTTGCCGACAGGGCGTTGTCCTTAAAGCGAGAAAAAAAATTTTTTTTGACGGACCCCGATAATAAATTATCGGGGTCCTCGCAGCGCGAGCGGATTTTTTTTCTCACCCCCCCCTGCGTAGCTTTAAATTTATCTGGAGATAAAATTTTTAAAAGGTTTTAATAGGATTTTAACCTATTAAAACCTATTATTTTTTGCTTAGATTCGGGGCTTTCTTTTTCGTTTTTTATCTAAAAAACGAAAAAGAAAGCCCCGAATCTAAGCAAAAAATAATAAATTGTAATTTAGAGCTCTGCCGGGAGGATAATGAAATTATAACACTGAAAAAATAAAAGCTCCGCCGCTTCGCGGGGGATTATAAAGCGTTTCCTCGAGGCAATACCTCTTCTGGGAACACAAGTTTTTCCATTTAATTCTATTATTTGTAATAGAACGGACTATATTATAATCGATATTTTTATCGATTTACTATAAATAGTCTCTGAACCTTTTTTATCATAAAAAAGGCTGCGAATTATAATTTTTTTTTTTTTTCGCAATTTACAGTATTTGGGGCTCGCCCCCGATGGCGAAATTTTTTTTTTTTTCCGTTTCTGATTGGGCCCAATAACGAATGACCTTAAAATTGTGAAGCAATTTTAAGGTCATTCGTTATTGGGCCCAATCAGAAACGGGAAAAAAAATTTTGCCCGGGAGCTCGCCGACAGGGCGAAGCCCTTCCTAAAATTTTTTCGAAATTTAGGGCACTTAAAAAAATGCGGTTGGTCTTGTGAGGCCATCCATGCACGCATACCCTCATTTAATAGAATGTTTTTAGTATAGAACGTTTCAAATTCTGGGTCTTCTGCAGCACGAATTTCTTGTGATACAAAATCATAAGCACGTAAATTAAGTGCAAGACCAATCATCCCAAGCGCCGAGCACCACAGCCCACAGACTGGCACAAAAAGCATAAAAAAGTGTAACCAGCGTTTGTTTGAGAACGCTACTCCGAAAATTTGAGACCAGAAACGGTTAGCTGTTACCATTGAGTACGTTTCCTCTGCTTGAGTAGGGTTGAATGCTCGGAAAGTATTTGCACCATCTCCATCTTCGAATAACGTATTTTCAACCGTAGCTCCGTGAATAGCACATAATAGAGCGGATCCTAAAATTCCTGCTACTCCCATCATATGGAAAGGGTTAAGTGTCCAGTTATGGACTTGAATACTTGTATAATTATTTATACAAGAATAGACTGTGTTTTATTCAGAATTGGGGCTCGCTCCCTGGCAATTTTTAAAAAATTGACCCTGAACTCAAATACTATCAGTCGTTGAACCTTTATGGTCAAGGTTGCAAGTTTATAATAATTCATTTTCTTGCAATTTAGTTGAATAATTTTACTTAGTTTTGGTAACAAAGTAGACCTCAGTTTTTCACAAAACTATAAAAAGAAGCCCTGAAAAAATAAACGATTAGTTATATATAGGAAAATTCCTATATTCTCTTCGTTTCCAAAGAGTACCGGACTATATAACCATCAATTTCTAATTGATGTAAAGATATAGTCTCTGAACCTTCTATAGACTCCAAAAAAAAGGAAACGAAGACCCAGGTCACAGAAAAAAAAATGACCGGGGTCCGTCGGGAAAGGATTCCATTTATGGGGGAGAAAAGAAAATCCCATGGGATTTTCTTTTCACCGACGAGCCTCGCAATTTTTCAACTCGCGAGGCCTTCATCCTTTTTGCTATAGTTTGGATTATGATTACCTTGTCACCACGGAAACGATGTAATATTGTAGTATTTTTGCCAGAACGAGGACCCTGGTCATAGAAAAAATGACCGGGGTCCGTCGGGAAAAGATTCTATTTATGGGGGAGAAAATCACATGTGCCCTTCGGGAAATTTTTTAGGGGGGGCACATTTAATAAATAGCGGCATTTTCCCCTCTTGAAATTTATTATGCGGCCGCGAACGGAAATCTTATTAATGCACCTATTATATTTATATAAATATCATACTATGGATGCACTAATAAAAAATTCCAAATGATTATCATTTTTTCCATGGGATTTAGGTTCTCATAAATTTACTCAATTTGCAACTATTCTATACAAATAGAGGTCACCTAATTGATGAATCTGAAGATTGCAGCTACTCCAAAACTTGGCGCAAAGAACCATCCTGATTGTCCTAAGGGATAAATTAAGAATACAGACACAAAAATCGAGATTGGACCTGAGAATGCAATTGCATTATATGGACGTAATTTGATTGCACGAGCAATTTCAAATTGACGTAACATGAATCCAATTAATCCTAATGCACCATGTAATGCTGTAAATGTCCATAATCCTCCTAATTGACACCAACGAGTGAATGATCCTCCAGCTTCAGGTCCCCATACAAATAATAATGAGTGCCCGAAACTGTTTGATGGAGTTGACACGGCTGCCGTTAAGAAGTTACATCCTTCTAAATAAGATGTTGCTAATCCGTGTGTATACCATGATGTTACAAATGTTGTTCCAGTAAACCAAGCACCTAAAGCCAAGTAAGCATTAGGGAATAATAGTAATCCGGACCATCCTAAAAAGACAAAACGTTCACGGCGTAACCAGTCGTCTACAAGATCAAACCAACCTAATTTTTCTTGAGATTTTCCTACAGCAATAGTCATATAATTTATTTATTTTTTTTTTTTTTGCCGCGCTTTAATTCGCTAGCAAGTATTAATGAGTAGAAATAATAAAGCGAGCAGCGCGAGCGGATTTTTTTTTGGGTCATGACCCAACGTTCTAGTCCTAAAAAATAAAAAAGACAATTCCTCTTACTATTTAGAGCTTCGCCCGTCGGCGAGCTTCTGGGCAATAATATATTGATATAGCTAAGTGGCGAGCCCTTTAAAAACAAATAAACTCTTCAAAAAAAACAAAGCGGAAAGGTTTTCATACCTTTCCGCTTTGTTTTTCCGTCAAAAAATAAGAAAAGTTTATAATATTAGTAGGAGGAGTGTCTTAATAGGTTTTTTAGAGCTTTGCCCGTCGGCCAGCTCTCAAGCAATAATATATTTATATATATCGCCCCAACCCTACTAAAAAGAATTAATGGCAACAAATCTTGTTAAAAAATTAGCGAATAAAATTCGCTAATTTATTTTTTCGCCCGAATTCTTTGGATTGAATTTATATATTAAGAATTTTAGTAATTTTATGAACTAATTTATTTTTTGTTTAAAATTAAAACTAATTTTTTACTCATTTTTTATCATTATACCCCCCCCCGGGTAAGCTCTCCAGTTTTTCCCACAAATTTTTTTCTGGGGGAGAAACCCCTTGGCGATATGCCTTCCAAAAAGGCCAACAATCGACTTTAGAGAAACGCTCTATTTGCTTCTGCGGCTCAGTGAAGTTCTTCTTTTTTTCTAATTGCCATCCCAGATCCTTTCGAAGCTTCTAAAATACCATTGCTCAGATTTAAAATAATTGATTTTCTAGATTTTAATTTTGTTTCCATTAAAATCCAACGTAGTGCTAATGTTTGAGCTCTTGGTCGAGCCACTTTTAATGGTACTTGGTAAACAGCACCCCCAATTCTTTTAGCTTTAACTTCAACCGTAGGAGAAGCATTTAGAACGGCTTTTTCTAAAATTTCAATAGGATTTTGCTTTGTAATTTCTTTAAGTTGTAACATTGATAAATGAACAATTTTGTAAGCTAAATTTTTTTTTCCACGTTTTAAAACTCGATTTACTAATTTAGAAGTTAATTCATGTTGTGATAAATAACTCATACCTACGTCTAACTCATTCAATAGAGCTTTTTTTTCGGAGAAAAAATTAGTTCTTTGTTTTTTAATTTGTGCCATAAATTTTATAATTTTTTTAAGCTTTAAAAGGGAGCAGCGCGAGCGGATTTTTTTTGTTTAAATTACGCACGCGCTGCTCGCTTTGAATTTTTTATTTCCTCTCCCCTCCGGGAGGGGAGAGCAAATTTTTTGCTCCTTTTATACAAATATAAAAAGATTTGATAACTTTTTTTTGGGGTTCATTTTGGGATTTGGGGCTCGCCCCAAATCCCAAAATAAACCCCGTAGCTATTATAAATACCGCCTTTTTCTTTTTTTTGTTTTTGGGGCGAGCTTTCCGGATTTTCTGAAAGAAAATCCCAAAATGAACCCCCGATCGCCTTGCCCGGGAGCTCGCCGACTTTTTTTTTAATGTTTTTTATTATTGTTTTTTTCCGAAGTTTTTCCCCCAATTTCAATGGGCGGCGATCTTCAAATTGCTTCACAATTTGAAGATCATTCGTTCCGAATAGCCCATTGAAATTGGGGGAAAAACAAAAAAGGAAAAAAACCTCCTTCAGAAAAACAGAGAAAAGCGAGCAGCGCGAGCGGATGTTTTTCCTTCAGAAAAACGGAGAAAAGCGAGCAGCGCGAGCGGATTTCCCCCAGAAAAAAAAAAAATGAAGCTCCCCTGCGAAGCAGCGGAGCTTCATTTTTTTTTTTTCCTTTGATCCGTTTTTCTGAAAGAAAAACAGGGGAAAAACCGCTCCCCTCTTTGGGAGGGGGGGGGGCGAGCCCCAAACTGTTAATTTAAAGGTGCTCATACTGTATCATAAAGTAAACGACCAACTAAAATAGCATGTCCTAAATGTTTTAGTATATATTCCACAGATGTCAAACTATCGTCATTAGCAGGAATAAATAAACTTGATTTTTCTGGATCTCCATCGGAATCTAAAATAGTGATGATAGGTATTTGCAGCTGTTGACATTCTTTTACTGCTTTTAATTCTTTTTGTTGACCGACAATTATAACAATATCAGGTAAACTGGACAGTTTAGTATTAGAGTTTAACTTTTTACTTTCTCCCCTCCCGAAGGGAGGGGATGAAAAAAATACTTCATCGCTCTGGCGGAGCCTATCAAATTTTTTTTCGATTAGAGAAAGGGGATAGGTTAATTTACGCGATGATTTTTCAGAATTTTGAAACATTGATTCGTCTTTAATTTTGTCATTTTTTGCGGATACCGAATCTTTATTTCAAGTAATTGAAGGAGATAATTCATTTTTTTCTTCTTTAAAATTAGTTAAATATCCTCCTTTCCAATTTTTGTTAACATAAGGGCACGAAGTTTTATTAGCAATATCGGCAATTAAAGGTGCAATTGTTTTTTGAGTTCCAACAAATAAAATTTGATAACCATCTGTTGCAATTACTTTTTTTAGAAATAAAGTAACTCAAAATAAACGTGTATAAGTCTTTAAGATATCGATCATTGCTATTCCATCATGGGTACACATGATATAACGTCTCATTTTAGGATGTATTTTTTTTACACTACTACCTAAATGGACACCTGCATTATACATTTCTTTAAAATTGATTTTTTTCATAATTACTTTTTATTATATTTTTTCCCCTCCCCCTCCGGAGTTTTTTCCTGAATTTCAATGGGCGTCGATCTTCGAATTGCTTCTCAATTCGAAGATCGACGCCCATTGAAATTCAGGAAAAAACGAAATAGAGGGGAAGTGAAAGAGGGTGGGAGGGACGCATTATAAAAAAAAAAAATCGAACCCCCAAAAATGTGTTTTTTCCGGCCATATTAAACGCCCGGCCCCCTAACTAAATGTCCGGCTTCATTAGGAGGGCCGGACATTTAGTTAGGGGGGCCGGGCGTTTAATATGGCCGGAAAAAACACATTTTTGGGGGTTCGATTTTTTTTTTTCGGATATTTTATTGGAAATACCTGCCAAATTTTTTATAACCCCAGTTTTTTTTTGGGGCGAGCCCCAAAAAAAAACTGGGGTTATAAAAAATTTGATCCTTTTCTTATTTAAAATGACGCTTGCGCCTCTTTTTAAAATAAAGGGCTCCGCCAGAGCCAGCCCTAAACAAAAAAGAAAAATGTAATTAATTATAAAATAAAAACGAGGACCGTTTTTCTCTAACTTTTGTTTTCCTAAGCGGTAAGGGGCATCAACAGTATTTTTTATTTTTTCCTATCTTTCTCAAACACTTGATCAATTGAACCACACATGTAAAAGCTAGATTCGCTAATCTCATCTAACTGTCCTATAAGAATTGCTTTTAATCCACTTATTGATTCACTCAGCGGTACATACTCACCTTGTATACCTGTAAACACAGTCGCAACAGTAAAGGGCTGACTTAAAAACTTTTCAATTTTACGAGCACGCGCAACTGTTAATCGATCATCTTCAGAAAGCTCATCGATCCCAAGAATTGCAATAATATCTTGCAATTCTTTATAGCGATTTAAAATAAACTTTGTATCTTGAGCACATTGATAATGCTCTTTTCCTATGATATTTTCTTGTAACATAGTGGATGTTGATCCTAATGGATCAACACTAGGATAAATCCCTTTTGAAGCTAATCCGCGTGATAATACAGTCGTAGCATCTAAATGTGTGAAAGTTGTCGCAGGTGCCGGGTCAGTCAAATCATCTGCAGGAACATAAATAGCTTGAATAGATGTAATACTTCCTTTATTCGTAGAAGTAATTCGTTCTTGAAATCCTCCCATTTCGGAAGCTAACGTTGGCTGATATCCAACCGCGGAAGGCATACGTCCTAATAAGGCTGAAACTTCTGATCCGGCTTGAACAAAACGGAAAATATTATCAATAAATAAAAGTACATCTCGCGATTCTGCATCACGAAAATATTCTGCCATAGTAAGAGCCGTTAAACCAACTCGCATACGCGCGCCAGGGGGTTCATTCATTTGTCCATAAACAAGTGCTACTTTTGATTCAGAAAGATTTTTTTCAACAATAACATTACTTTCTAGCATTTCATGATACAAATCATTTCCTTCGCGCGTTCTTTCCCCTACTCCCCCAAAAATACTAACACCTCCGTGTGCTTTAGCAATATTGTTAATTAACTCCATGATAATTACAGTTTTACCTACTCCAGCTCCTCCAAATAATCCAATTTTCCCTCCTCGTCGATATGGTGCCAATACGTCAATTACTTTAATACCTGTTTCAAAAATACTTAAATTTGTGTCTAATTCTGTGAATTGGGGAGAATTTCTATGAATAGGTAAATTTTTTGGAAAATTTTTTTTACTGTTTTCTCCTTTTCCATCCACTGTGTCTCCTAATACATTAAATATACGTCCTAAAGTAGTATCACCAACTGGAACAGTTAAAGGTGCTCCAGTATCAATAACTTCTAATCCACGCATTAATCCTTCCGTAGCAGTCATTGAAATTCCACGAACGGTATGATCTCCTAATAATTGTTGAACTTCAATAGTAAGTGTGATTTCTTGACCAGCGACATTTTTACCTTTAATAACTAAAGCATTTAATAAATTTGGTAAGGCACCATCTGGAAAAACGACATCGACAACTGGACCAATAATTTGAGAAACACGACCAATACTCATAGTTAAATTTTTTATTTTTAATATTTTCAACGGCTTTGACGATCGCGCGTTTTATTTCTTTTTTTCTTTTTTTAAAAATTGGCTATATAAATTTATTATTGCCCGGAGCTCGCCGACGGGCGAAGCCCTAAAAATTGGCTTTGCCATAATAAAAAAAATTAAGAGCTCGCCGTAATATATTTATATACGGGCGAGCTTTTCGGTTTTATTATCTCCCCCCCCCCGCGGGAGCAAAAAAACCTCCGAAGGAATTTTTTAAAAAAAGGTATATAAATTTATTACGGCGAGCTCCTTTTTCTTCCCGAAGGATTTATATAGCCATCGGGGGCGAGCCCCAAACCCTAAAATGAACCCTGGCGGAGCCCTAATATTAATACCGCTTGCGCCTCTTTGTATAAAAATTGCTATGAGGGCCCGCCCTATAGCCATGTGAAAAATTATGCGCGCATAATTTCTCATATGGCTAAAAATTTCCCGCCGCGGAGCTTATAATTATTAACCTCTCTAGAACTTTTTTTAGAGGGCTTCTCCCTGTCCGTTTTTGACGGACAGGGAGAAGCCCTCTAAAAAAAGTTTCAGAAAGGTTAATAAAAGCTCAAAAATGCTTTGAAAATTAAAAATTATCATGATATTATGAAATTTTTAAGCCCATAGAGACAAATATTTAGAAAAATGCAGCGTATGCCCGCCCCTTATCAAAGAATTTTTTTCTTGAACTCATTAGTCTTTAATTCTCCTCCCCCCCGCGGAGCTTTTAAAAAATCTCCCCCCTCCCCTCCTTCGGTTTTTTTTCTCGGTTTTTTCTCGGTTTTTTTCAGAAAAACAATTTGCCGCAAAAAAAAGGCCCAAAAATATATAAGGGCTCCGCCAAGGCTCTCCGAAAAAAACATATATTTCATTTGCATCTATTCTTCTTTCATCGAATAGATTATGTTTTTTTCGGAGAGCCTTGGCGGAGCCCTTATATATTTTTGGGCCTTTTTTTATATTGCGACCCCGTTTTCCGTTTTATTTATTATTTTTAATGTTTTTACTTCTCCCCCTCCCTTTTTTGTTTTTCCCTCAATTTCAATGGGCTATTCGTTCCGAATGATCTTCAAATTGTGAAGCAATTTGAAGGTCGCCGCCCATTGAAATTGGTTTTTTTTTTGTAGGGCTTCGCCCGTCGGCGAGCTCCGGGCGAAGCCAAGGGGCGAGCCCCAAAATAGATGATTTGGCCTATATTCTCGTATGATACAAACCCGTTTTAATGGGTTTGGATCGCCGGCCAAATCATCTATTTTGGGGCTCGCCCCTTGGCTTCGCCCGGAGCTCGCCGACGGGCGAAGCCCTACAAAAAAAAAATTCTTCGAACCCGTGAGGGCGATGAAAAAAAAAAAAAAAAGAAGGGAATGATGGCCATAAATCAAATTCTTCTTTGTCGAATTTGGGGCTCGCCCCCTGGGATGGAGCTCGCCGACAGGGAAAACCCCTGAAAATGTGTTTAAATGGCCATCATTCCCTTTTTTTTTTTTTTTTTCTGGGGGAAAAACCGTTCCCCTCTTCGGGAGAGGGATGAGAAAAAAACCTATTTCGCCAGGGGGAGGGATGAGAAAAAAACCTATTTATTGTTTTTTCCTTCGGAAAAAACCTATGAAAGAAAGGGCTTCGCCCTGTATATAAATATATTACGGCGAGCTCCCGGGCGATTTTTTTTCGGAAGAAACAGAGAAAGAGGGGAACCGTCTTATTATATAAATTTATTGATAGATTTTCAAATATATAGAAAAATCCTTTATTAAAGCAAAAAAGAAAAAGCCACGTCTCCCCGGCGGACCCATTCTACCTCTTTTTTTGTTTTCCCTCCTCCTTTCCGGAAGGGAGGGGGGAGGGAAAACAAAAAAAGAGGTAGAATGGGTCCGCCGGGGAGACGTAGAAACAGATGATGGATGTTCTCTTTCTGGGAGCCTTGGCTAATTTCATAGGAATAGACTAAGGCTCCCAGAAAAGGGATGGATTGGAAAAATACTATTATAGAAAACTGTCGGTTCGATTCTTTTTTCCATCGGAGATCCGAAACGAGAACTCCGGTCATGAAAGAAAATTTTTTTCTCTTTCATGACCGGAGTTCGTCGGGAAAAGTATGAAAACTTTTTTAAAGAATGACAATCCGGTGATGTGTTTCTCATATTTTTTCTCAAATTTTAAAATTGTCGGCAAGCTCCCGGGCGAAGCCATATATATAATATATACAAAGGGAGCAGCGCGAGCGGATTTTAAAATTGTCGGCAAGCTCCCGAGCGAAGCCATATATAAAATATATACAAAGGGAGCAGCGCGAGCGGATTTTAAAATTGTCGGCAAGCTCCCGGGCGTAGCCATATATATTATATATACAAAGGGGGCGCAATATAAAAAAAAAGGCCCAAAAATATATAAGGGCTCCGCCGAGGCTCTCCGATAAAAAACATAATCTATTCGGGGAAAGAAGAATAGATGCAAATGAAATATATGTTTTTTTTTCGCCTCGGCGGAGCCCTTATATATTTTTGGGCCTTTTTTTGCGGCGTTTTAAAATTGTCGGCAAGCTTCCGACTAGAGGCCCCAAAAAAGAAAAATATAAAAAGAAAATTTGCCGTTTTTTTCTTTTGGGAGGGAAAGAAGAGGGGAGCGGTTTTTCCCCTGTTTTTCTTTCAGAGGTTTTTTTCCGAAGGAAAAAAAAAATGGCTAAAGAAAAACGGATCAAAGGAAAAAAAAAAAAAAAAAATGAAGCTCCGCTGCTTCGCAAGGGAAAAGGATTACATCCTTTCCCGACGTACCCCGGTCGACCGGGGTACTCGCTCTGCTGCTTCGCAAGGGATTTAAAACAAATTTTCGTTGCGGCTCGCCCCTGGCTCTGCACTGGAGCTCGCCGACAAAGTTTTAAATTGGGGCTTCGCCGGGGCGAGCCCCAATTATAAAAAATAATTAAAAACATTTTATGGCTAATGAAAAAACTGAACGTGGTGTTACTGTAGATTTAAATAGAACAAGTTTATACTGGGGTTTATTAACGATTTTTGTTTTAGCAGTCCTTTTTTCAAGTTACATCTTTAATTAATGTTTGGGGCTCGCCCTATGGCTTTGCTTTGGAGATCTCCGACATTATATGGGAAGGGGAAGTAGTAGATCCGAAGCGAAATAATATTATTGTCGGGAAATAAAAATTTTTTTCGCTCATTATTTTTTGCGCCCCGCAGGAGCAGAAAAGTTTTGACCTCTCTTGGAGAGGGCGGATTAAACCCTGGTCATAAATGACCGGGGTTCTCGTTTTTTTTTAGGGAATAAAAGAAAAATCGCCCTTATAATTATAAAATTCTCTTTTTTTTTACTGTCTGTCTTCGACCGACAGGGAGAAGACTTGGGAACACAAAACAGAAAAAAAAGAAAACGAATTAATGCAACCATTAATTCGTTTTCTTTACGCTTTTTCTATTAAAAAAAGCCAAAGCTATTGATTGCCGCTTGCGACCCTTTTCTTCGTTTCTTCTATTTTTTTCTATAAAAAAAAATGTTTTTTTCTATGTGGGGTTCCCCCCGTGGCTATATAAATTTCGCCCCCCCTTTGGGAGGGGAAAGGAGCTCGCCGACAATTTTCGCCCTCCCGGAGTCCTAAAATTTCGTTTTTTCGAAGAAAAAACATCCGAAAGAAAAACCTCCGAGAGGAAGGGCTTCGCCCTGTCGGCGAGCTCCAGGGCAAAACCATGGGGCGAGCCCCAAAACATAAAAAATAAAAACAAAATATTATGACAAATTCTGGTACAACAGGACGTATTCCATTATGGTTAGTAGGAACAGTTATAGGAACCGCTGCGATTACGGTAGTAGGAATTTTTTTCTACGGTTCTTATCATGGGCTTGGAAGCAGTTTATAAAGACAGTTTATTTTGTTAACGCTTCGCTTTGTTGGCGAGCACAAGTTTTATATATATATAAAAAAAAGTTATAGAATCCCTTTTTCTCCTCATTTTTTGTTTTTTAACGTGGAATGACCGCCAGAGCCCTAATTTTATTGACATCAGGAGCGCATATATTTATATGGCGAGCCCATTTTAGAATATGGGCATCCGGAATTGAATGGAGTTCCTCCCTTTCGAAGAAAGGGAGGAACTCCATTCAATTCCGGATGCCCATATTCTAAAATGGGCTCGCCATATAAATATATGCGCTCCTGATGTCAATAAAATTAGGGCTCTGGCGGTCATTCCACGTTAAAAAACAAAAAATGATACTTTTAGGTTTTTAGGGTTCTGCCGGAAAAAAATCTTTTTTTTTCTGAGGAAAAACCCGCTTTCGCTCCTGAGAGAAAAACAAAACGGAGGGAGGAGGATAAAAAAAAATTATGCGGTCGCGGACGAAAAATTAATTTGGGGCTTGCCCCATGACGAAAAAATTTTTTTTTCCCGTTTCTGATTGGGCACTATAACTAATGATCTTCAAATTGTGAAGCAATTTGAAGCATCCATTATTGGGCACTATCTGAAACGTGTTTTTATTTATTGTTTTTTTTTCATCCCCTCCCTTTTTTGTTTCTCCCCCAATTTCAATGGGCTATTCGGAACGAATGATCTTCAAATTGTGAAGCAATTTGAAGATCGCCGCCCATTGAAATTGGTTTTTTTTTTGTAGGGGCTCGCCCCTTGGCTTCGCCCGGAGCTCGCCGACGGGCGAAGCCCTAAAAAAAAAATTCTTCAACCCGTGAGGGCGATGAAAAAAAAAAAAAAAGAAGGGAAAAGGATTACATCCTTTCCCGACGTACCCCGGTCGACCGGGGTACTCGCTCCGCCGCTTCGCGGGGGAATGATGGCCATAAATCAAATTCTCCTTTGTCGAATTTGGGGCTCGCCCCCTGGGATGGAGCTCGCCGACAGGGAAAACCCCTGAAAATGGGTTTAAATGGCCATCATTCCCTTCTTTTTTTTTTTTTTCCTTTGATCCGTTTTTCTTTAGCCATTTTTTTTTTCCTTCGGAAAAAAACCTCTGAAAGAAAAACAGGGGAGAAACTTCGGGAGAGAAAAAAACAAAAATTCGCCATAAAAATTGGGGCTCGCCCTCTGGGCAATGCCCTGGAACGAAGCCGACATTTTTATGGGGCTCGCCCTCTGGGCATTGCCCTGGAGCTCGCCGACATTTTTAGAGCTCCGCCAGGGCGAAAAATTGGGGCTCGCCCCTCTGGGCATTGCCATGGAGCTCGCCGACAGGGCAATGCCCTTGACAAAATAAAAAAAAAACGGTAAAATTATTTATAAAAGAGCAAAGATTGATGAGCAAAAAAGATTCCATAAATGGGGGAGAAAAGAAAATTAAAGTCTTCTCCCTGTCGGTCGAAGACAAACAGTTGCGAGGCCTTGATCTCTTTTCGCTGGACCCCGACAATATATTGTCGGGTCCTTGTTATTGAATCGTGATGTCGACACTAGAAAGGCATCCAATTTATTGGATGCCTTTAAAATTTGCTTTTTTGATAAATAATCTTAATAATAAGGACCCTTAGTCTCAAATGGTAGAGTGATAGTCTTACAAACTAAAGGTTAGCGGTTCAAGTCCGTTAGGGTTCATTTTATAATAACCGCCAGAGCCCTAATTTTTGGCTTGATTTTTTGTTAGATCAGCTAACAAACGGATATTCTTAGTATAGTCAGGGCTTAGCCATGTCGGCTTCGCTCCATGGCAATAATATAAATATATAGGGCTTCGCCCGTCGGCGAGCTCCGGGCGATAATATATTTTATTATGCCAAGGGGCGAGCCCAGCCCCAAAAATAATATTTTTGTTGGAGAGCCCATTAGAAAAAAAGCGGTCGTTGATTCGCAGGCGAAAAGGTTTTCATACTTTTCCCGACGAACCCCGGTCATAAATGACCGGGGTTCTCGCTTCGCTGCTTTTTTGTTTTTATCTCCTTTGATCCGTTTTTCTTTAGCCATTTTTTTTTTCCTTCGGAAAAAAACCTATTTCGCCAGGGGGAGGGATGAGAAAAAAACCTCTGAAAGAAAAACAGGGGAAAAACGAGAACCCCGGTCATTTATGACCGGGGTTTAATCTGCCCCCCCAAGAGAGGTCTAAACCTTTCTGCTCCGCAGGAAAAAAGAATCGAACCAATGTTTTTACCCCAAAAAAAACAATTAGCCATATTATTAAACGTTAACTAAATGCCCGGCCTCCCCTAAGGGGGCGCAAGCAGTTAAATTCTGTTCCATGAGGTCATTGAAATTGATTTTTTTTCAAACCCCTGAGGGCGATGAAAAAAAAAAGCGAATTAAAAATATCAAAAATAAATTATTATGACAAATTTTATTAAATCCATTATTTTTAATAATCAAGGAATTATTAGTGTAGTAGAAAAGAATCAATATATAATACATGTCGATTCAAAATTTAAAAAACCAGAAATTAAAAAATTTTGTCAGGAAATTTTTAATACGCCAGTCATCTATGTAAATACTTTAAATTTACCACCAAAAAAACGTCATTTAAAAATGAAACGTGCTTTTGTAAGATTTATTGGAACAAAAGACACAACAAATCCTATAAAAAATTGTATGGAAATGACATCATTTTCTCCTTTACCGCCTACTATCAAGGAAGAAATAGTAAAAATGGAGCAATCTAACTCGTTATCGGTGGATAATAATGTTCCTTTCTATCTTGAAAGGTGGAAGTAAAACGAGCCGTGATTTCATCCTCTTCTTTTTTATCCCTTTTCTCTGTTTAAAATTGTTTTTTTCTCATCCCTCTCCCAAAGAGAGCAGCGCGAGCGGATTTTTTTTAAAAATAGCGGATTTTTTTTTTTTTTTTCATCGCCCTCACGGGTTGAAGAATTTTTTTTATTGGAAATAGGTGATTTGGCCGGCGATCCAAACCCATTAAAACGGGTTTGTATCATACGAGAATATCAGCCAAATCATCTATTTCCAATAAAAAAAACCAATTTCAATGGGCGGCGACCTTCAAATTGCTTCACAATTTGAAGATCATTCGTCCCGAATAGCCCATTGAAATTGGGGGAAAAACAAAAAAGGGAGGGGGAGAAGTAAAAACATTAAAAATAATAAATAAAAAAAAAATTAATTATGGGTATTCGATTTTATAAAGCTGTAACACCAGGAAGTAGATTCCGAAGTGTATCTGATTTTGAATTAATAACAACTCAATCCCCGGATAATAGTTTAACTTATGGATATCACAGAAAAAAAGGACGTAATAATTTAGGACGTATTACTAGTCGTCATAGAGGAGGGGGTCATAAAAAAAAATATCGTTTTATTGATAGTAAACGTAATAAAATAGATATTTTTGGTAAAGTAAAAACCATTGAATATGACCCAAATCGCAATTCTTTAATTGCACTTATATATTACACAGATGGAGAAAAACGTTATATTTTATATCCAAAAGGACTAAAAGTTGGAGATTCGATTATTTCTAGTAGTCAAGTACCTATTATTCCAGGAAATGCAATGCCTTTGCGTAATATTTCACTTGGGACATATATTCATAATATTGAATCTCAACCAGGTTCGGGAGGTAAAATAGCACGAGCTGCGGGAACTTCTGCGCAAATAATTGCCAAACAAGGTTATTTCGTAATTTTACGTTTACCATCAGGAGAAATTTGAATGGTTTTACGTAATTGTTGGGCTACTATTGGAGAAGTCGGAAATGCAGAAGTGAATAATGTTTGACTTGGTAAAGCTGGTAGAAGCCGTTGGCTTGGTTTTAGACCCCACAATAGAGGTTCTTCCATGAACCCCGTTGATCATAAGCATAAAGAGAATAAGTGCTTCATAGAAGAAATAATCTGTGAAAAAATCAAATAAATTGCGAAAATAAAAAAAAATAAAATTCGCAGCCCGATTAAATCTTTTTTTAAAGCTCTGCGGGAGGAAAAAGACATTTGATTTATCAAATGTCTTTTCAAAAAGACATCTGATAAATCAAATGTCTTTTCTACTCCCTGCTTCAATAAATTGAAGCGAGGCTCATTTTGGGTTCAGAGACTATATAGAAGTTGATATCATAAAATATCCGGATATTTTATGATAATGATAGAGTCCACCGTTATTTTTATCTCCCTCCCCCTACCTCCGCTTATGGGCAGAAGGGGGAGGGCCATTTTAAAAAAATAATATTATGTGGGTGGTGGTGAAGGAAAAACAGGGATAGGAAGACCTGGTCCAGTCACTCCTTGGGGTAAACCAACGTTAGGTAAAAAAACACGTAAAAAAAAAAAATATAGTAATGAATTTATTTTACGACGTAGAACTTGAAAATCAAAATCAAAATAAAAAATAGTAGAACCTACTATTTAAATAGGCGTTTGCATTTGTGCATTTTTGAGATAATCATTAAAAATGATCAGAAAAAAATAAAAGAATCGAGTCGAGTGTGCTTTCCATTTTTGGCTAAATTGCGCGCTGTATTTAGCCTTTTATTGACGGGGAATTTCTTTCCATGGTGCACTTGTTAATTCCTTTTCCCCCAGGAGTTTTTTAATTAAATCTCGTTTCATGGTGCACTTGTTAATTCCTTTTAGTGACGCGGTTTGAAAAATTCGACGTATCCCCTCCCGAAGGGAGGGGATACGTCGAATTTTTCAAACCGCGTCACTAAAAGGAATTAACAAGTGCACCATGAAACGAGATTTAATTAAAAAACTCCTGGGGGAAAAGGAATTAACAAGTGCACCGCCCTTTTCCCCGTTTTTCCGAAGTTTTTCCCCCAGAAAAAAAAAAAAAAAAGAAGGGAATGATGGCCATTTAAACACATTTTCAGGGGTTTTCCCTGTCGGCGAGCTCCATCCCAGGGGGCGAGCCCCAAATTCGACAAAGAAGAATTTGATTTATGGCCATCATTCCCTTCTTTTTTTTTTTTTTTTCATCGCCCTCACGGGTTCGAAGAATTTTTTTTTTGTAGGGCTTCGCCCGTCGGCGAGCTCCGGGCGAAGCCAAGGGGCGAGCCCCAAAATAGATGATTTGGCCGGCGATCCAAACCCATTAAAACGGGTTTGTATCATACGAGAATATAGGCCAAATCATCTATTTTGGGGCTCGCCCCTTGGCTTCGCCCGGAGCTCGCCGACGGGCGAAGCCCTACAAAAAAAAAACCAATTTCAATGGGCGGCGATCTTCAAATTGCTTCACAATTTGAAGATCATTCGTCCCGAATAGCCCATTGAAATTGGGGAAAAAACAAAAAAGGAAAAACATTAAAATTTAATGCCACAAAAAAAAACTGGTTTACATGAAAGCCAGATTCCATTCAGCTCTTTATTGACTTCTCAGTCTTTACAAGAAATAATTGGATTTTTTTATTTAGAAAATAATTAATATGTTTTTATTGAATTATAATTTTTTTCCAATTTTATTTTTTTTAATTTGGAATATTTTTTATATTGAACCATTTTTTAATAGAGGGAACGCAAGCGACAATACAGTTAATAAAAATTCAGTAATAAATTCCTCTTCTTTTTTAGGGCTTCGCCCGTCGGCGAGCTCCGGGCAAAGCCAAGGGGCGAGCCCAGGGCTTCTCCCGTCGGCGAGCTCCGGGCAAAGCCAAGGGGCGAGCCCAGGGCTTCTCCCGTCGGCGAGCTCCGGGCAAAGCCAAGGGGCGAGCCCAGGGCTTCTCCCGTCGGCGAGCTCCGGGCAAAGCCAAGGGGCGAGCCCAGGGCAGAGTTTTTTTTTTCCCTTTTCTGATTGGGCTCAATCACGAATGATCTTCGAATTGTGAAGCAATTTGAAGGTCGACGCCCAATCAGAAAAGGAAAAAAAAATTCGTCCGTCAGCGAGTTCCATGGCAATGCCAAGGGAGCAAGCTCAAAAAAACCCAATCGAAGAAAAAACCTGCGCGTGAGCTTTGTGTATAAATAAAATTGGTATAGGGCTTCGCCCTGTCGGCAAGTTCTTCTCCCCTCTTAAAAAAGGGGGGGCAAGATTTATAATAGCCAGGAGGCAAGCCCCAAAAAATGAAAGTCCAATAAGTTTCCAACCCTTAGGAGGTTATAGTACTAGATCTGAATACTGAACTATTCATGGATTCAATTTAGTTCCATCGTTCGAGAAAATCCCCTTAGAGTTTACTTCACCTTTCTCATTCCTGCGAAGCGGAAAGGTTTGGATAAATCAAAACCTTTTCCGACGAACCCCGGTCATAAATGACCAGGGTTCTCAATTTTCTCTCAATTTCAATGCGCGTCGATCTTCGAATTGCTCCTCAATTCGAATATCATTGGTTCCGAATAGCCCATTTATCCCCCCCCTCCCCCCCGTAGGAGGTAAAGAGAAGGGGGAGAGGGAAAAACAAAAAAGCAGCGACAGCTTTTTTATTTATCTTCCCCCCCTACCCCTTTCGGAGAGGACGGGGGGGGCGGGAGATAATTTAATGCCAATTAAATTCAATAATTTTTTTGTCTTTAATTTTAAAGACATTAAATTAATGTCTAAGATTTCTCAGAACAGTAGAACGAGTAGTTCCAATACTATTTTAACCAGGCGATGGTTGACAAGTCAAACATCTACATCAGGATCTCCAATTTTAAATTCAGGAGCAACTCACTTTCCGTCATTAAAAAATGATAATGAGTTTTTTCTAAAAGAGAGAGAGAAGAGAGATCATCATTTCTTTCAATTTTTCGAAGCCATTTCGAAAAAAATCCAAAAAGAAGGACTATTTGCTACTTTACCGTTTTTTCCGAAGGAAAAAACTGAAAAAAAATTACATAATCAAGTAAATATTAGTTATATTCCAAAAAAAAGTTTTTTATTTTCAAATAAGAGAATGCTTCCTTATAAATTTAATAAACAAGTTTTAATTTGGGATTTAACTAATCCACAATTCAAGGTTCCGCATGTAAATGAAATATCTTTTCTTTCGTTTTTAGTGAAACCTTTTTTTCCACGCGCCATCGATCCTTGATCGGAAGCGGTTCGATTGTTAGAATTTGAGCAAAAATACCCGAACAGAATTAGAAGCGACTGGAAAGAATGACAAAAAATCGCTTCTACTAATCTTTCTTATGTGCCCGATAAAATAAACCAAAAATTAGATCTTAAGATTCCGGTTTTTCATTCTGATATTTGATTAAATATAATGAAATATAATAATTTAGGGCGAGTAGTAAAATTTGCATCGTATACTAAAAATTGGAATTTTTTAAAATTTATAGAACAATATTTATTAGAAAATCAACCAAACGAGGACCCCGATCATTTATGACCGGGGTCCGTCGGGAAAGGATGAGGGACTCAACCTTTCCGCTCAAATTTCCCTTTTCATGAATTCCCATCAGAAAATAATACTGCCGCGAGCGCCTCTTTTATTCCCAAAAATGGCAATCAAAATGAGAAGTACGATAAAAAAGTCATTATGCCTAATTCTATTTTTTCTGTGTTTCAGCACGATTTTCTTCAACCTCTTGAAAAAGAAAAGGACGAGGTCCTCTTTGATTCCGTTTGCTCAAAAATCTCTCCTTCCTCTCCCCCTCCGGTTTTTCCCTCAATTTCAATGGGCGTCGATCGAAGAATTGATAAGCAATTCTTCGATCGACGCCCATTGAAATTGAGGGAAAAACCAGAGGGAGGGGAGAAGGGGGAGGAAGAAAAAAATAGTCCGCTCACGCTGCTCGCATTAGAAAATTTATTATCCGACGCGGAGTTTTTTAATAAAATATCGACACAGCAAAAAAAATTCCCGTTTCCTTTTGACACGTTAAGTTTTCTAAATTCTTCTCAGAGGGCGACATTAATGAAAACCAAAAAAGTGCAATCTTTAGTTTTTAATCCACCGTCTAGCATTTTCCAGTCATTTTACAATTTAGAAAAAGTCAATGTTCCTTATTCATGTGGTCAAGTAAAGAGTTCTCGTCCCAGAACTTATTTTAGTTGAGATCAGCAAAGGATTTTTGAAAATATTTCTTTACCTATTATTGAGATTAATCAAAAGATGATAACTGAAATTTTTTACAGTAGCTTGCGTCTCTCTAAGAAAAAAAGAAAAAAAATTGCCAAATCTGTAAAAGTAAAAAAAAAAAATTTTAGTATGCATCAAGAATACTTGGAAACTCAAAAAGCTTATATTGCATTTAATAAAGAATTCATATTAATTAAACCTATAATTGTATTAATGCTTTTTACTAAAATTTTCTTTTTTTACTTTTTTTACAGATATTTAAATGTTTTCTTTTTTTTTATAGGAAAAGAATATATTAACAATCTTTTTAAAATCATTACGGAGAGTCTATTTATCGATATAACAGTTTTATCAGTAGTTATGCAAATTTATAATGAATTTAATGATGAATTAAAAAAACAAGATGTAATACAACGCCGTGTAGATAATCAAATTATTCTTTTTCGCCCCAAAATTTAAATCTCCGCAGGGGGCGGAGAAAAAAAATACGCTCGCGCTGCGAGGACCCCTCTACCCAAAAAAATCAGCTTCGCTGCTTCGCAAGAAAATATAAATATCCGCTATTTTTGGGCTCGCCCCCTGGCTATATAAATCCTTCGGGAGGGAAAAGGAGCTCGCCGACGGGCGAATTTTTTTCCCCTTTTCTGATTGGGCGGCGACCTTCAAATTGCTTCACAATTTGAAGATCATTCGTTATTGAGCCCAAAAAAAAAAAAAAAAAGAAGGGAAAAGGATTACATCCTTTCCCGACGTACCCCGGTCGACCGGGGTACGTCGGGAAAGGATGTAATCCTTTTCCCTTCTTTTTTTTTTTCTGGGGGGAAAAACAAAAAATCAGAAAAGAGGGAAAAAAAAAACTTCGCCTTAAAAAAATCCGCTATTTTTTTTTTAATTGGCTTTGCCGTAATAAAAAAATTAAGAGCTCGCCGTAATATATTTATATACGGGCAAAGCCCTTTTTTTATTTATCTAACACCTACTGTTAGATAAAATTGTTAGCTTAATAAATTAGGGCTTTGCCCGTATATAAATATATTATGGCGAGCTCCTAATTTTTTGGGGAGAGGGGTGAAGTATTATGGAAGTACTTAAAGGCTATTTATAAATAGCCTTTAAGTACTTCCATAATACTTCACCCCTCTCCCCAAAAAAATCAGCTTCGCTGCTTCGCAAGAAAATATAAATATCCGCTCGCGCTGCTCGCTTTTATCTGTTTTTTATTATCGGGGCTCGCCCCGGCGAAGCCCTTTTATTATTGTTTTTTTCCTTTTTTGTTTTTCCCCCAATTTCAATGGGCGGCGATCTTCAAATTGCTTCACAATTTGAAGATCATTCGTTTTTTTCTTTCCCCCCCGGTTTTCATGGCCATATATTTCATTTGCATCTATTCGATGAAAGAAGAATAGATGCTTTATGGCCATGAAAACCGGGGGGGAAAGTTCCGAATAGCCCATTGAAATTGGGGGAAAAACAAAAAAGGAAAAAAACCTCAGAAGGAAAAAAACCTCCAAAGGAAGGGCTTCGCCCTGTCGGCGAGCTCCCGGGCGAATTTTTTTTTCCTTTTCTGATTGGGCGGCGACCTTCAAATTGCTTCACAATTTGAAGATCATTCGTTATAGTGCCCAATCAGAAAAGGAAAAAAAAAAACTTCGCCATCGGAGGCGAGCCCCAAAACATGGGAAAAAAATCCGCTATTTTTTTTTAAAAATTGGCTTTGCCATAATAAAAAAATTAGGAGCTCGCCGTAATATATTTATATACGGGCAAAGCCCTTTTTTTTATTTATCTAACACCTACTGTTAGATAAAATTGTTAGCTTAATAAATTAGGGCTTTGCCCATATATAAATATATTATGGCGAGCTCCCGGGCAATAATAGATTTATATAGCCATCGGGGGCGAGCCCCAAAATCCCAAAATGAACCCCTTGGCTATATAAATATATTATTGCCGAGCTCGCCGTAATATATCCCTAATTTATTAAGCTAACACATACTGTTAGATAAAATTGTTAGCTTAATAAATTAGGGCTTTGCCCGTATATAAATATATTACGGCGAGCTCCTAATTTTTTTTATTATGGCAAAGCCAAGGGGTTCATTTTACGAGCGGAAAAGATGAATTAATTCATCCTTTCCCGACGGACCCTGGTCATAAATGACCAGGGTCCTCGTTTTTGGTTTTGGGGCTCGCCCCCGATGTCTATATAAATTTATTATTGCCCGGGAGCTCGCCGTAATATATTTATATACCTTTTTTTGGGCTCGCCCCTTGGCTATATAAATCCTTCGGGAGGGAAAAGGAGCTCGCTGACGGGCGAAGCCCTAAAAATTCCTTAGAAAAAAACAAAATTTGACATAAATAAATTTATGTATTATTATATTAAATATATTAGAATTTTTGGTTCATGCCTTTCGACCCAAATTTTTAATTTGGGTCGAAAAATTTTTTTATAATTAAAAAAATAATGTCGTTGATTTTCAATCAATGTAATTGCATGCCATCTATGGGAAAAAAGTTATGGGTATAAATTGAATTTTAATAAGCTGTCGCTGCTGCGCAGGCGAAACGGATTACATCCTGGTCCTCATTTTTATTGCATGTGCACTCGTTGTATCAATGGTAGTACTTCAGTCTTCCAAACTGATAGTGCCAGTTCGAATCTGGTCGAGTGCTTTAAAATGAGACAATTTATTAGTAAATTGCCCCGGTCCTCCTTTCTCTCCCCCCTTTTAAAGTCGTTTATAGTAATAAATTATAATATTATGCGGTTGAAGACGGAAAAAATTGAATGCAATATAATTTTTATTTAGAGCTTGCCTCCTGGCGAAATTTTTTTTTTCCCATGTTTTTTATTATTGCCCCGGCGAAGCCCTTTTATCATCGTTTTTTTTCTTATCCCTCTCCCTTCTTTCCTTCCCAAAACCAAAAAAACCTCCTTCAGAAAAACAGATTAAAGCGAGCAGCGCGAGCGGATATTTATAGTTTCTGATTTTTTGTTTTTCCCCTCCAATTTCAATGGGCTATTCGTTCCGAATGATATTCTCCCTCTCCCCCCATTATAAGATCGACGCCCATTGAAATTGGTTTTTTTTTGTAGGGCTTCGCCCGTCGGCGAGCTCCGGGCGAAGCCAAGGGGCGAGCCCCAAAATAGATGATTTGGCGTATATTCTCGTATGATACAAACCCGTTTTAATGGGTTTGGATCGCCGGCCAAATCATCTATTTACAGGGCTTCGCCGAGACCGAAAAAAAATTCTTCAACCCGTGAGGGCGATGAAAAAAAAAAAAAGAAGCGGAAAGGATTACATCCTTTCCGCTTCTTTTTTTTTTTTTTTTCTGTTTTGTTTTCCTCCCAATTTCAATGGGCTATTCGGAACGAATGATATTCGAATTGTGAAGCAATTCGAAAATCGACGCCCATGGAAATTGGGGGGAAAACTAAGAGGAAAAACGTTTTTTTTTCCCGCTTCGGCGGTAAATAGATGATTTGGCCGATACTCTCGTATGATCCAAACCCGTTTTAATGGGTTTGGATCGCCGGCCAAATCATCTATTTACCGCCGAAGCGGGAAAAAAAAACAATGAAAAAAAAAAAAAAAAGAAGGGAATGATGGCCATAAATCAAATTTTCCTTCGTCAAATTTGAAAATGAGTTTAAATGGCCATCATTCCCTTCTTTTTTTTTTTTTTCTGGGCTTAATAACGAATGATCTTCAAATTGTGAAGCAATTTGAAGGTCGCCGCCCAATCAGAAAAGGGAAAAAAAATTTCCCCCCGGCGTAGCACTCTCAAAAAAAATTTGCCATGGAGCGAAGCCGACAGAGCAAAGCCCTTACTTTAAGGTAAGACCCTATAAATTCAATTTTTTTGATATTATAATTTATTACTATAAACGACTTTAAAAAGGGGGGGGAGTGAGATCTCTAAGCTTTCAGAAATTTTTTTCATTACGGGATAAATTTGGAAATCCGAAAAAAATTTAAAGGTGGCTAGATTTTCCCTTCCAAAATTTGTGGAAGGGAAAATCTCGCCTTGTTTAAATTTTTTGGGGCAAGTCTTCTCCCTGTCGGTCGAAGACAGACAGGTAAAATGAACCCCCCCCATGGCTTTGCTAAGGAGCTCGCCGACAGGCAAATTTTTTTTTCCTTAGAAAAAATGTGTTTTTACCGCAAAAATAATCGAACCCAAAAAAATTGGGGATTCTATTATTTTTCGCCCTTGCAGAGCACTTATAATGCGCTCTTTGATAACATTTGTTCAAATGTTTTTATAGCATGAATTCTTCTCCTATTTATAATCTTTTTAAATAGGAGGAGTGATGGGGCTCGCCCCTCTGGGTAAGCCCTGGAGCTCGCCGACAGGGCTTTTGCCTTTTTCCGTTTTTCTGAAAGAAAAACTTTCCGTTTTTCTGAAAGAAAAACTTGAATAAAAAAATTTTGGAATCTCCAATTATGCAAACGCAGTACATAACATCGAAACAATTCCCGAAATTTAATAAAGATTTAGCAGCTGATCCTACAACACGAAGAATTTGGTATGCGTTAGCAACCGCACATGATTTTGAGTCTCATGACGACATGACGGAACAACAGGTGTATACTAAAATTTTTGCTTCTCATTTTGGACAATTAGCAATAATCTTTCTGTGGGTAGCTGGAAACGTATTCCACATCTCTTGGCAAGGGAATTTTGAAGCATGGTGTAAAGATCCTTTAAATACAAGACCAATTGCACATGCAATTTGGGATCCACAATTTGGAGATGCCGCGGTATCTGCTTATAGTTATGGAAATAGCCCAGGTCCTGTAAATATAGCTACAAGTGGACTATATAACTGGTTTTACACAATTGGATTCAGAAATAATTCAGAACTTTTTCAAAGTTCGATCTTTTTAGTTTTCTTGTCAGCTGTTTTTTTATTTGCAGGTTGGTTACATCTAAAACCTGCATTTCAACCAGAATTAGTATGGTTTAAGAATGCCGAGTCTCGCCTAAATCACCATCTTTCTGGATTATTTGGAGTATCTTCTCTTGCTTGGACTGGACATTTAGTTCACGTAAGTATTCCGCAGTTGAGAGGAACTCGAGTGAGATTTGATAATTTCCTCACGATTTTACCTCATCCGGATGGATTAAGTGACTTCTTTACAGGAAATTGGGCTGCTTATGCTGGTAAAAGCGATGGTACCGATGCCATTCTTACGTTTATTGGTGGACTAAATCCTGCTACACAAAGTCTATATCTTACAGATATTGCTCACCATCATCTGGCAATTGCTGTTTTATTTATTTTGGCTGGACACCAATATCGCACGAATTTTGGTATTGGGCAATCAATGAGAGTTATTATGGATCGCCATACTTCTCGCTTTTTAGGGACAGGACATCATAAACTTTATGACACTATAAATAATTCACTTCATTTTCAACTTTCCCTAGCCTTGGCTAGTCTAGGTACAATTACCTCTTTAGTTGCACAGCATCAATATTCTATGCCCCCATATGCTTTTATGGCCCAAGATTATGTTACTCAGTCTGCTCTTTATGTTCATCACCAGTACATAGCTGGATTCATTATGTGTGGAGCTTTTGCGCATGCAGCGATTTTCTTGGTACGTGATTATGTACCAGAACAAAACCCTGATAATGTTTTAGCACGATTAATATCGCATAAAGAAGCGATTATTAGTCATCTTTCGTGGGTCTCGCTTTTTTTAGGATTTCATACATTAGGAATTTATGTACATAATGATGTTATGCAAGCGTTCGGGACACCTGAAAAACAAATTCTGATCGAGCCAATTTTTGCACAATGGATTCAAGCCGCCCACGGAAAAACATTATATAGTTTTAATTTTTTACTATCCGAACCATCAAGTGTTGCTTATTCAGCGGGTCAAGGATTTTGGTTATCTGGTTGGTTGAGTAGTATTAATAATATTTTCTTAACTATTGGTCCTGGTGATTTCTTAGTGCACCACGCCATTGGGCTTTAAAAAAAAAAAATCAGGCCTTTTATGAAAAAAAAAAAAAAAAAAAAAAAAAAAAAAAAATTGCAAAAAATACAAAATTTATTTTTTTTTTATATTCTTTTCCCACGAGGCCTCAGCAATAAATTGTGGGAAAAAAAATATAAAAAGCCTTCGCTGCTTCGCAGAAAATATAAATTTTGGTTAATTTGCAACCAATTTATTTTTTTTAGGGCCCCCTAAAAAAAATAAATTGGTTCAACGACTAAAAATTTAACATTTTTCTCAAAAATGATGACATAGTCTTATTATTAAATGAAAATTTTTAAAACTTGTGGTTTACACACAACAACGCTAATTTTAGTAAAAGGAGCTCTTGATGCTCGTGGATCAAAGTTAATGCCAGATAAAAAAGATTTTGGATTTAGTTTTCCATGTGATGGTCCGGGTAGAGGAGGAACTTGTGATATTTCCGCTTTTGACGCATTCTATCTTGCGGTTTTTTGGATGTTAAATACTATTGGTTGGGTGACTTTTTATTTCCATTGGAAACAGCTGGGAATTTGGTCAGGAAATGCAACTCAATTTAATGAGTCGTCTACCTATTTAATGGGTTGGCTTAGAGATTATTTATGGTTAGGATCGTCCCAATTAATCAATGGATATAACCCTTATGGAGTTAATTCACTTTCAGTATATTCATGGATTTTTTTAGCTGGACATTTAGTATGGGCTACATCTTTCATGTTCCTTATTTCATGGCGAGGATATTGGCAAGAATTAATTGAAACGCTGGTGTGGGCTCATGAGAACACTGTCATAGCTAACCGTTTTTATTGGCGTGATAAACCGGTAGCTCTTTCAATTATTCAAGCTCGTCTAGTAGGGCTTTCACATTTTGCAATCGGATATGTATTTACTTATGGTGCGTTCTTGATTGCCAGTACAACTGGTAGATTTGGTTAGAGTTAAGAATTTAGGGGAAGAGTCTTGGCTTTGCTCTGGAAAAAAACTCCCAAAAAAGTCAATTGGCAGCGCCCTCATAGGTCTGAAAAAATTCCATAAAAAATGAAATTTCATGGCATAATTTGAACGACCAATTGAAATTTTTTTTATCCCTCCCTCTCCCCTCCGAAGAGGGGAACGGTTTTTCCCCTGTTTTTCTTTCAGAGGTTTTTTTCTCATCCCTCCCCCTGGCGAAATAAGTTTTTTTCTCATCCCTCCCCCTGGCGAAATAGGTTTTTTTCTCATCCCTCTCCCTGGCGAAATAGGTTTTTTTCCGAAGGAAAAAAAAAATGGCTAAAGAAAAACGGATCAAAGAAAAAAAAAAATGAAGCTCCGCCGCTTCGCGGGGGAATAATGGCCATAAATCAAATTCTCTTTTGTCGAATTTGAAAATGCGCTTAAATGGCCATTATTCCCCCGCGAAGCGGCGGAGCTTCATTTTTTTTTTTTTGGGGCTCGCCCCATGGTTTTGCTTGGAGAGCCCCGACTTTTTTTATATGCGACCGCGGAGGAATTTCATAATATTTTAAGGACAACGTCCTGTCGGCGAGCTCCAGGACGTAGTCATGGGGCGAGCCCCAAATTCTTGAAGAATTTTTTTTTGGAAATAGATGATTTGGCCGGCGATCCAAACCCATTAAAACGGGTTTGTATCATACGAGAATATCCGCCAAATCATCTATTTCCAGGGCTTCGTCGGGACGGAAAAAAAACCAATTTCAATGGGCTATTCGTTCCGAATGATATTCGAATTGAGAAGCAATTCGAAGATCGATGCCCATTGAAATTGGGGGGAAAACCGTTTTTTTTTTCCCGCTTCGGCGGTAAATAGATGATTTGGCCGATACTCTCGTATGATCCAAACCCGTTTTAATGGGTTTGGATCGCCGGCCAAATCATCTATTTACCGCCGAAGCAAGAAAAAAAAACGATGAAAAAAAAAAAAAAAAAAAGCCGCTTCGCGGGGGAATGATGGCCATAAATCAAATTCTCCTTTGTCAAATTTGGGGCTCGCCCCCTGGGATGGAGCTCGCCGACAGGGAAAACCCCTGAAAATGTGTTTAAATGGCCATCATTCCCCCGCGAAGCGGCTTTTTTTTTTTTTTTTTCTGGGCTTAATAACGAATGATCTTCAAATTGTGAAGGATATAAAACTATACTTAAAATAACTAAAAAAGTTATGCGGCCGCGGACGAATCTTTTTTAGTTATAATTTGTGAAAAATTAAAAAATGAATTCCAACCATTTTTTAATTAAATTTAAAAAGGCAAGCGCCGTACAAAAATTTAAAATAAGCTGTATTTTCGAGGCACTATCAAAAATAGGTGTTTTTTTGCTCTATCTCCCCAAAAATACACGACATGCCAAGGCCAGGTAGGTCTACTGGGCTAGACAACCCAGTTTTGCCCCTGTATAACTGTAAGTGAGAGTTTCTCCTCGCACATCGCCCTAAAAATTACGCACGTTGTATGCGTATTTTCCAGTACACATCACTTCCTACACGAGCACAATTCATCCTTCTGAATTAAGAAAAATAGTGAATAAAATTAGCGAACTAATTTTATTACTAATATAACTTTTTGGTGAAAAAGGAAGTTTCATTAGAAGATGAAGAACTATAGCTAGTTTCATTAGAAAATGAAGATTGATTTTCATTTAAATACCGTACAAAAATTCAAAATAAGCAGTATTTACAGGACATAAGCAAAAATAGGCAATTTTTTGCTTATGTCCTGTAAATACTGCTTATTTTGAATTTCTGTACGGTTGGGCTCCACGGCGAGCTCCGGAGCCAGGGGGCGAGCCCCAAATTAAATTCGTTATTAAATAAACGCTCCTTTAAATTAAAAGATCAACTTTTATACTATGTTTTGTATGTTTTTATTTTTAACGTTAAAATTTTTTTAATTTTTCTTTAATTTTTCACGATTAAAGACGATTAAATACTTAAAAAATTTTTTAGGGAAGGCGCAATTAATAAATAGCGGCATTTTTCCGACAATAATATTATTTCGTCTCTTTATAAATCCAGCGAAACACTTTGTAGGCGAACAAAAAATCCGCTCGCGCTGCTCCCTTTTTATAGGGCGGAGTTTTTTTTTTCCCTTTTCTGATTGGGCTCAATAACGAATGATCTTTAAATTGTGAAGCAATTTGAAGGTCGCCGCCCAATCAGAAAAGGGAAAAAAAATTCGCCCGTCGGCGAGCTCTGGGCGATAATATATTTTATTATGCCAAGGGGCGAGCCCAGCCCCAAAAATTTCTAAAATTTATTTGCAATCAATTTTAGAATAAAATCTAGGCCTTTGGCGCTCCCGTTTCTCTGTTTCGTTCCTTGTTTAAAATTGTTTTTTCCGAAGGAAGGGCTTCGCCCTCTATATAAATATATTACGGCGAGCTCCGGGGTACGTCGGGAAAGGATGTAATCCTTTTCCCTTGCGAAGCAGCGGAGCGAGTACCCCGGTCGACCGGGGTACGTCGGGAAAGGATGTAATCCTTTTCCCTTCATTTTTTTTTTTTTTTCCTTTGATCCGTTTTTCTTTAGCCATTTTTTTTTTCCTTCGGAAAAAAACCTATTTCGCCAGGGGGAGGGATGAGAAAAAAACCTCTGAAAGAAAAACAGGGAAAAAAAGTCGGCGAGCTCCTTTTTCCTCCCGAAGGATTTATATAGCCATCGGAGGCGAGCCCCAAAAACAAAAAAATCAGCTTCGCTGCTTCGCAAGAAAATATAAATATAGAGGAAAAAAAACTTCGCCATCGGGGGCGAGCCCCGAACTCCCTAAAAAAATTAAAAAATAATTAAAAAAATAAATTCATGTTTAATTTATTTGATGTAGTTTTAACTGTATTTCAAGGATTAATAAAAGAAATTAATCCCCTAAATTTTTTAATAAATGGGTTTTTAATGGAACTAAATTTTACATTTTCATGCTTTAGTACAATAAGCGAGCTATTACCGGGGGCTTTTTTTAATAAAAAAGCCCCCGTTAATAACCCGTTTACTTTTAAAAAATTTAAAGGATTTTGCCCAACAGCAAGAAAAAACTTTTATTTTCGTCAATTGCGTGATTTTTCTATTTGTAATTTAAATAAGGAATGATCCGCTCATACATTTTGTTGAACAGATTGGGACTGGACACCATTTTTAATATTTTTGTGATATCAAAAGAATGAGAAATATTGGTATTCTTGAAATATGAGTTGTACTAAAAAATTTAAAGGATCTAAATATTTTAAATCAAAATTCCAACTAAAAAGTTCGAATAAATATACGATTTATTCTAAAACATTCCAGCCCTCAAATACGAACTTAAAGTTATCATTTTTGCACTTAAATTTTAAAGATTTTATGCAGAGCGGTATTTATTGTTTTTATTGTATGAAAACAAAAAAATATTATATCGGGAGTGCCGCAATTTTATGTTATTGAATAGGACTTCATTATTTAATGCTAGAGGGAATAAGAAAAGTTAACTACGAAAATCTTTCTTTAATGGAGGATTGGAAAACTTACGGGAAAGAGTCTTTTTGAATAACGGTGCTAGAATCAGGAAGTCAATGGAAAAATGAAGCAGTTCGTTTAATGTGCGAAAAATTATATATACTAGAATACCAGGAAAAATATGGTGAAAATTTTGTATATAATACTAAATTACCCCCTATAAATATTATAGATACTTCAAAATTTAATTGAGAATTTAAAAACATTAATTTTGAATTTTTAAAGTTCTTTACTTCAGGAATTTATCGCATTTTTAAAATTGGTAATCCTCAAATATCTTATATTGGGACTGGACTTGTAGTGGGCTTTCGGATTGGTGAAACACTTAGCGATTTAATTAAGGGGAAAAAAAAATTTGATTCACCTTTGTTTGATAGTGCTTGGATCAACTCTTCAATGAAAGATTTTGATTTTGAATTATTGGAATTTGATAGTAGTGCAAATTGGTTAAATAATACTGCAGACCGCCTGAATAGTGAGCGATTATACATCGTGCACTATTATCCAAATATTTATAATAATTTTGGTCTAAGAAAAATTCAAGAAGCTGCAGTAAAAAGTGCTTCAAGTAAAAACAAAAACCCATTAATTACGCTTGAAACTCTTTCTATACCACCTAACTTCGATCTGTCTCTTTGAAGTGAAAAATCTCAAATTATTGCAGTAGAGGTACCACAAAATGATAAAACTAGGTGAGTATTATTTAACAATAATGTTAAAGCAATAGCATGGTTAGAAATAAGTAAGAAGTCTTTTTATAATTATCTAAAAGACGATCGTTTTTATAATTATTATCGTTTTTCGGGAGAATATAAATCTGTTCCAAAAAAAAATCAATTTTTATATACAGATCCAGAAGCACAAGAATTGCTTCCAATGATAAAAAAAAATTGAGAAAAATTTTTAAAGGATTTAAAAATGGCTCAAAATGCACGTCCTTTATGTTACATTACCGAAGATGGAGAACACTTAGAATTTAGCTCAATTTCTGATGCCGCAAATTATTTTTTCATTACGGATCGGAAACTTATTCAAGAAGCCGCGGATGATTCCAATAATCCATATTGGGCATGGATTGAAGAGTCAGAAATAAAAGAAAATAAAAATAAGGCCCGTCCAGTAATTATAAAGTACGAAGAAGATGGTATTGATATTGTCTATATCTTTTCTTCACAAAGAGAGGCAATAGAACACTCTGAAAGTCGAGGTGGGCTGAAAGCAAAAGCTTTGTGAAATGCAATTGCGAAAAAAAAAGATGGACGCTTTTTTTTTTACGACGAAATCACAAGCGAAGAAAAAAACGAATTTTTCCCTGGGATTAATTTAGATGATTTAATTAAGAAAATATTGGTTGAAAAACAAAAGATGCCTAAAGTGGCTGTAGATAATGCTCCTGTTTTAGCGTACGTGTTTATCAACAATGAAAAATATAGTGTTATTTTTCCAACTCAAGTACTAGCTTGTCAAACGTTTAATAAGAAATCAACTACTTTTTGAAAACGTCTTAAATCTGATGATTTTCCTCATTTTAGTTATTATAAAGGAGAATTAATTTCAAAACCCAAAATTAATCAATTTCTTTGGAATGCACCGGAAGCTTTTGCTATTATTAAGGAAATAAAAAAGCAAGGTTTAATAGACTTTTAAAAAACGACAAATAAAAAATCTATTAAACTTTGCTTTTTTATTTTCCATTTATGTATTTTTAAGTAGTGTCGAATTAAATTTTATAAAAATACGCTCGCGCTGCTTGCTTTATTAAAAATAAAATTTGATTTTTTAGTTTTTGGGGCTCGCCCCATGGGTTTGCCCTGGAGCTCGCCGACAGGGCAAATTTTTTTTCTCTTTTCTGATTGGGCGGCGACCTTCAAATTGCTTCACAATTTGAAGGTCATCCGTTATTGGGCCCAGTTTTTCCCCCCAGAAAAAAAAAGAAGCTCCGCCGCTTCGCGGGGGAATGATGGCCATTTAAACGCATTTTCAAATTCGACAAAGGAGAATTTGAAAATGCGTTTAAATGGCCATCATTCCCCCGCGAAGCGGCGGAGCTTCTTTTTTTTTTCTGGGGGAAATCCGCTCGCGCTGCTCGCTTTTCCCCGTTTTTCTGAAGGAAAAACATTTAAAAAAAGGTCGGCGAGCTCCCGGGCAAAACCATCGGGGGCGAGCCCCAAAAACAAAAAAGGGAGGGGGAGAAGTAAAAATATCCGCTCGCGCTGCTTGCTTTTCCCCGTTTTTCTGAAGGAGGTTTTTTTCCGAAGGAAAAAAACAATAATAAAAAACATTAAAAATAATAATAAAAAATATAAATATATGGGAAAAAAAAAATTTCGCCCTGGGCTCGCCCCTTGGCTTTACCAAGGAGCTTGCCGACGGGTAAAGCCCTAAAAATTAAAAGGATTAGAGGTGATAGCCAACCGTTTTTATTGGCGTGATAAACCGGTAGCTCTTTCAATTATTCAAGCTCGTCTAGTAGGCCTTTCTCATTTTGCAATCGGATATGTATTTACTTACGGTGCTTTTTGTATTGCCAGTACAACAGGTAGATTTGGTTAAAATTGGGGCTGGGCTCGCCCCTTGGCATAATAAAATATATTATCGCCCGAAGCTCGCCGACGGGCGAAGCCCTATATATTTATATTATTGCCATGGAGCGAAGCTGGCAGGGAGAAGCCCTAAAAAATATCTGCAAAAAAAAAGGCCCAAAAATGGGTTGTTTCTGGCTATATATTTCATTTGCATCTATTCGATGAAAGAAGAATAGATGCTATCTATTCGATGAAAGAAGAATAGATGCTTTATGGCCCCATTTTTGGGCCTTTTTTTTTATATTGCGCTGCGCGCTTTTTAGGTTAGGCCAAGTTGGTAACTCTAAGCTATACAACCCCTCTTCCCCTACTTCCCACCGTGCAGGCTTTTTTTACTAATCTCTAATTTCTTCAATTCCCGTTCTCTATACGAGTTTTATTGACAGGGCGAAGCCCTGTCAATAAAACTCGTATAGAGAACGGGAATTGAAGAAATTAGAGATTAGTAAAAAAAGCCTGCACGGTGGGAAGTAGGGGAAGAGGGTAATTTTATAAAACCTAATAATAGAAATAAAACATGAAGCAAAATAATAATAAACGAATTAAAGCCCAATACTCTAAAGCCTACAGAAAAGAAGAAGATCGGACTAAAACGAGGACCCCGGTCATAAATGACCAAGGTCTGTTGGAAAATGCTGCTATTTATTAAATGCGCCCCCCCCTAAAAATTTTCGCTCCCTGCGGAGCTTTTTTAAAAACTAGATGGAAAAACATTGATCATGCCGAAACGGTTGAATTTTCACCGGGGCTTTTTTATATTGCGTTCCTGGGAAGGAAGGACTCGAACCTACGAATGGTATCGCCAAAAAATACTGCCTTACCAACTTGGCTACTCCCCATTAAAGTCAACCTAAATCCAGTCAATCTTGATTTGGATAGTTTTTAAACTTTTTCAATTGGGGCGAGCCCCAATTGAAAAAAATTGAAAGTGTTTTTTTGCTCCAGCGAAGAAAACAAAAATTCACTCTAAATTTAATTTATATAGAAAGATTTTCTATTTTTGTCAAGGACATTGCCCTGTCGGCGAGCTCCATGGCAATGCCATATATATTATATATACAATTTTAAAAAATGTCGGCGAGCTCCTTTGCTCTCCCGAAAGATTTATATAACGGTTTTTTTTGGGAGGGGGGAGCTTTACGGTTTTTCCTTTTTTGTTTTTCCCCCAAAAAAAAAAAAAAAAAGAAGGGAATGATGGCCATTTAAACTCATTTTCAAATTTGACGAAGGAGAATTTGATTTATGGCCATCATTCCCTTCTTTTTTTTTTTTTTTTCTGGGGGAAAAACAAAAAAAAATACGCTCGCGCTGCTTGCTTGAAGGGAATGATGGCCATTTAAACGCATTTTCAGGGGTTTTCCCTGTCGGCGAGCTCCATCCCAGGGGGCGAGCCCCAAATTCGACAAAGGAGAATTTGATTTATGGCCATCATTCCCTTCTTTTTTTTTTTTTTTTCATCGCCCTCACGGGTTCGAAGAATTTTTTTTATTGGAAATAGGTGATTTGGCCGGCGATACAAACCCATTAAAACGGGTTTGTATCATACGAGAATATCAGCCAAATCACCTATTTCCAATAAAAAAAACCAATTTCAATGGGCGGCGATCTTCAAATTGCTTCACAATTTGAAGATCATTCGTTCTGAATAGCCCATTGAAATTGGGGGAAAAACAAAAAAGGAAAAACCGTAAAGCTCTCCCCCTCCCTTCTCTCCCCTCCCAAAAGCAAAAAACCTCCGAAGGAATTTTTAAAAAAAAGGTATATAAATATATTACGGCGAGCTCCCGGGCGATAATAAAATTTATATAGCCATCGGGGGTTCATTTTGGGATTTGGGGCTCGCCCCCGATGGCGAAGTTTTTTTTCTTTTCTGATTGGGCACTATAACGAATGATCTTCAAATTGTGAAGCAATTTGAAGGTCGCCGCCCAATCAGAAAAGGAAAAAAAAATTCGCCCGGAGCTCGCCGACGGGCGAAGCCCTTCTTTCAGAAGTTTTTTCTTTTCCCCCTCCCGAATTTTTTTCCCTTTTCTGATTGGGCGGCGACCTTCAAATTGCTTCACAATTTGAAGATCATTCGTTATTGAGCCCAATCAGAAACGGGAAAAAAAAAGTTTTGGGAGAGAGATGAGAAAAAAAACGATAATAAAAAATCCGCTCGCGCTGCTCGCTTTTTCGTTTTAAATCGTTTTTTTCTCATCCCTCTCCCGAAGTTTTTCCTCCAATTTCAATGGGCGGCGACCTTCAAATTGCTTCACAATTTGAAGATCATTCGTTCCGAATAGCCCATTGAAATTGAGGGAAAAACAAAAAAGGGAGGGGGAGAAGTAAAAACCTTAAAAATAATAAATAAAACCCGGAAAGCTCGCCCCAAAACCTGAAGTGAATCCCAAAAAAACTGTCGGCTTCGCTCCAGGGCAATAATATAAATATATAGCTTCAATAATACTCGAAAAATAAATAATGAATTGATAATAATTTCCCTGCGAAGCTTTTTTAATAGTTTTTTCCGAAGGAAAAAACTATTAAAAAAGCTTCGCTGCTTTGCAGGAAAATTATTATCAATTCATTATATATTTTGACAATGAGAAAATATTAAGTTATTTTATATAAAATCTGCAAAAAAAAGGCCCAAAAATATATAAGGGCTCCGCCGAGGCGAAAAAAAAACATAATCTATTCTTCTTTCCCCGAATAGATTATGTTTTTTATCGCCTCGGCGGAGCCCTATATATTTTTGGGCCTTTTTTTTTATATTGCGCCCCCTTTGTATATATTTTATATATGGTATCGCTCGTGAGCTGGCCGATAGGGCGTTGCCCTTTTACGTTTTATTTATCGTTTTTTTCTCATCCCTCTCCCTTTTTTGTTTTTCCCCCAATTTCAATGGGCTATTCGGAACGAATGATCTTCAAATTGTGAAGCAATTTGAAGGTCGCCGCCCATTGAAATTGGTTTTTTTTTTGGAAATAGGGGATTTGGCGGATATTCTCGTATGATACAAACCCGTTTTAATGGGTTTGGATTGCCGGCCAAATCCCCTATTTCCAAAAAAAAAATTCTTCAACCCGTGAGGGCGATGAAAAAAAAAAAAAAATCAAGCGGAAAGGATTACATCCTTTCCCGACGTTCCCCGGTCATAAATGACCGGGGAACGTCGGGAAAGGATGTAATCCTTTCCGCTTGATTTTTTTTTTTTTTTTTCTGGGGGAAAAACCGTTCCCCTCTCGGGAGAGAAAGAAAAACTTTTACGTTTTTCTGAAAGAAAAACTTTTACGTTTTTCTTTCAGAAAAACTGAGAAAAAAGATGAAAAGACTACGCGAGACATGCTGTGTTTCGAATACTTCTAAGGTGAAACCCTCCGGGCAATAATAAATTTATATAGCCCCGGGGGGGGGGACGGTTAAAGTAGTAGATTGCAAAAAAATGATAAAGGCTATAAAAATTATAGATTAATAAAAAGGCGGTATAGCTTAATTGGTTAAAGTAGCAAATTGCAAATTTGTAGATTCTCAGTTCAAGTCTGAGTTCCGCCTATTAAAAAATCGACTTTTTTTTCATGTCCGTTATATCTCACAGTTTTCTCCCTCCCCTCTCCCCTCCGGTTTTTCTGAAGGAGGTTTTTTTCCGAAGGAAAAAAACAATAATAAAAAACCGGAGGGGGGAGGGGAGGGAGAAAACTAAAACATAGGGAAAAAAGATCGAAATTTTTATTTATTAGCTCTCATTTTTAACCATCCTTGTACTTCCAAATAATTTAATGGAGCAATCGAAGTACAGATTTTCCAATATTCTTCTGCTTTAGTAAATAAAACTTCGGCTAAATCGGGCCGATTAAATTCTAACATTTGCTCTGCACGATAATGATAAATGACCGCACAATTATTTAAAGCTTGTGGTAAAGCTGGATTTCTTTCAAGAGCTTGATGATAATACTCTAAAGCTCTATCATGCTCTCCATTATTTGTATGTAATAAACCAATGTTATATAAAATATAACTGCGGTCATACGGGTCAATTTCTAAACGTAAAGATTGATAGTAATTTTTTAAAGCTGTTGAGTATTCTCCTTCTGATTGTGCTGACATTCCATTTCAATAAAAATTAAATGCTTGTTTTTCTCTATCAGAAGAAGGTAATATTTTCACCAATATCGTTGCAATCACCGAAAAAGTTTGATCGATAAAACTACTATTGTTACTTTTAGACATATTTATTTTGGTTTTTTTTTACATCGTATTCACAGGTTCGAAGAAATTTTCCTTTCCAAAAAAGCTATTGATTTTGCTCGCGTCCGGTGCACTAGCTTTTTTTTAGGGCGAAATTTTTTTTTTCCCAATATTTATATTTTCTTGCGAAGCAGCGAAGCTGATTTTTTGTTTTTCCCCCAGAAAAAAAAAAAAAAAAAAAAGAAGGGAATGATGGCCATTTAAACCCATTTTCAGGGGTTTTCCCTGTCGGCGAGCTCCATGGAAAACCCAGGGGGCGAGCCCCAAATTCGACAAAGGAGAATTTGATTTATGGCCATCATTCCCTTCTTTTTTTTTTTTTTTTTCTGGGGGGAAAAACTGGGCTTAATAACGAATGATCTTTAAATTGTGAAGCAATTTGAAGATCATTCGTTATTAAGCCCAATCAGAAACGGGAAAAAAAAAACTCGCCATCGGGGGCGAGCTCCGAACCCCAAAAAAAATTATTCTTTTTCCCCCAGTTTAAAAAATTCTTCGAGAATTTAAAAATATGATGAATTTTTTAAACTGGGGGAAAAAAATAACTAGTGCACCATAGAACGGAATTTAATTATTATTTAATTTGGAGCTTGCCCCATGGCAAAATTTTTTTTTTGGGGCGATTTTTTTTCCCGTTTCAGATTGGGCCCAATAACGAATGACCTTCAAATTGTGAAGCAATTTGAAGGTCATTCGTTATTGGGCCCAATCTGAAACGGGAAAAAATTGCCCCCCGGCGTAGCCCCCCCGAAAAAAATTTGCCTTGGAGCTCGCCGACATTATATATTTTTTGCGAGTTTTTTCCTCTTGCGTAGCTTAAAAAACAAAGGGAAAAAACAATATGTGGCTGCAGAGGAAAAATTATAAATCTGTGCCTTCACTTCCTCGGACCCATTGTAAGTAAGCTGTAGTAAATAATCCACCAGCTGTAACTACTACTAATCCCAAAACAATTCCAGATAAAAGAGGCTCAACCATAAAATTTATTTTTCTTTTTTTTTTGCTTTTTTATCACAATTTTCAATTGTGATCTAAAAGCCTAAAACTATTAATGGCTTTTCTAATTAACCGCTCTTGAGCGGTTAATTAGAAAAGCTGTCACTTTTTTTAATTACCCGCAATTTTTAGCGGGTAATTAAAAAAAAAGAAAAGATTTTCATATCTTTCCCAACGAACCCCGGTCATTTTTATTTCTTCTGTGACCGGGGTTCTCGCTTTTCCTTATACGAGCATTAAAATAATCCTAATGTTAAAGCATTTTCTATAGGAACTGCGGCTCCACATGATAACCAAATCGCTGTAACTAAACCAACTAAAAATAATGTAGTAGCAATTGGTCTTCTAAAAGGATTTGCAAATGGATTAATGTTTTCAATAAATGGTACAAAAATTAAACCTAGTGGAACCGATGCCATTAAAGTTAAACCTAATAATTTATTCGGGCAAACACGTAAAATATTGAATACTCCAAAGAGGTACCACTCCGGTAAAATTTCTAAAGGCGTTGAAAAAGGATCCGCGGGTTCTCCCGTTAAAATTGGATCTAGAACTCCAAAACCAATATCACAAGCAAAAGTTCCTAAAATAACAATTGGGAAAACGTATAAAATATCATTAGGCCAAGCTGGCTCTCCATATGTATTGTGACCCATTCCTTTTGCTAATTTAGCACGTAATTCAGGATTTGATAAATCCGGTTTTTTAATGACTGTCATAATATTTGAATTATTTTTTATTTTTTTTTCGGGGCTCACACGGGCGAAGCCCTTTTATTATTGTTTTTTTCTCATCCCTCTCCCAAAGCAAGCAGCGCGAGCGGATATTTATATTTTCTTGCGAAGCAGCGAAGCTGATTTTTTGTTTTTTGGGCTCGCCCCTTGGCTATATAAATCCTTCGGGAGGGAAAAGGAGCTCGCCGACGGGCGAATTTTTTTTCCCTAATATTTATATTTCAGATTGGGCCCAATAACGGATGAGCTTTGAATTGTGAAGCAATTTGAAGCTCGCCAGCCAATCAGAAAATATAAATATTAGGGAAAAAAACTCCGCCAATTCGAGCCCGGGCGAATTTTTGTTTTTTTATCGTTAGTGCTTCAAGCTGTCGGGGATCTTCAGAGCAAAACCAGGGGGTTCATTTTGGGATTTTGGGGCTCGCCCCCGATGGCGAGCCCCGAACCCCAAAAAAAATCAATTAATTATCTCTTTGCCGGAGCACTTAATTAAAAATGCCAATTAATTTTATTATAGTTTAGATTCAAGTTTTATTATTTTTTAGGAGACGCATTATAAAAAATACCCCTTTGCAGAGTCCCCTAAAATTGGCCATATATTTCATCCATCTTTCTCTAGGGAAAAAAGAAGAATGGATGCTTTATAGCCGGAAAAACACATTTTAGGAGATAAAAAGCTGCGATGGAAGGGATTTTTTTTGCGGGGCTTTTTTATGCTGTTGATTTCCCTTACAAAAAAGACACACTGCCGTGGAGTTTTTAATTTGTTTTAAAGGAGTGATTTTGAACCCCTTTTTATTCCTTTTCTCTGTTTTATTTTCTTTCCCGCCCAAAAGCAAAAACCCTCCGAAAGAATTTAAAAAAAAAAGGTATATAAATATATTACGGCGAGCTCCCGGGCAATAATAGATTTATATAGCCATCGGGAGCGAGCCCCAAAAACATTAAAATTGGCCATATATTTGATTTGCATCCATCTTTTTGTTTTTTCTGGAGGGAAAACTCAATGAAAAAAAAATGGATGCCCCCCCGCGTAGCTTTATTACAAATAAAATTTCATAGTGCACTAGCTTTTTTTATGCGGCCTCGGACGAAAAATTTAAATATCTACTTATTCGTAATTTTGGGGCTCGCCCCATGGCTTTGCCCTGGAGCTCGCCGACAGGGCAAAGCCCTTAAATTTAAAATTTTAAATATCTACTTATTCGTAATTTTAATTTATGCGGCCGCGGACGAATATTTTTAATTTCTACTTATTCGTAATTTTGGGTTTCGGCCCATGGCTTTGCCCTGGAGCTCGCCGACTTTTTCGCCCCGGCGGAGCATATAAAAATTAAATTTATGCGGCCGCGGACAAAAATAATTTTATCGCCTTGGCGGAGCCCTAATTTTGTAATTTATTTTCTCTATTTTAAATAGTAACATAGTTCCAAAAAATTTCTCTCTATTTATGGAATTTTTTTCTTTAAATTCTTTCCTTTGAATTAAAATTGGTTTTTTATTTCCCTCCCTCCTCCCTCCGGAGGGGGAATATGCATTCATTATAAGGGCTCCGGGCGAAAAAATAATCGAACCCCTAAAAATGTGTTGTTTCTGGCCATAAAGCATTTATTCTTCTTTTATCAAATGGACGCTTTATGGCCAGAAACAACACATTTTTAAGGGTTCGATTATTTTTTGCAGATTTTTTCCGGCGATCCCAGGATTTCTTAAAAATTCTGGGATCGCTGAAAAAAAGAGTAAAATAGATTAAATTTCTATTCGAACTTTAAACGGCATCTCAATTTTATTCCATTTTTGACAAAATTTGAATGGATATCGGCGCATTATAAGAACTCCGCCGGGGCTTTAAGAGGGCACGGGCAGCGTTTCATTTTTGAATATGTATGGAATGCACTCCTCCTTTCTTTTTTTTGGGGTTAGTTCGTTTCTTTTTTTTTTGCCGGAAAAAACACATTTTGGATTATCTGGGACTTGAACCCGGATGATCGATTAAAAAAAAATTATTCTACCACTTGAATTAATAATCCTTTTTTTATCTCCCCCGCCGGAGCCTTTTTAATTATTAATTAAATCGCGTTCCATGGTGCCCTTTTTCCGTTTTTATTCACTGTTTTTATCACTGTTTTTTTTCTCATCCCTCTCCCTTCGGGAGAGGGATGAGAAAAAAAACAGTGATAAAAACAGTGAATAAAAACGGAAAAAGGGCACCATGGAACGCGATTTAATTAATAATTAAAAAGGGAGCAGCGCGAGCGAATTTTTATTAGGGCGAATTAAAAATTTTAAGATACGAGAATAAACACGTTCGCGCTCTTGGGAATTAAATTGATAACGCTCAAGCCGTGAAAAAGCTCCACGTTGTAACTATCCCCCCTAGTAAGTAGTGAGCTAAACCAACCGCACGACCTTGAGTAATACTTAAGGCACGTGGTGCAATCGCTGGCGCGAATTTTAATTTGTTGTGAGCCCATAAAATACTTTCAATTAGTTCTTGCCAATACCCTCTCCCACTAAAGCAATTTGTTAGATTTGAAAAATTCGCCAGAGGGCGAGTTCCAAATTTATCTTTTAGTTAGCTAAAAGAGCAGACTATATCATTTTCCAATTTTTAATGGAAATAAAATATGTAGTCGTTGAAGATAAAAATTTCTTGCTAATTATTCGCCTTATATTTTAAATTTTTACCATGTAGTATTAAAATAAATGGAATTTTTTAGCATTTGATTTTATTTTCATTGAAAAAACAATGATCCCTTATTTTGAGAAACATTAAACTAAAAGCCCATACAAACACATTTTCTTATTTTTATATTACTTTCCCCAAATTTGGGGCTCGCCCCATGGCGAAAATTTTTTTTTTTGGGGGAAAATCTAAAATAAGTGTGGACTATAACATAATCATAAATAAAAATGATTTCAAATAAAAATAGTCTCTAAACCCTTTTAAGGCTGCGAATTAGAAAAAGAAGCTTATTTTTCTTTTTCGCAATTGATTTGATATATCATTATATAAACTAAAGGTTTATATGACACTCTAAGAATGTGCGCCTAAAAATGCTAAACCATAAGGCGATAAAGCCGATCCGTACGATTGAATAACCTGAGAACTTTGGGACCATAAAAAATCACGTAACCATCCGTTTATGTTATTGGCAGAGTCGGCAAAATTACCTCCAGTTATGTGAGACACTGTTCCATCAGGGTTAACAGTGCCCCAAACGTCAGACTGTAATTTCCAAGAGAAATGGAAGATTGCAACCGATATAGAATTATACATCCAAAATGCACCAAGGAAAACATGGTCCCCAATTATTTTTATTTTATCTTAATCGCAAAACGAATAGACAAATAAAATTGGACTCTATCATTATTTTTTTTAGGGCTTGGCCCGTCGGCGAGCTCCGGGCAAAGCCAAAGGGCGAGCCAAAAACATCAAATGTATATAGTCTCTGAACCTTTCAAAAATTTGAACGCAAATTGCCTAAGAGTGTGCAAATTTTTAAAGGCTGCGAATTAAATTTTTTTTTCTTTTTCGCAATTTTATTGATTTTTCATATAAATTTAAAGCTGAAGGAATTTAATGTCACTTCTATTTTTCCTTTTCTCTTAATCTACTCTTAAAAGAGGGAGGGGTATTTATAATTGTGCTCCTCTATTAAGAGGGGAACGGTTTTTTAGTTTTTAAGAATTCAAACTTGGCATTTATAAGGCTCTTTTTTTTTTAAAGCGGAAACTTGACAAGTTCCACCTCTACCCGGACCATCACATGGGAATCGGAATCCCAGACTATATTTATCTGGGATTAAACGTGAGCTTCTTGCAAACAGTACTCCTTTTAACAAAATTAAAACCGTTACGTGGATTGTAAATGCGTGTATGTGATGGACCAAAAAGTCACTAGTTCCAAGCGGAATAGGCATCATACCTACACGTCCACCAATTTCAGAAATACCACTTCCCCAAGTAAAACTTGTAAAAGTATTTGCATTTGGAGCTGTCTTCAGAAAAGCTAGAGAATGTATATTTTGAATAAATTGTGCAAAAACGGGCTGCAATTGAATTGCTTTATCCGAAAACATGTCTTGCGGTCTCCCTAATGCGCTCATTGTGTCATTATGTATGTAGAGTCCAAAAGAATGAAACCCTAGGAATAAACAAACCCAGTTTAAGTGGGAAATTATGGCGTCGCGATGACGTAAAATTCGGTCAAGTAAATTGTTTCTGTTCTCTTGGTTAGGTTTATAATCACGTACCATAAATATTGCAGCATGAGCTCCAGCACCCACTATTAAGAATGCCCCAATCCAGTTATGGTGAGTAAATAATGAAAGTTGTGTTGCATAATCAATAGAAAGATATGGGTATGGCGGCATAGAATATTGATGGTGAGCAACAACAATTGTCAATGAACCAAGTAATGCCAAGTTTACGGCTAACTGTGCGTGCAATGAGTTAAGTAAAATTCGATATATTCCTTGATGTCCTTGTCCCGTTATAGGTCCTACGTGATTATCTAAGGCCTGTTTCATTATAAGTCCAACTCCAAAATTTGTGCGATACAAATGTCCTGCAAAAATAAATAATACGGCAATTGCGACATGATGGTGAATTACATCGGTCATCCATAACGCTCCGTTAACCGGATTTAAACCACCGTTAAAAGTTAATATGTCCCTATAGGCTGCCCAATCTCCACGATAAAGAGGTTCTAATCCTTGTTGGAAAGATGGAAAAAGTTGTCCTATAACGTCACGATTTAAGAACTCGTGTGGTAACGGTATTTCTTTAGGATCTGTTCCTGCATCTAATAACGTATTTATTGGTAACGCGACGTGAATTTGGTGTCCTGCCCAAGCTAAGCTACCTAAACCTAATAATCCTGCCAAGTGGTGGTTGAGCATCGATTCTGGGTTTAAAAACCACTCAAGTTTAGGAGCTGAGCGGTGATAGTGAAAATATCCAGCTACAAAAAAAAGACCTGCCATCACTAATGCACCTATAGCTGTACTATATAATTGCAATTCGCTTGTAATTCCGGATGCTCTCCATAGCTGAAAAAAACCAGAAGTGATTTGTATTCCTTGGAAACCTCCTCCTACATCCCCGTTTATCATTTCTTGCCCTACGATTGGCCAGACAACTTGAGCACTCGGTTTTATATGAATTGGATCAGTTAGCCATGCTTCATAATTTGAGAAGCGTGCTCCATGAAACCACATTCCAGATAACCAGATAAATATTACGCCTAGTTGTCCGAAATGCGCACTAAATACTTTTCGAGCTATCTCTTGGTTATCATTAGTCTGTAAATCAAAGTCGTGAGCATCCGCGTGTAAATTCCAAATAAAAGCAGTTGTAGTGGGTCCTTTTGATAAAGCGCGAGAAAAGTGACCGGGTTTCGCCCATAAATCAAAACGTGCCTCAACAGGATTTTTATCTACTAAAACTCGTACATTTTTTACCTCATATTCAGGTGGTCTTAATACCATGGGTGTTTGTAATTTTTTATATTTATTAGAAGCAGTAAGCCCTAAAAAAAAAATGAATTTAAAGCTCCGCGTGGGATCTATCTCTCTAAAAAAAAAATGAATTTTAAAATTGGCTTTGTTAAGGAGCTCGCCGACGGGCAAAGCCCTAATTAAATAGGAGAATAATATGCCCAATCAGAAACTTTTTTCCCCTTTTCGAAATTTGCCATGGGGCGAGCCCCAAAATGTAAAATAGTCCTTTTACGCCAGCATACGAAAGCACCCTCATAAAATCTTTTACTCTCTTATTTTAAGCGGGGGGCCCTCCAATATTCCGTAATTCGAGGCGCTAATTTGTAATTAGCGCCTCGAATTACGGAATATTGGAGGAGCCCCCGCCGCCGATTTTCTCTCAGGGCACGGCCCTTTTACGTTTTATTTATCGTTTTTAGCACTGTTTTTTTTCTCATCCCTCTCCCTTTTTTGTTTTTCCCCCAATTTCAATGGGCTATTCGGAACTTTCCCCCCCGGTTTTCATGGCCATAAAGCTACGCGGGGGGGCATCCATTCTTCTTTCATCGAATAGATGCAAATGAAATATATGGCCATGAAAACCGGGGGGGGAAAGAAAAAAACGAATCATGTTCTCCCTCTCCCCCCATTATAAGATCGACGCCCATTGAAATTGAGGGAAAAACCGTTCCCCTCTTCGGGAGGGGGAGAAGAAAAAACCTATTTAGCCAGGGGGAGGGATGAGAAAAAAACCTCTGAAAGAAAAACTGAGAAAAAATCTATTAAAAAATTATAAAGGATTCGCTCTATCGCCGAGCTCCAAAAATAAAGCGAAAAGGATGAGGGCCTCGCGATTTGAAAAATTACGAGTCCCTCATCCTTTTCCGACAGACCCCGGTCATTTATGACCGGGGTCCTCGTTTTAGTTTTGTTTAATAATAATACTTCGATTTTAATTTATTGGGTCTTACCTTAATTTTTTTTTTTTTGGGGCTCGCCCCATGGGTTTGCCCTGGAGCTCGCCGACGGGCAAAGCCCTAAAAATAAAAATTGGCTTTGCCATAATAAAAAAAATTAGGAGCTCGCCGTAATATATTTATATACTGTTTTTTTGGGGAGGCGAAACCCTTTGGTTTTTTCCCTTTTTGTTTTTCCCCCAATTTCAATGGGCTATTCGGAACTTTCCCCCCCGGTTTTCATGGCCATAAAGCTACGCGGGGGGGCATCCATTCTTCTTTCATCGAATAGATGCAAATGAAATATATGGCCATGAAAACCGGGGGGGAAAGAAAAAAACGAATGATCTTCAAATTGTGAAGCAATTTGAAGATCGCCGCCCATTGAAATTGGTTTTTTTTTTGTAGGGCTTCGCCCGTCGGCGAGCTCCGGGCGAAGCCAAGGGGCGAGCCCCAAAATAGATGATTTGGCCTATATTCTCGTATGATACAAACCCGTTTTAATGGGTTTGGATCGCCGGCCAAATCATCTATTTTGGGGCTCGCCCCTTGGCTTCGCCCGGAGCTCGCCGACGGGCGAAGCCCTACAAAAAAAAAATTCTTCGAACCCGTGAGGGCGATGAAAAAAAAAAAAAAAAGAAGGGAATGATGGCCATAAATCAAATTCTTCTTTGTCGAATTTGGGGCTCGCCCCCTGGGTTTTCCATGGAGCTCGCCGACAGGGAAAACCCCTGAAAATGTGTTTAAATGGCCATCATTCCCTTCTTTTTTTTTTTTTTTTCCTTTGATCCGTTTTTCTTTAGCCATTTTTTTTTTCCGAGAGGGGAACGGTTTTTCCCCCAATTTCAATGGGCGGCGATCTTCAAATTGCTTCACAATTTGAAGATCATTCGTTCCGAATAGCCCATTGAAATTGGGGGAAAAACAAAAAAGGAAAAAAACCTCTGAAAGAAAAACAGGGGAAAAACTTCGGAGGATAATAAAACCGTAAAGCTCGCCCCAAAACCTAAAATAAATTTACTAAGAAGCAGTCCATAAATTTAAATAAAAATTAGCAATTTTTTCACTGGTATTGGAATCAAACTTACAACGTTTTTTTACCAAAAATAGAGCTGAATTAGAAATTTTCCCAATAAGTTCCTTTTTTTGCGAAGTATATGATAAATCCAAGATTTCTTGTTTTTTCTTTTTCAAACTTTCAATTTGATTTTGAGTACGAGCTAATAATTTTTTTTTTTCATTTTGCGCTTGCTCTTGGTTTTGTTGAGTTAATTCTTTAGCTTTTGCTTTTGCATTTTCAAAATCAATTTTCGCTAAACGTAATTTTTCTTGTGCTTCGTTGGCTTTTTTATTCGCTTCTGCTAAATTCAGAAGAATCGTTTCCTTTCGAGAATCCAGACTTTGACCTAAAGACTTTCCAACAACGGAAATTAGGACAACTAAAACAATTGTCAAATTAATAATATTTGTTTCTAAAATTTTTTCGATTAAATTCATATTAATTTTTAAAATTTTTTTATATCCGCTATTTTTTTTTTTAAATTGGCTTTGCTAAAGAGCTTGCCGACGGGTAAAGTGTTGTTACCCTAAAAAAATCGCTTGTGAGAAAAATAAATAATTCTTTTTCTCCGCGGCCGCAAGATAAAAAACACGTCTCTGCGGATTCACTTTAGCCCCGGGGCACTGCACCAAGAGGAGAACGGTCTTTTTTTTTGAAATGAAAGATAGAACGTCTTTTTGAATCTAAAATTTTTCATTGGCATTTAGAATAGATCTCGCTTCGACGAGTATTCAGATTCTTCTCAAAAAATTTTTGCTGCGGAACTAAATTACGACAAAATCGCGCGTTTTGTTCAGCCTTTTATGACGGGTTTATGATAAAAAATTACTAATTTTTCTTCTATTTCGTTTTTTCCTGAATTTCAATGGGCTGTTCGTTCCGAATGATATTCGAATTGAGAAGCAATTCGAATATCATTCGTCCCGAACAGCCCATTGAAATTCAGGAAAAAACTCCGGAAGAGTAGAGAGACAAGTAAAATGAACGCCCCTTAATATTAATTAAATCTCGTTCCATGGTGCCCTTTTTCCGTAAAAAAAATTATTCCTTTTATTGACGCGGTTTGAAATTTGCAACGTTAAAAATTGATCTTTTTTTAAATGAGACTCGTAATCTACCGCATGCGGTAGATTACGAGTCTCATTTAAAAAAAGATCAATTTTTAACGTTGCAAATTTCAAACCGCGTCAATAAAAGGAATAATTTTTTTTACGGAAAAAGGGCACCATGGAACGAGATTTAATTAATATTAAGGGGCGTTCATTTCAGGATTTTCCTTCTTCCCCTCCCGTAAAGCTCGCGGCATTAATATAGTCCAAATTAACATTTAACTTTTTGTAGGTCTCCAGCCCGTCGGCGAGCTCCCGTCCAGAGACAGGGGGCGAATTTTTATCATAAACCTGTCAATAAAAGGCTGAACACAACGCGCAATTTTGTCGTAATTTAGTCTTTTTAAAGCCGCAAGCTCACTAAAAAAGCTCCATAATTCAAGAGCTCATATAATGTGAATAAATCGAAAGCGGAAATAGTAGAAAAAAGGACCTATTCAGGTTTGATTAAGGTTAATTCGCCCCCCTAAGAGAAGTCGAGTAGTCAACCTTCTTTTTAATTATCCATTAAAAGGGTTAGCAAATAATAATGCAAGGGCAGTAACTAAACCATAAATTGTCAATGATTCCATGAAAGCAAAACTTAATAATAATGTCCCACGAATTTTTCCTTCTGCTTCTGGTTGACGAGCAATTCCTTCTACAGCATAACCAGCTGCAGTTCCTTGTCCTTGCCCAGGACCTATTGAACTTAATCCAATTGCTAAACCTGCTCCGATAACTGATGCTGCGGCGATAATAGGGTTCATAAAAGTTATTAGAAATTTTTTTTAATTCCGCGAAAGTTTATCTCTTTTTCGCGGTCGAAAATACAAATGTGACTATAAAAAAGGACATTATTTTTCTTTCGTCATTCAAAATAGGCGTAAATTCTTTAACGTTATGTAGAAACAAGAATTTCTTTTATGAAATCTAAAAGCTTTACACTCCGGTCATAGTACTCTATGATCGTGCGTACTACGAGCTAAGTAATTAAAAATGTTTGAGAGATAGCTAAAATGAATACATTATACTTTTATTTTTAGTATTTTTCAAATAAATTATATTTTTTCCCTATTATTTATAATAGAATTAGATTATATATAGTCTTTCAATTTTAATGAGCCATTTATTTTTTTTAGGTTTTGGGGTTCACTTTGGGTTTTGGGGCGAGCTTTACGCTCCGAAGAAAAAAAACAGTATATAAATATATTACGGCGAGCTCCTTTTTATAAAAAAATTTCCCTCCCGAAGAGGGGAAAAACAAAAAAAAGGGAGCGTGATTTATATAGGGCGAGTTTTTTTTTTCCGTTTCTGTTTTTTTTTTTTTTTTTCTGGGGGGAAAAACGTTTTTTTTCCCGCTTCGGCGGTAAATAGATGATTTGGCCGATACTCTCGTATGATCCAAACCCGTTTTAATGGGTTTGGATCGCCGGCCAAATCATCTATTTACCGCCGAAGCGGGAAAAAAAAACGATGAAAAAAAAAAAAAAAAGAAGGGAAAAGGATTACATCCTTTCCCGACGTACCCCGGTCGACCGGGGTACTCGCTCCGCCGCTTCGCGGGGGAATGATGGCCATAAATCAAATTCTCTTTCGTCAAATTTGGGGCTCGCCCCCTGGGATGGAGCTCGCCGACAGGGAAAACCCCTGAAAATGAGTTTAAATGGCCATCATTCCCTTTTTTTTTTTTTTTTCTGGGCTTAATAACCAATGATCTTCAAATTGTGAAGCAATTTGAAGGTCGACGCCCAATCAGAAAAGGGAAAAAAAATTAGCCCGGGAGCTCGTCGTAATATATTTATATACCTTTTTTTTTAAAATTCCTTCGGAAAATCCCAAAATGAACCCCCGTGGCTATTATAAATCCCGCCCCCCCCCCCCTTTGGGAGGGGAAAAATGGGAGCTCGCCGACAATTTTTCGCATAAGGGGGGCGCTAGCAGCATTTCGTTTTTTTTTTTACATCCGCTCGCGCTGCTTGCTTTTCCCCGTTTTTCCGAAGTTTTTCCCCCAATTTCAATGGGCGGCGATCTTCAAATTGCTTCACAATTTGAAGATCATTCGTCCCGAATAGCCCATTGAAATTGTGGGAAAAACAAAAAAGGAAAAACATAAAAATACCTACTTAGTCTAGAGGTCAAGTCAACCGTTTTATACGCAGTTTATCATCATTTCAAATTTGATAGTAGGGATAAATTATTTGTCAATCTTAATTTTTAGGAGAAAAATTTATAAGGCGAGCATTATTTATCCCCGCGGAGCTTTAAAATATTTAATTAAATTTTGAAGTAACTAAATTATATTTATAAAGTATTATTAAACTTACTTTAAAGTAAGTTTAATAATACTTTATAAATATAATTTAGTTACTTCCATAATACTTCTACCTTCTCCCCCCTCTGAAAGAGGGGGGGGGGAGAGGCAGGATTAATTTTTTCGCCTCTGCATATTTCAAAATTACGAATAATTTTATGCGGCCGCGAAAAAATTAAAAATTAATTTTATACTTATTCGTAATTTAAAATTAAAAATTTATGCGGCCGCGGACGAAAATTTTAAATTAAAATTACGAATAAGTAGATATTTAAAATTTTTTAAATTTTAAATTAAAATTACGAATAAGTAGTAGATATTTAAAATTTTTTTAAAATTTTAAATTAAAATTACGAATAAGTAGAAATTTAAAATTTTAATTTTAAATTACGAATAAGTAGATATTTAAAATTTTTTAAATTTTAAATTAAAATTACGAATAAGTAGATATTTAAAATTTAAAAATTTTTAAATTACGAATAAGTAGAAATTTAAAATTTTTTAAATTTTAAATTACGAATAAGTAGATATTTAAAATTTTTTTAAATTTTAAATTACGAATAAGTAGATATTTAAAATTTTTTTAAATTTTAAATTACGAATAAGTAGATATTTAAAATTTTTTTAAATTTTAAATTACGAATAAGTAGATATTTAAAATTTTTTAAATTTTAAATTAAAATTACGAATAAGTAGATATTTAAAATTTTTTAAATTTTAAATTAAAATTACGAATAAGTAGATATTTAAAATTTTTTAAATTTTAAATTTTAATTACGAATAAGTAGATATTTAAAATTTATTTAAAATTTTAAATTTTAATTACGAATAAGTAGATATTTAAAATTTTTTTAAATTTTAAATTTTAATTACGAATAAGTAGATATTTAAAATTTTTTAAAATTTTAAATTTTAATTACGAATAAGTAGAAATTTAAAATTTTTTAAATTTTAAATTACGAATAAGTAGATATTTAAAATTTTTTAAATTTTAAATTAAAATTACGAATAAGTAGATATTTAAAATTTTTTAAATTTTAAATTAAAATTACGAATAAGTAGATATTTAAAATTTTAAAAAATTTTAAATTAAAATTACGAATAAGTAGATATTTAAAATTTTAAATTAAAATTACGAATAAGTAGATATTTAAAATTTTAAATTAAAGTTATGAATAAGTAGAAATTTAAAATTTTAAATTAAAATTACGAATAAGTAGATATTTAAAATTTTTTTAAATTTTAAATTACGAATAAGTAGATATTTAAAATTTTTTAAAATTTTAAATTACGAATAAGTAGATATTTAAAATTTTTTAAATTTTAAATTTTAATTACGAATAAGTAGATATTTAAAATTTTTTAAATTTTAAATTTTAATTACGAATAAGTAGATATTTAAAATTTTTTAAATTTTAAATTAAAATTACGAATAAGTAGATATTTAAAATTTTTTAAAATTTTAAATTTTAATTACGAATAAGTAGAAATTTAAAATTTTTTAAAATTTTAAATTTTAATTACGAATAAGTAGAAATTTAAAATTTTTTAAATTTTAAATTACGAATAAGTAGATATTTAAAATTTTTTTAAATTTTAAAAATTACGAATAAGTAGATATTTAAAATTAATTTAAATTTTAAATTACGAATAAGTAGATATTTAAAATTTTTTTAAATTTTAAATTACGAATAAGTAGATATTTAAAATTTTTTAAATTTTAAATTAAAATTACGAATAAGTAGATATTTAAAATTTTAAAAAATTTTAAATTAAAATTACGAATAAGTAGATATTTAAAATTTATTTAAAATTTTAAATTTTAATTACGAATAAGTAGATATTTAAAATTTTTTAAATTTTAAATTTTAATTACGAATAAGTAGATATTTAAAATTTTTTTAAATTTTAAATTTTAATTACGAATAAGTAGATATTTAAAATTTTTTTAAATTTTAAATTACGAATAAGTAGATATTTAAAATTTTTTAAATTTTAAATTTTAATTACGAATAAGTAGATATTTAAAATTTTTTAAATTTTAAATTTTAATTACGAATAAGTAGATATTTAAAATTTTTTAAATTTTAAATAAAAAATTACGAATAAGTAGATATTTAAAATTTTTTAAAATTTTAAATTTTAATTACGAATAAGTAGAAATTTAAAATTTTTTAAAATTTTAAATTAAAATTACGAATAAGTAGAAATTTAAAATTTTTTAAATTTTAAATTACGAATAAGTAGATATTTAAAATTTTTTTAAATTTTAAATTACGAATAAGTAGATATTTAAAATTAATTTAAATTTTAAATTACGAATAAGTAGATATTTAAAATTTTTTTAAATTTTAAATTACGAATAAGTAGATATTTAAAATTTTTTAAATTTTAAATTAAAATTACGAATAAGTAGATATTTAAAATTTTTTAAATTTTAAATTAAAATTACGAATAAGTAGATATTTAAAATTTTTTAAATTTTAAATTTTAATTACGAATAAATAGAAATTTAAAATTTATTTAAAATTTTAAATTTTAATTACGAATAAGTAGATATTTAAAATTTTTTTAAATTTTAAATTTTAATTACGAATAAGTAGAAATTTAAAATTTTTTAAATTTTAAATTACGAATAAGTAGATATTTAAATTTTTTTTAATTTTAAATTAAAATTACGAATAAGTAGATATTTAAAATTTTTTTAAATTTTTAATTACGAATAAGTAGATATTTAAAATTTTTTAAATTTTTAATTACGAATAAGTAGATATTTAAAATTTTTTTAAATTTTAAATTAAAATTACGAATAAGTAGATATTTAAAATTTTTTTAAAATTTTAAATTACGAATAAGTAGATATTTAAAATTTTTTAAATTTTAAATTAAAATTACGAATAAGTAGATATTAAAAAATTTAAAAAATTTTAAATTAAAATTACGAATAAGTAGATATTTAAATTTTTTTTTAAATTTTAAATTAAAATTACGAATAAGTAGAAATTTAAAAAATTCGTCCGCGGCCGCATAAAAAAAGTCGGCGAGCTCCAGGGCAAAGCCATGAGGTTCACTTTACCAAAAAAAAAAAAGTCGGCGAGCTCCCGGGCAAAGCCATCGGGGGTTCATTTTGGGATTTTCTTTCAGAGGTTTTTTCCGAAGGAAAAAACAATAAATAAAAACCGGAAAGCTCGCCCTAAAAACAAAAAAATCAGAAACGTGTTTTTCCCGAAAAAAAAAATTTGCCGAGGAGCTCGCCGTAATATATTTATATACAGAGCAAAGCCCTTCTATGATTATAGTTTTCCCTGGTTTTAAAAAGAGTTTCTCTCGACGGCCCCCCCCCTAACTAAATTTAGTTTCATAGGGCACCCCAAAAATGGGTAGCAAAGCGGATTTTTAATATAAATCCGCTCGCGCTGCTAGCTTGCAAAAAAGGAATAGAGTATAAAAGAAGCTAAAAATGGCACAAAAGACTGCAAAAAAAGTGCCATAGATGGTTGGGATTTTTATTCTTCTAGATTTTATGAATTGATAAATTAGCTAGTTTATTTTTTTTGGGAGGGGGGAGCTTTACGGTTTTTCCTTTTTTGTTTTTCCCCTGTTTTTCTTTCAGAAAAACGGATCAAAGAAAAAAAAAAAAAATACGCTCGCGCTGCTTGCTTGAAGGGAATGATGGCCAATTAAACCCATTTTCAGGGGGTTTCCCTGTCGGCGAGCTCCATCCCAGGGGGCGAGCCCCAAATTCGACAAAGGAGAATTTGATTTATGGCCATCATTCCCTTCAAGCAAGCAGCGCGAGCGTATTTTTTTTTTTTTTTCATCGCCCTCACGGGTTGAAGAATTTTTTTTATTGGAAATAGGTGATTTGGCCGGCGATTCAAACCCATTAAAACGGGTTTGTATCATACGAGAATATCAGCCAAATCACCTATTTCCAATAAAAAAAACCAATTTCAATGGGCTATTCGGAACGAATGATCTTCAAATTGTGAAGCAATTTGAAGATCGCCGCCCATTGAAATTGGGGGAAAAACTTCGAAAAAATCTCAAAATGAACCCCTTGGCTTTGCCATAATAAAAAAAATTAGGAGCTCGCTGACGGGCAAAGCCCTAGTCCAAAATTAAATTTTTTAGGGAAAACAGGACTTGAACCTGTACGGTTAATTTACCATTGCATTTTAAGTGCAACATGTCTACCAATTCCATCATATCCCCCTAGTAAATAATTTTTTTTGCGGAAACAACGTTAAAACAACTCATTTTTAAATGCCGTATGATTCCATTGATTAAAAAAAATTGCAGGTCTAAAAATATTATATAATGCCTAAGTTTGCAAATATTAAATTTAGTCATACCTTTCTCCAAAAAATAATATTAAACCATATTTAAATTAAAAAATTTAAAATGTCAATTTTTATAAAAAAAGTCGGCGAGCTCCATGGCAAAGCCCAGAGGGGCGAGCCCCAATTTTTATAAAAAATTCGGCGAGCTCCTAATTTTTTTTATTATGGCAAAGCCCAGAGGGGCGAGCCCCAATTTTCAGAACAAAACAATTCATTTATTTTTTTACTAGGCGTTTGATAGAAATTCCACTTATTTTTTGCGCCCTCTATTAAATTAGGGCTTTGCCCGTCGGCAAGCTCCTTAGCAAAGCCAATAAAAAAAAAAAAAAAAACATTAATGACGCGGGTAAATTCTTAAAAATCGATCTCTAAATTAAAATATAGTAGTCATTTTATCTTTTAAAGGAGCGTTCATTTATCCCCCTTATTAAAATTTCGTTCCATGTAAAAAAAATTATTCCTGTTATTGACGCGGTTTGGAAATTTCGACGACAGGGCGAAGCCCTGTCGTCGAAATTTCCAAACCGCGTCAATAAAAGGAATAACTAGTGAGTGCACCATGGAACGAAATTTTAATAAGGGGGGATAAATGAACGCTCCTTTAAAAGATAAGGGCTTTGCCCTGTATATAAATATATTACGGCGAGCTCCAGGGAAAAAAAAAATCCGCTCGCGCTGCTCCCTTTTAGAGCCAGCTCCAAATTATGAGAGAAAAGCCTACAGGCCGAACTATAAATAAAAAATTATTATTTATTAAACCCAAGCAAATGAATCTTGTTGCTTGTTTTTGGAATCATCGATAACATTTTCATTATTAGAAGTAGAATTAGAACCTGATTCTAAATAAAAATTTGATAATAATTGAAAAATTTCACGATCACTTAAAGGAGTAGGAACTACACCTTCTGGTTGAGCAAGTAATTGATCGGCGATATTTAAATAAAAATTACAAACATATTTAATTTCTTCTAATGCATTCGATGAATCATTTTCTTGTTCCCCCCAATTATTATTTTGAAAATCTTCAGCTAATTCAGAGCTACGCTCTGTCGGTGAGCTCTCGGGCAAGGCCAGGGAGCGAGCCCCAAATGAATCATTTTCGCTATTTGTCAATGTATCGCACATTGAAAATAAAGAACATGCTTTAACACGAGATAAACGAATTTCTTCCACTAAAGGTAGTACTTCTAAAACAGGAATACAAGCAGCTGATACATATTTGTCAATAAGCTCTCTTTTGCCGGTTTTATTTCCAATTAAACCTGCAAGTCGAAGAGGGTGACTTCGTGATTTTTCTTTTACGGAAGCTACAATACGGTTTGCCGCAAATAAGGCATCAAATCCATTATCAGTAATAATAATACAATAATCAGAATAATTTAAAGGAGCCGCAAATCCTCCACATACGACATCCCCTAAAACATCAAAAAGGATTACATCATAGGCATCAAAAGCGTCTAATTCTTTTAAAAGTTTTACTGTTTCTCCTACTACATAACCTCCACATCCAGCTCCTGCTGGTGGACCTCCAGCTTCTACACAATCAACTCCTCCATAACCTTGATAAATGACGTCTTCAGGCCATACGTCCTCGTAGTGATAGTCCTTTTCTTTTAAGGTATCTATAATTGTCGGTATTAAAAACCCTGTTAATGTAAATGTACTATCGTGTTTTGGGTCACAACCAATTTGTAAAACTTTTTTTCCACGTTTTGCTAAAGCAACGGAAATATGAGTTGCAATTGTTGATTTTCCTACTCCTCCTTTCCCATAAACTGAAAGTTTCATACTTTTTTTTTAATTTTTTTTTTGGCTTTACGGTTTTATTATCTCCCCCTCCAAAAAGCAAAAAACAGTATATAAATATATTACGGCGAGCTCCTTTTTCTTCCCGAAGGATTTATATAGCCATCGGGGGCGAGCTCCAAAATCCCAAAATGAACCCTGGCGGAGCCCTATAAATAAAAAGAATCGAACCGACTAGGCATTCCATACATATAGAAAGGGCGGAGCCCTTTCTATATGTATGGAATGCCTAGTCGGTTCGATTCTTTTTTGGCGAGGTTTTTTCATTTATTTTCCGGCGGGAGGTCTTGCCATTTATAGCAGGACCTCCCGCCGTTAAATAAATGAGTTCTTTATCCAGCGTCCTCAACGCTTCGAAGAAATTTTTCTTTCCTAAGCCCTGCGAACCCATTCATGTAATCCGCTTTTTTTTCTAAGGTTGGTTTTTTAATGAGGCTCTGCGGGGGAGGGGGAAAGTTTGTACAATTTTACCTGATTAGATAAATGTTTTATCTAAAACCAACGGCTGCCTGCCAAACAAAAGCAACTAATAAAAAAAACACAGGAATAATTGGTAAAACATCAACTAAAGGAGCGAATGGTACATATGCTTCTGGTAAAGTTAAAATTGATAACATAATTAAAAAATTTTTTATTTAATGTATTTTGTTTTGGGGCTCGCCCCCTGGCTCCGGACGGGAGCTCGCCGACGGGCCGGAGCCCTACCGCTTTTATTATTTTTCATTTTTTCTCTTCCTACGAATTTTTTTCCTGAATTTCAACGGGCGTCGATCTTCGAATTGCTTCTCAATTCGAATATCATTCGGAACTCAGACCCATTGAAATTCAGGAAAAAAAGAAATAGCAGCGAAGCGAGGACCCCGGTCATAAATGACCGGGGTCCGTCGGGAATGGATGAGGGCCTCGCAATTTGAAAAATTGCGAGGCCCGTCGGTGAAAAGAAAATCCCCTATAAATAGAATCTTTTTCGCCTGTGAAGCAGCGATAGCTTTTATTTTTTAGATTATTAAGGGCTTCGCAGTGGAAAATGAAAAATAATAAAAAAGCTCCGCAAGGAGAGATTCTTTTATTTTCAGGTTTGATTTTTAGAGAAAATTCACCAAACGAAAAAAGGGGACAATTGAATCTTTGCGCCAAAAAATTTTGAACCTTTGATTTATCTTGGCCTTTCGTAAAAAAGTAAGATGAATTTCCCTATCTATGATCTCAAAATTATGTATCGAGATCTTTATTAGCCACAGGCCGGAACTAGATTATCATTTTTATAGGACTCCGCCGGAGAGAAATTAATAAAAAAAATTCAATTTTAATTTTTAGGGCTTCGCCCGTCGGCGAGCTCCTTTTCCCTCCCGAAGGATTTATATAGCCAAGGGGCGAGCCCAAAAAAAAGGTATATAAATATATTACTGCGAGCTCCCGGGCAAATTTTTTTTCGGGAAAAACCGCTCCCCTCTTTTCTGTTTTATTATGTTTAGGAGGGGGAGAAGGAAAAACCTTTTTCGTTTTTCCGAAGGAAAAACCTTTTTCGTTTTTCCGAAGGAAAAACCTTTTTCGTTTTTCCGAAGGAAAAACCTAAAAAAAATCCGCTATTTTGGGGCTCGCCCCAAAATGGACGATAAAATCTTGTTTTTACTGATTTTGTTTTCGGTAAATTTTTTAAGGGATTTAAAATTATACCATAATTTTATATTGTTTTCAAAGAAACGATTGATATTCTTTTTTTTTCTATGAACTATGCGAATTTTCGTCCGTCATAATTCGCTATTTTAAATCCTCTTTTTTTGGGTTTGCTTTTTTTATAAACGAGGACCCCGATCATTTATGATCAGGGTCTGTCGGGAGAATTTAATTTCTGCTCCAAAAAAAAGACACGCTTAGGCTACAAAAAAATTTTTTTCAAGAGCGGATATATTTATATGGCGGGTCTTCTCCCTGTCGGTCGAAGACAGACAGTTGAGCTGGATTCGAACCAGCGACGGCTATGCTAATATTTTTACAAACTATAAAAAATGCCTGGGCGGGAAAAATATACGCTCGCGCTGCGAGGACCCCGATAATTTATTATCGGGGTCCGTCGAAAAAAAATGAAATTTTTTTTTCTCGCTTTTGAGTTGAGCCGGATTCGAACCAGCGACGGCTATGCCATTTGTGTTACAGACAAACACCTTTATCCACTCGGTCATCAACCCTTTCATCCTTTTCTCCCATTATTAATTTTTTTTTTCCGGCGGGTTTTTTTTTCCTGTTTCAGATTGGGCAGCGACTTTTAAATAACGAATATTGAAAAAGCTCATCCGTTATTGGGCACATTTAGAAACGAAACGAAACGAAACATGTTGTTCCCGAAAAAAACAAAAATTCGCCATAAAAAGGAAATTTCATTATAATATTATGCGCCCCTTTGTAAAATCAGAATGTAAATAGATTTTGCAATTTTTTTGAGATTTTTTTTTCTGATCACGTTTTTTCAAGAGGAAGCAATCGAGGACCCCGGTCATTTATGACCGGGGTACGTCGGGAAAAGGATTACATCCTTTTCCCCTCTTTTTCTTATTTTAAAGGAAGCGCAAGCGGACTATTTATAAATAATTTTTTTGATTTTGTCAAGGGCATTGCCCTGTCGGCGAGCTCCATGGCAATAATATAAATATATAGGGCTTCGCCCGTCGGCGAGCTCCGGGCGAAGCCAAGGGGCGAGCCCAGCCCCAATTATAAATAATGTCGGCGAGCTCTTTTCTCCTTCCGAAGATAAATGTATACCCTCAAATAATATATTTTTTTAATCTTTCCTTCCCTCTCCGGTTTTTTCCTGAATTTCAATGGGTAATCCAATCTCGTTCCATGGTGCAAAAAAAAAATAGAGGGGGGGGGAGAGAGAATAACACTTTTGTATACTTCTAGAGTTAAATAAAAAGAACGTTTATTTTGGGATTTTGGGGCTCGCCCCCGATGGCTATATAAATCTATTATTGCCCGGGAGCTCGCCGTAATATATTTATATACTGTTTTTTTTTGCTCCCGCGGGGGGGAGATAATAAAACTGTAAAGCTCGCGGGTTAATTCGCATTATTAAAGAAGAAAAAAAAAAAATAGGTTCGATTTTTTTTTTAGCGACATTTTTACGCCCGAAATTGTAATCAAGTTTTAGTAAGTTAAAGTCTTATTTAAACCCATTTAAAAGCAGACAAATAAACAATAATTTTATAGGTTTTAGTAAGAATTTAACTTACTAAAACCTGAAAATGCCGCCATATAAATATATGCGCCCCCCTTTCTTTGTTTTTGGGGTTCATTTTACCTGTCTGTCTTCGACCGACAGGGAGAAGACTCGCCCCAAAAATAAAATGCGGCTGTGGGGGATAAAATTGGGGCTCGCCCCCTGTCTTCGAACGGGAGCTCGCCGACGGGCCGGAGCCCTACCAAAAAGTTAGTCTAATGGTGGTAGAAAAAGCGAAGGTTCTGCCTCACGAGGAATCCCTTTTTCAAATCCTGCCGCCGCCGCGCGAGCGCGTCCTGCGTGGAAAAGATGAGCTACAAAGAAAAAGAATCCTAGACAGAAGTGACTACAGGCTAACCAACTACGTGGTGAGACATAGTTAATTGCATTAACTTCTGTCGCAACTCCTCCTACTGAGTTTAGAGAACCTAAAGGTGCATGTGTCATATATTCCGCCGCACGACGTTCTTGCCATGGTTGAATATCTGTTTTTAATTTACGAACGTCTAATCCATTTGCAGAACGTAATGGCTCTAGCCATGGTGCGCGTAAATCCCAGAATCTCATGGTTTCACCTCCTAATACGATTTCACCTGTTGGTGATCTCATTAAATATTTACCTCAAGGGTGTTTTTTTTTTTTCATTGTAATATTCATAGTTTATAAAATCCGCGCAGCGCTGCTTTGATAATTTTACAGTTTACTGTTTGTCTTCGACCGACAGGGAGAAGAGCCGCCATATAAATATATGCGCTCTTGAAAAAAAATTTTCTTTTATAGGTTTTATTTACTCCTGAGTAGGGTTTTGCACGCCCCAAAAGGAATTATAAAACCTTCGGGGCGCCGATTTCAAAATTTGGGCTATAAAAGTTCAGACTATATCATTTTCCAAATCGCAGAGCGAGCTCTCAGTTTTTTCTAGGGTTTTCCCTATTTAAAAATAGATTGATTTTGACGGCGACACATAGCCATCTTAAATGTCTTTATACATTTAAGATGACTATGTGTCGCCGTCAAAATCTAGCTAATTTTGGAGAGAGCGAAACCTGGTAAAAAGGAAATAAAACATGTAGTCGTTGATTTTTCGCTTATCAAGAGCGAAAAATGCTGATTATTTTTTGAGCAGAAAATTTATTCTAAAAACTCCTATTTCAAATTTTTACGAACTATTTGTTCCTCATGTATTAAGGGCTCCGCCCTGTCGGCAAGCTCCAGGGCAAAGCCATGGGGCGAGCCCCAAAAAAAAAAAAAAAAATTCGGCAAACTTGCTATTTGGCCAACGTGGTGACTTTGCTTTTGGGAGGGGAAAAGGGAACATTTATTGATTTGTTTTTATGGTATTGAAATAACAAAAATTTTTCAGCATAGAGTTTTATTTTCAATTGATTTTTAATACAATTGGCTCTTAATAAAAAAAGCCGGTAGGACCTTGTGCAGATGAAACGTTTGTTCCAAGTCTTTGGTCTCGAACTAAGAAAGTAAAAGCTTGAGCTTGACTTGCCTCGGGCCCCGTTGGTCCGTAGAACTCCGAAGGGTAAACAGTATTATTAAACCAAGACATACAAGTAGCGATAAAAGCCATTAAAGATACTGCTCCTAAACTGTATGATAAATAACCCTCGCCTGACCAAACGAAAGCACGACGAGCCCAACCAAGTGGTTTAGTAATAATATGAAATAAGCCTCCAATAATTAATAAAACACCAATCCAAATATGCCCTCCGATTACATCTTCCATATTATCTACACTTACTATCCATCCATCACCTCCAAACGGGGATTTTAACAAATATCCGAATATAATAGATGCTTTTAATGTCGGATTTGTTATAACACGTACATCTCCACCGCCAGGAGCCCATGTGTCATATACACCTCCGCCTGCGGATGCCTTGAACCAAAGTAATAACGCACCTAGTCCTAATAGTATTAGATGAATTCCAAGAATTGACGCAATTTTACTCTTATCTTTCCATTCGTAAGCAAAGAAAGGAAAAGATTCATCTAATGTATCTGGACCTATTAAAGAATGATAAATTCCACCAAAACCTAAAACAGCAGACGAAATTAAATGGATAACTCCGCTTACAAAATACGGGTAAGTATCTACTACTTCTCCACCTGGTCCTACCCCATATCCTAAAGTTGCTAAATGGGGTAATAAAATAAAACCTTGTTCGTACATCGGCTTTTCAGGTACAAAATGAGAAACTTCAAATAAATTCATTGCTCCAGCCCATAATACAATTAGACCTGCATGTGCTACGTGAGCTCCTAATAATTTACCTGATAAATTAATTAATCTAGCATTACCGGCCCACCAGGCAAATCCTGTACTTTCCTGATCACGCCCAGTTAAACTTGCGTTAAATATTGTCATATTTTAAATTGTTATGTAATTTTTTTTCTTGTAAAGAGCGCAAGCGAACGGAAAAGATTCTATTGATGGGGGAGAAAAGAAAATCACATGGGATTTTCTTTTCACCGACGGGCCTCGCAATTTTTCAAATTGCGAGGCCCTCATCCTTTTCCGACGGACCCAGGTCATAAATGACCGGGGTCCTCGTTTTCTCCTTGTTTTTGTTTTCTCCCCCAGGAGGAAAAACAATCAGTCGAAAACGGACAGTTAGCAAAAAAATGCTAATTGATCAGTATGTGCATTTAGCTTATGCTCAAATTTGAGGCTTGCTTTTTGGTTCCGCCCGGGAGCTCGCCGTAATATATTTATATACCTTTTTTTGGGCTCGCCCCTTGGCTTTGCTCGGAGCTCGCCGACGGGCGAATTTTTTTTCCCTTTTCTGATTGGGCGGCGACCTTCAAATTGCTTCACAATTTGAAGATCATTCGTTATTGAGCCCAATCAGAAAAGGGAAAAAAAAAGCTTCGCCCTAAAATTGACAAAGTAAAAATTGATTAATGCATATACTGGGGTTGGGGCTCGTCTCTAGGCTTGGCCCGAGAGCTCACCGACGGGCAAATTTTTTTTTGGGAAAAAATTCGCCCGGACTCGCCCTGGCGGAGCCTTAAAAAACTATAATACACGAAATTAAGGGGGCGTATTATAAAAAAAGCTCCGCAGAGGGGATTTTTTTATAATGCGCCCCCCTCTGGAGGGAAAAGACCCTTATTACCCATTTATAGTCCCTAGCGAAGCACTTAAATATTTTTATGCGGCGGCGGACGATTTAATTCTAATAAAGTTTTGATGATCAATTTGTTTTTAATTTATATAAAAACTAATTTTTTACTTAAAAAAAAAGAATTAAATTTTTAATGACGAGCATAGCCCTATTTTTCTTTAAAACGTAGTAAATGATCACTTTTGTTTTTTTTCCGTTGTTTTTTAGAAAGTAAAATCTGAGGCTTGCCCCCCGGCGTAGCTCCTCCGAAAAAAATTTGCTCTGGAGATCCCCGACAGGGCGAAAAGCCCTTGACAAAAAAAAAACATTTATTATATAATATTATTAATTTTCATTTCTCTCCGGCGAAGATAAATGAAAATTAATATGAGGGCGTAGTTTCAATCGAAAAATTTATGCTTGTCACGCATTTGTTGCGGGTTCAAGTCCCGTCGCTCTCGTAAATAAAACTAGCATCGTTTTGAATTTGGACCTCATTTACCTAATTTTTTTTGGGGCTCGCCCCTGGCTCCGGACGGGAGCTCGCCGACGGGCCGGAGCCTTAGGTAAATTAATTAATACAAAACAGGAGGAATGGGATTCGAACCCATGGAGGTTGATTAAACCTCATTGCGTTTCAAACGCAACCGATTATAACCGGACTTTCGTACCCTCCTATATGATCAAATTTAAAATAAATGATACCGAGAAAAATCGGTAAAAAACCCTTTTTTTTTTTTTGGGGCTCGCCCCCTGGCTCCGGGCGGGAGCTCGCCGACGGGCCGGAGCCCTATAAATATAATAACATTAATTTCAAGCGATTTTTTTAAAAATAGCGGATTTTTTATTAAAGCATTAATATAATATATATTTTAATTATTTGCAAATTTTTTCAACCTTAAGTCTTGCTATCAAGACTATTAAACATTTTTAAAACCGCTTCAATAAAGATCCGCCACGCGGGCCATAAGAAAATAAAAGGCCCCTAAATTTTAATTAATTAAGGTGCACTAGCTTTTTTTTTTCTTAATTAGGGCGAAGCTTTTTTTTTCCCTTTTCTGATTGGGCTCAATAACGAATGATCTTCAAATTGTGAAGCAATTTGAAGGTCGCCGCCCAATCAGAAAAGGGAAAAAAAATTCGCCCGTCGGCGAGCTCCGGGCAAAGCCAAGGGGCGAGCCCTAATTAAGAAAAAAAAAGCTAGTGCACCATGGAACGAAATTTAATTAATATTTAAATTGGGCTCCGCCATAGACATTAAAAAGAAGATTTTTTTTATAATGCGCCCTCCCCCAGAGGGGAAAGGGGGGAGGTAGAGGTACCTTATAAATTTCGGTAAGGTATCAGTCTTTTACAAATCCATAAATAATAATTAAATTCTTCTTCGTTTGGGAGGTCTACATCCATTGTGTGGTATATTAGTTCGATCTCTAATTAACCCAATTTTTAGTCCAGCTAAATGCAACCCTCGAATAGCGCTTTCTTTTCCAGGACCAGCTCCTGAAATTATGACATGTATTCTTTCAAAACCACAATTTTTTCCAACCATAACAGCAGCAGTACGTGCCGAAAAAGGAGTACTTTTTCGAGCTCCTTTAAATCCAGCTGATCCTGAACTTCCATTAGCAACTACATTTCCCGATGAATCAGTAATAGTGACAATTGTATTGTTAAAAGTTGCTTTAATAAAAGCAACTCCAATGTCATTTCTTTTTATTTTTTTTTTCATAATTTAAATTTTTAGAATCTTTAAAGAATTATTTTTTTATGTTTTGGGGCTCGCCCCATGGTTTTGCCCTGGAGCTCGCCGACAGGGCGAAGCCCTTTCTTTCAGAAGTTTTTTCTTCTCCCCCTCCCGAAGAGGGGAACGGTTTTTTCCCCAGTTTTCCTCCCAGAAAAAAAAAAAAAAAAATCAAGCGGAAAGGATGTAATCCTTTCCGCTTGATTTTTTTTTTCATCATATTTTTAAATTCTCGAAGAATTTTTTTTTTGGATAATTTGGCCGGCGATCCAAACCCATTAAAACGGGTTTGTATCATACGAGAATATACGCCAAATCATCTATTTCCAAAAAAAAAACCAATTTCCATGGGCGTCGATTTTCGAATTGCTTCCCAATTCGAATATCATTCGTTTTTTTCTTTCCCCCCCGGTTTTCATGGCCATATATTTCATTTGCATCTATTCGATGAAAGAAGAATAGATGCTTTATGGCCATGAAAACCGGGGGGGAAAGTTCCGAATAGCCCATTGAAATTGGGAGGAAAACAAATGGCTTCGCCGGGGCAGAAAAAAAAAGGGAGAGGGATGAGAAAAAAAAACGATGATAAAAGGGCTTCGCCGGGGCAATAAATAAAAACGGAAAAGGGGGACGCAAGCGAGGACCCCGGTCATAAATGACCAAGGTACGTCGGGAAAGGATGTAATCCTTTTCCCCTCTTTTAGTAAAGGGCTTTGCCCTGTATATAAATATATTACGGCGAGCTCCTTTTTATATGCGGCCGCGGGGGGAAAATTTCCCTCCCGAAGGATTTATATAGACCGGAGAGGCGAGCCCCAATTAGACTAAAATTAATTTTTTAGGGCTCCGCCAGGGCGAGCCCGGGCGAATTTTTGTTTTTTACCCCCTTATTAAATTTCGTTCCATGGTGCCCTTTTTCCGTTTTTATTTATTGTTTTTATCACTGTTTTTATCACTGTTTTTTTTCTCATCCCTCTCCCTTCGGGAGAGGGATGAGAAAAAAAACAGTGATAAAAACAGTGATAAAAACAATAAATAAAAACGGAAAAAGGGCACCATGGAACGAAATTTAATAAGGGGGTAAAAAACGAAAACCCCGGTCATTCATGACCAACGAAATTTAATAAGGGGGAGTAAAAAACGAGAACCCCGGTCATTCATGACTGGGATTTAATCCGCCCCCCCCTAGAGAGGTCAAAACCTTTCCGCTCCGCCAAGACGAAAAATAAACGACTATCGTTTTTTTTTGATTCAAGGGCATTGCCCTGTCGGCGAGCTCCATGGCAAAGCCCAGAGGGGCGAGCCCCAAAAAAAAGTCGGCGAGCTCCCATTTTTCCCCACCCAAAGAAAGGAGCGGTTTTTCTGGGGGAAAAACAAAAAAGAGGGGGGGGGCGGTATTTATATAGCCAGGGGGCAAGCTCCAAAAAAAATGTCGGCGAACTCCTTTCCCCTCCCGAAGAATTTATATAATCACGAGCTCCAGGGCAGTAATATATTTATATAGGGGCGATTTTTTGTTTTTTTCGGGAAAAAAAACCCCGCCGGGGCAAGCCCAATTATAAATAAAATGTCGACTTCGCTCCATGGTAAACTCTGGGGGCAAGCCCCAATAAATTAAATTATTGCTTTAAAAAGATTAGGCGATAGTTCTCGCGAGTAATTCACAGCTATAATTTTTAGCCTATCGCGGCGGGTATATATGTCGATTTTTTTTTTGGTTTTTTGGCGAGCCCCAAAACCAAAAAATACTCCCCTCCCCCCTCCGTAAGGGGGGAGGGAGGGAGGGGATAGATTAAAAATTGTAGATTTAGGGAAAAAATGCGCTATAAGAGCTCCCGCATTTAATTTTGATGAGGGAGTGCATTATAATATTTTTTTTTTGGCGGATACTAACACAATTAATATTATACCCTAGATTTCTCAAAAACTTGTAACGCAATTTCTTTGACTTTTGTTCTCGAGTCAATTTCAATGGCTTCTAATGGATCTTTACGTAATCGATGTCTAATACATAAACTAACAACGGTTAAAATATCGTCAAGATTTACATTGTCTCGCCCATTAAAAGCCGCTAAAGCTTTAGCGGCACGATTAGTTACAATATCACCTCTAATTCCATCAATTTCAAGTAATGAACAAATTTGGGAAATTTTAAGACGATAAGTATACGAAATTTGCACGTTCTTAACGGACGCACGTGCTTCAAAAATTTTTTCTTTTAATTGTCTTTGAGAATCAAAATAATTTTTTACAAATTCATTAGGTGAATCATCAAATTCAGAACGTTGCTCTACAATTTTTACTCGTAATTCCGCTTCTTTGACGGTATTAATTTCAGAAAACATTCCAAATCGATCTAACAGCTGAGGGCGCAATTCTCCTTCTTCAGGATTTCCGGAACCAATTAATATAAAATTGGCTGGATGACTCACAGAAATTCCTTCACGCTCAACCGAATTCCATCCTGAAGCGGCGGAATCCAATAAAATATCGACTAAATGATCATCTAATAAATTTACTTCATCTACGTAGAGAATTCCACGATTTGCCTTTGCTAATAAGCCGGGTTCAAAAGCTTTAACTCCTTGGGTTAAAGCTTTTTCAATATCTAATGTCCCACAGACTCTATCTTCGGTAGCTCCTAACGGAAGATTTATTAAAGGAATTTTTTGTTTTACGGTAATTACCCCCCTCTCCGCGGAGCTTAATGTTTTCGAATTTGGGGCTTGCCCCCTGGCTCTGCCCTGGAGCTCGCCGACATTTTTTTCGCCGGAGCGATAATTTTCTTTTTCCGTAGGAGCGCAAGCGGATTTTTGGGCTTCTATTTCATTTATAAGACCCCTCTGCGACGAGTCTTCGGAAATAAATGAAGGATCTAAAGGATCACGATTAAAAGGATCGTTTTGAACAACGGAAATTTCAGGTAATAAATCAATTAAAGCGCGAACCGTAGTTGATTTTCCGGTTCCTCTATCTCCCATTATAAGAAGACCTCCAATTTTTGGATCTATTATATTTAAAATTAAAGCGAGTTTTAACTCATCTTGCCCAACAATTGCAGTAAAAGGAAATTCTATCATAACAATTTAAATTTTTTTAGATTAAGCGAGCAGCGCCTGCGGATATTTTTTTTTTCCATTTACGGCAAAGCAGCGACAGCTTTTTTTATATTCTCGGTAAATGAGAAAGCTAATAATTACCCCCCCGCGGAGCTTAAAGCATTTAACCTATAACTTTATTAATCGTCGATTGCAAATAATTTATGCGGCCGCGGAGAAATATAACTTTATTAATCGTCGATTGCAAATAATTTATGCGGCCGCGGACAATTTAAAATATAAAAAAAAAAAGGCCCAAAAATATATAAGGGCTTCGCCGAGGCGAAAAAAACATAATCTATTCGAGGAAAGAAGAATAGATGCAAATGAAATATATGTTTTTTTTCGCCTCGGCGAAGCCCTTATATATTTTTGGGCCTTTTTTTTGCGGCATTAAATTTAAAATAGTTTTCTACATATTCGTAATTTTGGGGCTCGCCCCATGGCGATTTTTTTTTCGGGGGGCTTGCCCCCCGGCGTAGCCTAGAAACACTTTTCTGATTGGGCCCAATAACGGATGAGCTTCAAATTGCTTCACAATTCAAAGCTCATCCGTTATTGGGCCCAATCAGAAAAGTGTTGTTCCCGAAAACAAAAAAATTCGCCATGAAGCGAGCTTCAAAACCAAAAAATCTTTCCCCCTCCCCCCTCTGGTTTTTCCCTCAATTTCAATGGGTAATCCAATCTCGTTCCATGGTGCCCTTTTTCCGTTTTTTTTATTTTTCCCCCATTTTCAATGGGCTATTCGTTCCGAATAGCCCATTGAAAATGGGGGAAAAATAAAAAAAAACGGAAAAAGGGCACCATGGAACGAGATTGGATTACCCATTGAAATTGAGGGAAAAACCAGAGGGGGGAGGGGGAAGGGATAGATTAAAAATTGTCGATTTAGAGAAAAAATTTACTACCAATTATCGCTTGACTTGTCCATCCTTTTGATTTCGCTAAGAGCTTCTTTTCATGACTTTTCGTTTACAAAATCAGGGTTCATATCTACATAAAATAAAAAATCAAAGAATGGTGGCGAGCTATTATCATAGAATTTATTTACAAATTTTTTCATCTTTTGCAGCTTTGGATCTTGGTAATATTTTGAATCTGAACTAACTTTTTCTAATCCTAATTCTTCTTTTTCATTAAAAACAATCGATACTATTTCTTCTAACGCCTTAAAAACATTTTCATCTTCTACTTTATAAGTTTTTTCATTATCTAGACAAAGTATTTCTAAAATTCCTGCTTTTCCATAATTTTTTAAGGTTAAATCAATTTCTAATCTCTCATCCCTTGTTAATGCTAAATCTGATAGATTTAGCTCCAAATCTAATGAATAAGACCAACCATTAATCTTTTCTCCTTCTCATAAATTTGACCGAAATTGATCAATTGTAACTTCCTCTATAGATTGAAGAGAAGATTGAATATTTTGTAGAGATTCTAGACGATTTTTCAATTCTTTTTCTATTTCAAATATACAAGGCTCGCATTCAATAAAGTTAATAGACAAATCTGTGATCAAGTTGTCCTGTTCAGTTTTTTTTTCTACAGCTGAATTATAAATTTCTTTCAAAACATTAATATCTTTTTCTAATTGATCGCGATCCGCATTTTTGGTAGCCCAATTTAATGTAAAAACAAGATCATTCAAGTTTTCATTTTTATCGCATTTTATAGCTTTAACGTAAGGAAAACTTTGATGAATCCAAATTATTCAACTTGTCATAAATTTTTTGCTCATTTTTTTTTTGCGAGTAACAACGTGTAAACAACCCATTTTTTTACAGGTCTCTAGCGGAGAGAAATTAAAAATAACAGCGGGGGCTGTAAAATCAAGTAAGAAAAAAACCGTTCCCTTCTTACAGATAGAATAAAACCGGTAAGAACAAAAAAATTTGCCGGAGGAATATAAAATAAATTTATAGTGATAAAATTTAAATTTTTCAATTTTTATATGCTCCGCCGGGGCGAAAAAGTCGGCGAGCTCCCGGGCGAATTTTTTTTTCGGGAAAAACACTTTTCTGATTGGGCTCAATAACGGATGATCTTCAAATTGTGAAGCAATTTGAAGATCATCCGTTATTGAGCCCAATCAGAAACGTGTTTTTCCCGAAAAAAAAACTCGCCATCGGGGGCGAGCCCTGAACCCCAAAAACCTAAAAAAAACCGTTCCCCTCTTCCAGATAAGTAAAGTGTATAAGCGAGAAAATTATTTTAACAAGACTTTTAAATTTGTATATATAATATATATGGCTCCGGACGGGAGCTCGCCGACGGGCCGGAGCCCTACAATATTTATTACCGCCCCCCAGTAAATACTTTTTATCCCCCTAAATCTTCTCCTTTAAAGAGGGGAACGGTTTCTCCCCCAATTGGAATGGGCGATTCGGAACGAATGACCTAGCCCCCCCCTAAAGGGGGGGGCTAGGTCATTCGTTCCGAATCGCCCATTCCAATTGGGGGAGAGACAAAGAGGAAAATTCTCTCTCTCTACTCTTCCTTTAGAGGGTAGGGGGGACAGATGTGAAAAAAATGAAGCGTGCTCGTTCTTCTCCAAAAAAGAAGAAAGAAGCATGACCCGGCCGTGAAAAAAGAAAATAGCGGACAGACGAGGTCCTCGGCAATAAATTGCCGAGGATCGTTGGAAAGAAATACAACCGGGGATAAGGTCAAACTTTTGACTTTTTTTATAAGATTGCCTAGAGAAAGGCAAAAAAAAGATCAAGTTTTAACTTTTTTCTTTTTAGGCTTTTTTTTTGGGGCGAGTCTTCTCCCTGTCGGTCGAAGACAGACAGGTAAAATGAACCCCATGTCTTTGGCCTGGAGATCGCTGACAATTTAAAAATGACTCAAAAATTAAGAGTATAATATTTAAATATTCGCTTCTCGCGCGTCATACATAGTGGACACTAAAATGGAAGAAATATTATTTTCTTTTGCATATTTTTCTACCATTTTTTTCACTTTTCCTCGGAAAGGCCCTGGAACTTTCTTTAGCTCAGCAGAAGCATCCGCGGACCAAATATCATTTTTTGTTTGATTAGGCGCAATTTCTTTTGTATCATGTCCTGAGAATATCTCTAACAGATGAGACTCCATACCTAAAGCAAATGAATTATAAACAAGATCTGCGATTTGATTAGTTCCTTCATATCCAAGAAATGGCCGATAACCTAAAGTAAAGTTTTGAATGTGTACTGGTGCACTGATGACTGCGGTTGGAATAGACAGCCATTTACCAATATGTCTCTCCATCTGTGTTCCTAGTATGCAGTTTGGAGAAATTTCTGTTATTGAATTTGCGACTTCATTGTGAGATTCTGTAATTAATACGGAATCGCAGTATCCTGCCGTTTGCTCCCAAAACCAATCAGCATCATGCTTACAATACGTCCCCGCACAAGCTACCCGAATTCCCATTTCTCGAACTAAAATTTTTGTCATACTAGCTGCATGAGTAGCATCTCCAAAAACAATAGCTTTTTTACCAGTTAAATTTTGACAATCAATTGAACGCGAGAACCATGCAGCTTGGGAAACAAAACGAGTTTGTTGATTGATATACTCTTCCCCCCGGAGAGGGAGATTAAAGTTCTCATTTAATTTGTATTTTTCGCAATCCGAATTCGATTGAATTTCTTGAATTTTATTAGTGATTTCACGAATAAAATTGGCAGTCTCTAAAATACCCATTGGAGTAGTAGAAACATAAGGCATATTAAAAGCCGATTCTAAATATTTAGCGGTCATTAAACCGACTTCCCGGTAAGGTACTAAATTTAACCAAGCTTTTGGTAAATTTTTTAAATCTTTTAATACCGAATTACCCTCGGGAATTATCACATTTACATCAATATTTAAATCATATAAAATTCGTTTTAATTCTCGGCAGTCATGCGTATTATGAAACCCTAACGTAAAAATTCCAAGTATATTGACAGATGGATTCTTTGTTTTTTCCGTATTGCTACCGTATTTTTCTATATAATATCGAACTATTTGTTCTAAAGTACGGTCCGCTGCTTGTAATTCATTAACCCAATAATGGTTTACATCAGCTAGCAATACATCTGCGGATTTTGCTTCTAAAGAAGCGCGATTTACAAAATTTTGTAAATCTTCTTGTAAAATACTACTCGTGCAAGTTGGGGTTAAAATTATTAAATCAGGGTTTGATTCTTTATCCTTGCGAGTTATATTTTCGAATACTTTCTCTTGTGAACCGCGAGCCAAAACATGTCGATCCACAACACTCGTGGTTACTGGTGTAAAATCTCTTTCCCATTCTAACATTGATCGCATGACGTTAAAGTAGTCATCTCCTAAAGGACCATGCATTATTGACTGAACCGATTTAAAAGAACTTGCTGTTCTTAAGGTACCTATATGGGCGGGTCCTGCATACATCCAATATGCTAATTTCATATGATTTTAATTTTTTAATTTATTTCGAAATTACCCGCATTACGGGTGGGCTAGTTTGCTTATATTCTACTAATTTTGGGAAAAAAAACTCCGCCTTCTCTCTCAACCTTTATAAAACCGGTTTTTTTATTTCCCCCCGCGGAGCTTTTTTTCCCCAAAAAATTAATAAGAGCTCTGCCGAGGCGAAAAAAATAGAACCCTTCCTCCGCCTCGGCCCGAGTCCGGGGCGAGGGAAGGGTTTGATTCTTTTTTTTTAATGAATACCTCTGTGACCGTGGTGTGTTTATAGAACGAGGTAGGTTTAAACGTTAATTCAACGTTAACTCAACGCCCGGGGCCGGGCGTTGAGTTAACGTTGAATTAACGTTTAAACCTACCTCGTTCTATAAACACACCACGGGAGACCTTTAAATTAGACACGGCCGCGGGACTTCTAGGTAAAATTCAATAGTTAATTCCACCGTCGAAGTCCCGCGGCCTTTCATAATTTGAATTTTAACAAATTAATTTTAAACTTTCAATAAGCTTAAAAGTATTTAAAATTTACATTCACCCCACACCAGTTTAATTGGGGCTCGCCCCCTGGTTTTGCCATGGAGCTCGCCGACAGGGCGAATTTTTTTTCCCATGTTTTTTTCGCCTCGGCGGAGCCCTATAAATATATGTTTTTTTCGCCTCGGCGGAGCCCTACAAATTTTGGTCCGCGGCTGCATAATGTTTTTCCGTCGGAGGTTTTTCCGTCGGAAGCGAAAAGGTTTAGACCTCTCTTGGGGGGCGGATTAAACCCCGGTCATAAATGACCGGGGTTCTCGTTTTTCCTTCGGAGGTTTTTCCTTCGGAGGTTTTTGGGGTTCATTTTACCTGTCTGTCTTCGACCGACAGGGAGAAGACTCGCCCCAAAAACAATTAAAGCTCCGCGGGGGTAAATAATAAAACGGAAGAAACTGAAGAAAAAGAAGAAACAGAAAAGCAAAAGACCGGAGAGGGGAGGGGGAGGAAGAAAACAAAAAAGCGACATTTTTTATGAATTATTACTTTTTTCATTTTCCTCCGTTGATTCATCATCAACTTGTCTACGAATAGGTCCTTGCGAATAGAAAATTTGCGTGAATTTTATAATCTTATTAAACCAGCGTTTTTTTCTAATTTTTTTTTTTGAATAAGAAGTTCGTTTTTTAGGTACTGACATAAAATTTATTATAAGTTTTTTTATAGGTATTTTTTTAGCCATTGCTCAAAAAAATTAATACCAGGGCTCGCCCCGGCGCAGCTTTATTTTTGAAGAGCTCCGCGGGGGAAAAATTTTTCAAATTTAAAAATTATCGGCGAGCTCCCGTCCGGAGCCAGGGGGCGAGCCCCAGGGCGATTTTTTGTTTTTTTGGGGAGGCGAAGCCCTTTGGTTTTTTCCCTTTTTGTTTTTCCCCCAATTTCAATGGGCTATTCGGAACTTTCCGCCCCGGTTTTCATGGCCATAAAGCTACGCGGGGGGGCATCCATTCTTCTTTCATCGAATAGATGCAAATGAAATATATGGCCATGAAAACCGGGGGGGGAAAGAAAAAAACGAATGATCTTCAAATTGTGAAGCAATTTGAAGATCGCCGCCCATTGAAATTGGTTTTTTTTTGTAGGGGCTCGCCCCTTGGCTTCGCCCGGAGCTCGCCGACGGGCGAAGCCCTAAAAAAAAAATTCTTCAACCCGTGAGGGCGATGAAAAAAAAAAAAAAAGAAGGGAAAAGGATTACATCCTTTCCCGACGTACCCCGGTTGACCGGGGTACTCGCTCCGCCGCTTCGCGGGGGAATGATGGCCATAAATCAAATTCTCCTTTGTCGAATTTGGGGCTCGCCCCCTGGGATGGAGCTCGCCGACAGGGAAAACTCCTGAAAATGGGTTTAAATGGCCATCATTCCCTTTTTTTTTTTTTTTTTTCTTTTGATCCGTTTTTCTTTAGCCATTTTTTTTTTCCGAGAGGGGAACGGTTTTTCCCCCAATTTCAATGGGCGGCGATCTTCAAATTGCTTCACAATTTGAAGATCATTCGTTTTTTTCTTTCCCCCCCGGTTTTCATGGCCATATATTTCATTTGCATCTATTCGATGAAAGAAGAATAGATGCTTTATGGCCATGAAAACCGGGGGGGAAAGTTCCGAATAGCCCATTGAAATTGGGGGAAAAACAAAAAAGGAAAAAAACCTCTGAAAGAAAAACAGGGGAAAAACTTCGGAGGATAATAAAACCGAAAAGCTCGCCCGGACAAATTTTTGTTTTTTTAAAGAGGGCTACGCCGGGAGGCGAGCCCCCAAACCCGCCGAGAGAAAATAATATTAAAAGATATTAACTTTAGAGGAATGCTAAAATAATTATAGTTTTTGACTAACAAGGATCACGCCCCGGGAATCCCTTTAAAAAAGGGATTCCCGGGGCGTGATCCTTGTTGGTCGAAAAGAGAGTCCATTAATTAGATCTTTTTTTTCTTCGAACTCGTGAGTGCGATGGTCCTCTTCAGTTAAAAGAGGGGAACCTTATAATCGTAATAATAAAAGAATTCGCAATAATAAAAGAATTTAAAACGGATCGAGTAATTAATAACCGTCCCGCTAAAGCCCTCAATATTATCAAAATTTTGTAGAGCGAAGCCCTACAAAATTTTGATACGAAAAATTATAAAGTACTAAAAAATATGAAATTTTAGTGGCAAAATATGGAAATAAAATTCAAATGGTATTTAATCTTTTTTTTTTATATGTTTTGGGGCTCGCCCCATGGTTTTGCCCTGAGCTCGCCGACAAAGCGAAGCCCTTTCTTTCAGAGGTTTTTTTCTCATCCCTCCCCCTGGCTAAATAGGTTTTTTTCTCATCCCTCCCCCTGGCTAAAGAAAAACGGAAAAAGGGGCGCAAGCGGCATTTATTAAAAAATGTCGGCGAGCTCCTTTCCCCTCTCGAAAGATTTATAATAGCCAGGGGGCGAGCCCCAAATAACGAATCAAACGAAGTGACAATAATTTTTTTTTTAGCTGTCGCTACTGCGCAGGCGAAAAAAGATCTTATAAATGGAATTCTTTTTTCTCATCTGGACGGTTTTTTCAATAATTCACGCTTCGAATTAAATGATACAATTTTGAGTAGATCAATTGTCAAATTTTTGGGGTTCACTTTAGGTTTTTGGGGCTTGCCCCCGATGGCTATATAAATCCTTCGGGAGGGAAAAGGGAGCTCGCCGACAGGGCGAAGCCCTTTTTTCGGAGATTTTTTGCTTTTGAGAAGAGAAAAGGGAAAAAAAATTCGGGAGAGAAAGAAAATCCCAAAATGAACCCGGGAGCTCGCCGTAATATTATTTATATACAGGGCGGAGCTTTTTGTCTTTATAAAACCGGTTTTTTTAAGTGCTCCGCCGGGACGAAAAAATCAAAGGATTTTTTTAATTTTCAATTTGTCTTGTTTATTGTTTTTATCGAAGGAAAAAACCAATCAAGACTCAGAAAAATTAATTTCGTCCCAACGGTATTTTTTTTTGTATTGGGCTTGCCCCGGCGTAACCCTCCCGAAAAAAACAAAAATTCGCCTTATAAAGCAAAAAGATTTTGTTAAAAGCAAACGAGATTTCATTAATGAAATCTCTTTTTGATGGACCCTGACAATATTTTGTCGGGGTCCTAGTTTACTTCACTCGAAGAGTTTCTTTCACGAGAGGATCGTTGATAAATCAACGATCCTCAAAGAGCTCCCTAAATTTTTTCAAGGTTCCACCAGTTTTTCTCTCAATTTCAATGGGCGTGAATCTTCGAATTGAGAAGCAATTCTTTTTTGCTTTGGCGGAGCCCTAAGAAGATCGGCGCCCATTGCAATTGGGGGGGGAGAACCAGATAAAAGAAGAATGGATCCTTTATGGCCGTGAAAACCGGGAGGAAAAATTCCGAATAGTCCATTGAAATTTAGAGAAAAACAAAGGGCTTCGCTCTGTATATAAATAATATTACGGCGAGCTCCAGGGCTTACCCAGAGGGGAGAGCCCCATCTCTTCCTGGGAGAGTAAAATGAACCCCGGCGAAGCCTAAAATTAAATTGTCCGTTTCTTTCAAATGATATTTCAGGGCTCTGTCCTGTCGGCGAGCTCCAAAATAAAAAACTGAAAACCGCATTATAAAAATAAAATAACAGATTGGGAAACCAAAATAGATCATTTTGGCTTTGATCAAAAAGCTCTGGTTTTTTTATAAGAGAAGGTTTAATAAAAAAAGGATATTCCTCGCGCGCTGCTTGCTTTATAAAAATTGATACTTCCATATACTTTTGTAAATTACTAAAATTTCTATATATGCTTTGGTTTTGAAAATTCAATACATTATTTTGGGGGGAGTAGGGGAAAGCGTTATGAAACAAAAAATTGCCCTGAATAAATTGCGCTTGATTTTCCAGACAAAAACCTTCGTGGTTGGAAAAAAAGGATTTTGACGGTTCGCTTCTTATTAACTTGGGGCCTATTAAATTTTTAATGGATTGGAAAAAGATCCGGTACGGCATACCGTGTCTAAATTCCGCCCCTACTTGCATAGGAGGGTTAAGAGTCGATAGTTTTCAAAAAGGGTAAGCAATTTTTTGTATTCTAGAGATATTTAGCTTTTGGCGTAAAATTCGAATTCATTCAGGCAAATCTTCTCGTTGGCGGGAATTCTTATTCTCGTTTTTTATTTGGGGCGAGTCTTCTCCCTGTCGGTCGAAGACAGACAGGTAAAATGAACCCCCAGAATTTGCCCTGGAGCGAGCGGACATTTTAGAAAATTGAATTGCACGGTATTCTATAATTGTATCAAAACGTCCAGGACGTTTTAAAGCCGAATCGAGAAACTTTTCCTCTTTATTAGATGCTGCTACTATGGTTATCCCATTGTTTTTAAATTCCATTAACAGTTCAAAATAATATTTTAATGGATAAGCTCCATAATCTCTCCAATTTTCACATAAAAGATTAAAAATATGATTATTTTTGGTTTCCCATTCATTTCAATGTATTGGGTTTGCCCTGCCGGAGTCTTTAAATTCATTTTTTTTTATTTTTAATAGGGCTCCGCCGGGGCGAAAAAGTCGGCGAGCTCCCGTCCGGAGCCAGGGGGCGAGCCCCAAATTTTTTTTTCCATGTTTTTCCTTTGGAAGGGCTTTGCCCTGTATATAAATAATATTACGGCGAGTTCCCTTTTCCCTCCCGAAGGATTTATATAGCCATCGGGGACGAGCCCTAAAAACAGATAAAAGGGAGCAGCGCGAGCGTATTTTAAAATTGTCAGCAAGCTCTTCTCTCTTCCTCAAGAGAGGGGGGCGAAATTTATAATAGCCAGGGGACGAGTTTCAAATTTCTTTCTTTTTTGGGCTCGCTCTATGGGTTTGCCCTGGAGCTCGCCGACAGGGCAAAGCCCTTTCTAAATAAAAGTTGAGTGAACTTTCTCTCCCCCGGTGAGAAAAAGTGTTGTTCCTAAAAAACGGGAAATCATTTAGAGTATAGGCTAAAAATTTATTTTTTTTTTGCATCTTCCACGCCATGAATATATTCCTGACGTGGAAGTGAGAAAGAAATTTATTAATTAAAAGAAATGCTTTTATGCTGTTTTGGGGTTGGGGCTCGCCCCCGATGGCTTCGCCCGGGAGCTCGCCGACTTTTTCGCCCCGGCGGAGCCCTAATAAAAATTCACTTCAGATTTTTCTTTCGGAGGTTTTTTGCTTTTGGGAGGGGAAAAGGGAGGAGAAGAAGTAAAAGAAACCCATATCCCATATACTTGGAGCTGATGGTATTCTTGCAGAAGTAAAAATAAAGAATCCATCTAAAATTTCTAAAAATTGTAGTAAGAATTTTGTAACTAATCTTTGATTTAAACTGATTTTAACAGAAAATTTTGGTTTTTTTCGTCTTAATGGAATTTCATCAAAAGGTAAAGGAAATTCAGTTATATAATTTTTTAGGGCTCGCCCCATGGTTTTGCCCTGGAGCTCGCCGACAGGGCGAAGCCCTTTCTTTAAATTTTCTGAAAAGTCGGCGAGCTCCCGAGCAGAGCCAAGGGACGAGCCTCAAAAGAAAGCTGGCGGTACTAAAATTTTTCTTTTAGGGTTACCCATTCAATACGTAATTCCATTCGAATGATCGTTAAATTGAGAAGCAATTGAATTATTACCGAAGCTCGCTCCGGCGAAGCCTATAATTGAAGGAGGAATTCTGAGTTTCGGAGAATCAATTGAATCTTCGGGGGTAACCAAAGACATTGGGCGCCCTGCTTCTATAACCCCCCCGCGGAGCTTAATATTTTTTTCAGAGCTCCGCCCTGGTGGCGAGCTCCCGGGCAATGCCAGGGGGCGATTCCCAAAATTATCCTTAATTTCGGTCCATTCGGTTTTTCGTCGCTCTCCAATACCCTCTAAATCATTCAAAAAACAAACACATGGAGCCGCGAATTTAATTTTTTCAAAAAATGTTTGAATGCGATCTTTATCGTTTGAATATTCAAGTAATGCTTCTGCTTCAGTAAATAATAAATTCGCTGATTGTACAATTAATGGAATTTTTTTTTCTGCGGCTAAAGTTTGTACAAAAAACAACTTTATTTTTTCTGGAAAATAAATTAAAAGTATTCCATTAAAAATATTATTATCATTATTTCTTCTCCTCCCGAGCTTTAAGTTTTTTTTTACGGCACCAATATTTCCAAAGCGAGCCGCGCTAGCGTATATTTTTCCATTTATCATTGTTTTCCTTTCGTTTTGTTTTTCTTTCAATTTTAATGGGCTATTCGTTCCAAATAGCCCATTGAAATTGATTTTTTTTTCGTTCCGGCAGAGCTCTGAAATCTATCACGAAAATGAAGCCCTTTTTTCTGATGTTTATATAAGGGTACCCACGCGCCTACTAGAGGTAGGGGTTCATTAAAATTTAAATGCCGCAAAAAGAAGGAATGCTGCATGCGCCTTAAATCTCCTTTTTTTATAATATTAAGAGATTCTTCATTTTATTATATTGTCTGCCGTGGCATAATTTAATTTTTTAAGGCGAAATTTTTTTTTTCCCTTTTCTGGTTGGGCTTAATAACGAATGATCTTTAAATTGTGAAGCAATTTGAAGGTCGACGCCCAATCAGAAAAGGGAAAAAAAATTTACCCGTCGGCAAGCTCCTTGGTAAAGCCAAGGGGTTCACTTTGGGATTTTCTTTCAGAAAATCCGGAAAGCTCGCCCAGGCCGAAATTTTTTTTTTCCCATGTTTTTTCTTTAGCCATTTTTTTTTCCTTCGGAAAAAAAAATGGCTAAAGAAAAAACATGAGAAAAAAAATTTACCCGTCGGCAAGCTCCTTAGCAAAGCCAATTTTAAAAAAAAGAAAATCCGCAAAAAAAGGCCCAAAAATATATAAGGGCTTCGCCGAGGCGAAAAATATATATTTATTTCATTTGCATCTATTCTTCTTTCATCGAATAGATTATGTTTTTTTCGATGAAGCCTTGCCGGAGCCCTTATATATTTTTGGGCCTTTTTTTTTATATTGCGCTGCGCGCTTTTTAAATTCGTTTCTCGAAAAAACGCGTATAACGCCAATAACGAACAACTATTTAATAACTTTTAGCTAATTGGCAAAAGTGGATTTCATAAAGAGGATTTTTTAGGGCGGAGCTTTTTATTGTTCTCTTTACTCGGGTACCCTCAAAGAAATTTGAGCGGAAAAGTTGAGTCCCTCATCCTTTCCCGACGGACCCCGGTCATAAATGATCGGGGTCCTCGTATATCCACCTTTATTTTTAGTCCGCGGCTGCATATTATTAACGTTTTGAAAATTGACTTGCTTTACGGGCTTTTTTTAAACCATATTTTCTTCTTTCTTTAACTCGGGGATCTCGTGTTAAAAAATATGCTTGTTTAAAAATTATTCAATTGTGTCTAGCATTTTCACTACTTAAAAAAGAAGAGCGCAAGCGAGTATTTTTATCAGAGTGATTTATTTTGTTGTTTGTAACATTAACATCTGATAAATGGGTTAATGTTCTTACAATTCCTAAACGAATAGCATATGCTTGTGAAAAAATTCCTCCGCCTCTAACCGTTATATGAAAATCATAGTTATTTTCTGCTTGAATTTTTTTTAAAGGAGAATGGATAATTCCTAATAGTAATGATTGATTTTGAAAATAAAAGTTATCTGATTTTTTATTAATAAAAATTTTCCCTGTACCTAAAACCGCTTTAACACTAGCAATTGAAGATTTACGTCGTCCAACTTTTTGCATAAAATATTTTTTTTTTTTTTTTCTATTCTCCCCCCCTCTGTTTTGTTTTTCCCTCAATTTCAATGGGTAATCCAATCTCGTTTCATGGTGCACTTGTTAATTCCTTTTAGTGACGCGGTTTGAAAATTTCGACGTATCCCCTCCCGAAGGGAGGGGATACGTCGAAATTTTCAAACCGCGTCACTAAAAGGAATTAACAAGTGCACCATGAAACGAGATTGGATTACCCATTGAAATTGAGGGAAAAACAAAACAGAGGGGACGAGAAGGGGGGTAGGGAAATAATATTATAAATTTTTCCCTGCGGAGCAGCGACAGCTTTTTTGAGTAGGGCTCCGGCCTGTCGGCTTCTCTCCATGGCGAATTTGGAACAACACGTTTCTGAATGGGCCCAAGTATACACTTCGTATACGACTACTTGGACTCGCTGTGAATTATTTTTTATTTAAACTGTCTGTCTTCGACCGACAGGGAGAAGAATGTCTGTCTTCGACCGACAGGGAGAAGAATGTCTGTCTTCGACCGACAGGGAGAAGACTTACAAATTTTTTTTTTATTTAATTCGATTTATCGAATGTCTTTTGTTTATTTAAGGGAGGCAGATTAATAAAAATTTTTTGGGGCTGGGGCTTGCCCCCTGGCGAATTTTTTTTTGCTCCCGAAAAAATTTGCCATTGAGCTCGCCGTAATATATTTATATACAGGGCCGAGCCCTAGTTAAAAAATTAAAATCTCGTCAATCAATTAAATTGATAAAATAGTAGCTTCAACATTTTACTCTTAAAAATTATTCCAATTATCGTTTTTTTTATGAGGGACGCTAGCTTCCATTAATTTAATTTTCTTCGTGCCAAATCCAAACTTTAACCCCAATAATACCGTATAAAGTTTTGGCAGTTTCATAGCTATAATCGATTTTAGCATCAATAGTAGATAGTGGAACTTTTCCTTTAAAAAGAGATTTGTGCTCAGCTATGTCTACTCCTTGTAGACGACCAGAAACTTTAATTTTAATTCCCCATATTTTATAATTCTGAATCCAGCGTAAAGAACGATTAAAGGCTTGTTTTACTGAATTTTCTCTTTTTTCAAGTTGAGTTGCTAAATATTTAGCAAAAACAGATGCGTCTTGAAAGGGCTTATTTAATTGTTTTATTAAAATTCCTATATTAACGGGTTGTAACCAAGTAATTTCGAATAAATTTTCTTCAGGCTGGTCGGACTGCAAGCGGCTATTAGTAGTTGGATTTGAAAATAATAACGATAAATTTTTACGTTTATATTTTTCTAGAGCTAATTTCAAATCTTCTTGTATATTTTTTAATGTTTTCCCTTCGGAAAAACGAGGAAAAGAAACGTTATCACCATTTAAATCACTTAAATTAGGATTATATGTATCATTTTGGGCTGAATTTAAATTTCTATTTTCAATATTATCCTGTAGGTCCGCTTTATCGTTTAAATTTTCTTTTCGCGATTTAATATCAGAAAATAAATAAAGTTCACCGCCCTGTCGGAAAGCTTCAGGGCGGGGCCAGGGGGCGAGCCCCAAATTCTGGCTTGGTGCTGTTTGTACTTCTACTTTAATGTAATCTACGGTTCGGAAAATTAAAATGCGTGCAATAGATGCTCGGGGGAATTTAGGTGTTATAAAATTACGAATAAATCAATCTTCTAAAATAAACCAAGGATAATTTTTTTGCATCGATCCATTACGCGGATCAATAAACCAGTTAGATTGATGTTTATGGGTTATTCCTAACCATAAGCCAATAGGTGAAACTTTTTGTCCCATATTTTATTTTATTTTTTTATTTTTACAGACATGTCATTCATTTTTTTTTAATGAATTCAAACCGATCTTTTTTCAATGAAGCGCAATATTAGAGCGAAAAAAATCCGCAAAAAAAGGCCCAAAAATATATAGGGCTCCGCCGAGGCGAAAAAAACATATATTTCATTTGCATCTATTCTTCTTTCCCCGAATAGATTATGTTTTTTATCGCCTCGGCGGAGCCCTATATATTTTTGGGCCTTTTTTTTTATATTGCGCTGCCCGCTTTGCAGGAAAAAGAAAGCGCAAGCGGATGAAATTTCTGTTCTTTATTTGGAAAATTTAAAAGGAGCGTTCATTTCACTCTTGGAATAAACGCTCCTTTTAAATTTCTCACATAAAGGCTTATCATTTTTAATGATTTACTTCGAAACTTTGCGCGGTCTCCTTACCAGAGAATTTCTAAATTTACTGGTAAGGCAAAGTTTCCTGCAAAAGATCATTTTATGCGTTTTTGTTTTTATAATTGGGGCTCGCCCTGGCGAAGCCCTTTTATAATTGTTTTTGGGGCTCACCCCCCGATGGCGAGTTTTTTTTTGGGAAAAACAAAAAAAAACTCGCCATCGGGGGTGAGCCCCAAAAACATTAAAAAACCTTAAGAACCCATGAAATAAGTTGGGAGGCCGCTCATTCTATTTCTTCAAACCCGTGATGTAGCCGACAAAATAAATGACGAGCAAAAAAAGGGAAAAACTGTGGCATTCAATAAATCGAATGCCTTTTAAAGGGGGCGCATATATTTATATGGCGGAAAAAAAAAAAAATTTCGCCCTGGGCGAGCTTTCCGGATTTTATTTATTGTTTTTTTTTCATCCCCTCCCTTTTTTGTTTTTGGGGCTCGCCCCCGATGGTTTTGCCCGGGAGCTCGCCGACAGGGCAATAATAAAATTTATATAGCCCTTCCTCCAGAAAAGAAAAAAAAAAATACGCTCGCGCTGCTTGCTTGAAGGGAATGATGGCCATAAATCAAATTCTCCTTTGTCGAATTTGGGGCTCGCCCCCTGGGATGGAGCTCGCCGACAGGGAAAACCCCTGAAAATGGGTTTAAATGGCCATCATTCCCCCGCGAAGCGGTGAAACGAGTACCCCGGTCATAAATGACCGGGGTACGTCGGGAAAGGATGTAATCCTTTCCGCTTCTTTTTTTTTTTTTTCTGTTTTGTTTTCCTCCCAATTTCAATGGGCTCTTCGGAACTTTCCGCCCCGGTTTTCATGGCCATAAAGCTACGCGGGGGGGCATCCATTCTTCTTTCATCGAATAGATGCAAATGAAATATATGGCCATGAAAACCGGGGCGGAAAGAAAAAAACGAATGATATTCGAATTGTGAAGCAATTCGAAGATCGACGCCCATGGAAATTGGTTTTTTTTATTGGAAATAGGTGATTTGGCTGATATTCTCGTATGATACAAACCCGTTTTAATGGGTTTGGATCGCCGGCCAAATCACCTATTTCCAATAAAAAAAATTCTTCAACTCGTGAGGGCGATGAAAAAAAAAAAAAAAATGAAGCGGAAAGGATTACATCCTTTCCGCTTCATTTTTTTTTTTTTTTCTGGGAGGAAAACTGGGGGAAAAACCGTTCCCCTCTTCGGGAGAGAAAGAAAATCCCAAAATGAACCCCTTGGCTTTGCTAAGGAGCTTGCCGACGGTTAAAGCCCTAAACAATTTTTATCACTGCGCCAGTAACTTCAAGCTCTTTTTTGATGTTTTCTGCTTCATCTTTTGACTTTCCTTCTACCAATGCTTTTGGTAAAGAACTTGTAAAGGATTTAACTTCTGAAATTCCCAAATTTGTAATTTTGCGTAAAATTTTTAGTGCTTCTAAACGTTTTGCATCAGGAATAGATTCTACAATAACATCAAAAGAAGTTTTTTCTTCTGCTTTTTCTTCAGTTTTAGTACTTTCTGTCCCCGCGACTTGTGGGGACATTATAACTCCTCCACCCGCTGCAGAAGCATCTACATTAAATACTTTTTCGATTTGTGTAACTAGTTCGGAAGCTTCAAATAATGAAAGATTTTTTAAATCTTCAATAATATTATCTATTTTTGTTGTCATATTTTTAGATTTTTTATTTTTTTTGGGGCTTGCCCCCGATGGCTATATAAATCTATTATTGCCCGGGAGCTCGCCGTAATATATTTATATACCTTTTTTTTAAAAATTCCTATGGGAGTTCTTTCTTCCCCCCCTTTTTTTTTAATCCTCCGGAGGAGGATTAAAAAAAAGAATGGAACCGACTGGTCATTCCATACATATAATAAGCCTGCTTATTATATGTATGGAATGACCAGTCGGTTCCATTTTTTTATAATGCGCTCTTTATGATTAAATTTAAAAAGAGCCTCTCGAAAACAGTATTAAAAATTTCTGGCGGTTATATTTACTAAAAATCGCAAAATTAAGGTCTTCGCCAGGGGGAAAATAATACGCGATTTTTTATCGATTAGATACTGGTAATAATCCTAAAATTCGTGCCGTTTTGACAGCTTTTTTTAAAGCGCGTTGCTCTTTTGCAGTCAGTCTCGTAATAGAGCGGGGTAAAATATTCCCAGAAACAGACAAATATTTTTTTAACAATTTTACGTATTTATAACGACATTCTTGCATATTAATTATTTTTTTATTTTTTGGGGCGAGCTTTCCGGATTTTATTTATTGTTTTTTTTCATCCCCTCCCAAAAGGGGGACGCAAGCGAGGACCCCGGTCATAAATGACCGGGGTACTCGCTCCGCCGCTTCGCGGGGGAATGATGGCCATAAATCAAATTCTCCTTTGTCGAATTTGGGGCTCGCCCCCTGGGATGGAGCTCGCCGACAGGGAAAACCCCTGAAAATGGGTTTAAATGGCCATCATTCCCTTTTTTTTTTTTTTTTCCTTTGATCCGTTTTTCTTTAGCCATTTTTTTTTTCCTTCGGAAAAAAACCTCTGAAAGAAAAACAGGGGAAAAACTTCAGAAAAACGGGGAAAAGGGAAAAAAAATTCGGGAGAGAAAGAAAATCCCAAAATGAACCCCATGGTTTTGCCCTGGAGCTCGCCGACATTTTTATATGCGGCCGCGGAGGAATTTTCTCATCATTTTCAATGATCTAAATTTTATTTTTGTCCGCGGCCGCATAAAATATATGTTAATTTTGCTGGCGAATCAAATCGCCAGGCAAATTTTAGGAAATTTTTTCGCCCCGGCGTAGCCATAAAATTTGCAGAGAAAGCTACTTCAAAAACGTGAGAAGAGCCTTAACTTATTCCGCGGCCTGAACTAAAAATTTAAAAAATGTCCTGTCATAAATTGATAATTGGGTCATTAACTTACGATTTGTTAATATTTTTGATTTTTTTAGTTTATGAATTAAAGAACTATAATTTAATCCAAATGAATTGCGTAAAAAAGCATTTAAACGAATAATCCATAACTTCCAAAAAATACGTTTCTTCCCATGACGATCACGAAAAGCGTGAACTTGAGCCTTTAAAAAACGTTGATGAGCAATTCTAAAATGATTATTAGCCGGTTTTTTGTAACCTTTAGTAGCAATTAATAAAGTACGTCGTTTTGTTTTTCTGGGACTTTTTACCCATGTCATATATTGTATATAAATTTTTTTATAATTTCGCTTCCCTCCTCTCTCTTCCCTTCTCTCTCCTCTCAAACTATTATGTCGGCTTCGCACCAAGATAAAGGAACAACACGTTTCTGATTGGGCCCAATAACGGATGAGCTTCAAATTGCTTTACAATTTGAAGCTCATCCGTTATTGGGCCCAATCAGAAACGTGTTTTTTAATTTGTATTGGGCTTGCCCCGGCGGAGCCCTCCCGAAAAAAAAAAATTCGTTATGGGGCAAGACTCAAATTAAATAATAATTAAATTTAGTTTCATGGTGCACTTTTTCCGTTTTTATTTATTGTTTTTTTCTCATCCCTCTCCCAAAAGGGGGACGCAAGCGAGGACCCCGGTCATAAATGACCGGGGTACGTCGGGAAAGGATGTAATCCTTTTCCCCTCTTTTTTTTTAAATGTTTTTCCTTTTTTGTTTTTCCCTCAATTTCAATGGGCTATTCGGGACGAATGATCTTCAAATTGTGAAGCAATTTGAAGATCGCCGCCCATTGAAATTGGGGGAAAAACTTCAGAAAAACGGAGAAAAGGGAAAAAAAATCCGCAAAAAAAAGGCCCAAAATTATAGGGCTTCGCCCGTCGGCGAGCTCCGAGCAAAGCCAAGGGGCGAGCCAAAAAAAAAAAAACATATATTCGAGGAAAGAAAAATATTCGATGAAAGAAGAATAGATGCTTTATGGCCAGAAACAACCCAATTTTGGGCCTTTTTTTTATATTGCGCTGCTTGCTTCGGGAGAGAAAGAAAAACAAGTAAAAAAAATTTATTCCTTTTCCCCCCAGGAGTTTTTTGGGGCGAGCCCCAAAAAACTCCTGGGGGGAAAAGGAATAAATTTTTTTAAAGCTAGTGCACCAGAGGGGGAGAAGAGAGGGAGATAGAAAACGTGGAATGAATCGAGGACATAAAAATTGTGATTAATAAGATAGTCCCATACTTCTTGTAGTTTCACCGCCTAAATAAACGCGTACACTTAAAAAGTCCGTTGGACAACTTGTTTCGCAACGTTTACAACCTACACAATCATCAGTACGTGGTGCCGAAGCTACCATACCTGCTTTACAAACTTTTGATTTTACCATTTCTAAAACGTCAGTAGGACAAGCTCTTACACACTGAGTACAACCAATACAAGTATCATAAATTTTAACATTGTGTGCCATAAATAATTAAAAACTAATTTTTATATTTCGTCTGCGGCTGCATATTATTAAAATTAATTGCGCCAGGGCTCGCCCTGGCGCAAATAGGATAATTAAAGGGCTTCGCCAGGGGAAAAAATTGGCGAAGCCATCGGGGGTGAGCCCCAAAAACATTGAAAACAGGCAGCCTTCCGATTCATACACAATTACCCTTTATTACTTTCGCACTATCAAGCAAAGATTCAAATTATTGAATCGTTGCGTCGAAAAATTAGGATCTAAGATATACGCGGACGGACTAGACGGGTCTTTTTAATTCTTCCTTTTTTATAGGGCTTCGCCCGTCGGCGAGCTTCGGGCGAAGCCAAGGGGTTCACTTTGGGATTTTCTTTCAGAAAATCCGGAAAGCTCGCCCAGGGCGGAGTTTTTTTTTTCCCTTTTCTTACGAAGCAGCGAAGCTGATTTTTTGTTTTTCCCCCCAATTTCAATGGGCTATATTCGTTCCGAATGATATTCGAATTGAGAAGCAATTCGAAGATCAACGCCCATTGAAATTGGTTTTTTTTATTGGAAATAGGTGATTTGGCTGATATTCTCGTATGATACAAACCCGTTTTAATGGGTTTGGATCGCCGGCCAAATCACCTATTTCCAATAAAAAAAATTCTTCAACCTGTGAGGGCGATGAAAAAAAAAAAAAAATTGAAGGGAAAAGGATGTAATCCTTTTCCCTTCAATTTTTTTTTTTTTTTCTGGGCTCAATAACGAATGATCTTCAAATTGTGAAGCAATTTGAAGGTCGCTGCCCAATCAGAAAAGGGAAAAAAAATTCGCCCGTCGGCGAGCTCCTTTTCCCTCCCGAAGGATTTATATAGCCAAGGGGCGAGCCCAAAAAAGGTTGAGTTTCTTGTCGCTTTCCTTGTCAACGACAGATCGATTAAATCAAATTTGAGTAGATAGGAATCAGTAAAATTTAAGGGCTTCGCCGGGGGAAAAAAATTCGCAGGATAAAAATCCACAAAAAAAATTTGCCATGGAACTCGCCGACTTTTTATTTCCCTCCCGAAGGATTTATATACGAATTTTTTTTTTCCTGTTTCAGATTGGGCCCAATAACGAATGACCTTGAAATTGTGAAGCAATTTCAAGGTCATTCGTTATTGGGCCCAATCTGAAACGTTTTTATTTATTGTTTTTTTTTCATCCCCTCCCTTTTTTGTTTTTCCCCCAATTTCAATGGGCTATTCGGAACTTTCCCTCTCGGTTTTCATGGCCATAAAGCTACGCGGGGGGGCATCCATTCTTCTTTCATCGAATAGATGCAAATGAAATATATGGCCATGAAAACCGGGGCGGAAAGAAAAAAACGAATCATGTTCTCCCTCTCCCCCCATTATAAGATCGACGCCCATTGAAATTGGGAGAAAACTTCGGGAGAGAAAAAAACAAAAATTCGCCCGGGCTCGACCTGACGGAGCCCTATAATATTAAAAACCAATAGGTTTAATTAAACTATAGTTACTAAAATTATAGAAAATTTCAAATAATTTTTTAAAAGCATTAAATAATGAATGTCTAGGACTTAAAGAACCATTTGTCCAAATATCAATTTGAACTAATTCTTTTTGTTTTCTATCCTTGGATAAAAAATCTTCCTCGCCATTAATAAATTCATGGCGAGGAAGGGCAAATTTTAGTGTCCGTCTAGTTCTAAAACTAGGTTTTTGATAGTGAATTACCGCTTTCTTTCTAATATCATTTAGTGATTTGCCAAAAATACGCTCGCGCTGCTTGCTTTGATCCGTTTTTCTGAAAGAAAAACATGGGAAAAAGACTTTTAATCACGCGTCTTTTATTATACCTAATCAAATTGGATTTTTTTTTGTTTTTCGCCACACAAAAGGCCTCGATGTTCGAATTGCTTTTCAATTTGAATATCATTCGTTTTTTTCTTTCCCTCCCCGGTTTTCATGGCCATATACTTGATCTATCTTTTGTGGGGGGCCAAAAGAATGGGCATCGATCTTCTTAGGTCTCTGCCGGGGCTTGCTTCTCAATTCGAAAATCGACGCCCATTGAAATTCGGGGAAAAACAAAAAAGCAGAAAAAACAAAAGGCAAATATTTCTTAGGCGGGCGGCTATTTATTTTTGAGTTCTCCAGCGGAATAGGAAAAAAAATAAACGAAGGAAAATATACTCAATGGAAGCTTCGAGCCAGCTGGCTCGAATTTCTTACTCTTTTTTGCAGACCTCGCCCGCGATGTGTATTATCATTATCGTCGAAAAAATTTAGTTCCCAATTTTCGACACTATAATTAACTTTATGAATTAAATATAAATTATCATTTATATTAAAATAGCGTAAAGTTGCAATAAACATAGAATTTTTTTTATTGTATAAAGCTTTATTTTTTAAAGCTAATTCATAAATATCGAATAAAGAATGATGATTCTTTGGTGCATAATTATTTTTTATTTTTAATAGGGCTCCGCCGGGGCGAAAAAGTCGGCGAGCTCCCTCTCGCTTCCAAAAGAAGGGGGAGCGGGATTTATATAACAATTTTATTGAAAAAGCTTCGCGAGGAGCAAAAAATTTACTGCTTTCATAATCTCGATCAGGTTTGAAAAAAGGGGCGCAAAAAACTTTAAAGTCATTTCTGCTCCTTGCATTAAATGGAAAAAAAGCTTTTCCCCTAGAAATAGCTAATTGCTTTCTTTTTCCATTTAAATTAGCAGGGAACGAGCCTCAAAACGCAAAGGAATTATTAGAATTCATTCAGGGCACCAAACTGTCGGCAAGCTCCCTTTCTCTGCTCTGGAGATCCCCGACAGTTTGGTGCCCTGAATTGTTCAAGAAATTACTTTGAAAAATTTGATCTGATATTGTAGATACTACATAAATAAATAAATTATCTGGCACCGAGCCGGGCCTAAAATTATTATTTATGGATAAATGGAATAAAGACCAAATATCAATTTCATTAAATCTCTGAAGCCCGCGGCCGGAATTAATGAATTTTTTACCTTTAAAAAGTGGGTTTATTTGTATTTTATTAGAAAGCGCAAGTTTTTCGCCGGTCGCCAGTCAATCAGAAAAGGGAAAAAAAAATTCGCCCGGGTGCTCGCCGACAGGGCGAAGCTCTTTGTTTTTTATTATCGTTTTTTTTCTCATCCCTCTCCCTTTTTTTTTTTTTTCTGTTTTGTTTTCCCCCCAATTTCAATGGGCTATTCGGAACGAATGATATTCGAATTGTGAAGCAATTCGAAAATCGACGCCTATGGAAATTGGGGGGAAAACTGGGGGAAAAACCGCTCCCCCCTCTTCGGGAGGGGGAGAAGCAAAAAAACTTCTTCTTTCTTCTCCCAAAGCGGATTTTTTAAAAAAATCCGCTTTTTCTTTTTTTAAAAATTGGCTTTGCCCGGAGCTCGTCGACGGGCGAAGCCCTAAAAAAATATGCTTCGGGAGGGGAAAAACCTCCAAAGGAAAAACAGACGCACGCTTTCTATGTTTTTGGGGTAGTTTCCGAGAGGGCGAAAAAAAGCGAAGACCTCGCGTGAGTGAGGTTTTCTGTTTTTGGTTATCTGCTAACCTTAAAATTGATTTAGATAGTATATTTTGTGATTGTCTATTTGAAACTAAATTAAATAATGAATTTGTAATAATTTGTAAAAAGCTTTTTTTAGGGTTCCATAAGAAATTAGAGCTAGCTCGCTGGCAGGTATTAAATATTTTTTCAAATGAAAAAGAAAAATTTAAAGAAGTTAAATCTTTTTTTCGAATTCACAAAAGCGTAAGATTCATTTTAATTTTTTTTGGGCTCGCCCCTTGGCTTTGCCCGGAGCTCGCCGACGGGCGAAGCCCTAATAAATAATAAATCTGTGAATCAGTAGAAGAAGAAAAAAATCTTTCATTTTGTATTATAGAATGACGGTTTTTAAGCTTGCGCTCCCTTTTTTCCGTTTTTTTCTTCCTCGGCGAAGCCCTTTCTTTATACACAGAGTGCACGCGCAGCTTTTTTTCTTCTGCTTGCGCCTCCATTGAAAAATAATTATGATATGACAAGGGAAGAGTAAATTTATGGTAAAAGACAGCTTTGGCGCCATTTTGATTTGTCTCAGCTATGGTTCTAACTAAATAGGATGATTTATCCAATAAATTAAACATATTTAGCAGATAAGATCTAGTAAATTGGCATAATTCAGAAAAAGCAAATTGCCAAGCAAAAATTTTGGGAGGATTCCAAAAGCGGAAAGGTTTTGACTTCCAATTATTTATTACTGATTCCTTAGTTATTAGGGCTTCGCCCGTCGGCGAGCTCCTTTTCCCTCCCGAAGGATTTATATAGCCAAGGGGCGAGCCCAAAAAGATGGAATTTTCCGGACTTATTGATGCACTAACATTTTTTTTTGTTTTTGGGGCCCTTTCTTCGGAGGTTTTTCCTTCAGAAAAACGGATGTATTGGAGAAAAGGGGGGCGCATATGGCGGCTCGTGTTTTTTCAAGATCCAACATTTTTAGAACGTTGAAAAAAAGCGGTTGCTGCTTCGCAGGAAAAAAAGAAATTTTTTAATATAGCGGGTAGAGATACTAGTTCTTCATTCAGGTGAGAGCCATCGGAAAAAGATTCCATGTATGAAATCTTTTTTAAAAATGTCGGCGAGCTCCTGATTGTAGGCCCGGGGCAAGCCCCAAAATTATAAATATTATATGGAAAATGTGAAATATAAGAGACACAAGTTCTTAAAGAACCAAATTTGTAACCTAGGTCGGCTAGCGGCCTTTTTTTTTTAGCGGTTGCATTAAGAGGAAACGTTCGACAGAACCTTCAAGCAGGCAGCGCGAGCAGATTTTTTTTTTGCGCAGGTTTTCTATTTAATTTTTGGGAGAAGGCAAAAATAAAATTGGGAGATGGAAATTCTCGATAAAAATTTTCTCTCTGCGGAGCTTTAAATTCATTAAAAATTCAATTTTTAAGAATGTCGGCGAGCTCCAGGCTAAAACCAAGGGGCGAGCCCGTATTTTTTAAAATTGAATTTTTAGATTTCTCCGGAATAAAACTCGTTCCATGCAATTCATCCGTTCCCAACATATCTATTCGACCATTGATATTTGACGGAAAAGCCTGAGTGCGGTTTTTCCCTGTATGATTGAAGCCTAAGGACGAAAAAAACGAATATTTAGGTTCTAATTGATTTGTTTTTTTTTCTCCCGTTTGCAAGCGGCTATTTTTAATATTAGTTTTATTTGGGGCTCGCCCCCTGGCTTCGCCATGGAGCTCGCCGACAGGCCGGAGCCCTAAATCTAAATTAAATGAAGGTCCTAAAAAAGAAATAAAATTAGTGTAAATTTTAAAATATTCTTGGATAAATTCAGGTTTTGAAAATTTATACGTAGACACATAAATTAATTGATGAGCTTCTCAGGAGAGGGGGAGGGGGGAAGAATTAAAAAAGCGGTTTATTTTGGCTAAGCTAGGAGTGCAGTAAAAATAAAAAGTTGTGGGTAAAGAAAAAAACTTTTTTAAAATGACACATTTTAATGGATAATTATAACGAGAAAAAAAATAAATGATTGAATTATTTAATTTAATAGCATCTTGTTTTGAAGATGCTATATTTTTTTTATATTGATAACCTAGTAAAAAATCTGAAAATTGATTTCAGAAATTTTGCTTAGACCTGCTAGGGGTTGACAATATCACCATTTTAGAGCTTTGCTTGTCGGCGAGCTCCTTTTCCCTTCCGAAAGTTTTATTATGTCATGGGGCGAGCCCCAAAAAAGAAGAGGCAACATGCGAATTTTGGGTCAAAAAGGACCCCGCTAAATGTAATTTAGCTCTTTTTTTACTTTCAGCTTTAATAATTTTTTTTTGGGTAAATATATCTGTCTTCGGCCGGGAGCTCGCCGATAAATTTTTAAATTGGGAGAAAAAAACTTGGGGGCGTGAAATAAATAAAGAACGTATTTTTAAAAATTCGCCCTGACTAATTAAAGGCTCTGGCGGAGGGATAATTAATTGATTTTTTTGGGGCTCGTCCCCAGTGTTTGCCATGAAGTGAGCCGACATATTGGTTTGGGAGGAGAGATAAGAGAGGGGAGAGGAGCTCGCCGACAAGACAAAGCCCTGAAATAAAATAGATTGTCTTAAAATATTTAATATTGGCTCAATATTAAGATAGCTGGATTGAAAAATTGATGATCTATATCATCAAGTTTTCAATTTTTTTTTTTGAATTTTGTGGCTCACTCCTCTGCTTATTATAAATCTATTATTGCCCGAGAGATCGCCGACGGGCAAATTTTTTTTCCCTTTTCTGATTGGGCGGCGACTTTCAAATTGCTTCACAATTTGAAAGTCGCCGCCCAATCAGAAAAGGGAAAAAAAAAATTTCGTCCTGACAAAATTACTACCCCCTGCAGAGCTTTTATTCCTTAATACCTCCCGCGGAGCTTTTTTGTTCCAATAAGCTAATGTATTAAATTTTTTTAACGGAACTCAAAGCTCCTCATTCAATAAAACCCATCTTCCAAAATTTCGAGATGGCAATTCCGTCGGAATTGCCATCTCGAAATTTTGGGAAATAGAGCGGGTTCCATTGTCGATTCATTTTATTGTTTCCGGAATAAAAGAATGGGCTGCTATTTCCGAATTGCTTCTCAATTCGAAGGTCAGTCATTTTCCCTCTTTTGTAAAAATTCAATTGGTGTCTCAAAAAACGAGATCTTTTAATAGGGAAAAAATGAGATGATTTGACGAAAATATTGGATTTCGGAATGTATTAGTAGAATTGCATTTATCCGTTTGCTTTCACCTCTTTTTCAATATAATTAAACCATTATTTGAGCCTTGTCTTTTTTTTTGGGAGTGCATTCCATACATATTTAGAGTCGGTTCGCTTCAAAAAGCTCCTCTTTCAGTGTCTTGGCTTTCTTTGGGAGTAAGTTTAAATTCAGGCAAAAATAAAGAACAATTGAATATCTTGGAATTAATCGAGTTTTTTTTTTCTTTTAATAAATGATTAATAAATCAATTAAAATCACTGCTTTTATTATAATAAAATTTAGTTCCACTACCGGGACTAAAAAAACCATCCAAAGGGGGGCTAAAACGGCAACATGTTTTTTCAATATTTAGGGTTTTGCCCGTCGGCGAGCTCCTAAGCAAAGCCAATTTAAGGGCTTTGCCCTGTCGGCGAGCTCCAGGGCAAACCCATGGGGTTCACTTTACCAAAAAAAAAAAATCCGCTTGCGCTGCGCGCTTTATAGAACCGGATTTTAAAGTTCAGGTTTTGGGGTTTACTCGCTGGCTTTGTAACTTTTTCTGTTTTTTGCGCTTGCGCTCTGTCTTTACAAAAAAAGCGTACGAAAAAAAAAATCAATTTAAAGCTTTTTCAGATTCTATCGGGTTATTGGGTAGACGTTGTGGAAAACAAGTATTTGGGGCTCGACCCTCTGGGTAAGCCCTGGAGCTCGCCGACAGGGCTTTTGCCCTTGAAAAATTTGGGGCTTGCCCCCTGGCTCCGGCCGAGAGCTCGCCGACAGGGCGTTGCCCTCACAAAAAAGAAAAGTTACGCTCTAAAAAATCCCCTTTATGAAATCTTTTTTCGATGGACCCTGAAATTTTCCCCCAATTTCAATCAGTGTAGATTCCATTATTTGTCTCCCTTTTTTTATAGGGAGCCCTACCCATTCTGAAGGAATGGGTAGGGCTCCCCATAAAAGGAAATCATGAGATTGATGCCATTTGCATAAGGAATCCTGGATTTTTTGGCGCCACGGAAATCGTTGACAAGTCAACGATCTCTTGATTAAATGAATTTTTATCGCTTTGTCGGAGACCTTCATAAATTTTATTGGTAAGAGCTCCGCTTTGTCGGCTCGCTTCATGGCAAAGTCTGGGGGCAAGCCCCAAATTAAAAAAAAGCTGTCGCTGCGTCGCAGGCGTCGGAAAAAAAATTCATTGATTATTACTTTTTATTGCAAATCTGAGGTAAAAAATTCCATCATCAGATAATGTTAATAAGTATTTTTCGGGGTCTAGACACTTGAATCCTTTAGGTAATTTTAGATTTTTTGCAGTGATAATACCTGGACCTTTAACACAAATATATCCTTGTCCTTGGCTAAACCCAAAATTGCTAGCAAGCTGCGCAAGCGTATTTCTATTTGAAAGTAAGCTGGCCCGCTTTTCCCTGCGAAGCAGCGACAGCTTTTTTTTTTTTGTTTGGGGCTCCCCCCCGGTGGCATCGCTTGGAAGCTCGCCGACATTTTTATACTGGGGCGCAAGCGGCAAATTGTTTTTTCCTTTTTTGTTTTTCCCCCAATTTCAATGGGCTATTCGGAACGAATGATCTTCAAATTGTGAAGCAATTTGAAGATCGCCGCCCATTGAAATTGGGGGAAAAAACGTTCCCCTCTTGGAAAAAATCGATCAAAGCTCTGAGTTAGGTATGGAATAAATATGTGAATTATATAATTTATGATTAAATTGCAGTAATAAACCTTGAGGAATAAAGTTTATCGCTCGGGGGCCGGCTTGCATGAAAAAAAAAGACTGTGAAAAATTAGATATATTCTTTATCACGGTTTTTATCGCCCCAGCGGAAACCTTTAAATTTCCTCCTCTTCCCTCCCCTTCCCTTACAGAAGGGGGGGATATTAGAGATTTTTTTCATGAGGAGGGATAAGAATTTGACATGAAAAGAGATTCCATAAATGAAATCTCTTTTCCAAGGTCCCGGGCATTAAATTGATTAAATTGCCCGGAAACTCGTCAATTTTTTAGAGGTATAGATGAAATAAAATGATTCGATGTAAAAATAATCTGTTTTAAATTTAATAAAATATCAAAAATTGATTCTCGCATTCCTGTTAATATTGAATAAGGGATTTCTGCATTATAGAGATCAACCCAACTAATAAAAAAATTGGATTTTTCCATTAGTAACGTACGACGTAACGCGTTCGCAATAGTTAAACCTTCGCCTTTTTTAAATGGCATTAATTGAAATCGTCCATACCAATTATTATTGTTTAAAAATTTTGAATCTATACAAGATACCCAAATCATAATTAGTTTTGATGTTTTCTTCCGTTTTGTTTTTACGGGGCACTAGCTTTTTTTCATGCGGCTGCGGACCTTTTCGGTTTTATTATCTCCCCCCCCAAAAAGCAAAAAAACCTCCGAAGGAAAAACCTTAAAAAATTATTCCTTTTATTGACGTCTCCTCCCTTCCGGTTTTTCCCTAAATTTTAATGGGTAATCCAATCTCGTTTCATGGTGCACTTGTTAATTCCTTTTAGTGACGCGGTTTGAAAATTTCGACGTATCCCCTCCCGAAGGGAGGGGATACGTCGAAATTTTCAAACCGCGTCACTAAAAGGAATTAACAAGTGCACTGCCCTTTTCCCCGTTTTTATTTATTGTTTTTTTCTCATCCCTCTCCCGAAGAGGGGAACGGTTTTTCCCCTGTTTTTCTTTCAGAGGTTTTTTTCCTTTTTTGTTTTTCCCCCAATTTCAATGGGCTATTCGGAACGAATGATCTTCAAATTGTGAAGCAATTTGAAGATCGCCGCCCATTGAAATTGGGGGAAAAACTTCGGAAAAAAAAAATGGCTAAAGAAAAACGGATCAAAGGAAAAAAAAAATACGCTCGCGCTGCTTGCTTGAAGGGAATGATGGCCATTTAAACGCATTTTCAGGGGTTTTCCCTGTCGGCGAGCTCCATCCCAGGGGGCGAGCCCCAAATTCGACAAAGGAGAATTTGATTTATGGCCATCATTCCCTTCAAGCAAGCAGCGCGAGCGTATTTTTTTTTTTTTTCATCGCCCTCACGGGTTGAAGAATTTTTTTATTGGAAATAGGTGATTTGGCCGGCGATTCAAACCCATTAAAACGGGTTTGTATCATACGAGAATATCAGCCAAATCACCTATTTCCAATAAAAAAAACCAATTTCAATGGGCGGCGACCTTCAAATTGCTTCACAATTTGAAGATCATTCGTCCCGAATAGCCCATTGAAATTGGGGGAAAAACAAAAAAGGGAGGGGGAGAAGTAAAAACATTAAAATTTAATGCCGCAAAAAAAAAACTGTCGGTTCGATTCTTCTTTTTTGATGAGAGAACGCATTAAACCGGCTTGCGCCCCCTTAAAAAGGAATATCTTATAATATACCGGAGTAGATCCACGTGGTACACACGTTTGAATAAATTTTCCCTCAAATTTGAGTGGCTAAATGGAAAATAATTTTTCAGCTCCGCGGAGAAAGAAAATCTAGGTTCAATTCTTTTATTTTTTCTTCGATTTTTCTTCACCAATAATTCTAGGAGGATCACGGAAAAAGATTGCGAAAAAGATGATCCCTAAAGTTCCCACTAATAAAAAAGTATAAACCAATGCTTCCATATATAAATTTTTATAATTTTAAATTTTTCATCAAACCTTTTCGGTGTTATTATTTGACCGATAGTTTTTGCTTTTTGAACAAGAATTGCCACGGGGTGATTTATATTTAAAAACTTATCGTTTTTATCACTGTCTTCTTCCGAAGGAAGAAAACCTCCGAAGGAAAAAACCGGGAAAAAAAAACGGATTTAGACAACTCGTGACAACGATGCTTTTGTTTGAAAATCAGCCTTATTTTACTAACGCTAAAAAGTAAAAAAGAGACCCCTAGTGCAAAACTTTAATCTGAAAAAGGGGAAAAATAGCGGGTCTGTTTAAAAAACAATTTACTGCCATATAAATATATGTGCCCCCTTTTTTCCGTTTTTTCCCCTTCGGCGAAGCCCTTGTTTAAAATTGTTTTTGGGGCTCGCCCCCATGGCATAATAAAATATATTATCGCTCGGGAGCTCGCCGTAATAAATTTATATACAAGGGGGCGCATATATTTATATGGCGGCAATTTTCCGAAGGAAAAACCATCTCTTTCCTCACAAACATAAATGTCGGCTAGCTCCCGGGCGATAATATATTTTATTATGCCATGGGGGGCGAGCCCCAAACAGAAAGGGGAGGGGAAGAAATAAAAAAGGAATTACGTCAAGACAAGGAGCTATCCTTAATTTTGAATTAAGGGGGGAAGGGTCTTGAAAAATTATCTAATTTTAAAAATAACATATGAAAGCTTTGTTTTCAATTTTTCCCTTTTTTCAGATTAAAGACTACAACTTAATAGTTTTCAAAAAGGGTAAGCAAATTATACCCAAATTATATAAGATCCGAATTCACAAATTATATCAGATTTGGATTTTAAATGCCGCAAAAAAAAAATCGAACGGATTGTGCATAAATCCGATTCTCTTTCGTCGAATTTTCCCTCCGAATTTCAAAGACCCAGAAAATTTCTTAATAAATTGCCTGAGTCTCCGTACTCGTATATAAAAAAAATTCAATTCTTCCAAAAGTAGATCGAACGATTTTACTAATACAAATAGTATTAAATGTAAAATGCGGATATTTTTTAATTTGGGGCGAGTCTTCTCCCTGTCGGTCGAAGACAGATAGGTAAAATGAACCCCCTTGTTTTGCCCTGTCGGCGAGCTCCAGGGCAGAGCCCTGATTTCTTTTTTGGGGGGCCTGCCCCCCGGCGTAGCCCAAAAACACATTTTTGACCTTGCTGGTAATAAATATTCATCTGCTAATACCAGGATTTTGGGGCTCGCCCCCTGGCATCGCCCGGGAGCTTGCTGACAATTTTAAATTTCTGCCACCGTCTCCTTTTATTGTTTTCCCCGTTTGCGCTAAAGAGGGGAACGGTTTTTTCAGGTTAATTGAATTTACTCATCAACTTTTTATTGACGAGGTTCAACGAATAGGTAATCGTTTTGGGGCAAGCCCTAATTCAGACCTAGGTAAAAATCTATTTTTTTTAAATTCCATTTCATAATAATTGGAAATGTAAACACTGTACCCAGGTTTATCAATAAAAATTTCAATTGTTTTTTCTCATTCTGAAATTTCAAATTTTAATGTTTTTCCTTCTCCCCTCCCGAAATTTTTCCCCCAATTTCAATGGGCGTCGATCTTCGAATTGCTTCTCAATTCGAACATCATTCGTTTTTTCTTTCCCCCCCGTTTTTCATGGCCATATATTTCATTTGCATCCATGCGATGAAAGAAGCATGGATGCTTTATGGCCATGAAAAACGGGGGGGAAAGTTCCGAATAGCTCATTGAAATTGGGGGAAAAACAAAAAAGGGAGAGGGATGAGAAAAAAACGATTTAAAACGGGGAAAAAAAGCGATCGGCGCGAGCGGATGGTCTTTTTTTTCTCCGCGGAGCTGGGTTCTTTTGCTGGGACTGGGTTCTTTTGCTTTAACGGGTGTATTTCACTCGTAATAATTAAAATCGAAAGGAATGCTACTTATACGATTTTTCTGGGAATTTCTTTCCCTCGCATTATTATCGCCCCGGAGACCTTTAAATATCTGCATGCGATGTGTCGGAAAAAGAAAAAAATTAACCCAACAAGGAGTATTGATATGTAATGAATAACTTTGTTTTCAATAATACTCATAAATTTCTTCTAACGAAAATTTACCGTTTAATATTTCATAATTAAAATTAATGCCGCTTGCGCCCCCTTGTATATAAATAATATTACGGCGAGCTCCAGAGCCAAGCCATGGAGTTCATTTTATTCGCCCAAAAGAAAAAAAAAAAGTGGTATTATATCGTAAAGGATAATTCACCGGCACTGGTAAAAACATCCCATTTAGGGTTGCCCTGGAGCTCGCCGACAGGGTGGAGCCCTTAAATCCGCTCGCGCTGCTCGCTTTAATCTGTTTTTTATTATTATTTTTGGCTACAAATCACTGGCTGGATTGATGTGAATGAAAGGAAAAATTAGTAAACGACGCGTAGAGAGGGGATAAAGTTTGATAAAAAGAATCTCTAGTTAAATAAAAAGATCCAATCACCATATCTTGACTCGGCAAAAATAATGGTTGGCGGGAAGCTAAACCTATTAAATTATTTATACTCCATAATAATCTCCAAGCTTCGGCACGGGATTCTTGAATAATAGGAACATGAACTCCCATTTGATCTCCATCAAAATCGGCATTAAAACTGGAACACACTAATGGATGCAACAAAATAGCTTTTCCTTGGATTAATTTTATTTTAAAAGATTGAATATTCATTCGATGTAAAGTCGGTGCCCAATTTAAAATAATAGGCCAAGTTTCAATAAATTTTTTTAAAAGAATTAGGATAATTGGATGTTTTTCTTGAATAAGTTTGGTCGCAATTATACTGGCAATATTGAAACGATTCGTTATATACACTATTAAAAATGGTTGAAATAATTTGAATGCCATTATTAATGGAATTCCACATTCAAATAATTTTAAAGTGGGTCCAACTATAATAACGGAACGTCCGGAATAATCAACTCGTTTTCCCAATAAATGTTGACGAAACCAACCTTCTTTTCCTTTCAACTGATCTGATATACTTTTTAATGGTCTTCCTTTTTGAAGTACTTTATTCGATTGGAACTTTTGACTACTGTCTAGCAAAGCCCTGACGCTTTTATACAATACATATTCAACTTCGTCTAAAGGTTTCGACTCATTTAAACTTATTACATTTATAAAAGGGGGGGCGCCAGCAGCATTTATAGAAAGATGATTTAAAAAGCGCGCAGCGCTAGCCGAATTTTTTCGCCCCGTCGGAGCCTTTATAATTTTTTTCAAAAATTCGAACTGTTCTTTCGAATTGGCTTGCATTGTTGAAAAAATTAAGGGAGCGTAATTATAAGGTCTCCAGCGGAGGGTTTTTTTTTTTTTTTTGTTTATCTCTCCCAATCTGATTGGGGGAGATGAATCTCCGCGCAGTAGTTTGTGGTTTAAATCTCCGCTGGGGGAGGAAATTCCGCTTGCGCTGCGCGCTTTTTGATTATTTTTATAAAGCGAAGCCAAGGGGCGAGCCCAAAACAAACTAATTGATTGTATAGCTCTCGATTCTTGGTGATAAGACAAATTTGCTGGATAAATTTTTAAGCTTCATTTTACTGGAATACGCGATCCATCGAATCAAAAAAAAGAAAAACGGTACGGCCGTAATCTACGACCTTCCTTTTCTTTTTTTTGGAGTGCCCTGGCTCATTCCCAAAAAATTCATTGCTGCAAATAATCAAGTTTATCACCTGCTATCACAGAAAAAAAAGGTATGGAATCTGTTTTTCTGTTCGAAAAAATTTCTTCAAAATTCATGAGGGTTTTTGGAGTCCAAAAAATTCGTGATAAGCGTCCTATCAAAATGTTTTTATAGAGAATATTTTGATAAAGAGTGTTGACATCTCCCGTAATAAATCCACGCGAACTTGAAATAATTGGTCTTAAATCTGGCGGTAAAACGGGTAATAAATTTATTATCATCCATTCAGGTTTAATTTGAGCATTTTTAAAATATTCAATTAAACGTAAGCGTCTTATTTGCCGATAATAATTTAAACGAATTGGTAATAAATTATTATTTTGTATTCTATCTGTATTTTTCGAATTTTTTATCGTTTTTTTTAATTGCATTAATTGGAAAGATTATTTCTTTTTTTTCTACGGCTTCTACGCTCTTTTAGCCCAAATTTAATTTCGTTTCATGGTGCACTTGTAAATTCCTTTTAGTGACGCGGTTTGAAAATTTCGACGTATCCCTTCCCGAAGGGAAGGGATACGTCGAAATTTTCAAACCGCGTCACTAAAAGGAATTTACAAGTGCACCATGAAACGAAATTAAATTTGAGCTAAAAGAGCGTAGAAGCTTAGGCAAAGATAATAGGAAAAATAAATAATGCCGCATGCGCTCCCCTTTAAAAGGGCTCCGGAGAGGCTAGGAGAATTTATTTGTTTGGGGCACGCCTCGTGGCTTTTCTCTGGAGCTCTCCGACTTTTTTTATATGCGGCCGCGGAGAGAAATTAATCCAATAAAAAAGAGGATTTATATAATTTCAAATTCAATTTCTGTTTATTTTTCAATAATAATTACTCTTATCTAAACTAATTGGTAAAAAAAATTATCAAAAAGAACATGAAAAATAGTTAATATCCCATCATTTAAAAACTAGAATTGGTCTAATGAGTTCGGATAGATTAGTTTTTCGCTTTTTTACTTCCATAAAACCGTACAAAACGGTTTTCCATTATACGGCTTGACCATCTATAGAATTTATAATTCCCGCATGGCTCCGCCCCGGCGGAGCCTTTTCTTGTTTTTTTGATGGCTGGCACCGCACGTCATTCATTAAAAAAAGCTCCGGTCGTCGCCCAGAAAAACGTTTTTTTTTCCCGCTTCGGCGGTAAATAGATGATTTGGCCGGCGATCCAAACCCATTAAAACGGGTTTGGATCGCCGGCCAAATCATCTATTTACCGCCGAAGCGGGAAAAAAAAACGTTTTTCTGGGGGAAGGGCTATATAAATTTTATTATTGCCCTGTCGGCGAGCTCCCGGGCAAAACGATCGGGGGTTCATTTTGGGATTTTTTCTTCGGAGGTTTTTTTGCTCCCGAAGTTTCTCCCCAATTTCAATGGGCGTCGACCTTCAAATTGCTTCACAATTTGAAGATCATTCGGAACGAATATAGCCCATTGAAATTGGTTTTTTTTTTTGGAAATAGATGATTTGGCCTATATTCTCGTATGATACAAACCCGTTTTAATGGGTTTGGATCGCCGGCCAAATCATCTATTTCCAAAAAAAAAAATTCTTCAACCCGTGAGGGCGATGAAAAAAAAAAAAAAAATGAAGGGAATGATGGCCATAAATCAAATTCTCCTTTGTCGAATTTGAAAATGCGCTTAAATGGCCATCATTCCCTTCATTTTTTTTTTTTTTTTCTTTGATCCGTTTTTCTTTAGCCATTTTTTTTTTCCTTCGGAAAAAAACCTCTGAAAGAAAAACAGGGGAGAAACAAAAAAGGGAGGAGAAGGAAAAAAACCTTTGGGAAAGAAAGAAGGGAGAGGGATGAGAAAAAAACGATAAATAAAACCGAAAAGGTCTGCGGCCACATGAAAAAAAAAAAGCTAGTGCACCCTGGAACGAAATTTTAATGAAGAAGAAATTAAAAACGAGAACCCTGGTCATTTATGACCAGGGTTTAATCCGCTCCCCAAGAGAGGTCAAAACCTTTACGCTCTGCCTTCTCCCTCAACCTTTAATAGTGGTACATACAATTAATTTCTCTGCGGCCGCATAAAAATTACTTACGTTAAACTTATAGATGGTTTTCTAGCATTAACCTCGTGAATTGGATCCGAGTAAGTTAAATATTCGCCAGGTTAAAGGAGACGAAATAATATTATTGTCGGAAAAATGCCGCTATTTATTTCATCCTTTTTGCCTGCGCAGCAGCGACAGCTTTTTTTAATGGAAAAAAGAACTCAAACGCGAAACTATTTTTTTCCTGGTTTTTTTCCTTCGGAGGTTTTTTTCCTTAGGAAAAAAACGATGATAAAAGGGCTTCGCCGGGGCAATATAAAGGGAAAAATTGGCTTATTTTTTCTCTCCGCGGAGCTTATTGTTCCCGAAAAAGACGCTAATTCGGGTTTATAAACGAAATTCTAGTCGACATTTTTTTCATCCGAAGAAAAAAATTTGCAGCGGGACTATAATATTTCTATTATTTATATTTATATTTTTACCAGATATCCTAGTGAATTTTTAATTTTGGGGCGAATTTTTTCCCGGGAGCTCGCCGTAATATATTTATATACAGGGCAAAGCCCTTAAAAGAGCGTTCATTTATCCTCCCTTAAAAGATAAAATGACTACTATATTTTAATTTAGAGATCGATTTTTAAAGATATCCTTTAATTTCCCTGATCTTTATAAATTAATTATTTTAATAATAAAGCTATTAAAATTTATAATTTAACCAGTGTTATTCAATGCTAAAAATTAATTTAATTGATCTGAATATGGAATGATGGAATTCGCTTATGCTAATCTTAAAAATCGCCGCTCTAATAAATTAGCGGGATCTCAAAAAAAAAATCTGCAAAAAAAAGGCCCAAAAAAAAAAAAAAAAAATTCTTCTTTCCCCAAATAGATTATGTTTTTTTCGCTTCGGCGGAGCCCTTATAAATTTTTGAGCCTTTTTTTATATTGCGCTGCCCGCTTCGCAGGATAAAAATAAGGCTGAGCCGGGGCGAGCCCTGGTATTATTGAATCGTGGAGCAAACGAGAACTCCGGTCATTTATGACCTTTTTTTCTAAGGGCGAAGAGGGGAACGGTTTTTTTTTCCATGTTTTTTCTTTAGCCATTTTTTTTTTCCGAAGTTTTTCCCCCAATTTCAATGGGCGGCGATCTTCAAATTGCTTCACAATTTGAAGATCATTCGTTCCGAATAGCCCATTGAAATTGGGGGAAAAACAAAAAAGGAAAAAAACCTCCTTCAGAAAAACAGATTAAAGCAAGCAGCGCGAGCGGATATTTATAGTTTTTTTTTTTTTTTTTTTCTGGGCTCAATAACGAATGATCTTTAAATTGTGAAGCAATTTGAAGGTCGACGCCCAATCAGAAAAGGGAAAAAAAATTCGCCCTGTATATAAATATATTACTACTGGGGAGCTCGCCGACATAATATGTTTGGGAGGGGAGAGAAGGGAGGGAAGAGGAGCTCGCCGTAATATATTTATATACAGCGCGAAGCTCTGACCCTTTATATTTCATAATTTATAATTTTTTTTATCTAGGCAAGCGAGAACCCCGAGAAGCTCCGCGGGGGGAAAAACAATTGACCGGGGTTCGTCGGAAAAGGTATGAAAAGCTTTTTTCTTTTTTAGGCGTGCGAATTTTTTTCCTGAATTTCAATGGGCCTGAGTTCCGAATGATATTCGAATTGAGAAGCAATTCGAATATCATTCGGAACTCAGGCCCATTGAAATTCAGGAAAAAAAGAAATAGCAGCAAAGCGAGAACCACGGTCATAAATAACCGTGGTTCGTCGGGAAATAAAAATTTTTTTCGCTTGTTTTCTCCGGTTTTTTTTGGGGGCGAATTTTTTTTTTCAATTACCCTCCGGCATAGCTTCCCCGAAAAAAATAACGCCGGAGCAAAAATGAGTCTTTCCCCCTGGCTGTATATTATTGCCCGGGAGCGAAGCCGACGGGCAAAGTGTTGTTGGTTACTTCTAAAAAAAATATTCTCTTAAAAAAAAAGGAGATCCCGGCCATGCCCATGCATTTTGAAAAGGTCCAAAAATATCTTGATCAGAAGTTGAATACATAAATGCTTTATAAATATTTTGAGGTAATTGAGATGGTATTTTTCTAGTACGACTAAAAGCATGTGTATATAAAAATACAAAACGCTCTTGCTCAAGGTTGTTTGGATCAACTATATTTGCAAAATTTCGGAAATGTTTATTTAATACATTTATATAATGTTCATACATAAGTGTATTAGGATAATGCTTAATAGGCTTTAAAGGTTGTTTACTGAGTGATTTTTGTGATTCAAAGAAATCATCATTTTTCGAGCGTTCTTTTTCTCCTGGGGTCGCCCCGGCGAAGCCGAAAATATTTTCCTTAGGAGTACGCAAGCTACTTTTCTCCCTGTCGGTCGAAGACAGACAGGTTGCTAATGGCTCGACCGAGGGTTCGTCATCTTTAGGGTCAGAATTCGAAGAATTTAGATAGGAATTCCATAAATGATCTCTTTCGTGTGGCTGAAAAAACTTAGAAGCTCCTGGTTTATAGAAAAAAGGCCAAGAAGAATATTTTTTATATACTAGTCCAGGTGAATCTAGATTATCTCGTGTTTTTATTTCCCTTTGCCGGAGACCTAAATTTCACTGTCTTTTAGATAGAGAAGCGGGTCTTGATAAAAAGCGGGACGTTAAAATCAATTTTCGTGAAATTCTATCCCAACCTACATAAAAAGGATTATTAGAACCAAAATAATTGTAAATTTGGTTAACATTAGCCGCATAAGCTAAACGCTTTTTAAAAACTCTTTTGCGAGTGCGGCGATTACGATTTTTCGTTTTTTTTTCTGATCCCCCTCCCTTCTTTAAAGAATTCTGTGCGGGCTGCTCTCTTGTTATTAATGAGGAAGTATTTTTTTTTTTTATGCGACTAGGCGTAAAAGATTCTTCATGAAAAAACCAATTTTTATCAATTGGCAATTCATTAAATAATGATTTATCAAATTGTATTGGCGCGCTAGGAGGATTTGAATTTGGCTTGATCGTTTCATTTTTTCTAGTCTCCCCTCCCTCTCCGGAAGTTTTTCCTCCAATTTCAATGGGCGGCGACCTTCAAATTGCTTCATAATTTGAAGATCATTCGTCCCGAATAGCCCATTGAAATTGGGGGAAAAACGAAGAAGAAGGGGGAGGGGGGGATAGAAAATTTAATTGACTATTGGGATCTCCCTCTCCCCCCTTTGAAGGGGAGGATAAATTATTGAATTGAAGTGGATCATCTTTAAATGTGTTCTCACTTGAATTCGAATCCATTGGTAAATTAAGAATTTCGCTTGTGCTGCTCGCGTTAGAAGGAGAGTTTGTCAATTCAGACAAATTATTGTCATCTATTTTATCAGAAAACATAAATTCTTGGTTTATGACCATAGAAGGATGTAATGAAATATTAAATAAATTCCGAATTGGTTTTAAAGTTCCTTTAAAACGTTGATGATAATTGGACGAAGTCAATGATTTAAAATTAAATGGAAAATGATTAATGTCAATTGAAGTGGAAAAATTAGAATTTACGGATTGATTACTACTAGGTGCAATTATTGGGTCCGAATTTTCTTGCTTACTTTTTTCCTGCGGAGCGGAAAGGTTTAGATTGACCTTTTCTATCGAAGATTTATTGCCGTGGATCAATGGAAAATCCTTTTTACGGGGCGAGCTTTCGCCATCTATAAAAGTTTTTTTTTCCGGGAAAGCTAAAGGATTTGTAGAAGAAATTTGCTCGCGCTGGTCGCTTGCATAAGATTTTAATTGTTCTTGTAAATTAAAATAAAATTTTAACGTATCAAAATAATGACACATTTTAACTCTTAAAAAATCTAATTCTTTTTCTTGTGCATTAGTTAATTGTTGAGAAATAAGTTCTCAATTGAAAAAAGAATTAACATTATTTTTTAAAATAAATCTAAAAAGTGGATTTTGATAAAATTTTTTCATTATGTATTTTTTTATACGATTTGAATAAACTGATGGTTCCTGAGAAAATGTTAAAGATTCAAACGAAGCAAAAGATAGAGTTTGAAAAGAAGTGCGAAAATACCTTCTATGCATGTGAGTAGATGGTATTTTAGGTACTCATAATGAAAGTGTTGAAGGTGCAAAACGCGGGCTACTATTACTCCTATTGTGATCCAAATCAAAAAAAATATCAGCATCTGGGAAATCGAAAAAAGAAACCGATTCGGATGGTCAATCTATATCATCATTCCTTTGAGATGGGTCAAGAGGAAGTAAAATTTTAGAAAAAAGAGTTTCATTATGTTGGGAGCCTTGGCCTATTATTTCCTTTTTTTGCTTTCTCCTCCCGAAAAAACCTCCGAACGATGGCCACGAGAAAGACGGTAATTGTAAAGGATAAATTAATCTTGATAAGACAGAGGGATTATTTTTCAAGAATTCTTCCCGTTTACGTACATAACTAGCGGTCTTTTCGTCCGAATAATAAGACTGCAAACGGGGGTTTTTTTGTTTTAAAGATTGCCAGGAAGTGGCAATTTTTTTTTTAAGATCTCGAGCTTTAAGTCGCTTTACTCGACGAGCTCATTTGAAATGACGATGATCTCTTATATAAGTCCAAAATGATTCTCCTTCATAATTTAATGTTTCAAAATTAGTAGGCCATTCACCGTAAGTAAAATGGGCTCTATCAAATAAGGATAAGTCTGCGTTAAAAAAAGTTCTATCTCCTATGTGAACACCTAGTGTATTAGATAAATCTGGGTATTGAATTCATAAGTTATGTTGGTTTAATAATTCATTTTTTGGAGTCAAACCAATACCAAGAAATTGATTGAATAAATAATCAAAACTAAAATAAGGAATGGTAGTAAACGTCATTGTAAGAAAACATGTAAGTAAAAAGTTATCCAATTTTATTACCGTAAAAGGAGAGACTTTATTTCAATTTAGAGAAGGGGATAAAAAATTTTGCGGCCTACCAGTATAATATCATCTTGTAAAAGGAGAAGTATCTTCATACCAGTTATGTATAAAACGGATCGTGTTTGACAGCGAACGATCGCTTTTGTTTTTTTTTAATCCCTGCTTGCGGACAGAACTGTTTGATAAGAAAATTCTACCCGCGGAGCTTGAAATAAATGACGTTAGACGTGAAAACGCATAAGAAATTGAAAATAATGCTTCTTCCTCCTCTCTCCTTTTAAGCTTCGCTGCTCTGCTAGAAAAAAGAGAACGCAAGCGCAAAAAAAGGCTCCGGAAGAAGAAATAAACCGCTCGCGTTGCCCTTTTGGGAAAAATCGCGCGCTTGCGCTCTGTGTATGAAGAAAAAACCTTGTGAAAATAAGAAGTGGCGGCTTGTTTAATAAATATAGGTTGGTCAATATTTGTTAGGGCTTCGCCCGTCGTCGAGCTCCGGGCAAAGCCAAGGGGCGAGCTCAAAAAAAAATATAATAAATCCATGGGTCATCTTCCTACCCAAATTATTAAATTAAAAAATTGAATAAAAAAATAATTAAAAACTAAAATACCTAAAAAACTTCCCAATGCAAAACCTAAACATGAAATTATTAAAAAAGCTGGAGAAGATGATGTTGCAAAAATATAAGTATCTAAAAAGTTGGAAGCCGAACTTAAATTTAAACTTCCAAAATATGAAAAATAACAAGATTGTTCTGTTATTGAAAGTAAGAAGGTAAAGGTAAAGATTTTACTCGAAAAAGAAAATGGATAAGAATAAGCCGCGTTATCAATTTGCATGCTCGACTGGCTTCTTTGAAAATTTTGAGGATTGGTATGCACGAATATCGGATTATAATTAATCTGATCCCTCCCTTCCATAGGATAACGTGATGAGTCGGGGTCAAATAAACGTATTTTTAATCTATTGATCCGTTCTTCTGGACTTCCTACCATAACTAAAGGGTTCCTGAATCTTCCTGGCCAAAATTGTAAATCTTGATTTTTTGCAAAAATATTTATAGATTTTGAATTAGATAGGGCTTCATAAACTAACACTAGAATTAAGAGTACTCCTAATAAATAAGGCCAACTTGAATTTAAATAATTTAATGTTATTTCAATAAAAGGAGGGGGTAAAATTAAAGAAAGCATAAAAACTATTTGTCCTAAAACTACTCCTAAAATTCCAATACAGCTTGTTTTTAAGCTATGACTTATTGTATAACGTAAACATAAAATATTACTTAAGGATACAGGCAAATTAATTAAAAAACTATTAAAAAAACTACTGACTCCTAATAGGATTAAAAGAACCAAAAAATGATTGAAATTTTCAGGTTCTTTTAATGAATTAGAGGTTGTAAAATGATCAAACCAAGTTGGCGTTAAAAAATCTAACGATTTTGCAGATGATGAGATTCCTAAAAAAGAATTAAATAAATTTTGGCTGCTTTGACTAGGAGTAAAAATCTCGGTTCGCGTTGTTAGATCATTACCGGTAAGAATCACAAATTTTTCATTTAATACTGGTGGCAAAATTGGTAAATAATTAAAATTTCGTAACCATTCAAATGTACAAATATATACTAATTTTGCCCAGAATTGGCCCATGAAGAAAAGACCAAATTTCCAAATTAATTGCAAAATATTGTAATTTTGTATTTCTTGCCTCGCTAAAAGTGAATCATAAACCGCATTAAAGTCTTTTATTATTGATAAAAACATTTTTAATTTTTTTTTTGATTTTATCCTATCTTTCTCCCATAGTCTATAACCTTACTATTAGTAAGGTTTTATGGGGTTTTTATTGGTTTTTGCGCTTGCGCTCACAGTCTTTCTTGTCATGTTTAATAACATAATAAAGAAGCCAAAAAAGCGTACTGTTCCCCTCTCTTTTTTTTTCTGCCCCGGCGAAGCCCTTTGTTTTTCCCACAATTTCAATGGGTAATCCAATCTCGTTTCATGGTGCACTTGTTAATTCCTTTTAGTGACGCGGTTTGAAAATTTCGACGTATCCCCTCCCTTCGGGAGGGGATACGTCGAAATTTTCAAACCGCGTCACTAAAAGGAATTAACAAGTGCACCATGAAACGAGATTGGATTACCCATTGAAATTGTGGGAAAAACAAAACAGAGGGGGAGGGAATAGAAAAAAGAAATAGCAGCGACAGCGAGAACCCCGGTCATTTATGACCGGGGAACGTCGGGAAAGGATGTAATCCTTTCGCTTTTTTTTTGGAAGGGAAAATTTCTTCGAAGAAATTCATAAGCGAAAGTTTCCCCGAAGAATAGCCTCTGCTAAATTTGAACCCATTGAAAATTTTAAACGAGTCTAAATGCGGCAAGCCATGGCGGCTATTTAATAGTCTTGAACTGTCTGAACAACTGCATCAACTAAATTGTACCTTCGTGCTTGAAAAGCTGACATAAAAAAATCACGTTCCATATCTTTTGCTAAACGATCGAAAGGTTGTCCTGTAAGTTTACTATAAATAGCAGTAATTTCATCTTTTAACCGAAGAATTTCTTGCGTTTCTTTTTCTATATCTATTGCTTGTCCAAATACTTGAGTTTCTGGCTGGTGTATCATTAATCGTGCATGTGGAAGTGCTATACGTTTTCCTTTTGTTCCTGCCCCTGAAATTAACGAAGCAGAACTTGCGGCACCTCCTATGACAATGGTTGAAACATCGGAAGAAATGTAACTTATGACATCATAAACTGCAAGTCCACAAATCAATGATCCTCCAGGTGAATTAATGTATAAATAGAATTCCTTTGAATAATTTTCTGCATTTAAATAAATTAGAAGAGCTACTAATTGATTGGCAGCTTCATCATTTAATTCAGAACAAAGAAACAAAATACGTTCACGTGATAATCTATTGTATAGTTATAGTCAACCGTCCAGTTACCTGGACGGCTGCTCTTCAAAACCGTACGTGATAGTTGCCTATCATACGGCTCCTACTTAATCACCATTAATACCCATCCATAATGGCTTTTAAGATAATTATATTAATTGGTGCGAACCTAGTTTTGCTTAGTAACGAATATAAGCTTTATCTTGAAGGGAATGAATGATAGCCAATAAAAAAAACGAGAATCCTGGTCATAAATGACCGGGATTTAATCCGCTCCCCTCCAAGAGAGGTCAAAACTTTTCCGCTTGCCTTATATATAAATATATTACGGCGAGCTTTTTTTTCTCTTCCCTTTTCTCTGTTTGGAGCGAGCCCCAAACAGAGGGGGGGAGGGGGGAGGAGCAGTAATATATTTATATAGCCAGGGGGCGAGCCCCAAATTCGACGAAAGAGAATTTGAATTATGGCCATCATTTCCTTCAGGATGTTTGAAAAATAGGGTTCGGGGCGAGCTTTCCGTATTTTATTTATTGTTTTTTTCTCATCTCTCTCCCAAAAGGGGGACGCAAGCGAGGACCCCGGTCATAAATGACCGGGGTACGTCGGGAAAGGATGTAATCCTTTTCCCCTCTTTTTTTTAAATGTTTTTCCTTTTTTGTTTTTCCCCTGTTTTTCTTTCAGAGGTTTTTTTCCGAAGGAAAAAAAAAATGGCTAAAGAAAAACGGATCAAAGGAAAAAAAAAAAAAAAATGAAGGGAATGATGGCCATTTAAGCGCATTTTCAAATTCGACAAAGGAGAATTTGATTTATGGCCATCATTCCCTTTTTTTTTTTTTTTTTTTTCATCGCCCTCACGGGTTGAAGAATTTTTTTTTTTGGAAATAGATGATTTGGCCGGCGATCCAAACCCATTAAAACGGGTTTGTATCATACGAGAATATAGTCCAAATCATCTATTTCCAAAAAAAAAAACCAATTTCAATGGGCTATTCGGGACGAATGATCTTCTCCCTCTCCCCCCATTATAAGATCGACGCCCTTTGATCCGTTTTTCTTTAGCCAGGGGGAGGGATGAGAAAAAAACCTATTTCGCCAGGGGGAGGGATGAGAAAAAAACCTATTTCGCCAGGGGGAGGGATGAGAAAAAAACCTCTGAAAGAAAAACAGGGGAAAAACTTCAGAAAAACGGGGAAAAGGGAAAAAAATTCGGGAGAGAAAAAAAATCCCAAAATGAACCCCCGATCGCTATATAAATTTTATTATTGCTCGGGAGCTCGCCGTAATATATTTATATACAGGGCTTCGCCCTTCACTTTAGATGATTATCTGATTGAAGCGACATATGCAAGACAAGATCCTTGGGTTAAAAGCCTCTTTTATAGTTACGTTAATTCTATTCTTGGTATGTCATCCTACCTAACTATTCCATGCGCCTTTAGCAAAGACTACATTCTCAAAATGAAGAATAGTTATTTCTGTTTGTTCCGGGATTTTCTTTTATTTTTTATATTATTGGGGCGAGCCCCAATAATAAAAAAAATATGAAATGAGGTTGCCTACTTTGTCGAGGTTCGCGTATTGGAACATGACTTTCAGATACAAAGTCACGACGCCGAATTAAATCTGAACCAAATGCTGTTTCATTTGAGTGGGTCTACAAGTATGCGCTAAGTATCACCTTCTATTATCCCCACTCTAATTGGATCCGACTTTATTATTTCGTAGGTTTCTGTTAGTCAACCCCAAAGAAAAGAAAATTTTAGGGCTTCGCCCGTCGGCGAGCCCCAAAGAAACAAAATTTCACTTACTATTATAGTTTCCGCTCAAGAAGGTTGGCTCTACTCCTACTTTAACCCCTTGCTTCTCACAGTAAAGCTATTTAACTATGACGGGGTAATAGCTCGCCTCTAATTCCAACATAGAATAGCGAGAAAATCCCAGTTAGGGAAACCTTAAAACGCTGGTTTCCCCTCCAATAAATTAGTATTGAAAACAAACCGCACTATCAATCCAATCGGGTTGTTGTTGATTTGGCAATTGGAAACGAACTTTTGGAACACCTAATGGCATATATTTTTAAAATTTTTATTTATCTTCTCCCCCTCCACCCCCTCTGTTTGGGGCCCAAAGGGCCCCAAACAGAGGGGGTGGGGGGGGGGGGGGGGGGGTAGCGCATTATAATTTAGCTTCCCTTTTAATCGAATCGACGGGCATTTCATACATATTTTTGGGCTCGCCCCTTGGCTATATAAATCCTTCGGGAGGGGAAAGGAGCTCGCTGACGGGCGAATTTTTTTTCGGGGGGGCCTGCCCCCCGGCGTAGCCCAAAAACACTTTTCTGATTGGGCGGCGACCTTCAAATTGCTTCCCAATTTGAAGATCATTCGTTATTAAGCCCAGAAAAAAAAAAAAAAAGAAGCGGAAAGGATGTAATCCTTTCCGCTTTTTTTTTTTTTTTTTTCTGGGGGGAAGGGCCTTGCCCTGTCGGCGAGCTCCCGGGCAAGGCCATCGGGGGCGAGCCCCAAAAACAAAAAATTAGAAAAGGGAAAAAAAAAAACTCCGCCCTAATATTAAATCTCGTTCCATGGTGCACTTTCCCGTTTTTATTTATTATTTTTAGTGTTTTTTCTTCTCCCCCTCCCTTTTTTGTTTTTCCCCCAATTTCAATGGGCTATTCGGAACGAATGATCTTCAAATTGTGAAGCAATTTGAAGATCATTCGTTCCGAATAGCCCATTGAAATTGGGGGAAAAACAAAAAAGGGAGGGGGAGAAGAAAAAACAATAAATAAAAACGGGAAAGTGCACCATGGAACGAGATTTAATTAATATTAAAATATGTATGGAATGCCCGTCGGTTTATTTTTTTGGCGGTAAAAACACATTTTTTGAAGCGAGCTTTTCGGTTTTATTATCTCCCCCCCAAAAAAGCAAAAAAACCTCCAAAGGAAATTTTAAAAAAAAGTCGGCGAGCTCCCGGGCAATAATAAAATTTATATAGCCATCAGGGGCGAGCCCCAAAAACAAAAAAGAAGCGGAAAGGATTACATCCTTTCCGCTTTTTTTTTTTTTTTTCTGGGGGAAAAACCGTTCCCCTCTTCGGGAGAGGGAGAAGTAAAAACATTAAAAATAATAAATAAAACCGTAAAGCTCGCTCGGACAAAAAATATTATATTTTTCTGCAGCTGCATAATTATTAAAATAAAAAGCAGAAAAGTAGCTTGCGTCCCCCTAAAAAAAGATGAGCTTCTCAAATATTTTTAAAATTTGGGAAGCTCATCTTTTTTCTCTAAAAATTATTTCTTAATTATTATTATGAACATATTTATTATTTAATTAGAATTAAATAATATATTTCATAGTTAAAAGTTGTCAACTAATTTAGAATAGAATCTCTCAAAAAATTACCGCTCTGGCGGAGCCCTTTAAAATTTAAAAGCTTTGCCCTGTCTGCGAGCTCCAGGGCAAAGCCATGGGGCGAGCCCCAAAATTACGAATAAGTAGAAATTTAAATTTTTCGTCCGCGGCCGCATAAATTAAAGACTTTGCCCTGTCGGCGAGCTCTAGGGCAAAGCCATGGGGCGAGCCCCAAAATTACGAATAAGTAGAAATTTAAATTTTTCGTCCGCGGCCGCATAAATTTTAAATTAAGGGCTTTGCCCTGTCGGCGAGCTCCAGGGCAAAGCCATGGGGCGAGCCCCAAAATTACGAATAAGTAGATATTTAAAATTTTTAAAAATTTTAAATTACGAATAAGTAGATATTTAAAATTTTAAAAAATTTTAAATTAAAATTACGAATAAGTAGATATTTAAAATTTTTTTAAAATTTTAAATTAAAATTACGAATAAGTAGATATTTAAAATTTTTTTTTTTAAATTTTAAATTACGAATAAGTAGATATTTAAAATTTTTTTAAATTTTAAATTACGAATAAGTAGATATTTAAAATTTTTAAAAATTTTAAATTACGAATAAGTAGATATTTAAAATTTTAAAAAATTTTAAATTAAAATTACGAATAAGTAGATATTTTAATTTTTAAAAAATTTTAAATTAAAATTACGAATAAGTAGATATTTAAAATTTTTAAAAATTTTAAATTAAAATTACGAATAAGTAGATATTTAAAATTTTTTTAAAATTTTAAATTAAAATTACGAATAAGTAGATATTTAAAATTTTTTAAAAATTTTAAATTACGAATAAGTAGATATTTAAAATTTTTTAAATTTTAAATTAAAATTACGAATAAGTAGATATTTAAATTTTTTAAAATTTTAAATTACGAATAAGTAGATATTTAAAATTTTTAAAAATTTTAAATTACGAATAAGTAGATATTTAAAATTTTTAAAAATTTTAAATTAAAATTACGAATAAGTAGATATTTAAAATTTTTTTAAAATTTTAAATTAAAATTACGAATAAGTAGATATTTAAAATTTTTTTAAAATTTTAAATTATGAATAAGTAGATATTTAAAATTTTTTAAATTTTAAATTAAAATTACGAATAAGTAGATATTTAAAATTTTAAAAAATTTTTAAATTAAAATTACGAATAAGTAGATATTTAAAATTTTTTAAAATTTTAAATTACGAATAAGTAGATATTTAAAATTTTAAAAAAATTTTAAATTAAAATTACGAATAAGTAGATATTTAAAATTTTTTTAAAATTTTAAATTAAAATTACGAATAAGTAGATATTTAAAATTTTTTAAAAATTTTAAATTACGAATAAGTAGATATTTAAAATTTTTAAAAATTTTAAATTAAAATTACGAATAAGTAGATATTTAAAATTTTTTTAAAATTTTAAATTAAAATTACGAATAAGTAGATATTTAAAATTTTTTTAAAATTTTAAATTATGAATAAGTAGATATTTAAAATTTTTTAAATTTTAAATTAAAATTACGAATAAGTAGATATTTAAAATTTTTTAAAATTTTAAATTAAAATTACGAATAAGTAGATATTTAAAATTTTTTAAAATTTTAAATTACGAATAAGTAGATATTTAAAATTTTAAAATTTTTTTAAATTACAAATAAGTAGATATTTAAAATTTTTTAAAATTTTAAATTACGAATAAGTAGATATTTAAAAAAAAAAAAAAAATTTTAAATTAAAATTACGAATAAGTAGATATTTAAAATTTTTTAAAATTTTAAATTACGAATAAGCAGATATTTAAAATTTTTAAATTTTAAATTACGAATAAGTAGATATTTAAAATTTTTAAATTTTAAATTACGAATAAGTAGATATTTAAAATTTAAAAATTTTAAATTACGAATAAGTAGATATTTAAAATTTTTTTAAATTTTAAATTACGAATAAGTAGATATTTAAAATTTTTTTAAATTAAAAATTACGAATAAGTAGATATTTAAAATTTTTTTAAATTTTAAATTACGAATAAGTAGATATTTAAAATTTTTAAATTTTAAATTACGAATAAGTAGATATTTAAAATTTAAAAATTTTAAATTACGAATAAGTAGATATTTAAAATTTTTAAATTTTAAATTACGAATAAGTAGATATTTAAAATTTTTAAATTTTAAATTACGAATAAGTAGATATTTAAAATTTAAAAATTTTAAATTACGAATAAGTAAATATTTAAAATTTTTTTAAATTTTAAATTACGAATAAGTAGATATTTAAAATTTTTTAAATTTTAAATTACGAATAAGTAGATATTTAAAATTTTTTAAAATTTTAAATTACGAATAAGTAGATATTTAAAATTTAAAAAATTTTAAATTAAAATTACGAATAAGTAGATATTTAAAATTTTTTTAAATTTTAAATTAAAATTACGAATAAGTAGATATTTAAAAATTTTTTAAAATTTTAAATTACGAATAAGTAGATATTTAAAATTTTTTAAATTTTAAATTAAAATTACGAATAAGTAGATATTAAAAAATTTAAAAAATTTTAAATTAAAATTACGAATAAGTAGATATTTAAAATTTTTTAAAATTTTAAATTACGAATAAGTAGATATTTAAAATTTTTAAAATTTTTTATAAATGAATGAATAAGTAGATATTTAAAATTTTAAAAAATTTTAAATTACGAATAAGTAGATATTTAAAATTTTTTAAAAATTTAAATTACGAATAAGTAGATATTTAAAATTTTAAAAAATTTTAAATTAAAATTACGAATAAGTAGATATTTAAAATTTTTTAAAATTTTAAATTACGAATAAGTAGATATTTAAAATTTTTTAAATTTTAAATTAAAATTACGAATAAGTAGATATTTAAAATTTTTAAAAATTTTAAATTAAAATTACGAATAAGTAAATATTTAATTTTTTTTAATTTTAAATTAAAATTATGAATAAGTAGATAATTAAATTTTTTTTTTTAATTTTAAATTAAAATTACGAATAAGTAGAAATTTAAAAATTTTAAGTTTTTAATTTTAAATTGGGGCTCGCCCCCTGGCTCCGGACGGGAGCTCGCCGACGGGCCGGAGCCCTATGAATAAATAGAAATTTAAAATTACGAATAAGTATAAAATTTTTTTCAGAGCAGCGAAGCTAGGACCCCGGTTTTTTTTTTCTCTTTCATGAACGGGGTTTTTCGGAAAAGGTATAAAAACCTTTTCGTTTGCGAAGCAGCGACAGCTTTTTTTTCTTTTTATACCTTAAATTACGCGCGATAATTTTATTTAGAGACCCCGTCGAAAAATTAAGCTGTAGCTTTTGGTTTATCCCAGTTTTGACGTGCTTTGAAGGTCGCCGCCCATTGAAATTGGTTTTTTTTTGTAGGGCTTCGCCCGTCGGCGAGCTCCGGGCGATAATATATTTTATTATGCCAAGGGGCGAGCCCAGGGCGGAGTTTTTTTTTTCTCATGTTTTTCTTTCAGAAAAACGGATCAAAATGTTTTTCTTTCTCTCCCGAAGTTTCTCCCCAATTTCAATGGGCGTCGACCTTCAAATTGCTTCACAATTTGAAGATCATTCGGAACGAATATAGCCCATTGAAATTGGGGGAGAAACAAAAAAGGGAGAGGGATGAGAAAAAAACAATAAATAAAAAATATAAATATTGGGAAAAAAAATTCGCCCGTCGGCGAGCTCCTTTTCCCTCCCGAAAGATTTATATAGCCAAGGGGTGAGCCCCAAAATAGATGATTTGGCGAATATTCTCGTATGATACAAACCCGTTTTAATGGGTTTGGATCGCCGGCCAAATCACCTATTTCCAAAAAAAAATTCTTCAACCCGTGAGGGCGATGAAAAAAAAAAAAAAAATGAAGCGGAAAGGATGTAATCCTTTCCGCTTCATTTTTTTTTTTTTTCTGGGGGAGAAACTTCGGGAGGGGGAGAAGTAAAAACCTTTTTCGTTTTTCCGAAGGAAAAACCTTTTTCGTTTTTCCGAAGGAAAAACCTTTTTCGTTTTTCCTTCGGAAAAACCTAAAAAAAATCCGCTATTTTTTTCTTTTAAATTGGCTTTGCCATAATAAAAAAAATTAGGAGCTCGCCGTAATATATTTATATACGGGGCGGAGCCCTGATAAAAAAAGCGGGTCGTGAATAGAATAGCTCTATGTAGGTGTGTCCAAATAAACAATTTTTTCTAGTATGCGGCCGCATGAAAAAAATAAAGAATCCAATCTTAGAAAGTTACGCAAATAAGTAAAAAATTAATTTATGCGGCCGCGGAGAAATTCTTTTTTAATAAGATATTATATAATAATATAAGTCACTTTGATATTCTTGAATAAAATATTGAAATATGTTTTAAACTTTGGGAGGGGAAAGGGAGCGAGAAAAAAACGAAATAATATTATTATCGGGAAGAGATTCCATTTATGAGAGAGAAAATAATTTCCCATGGGATTTTCTTTTCACTGACGGGCTTCGCGAGTTTTCAAATCGCGAGGCCCTCATCCCTTCCGCCTGCGAATTTTTTTTCGACGGACCCCGATAATAAATTATCGGGGTCCTCGCTACGCGAGCGTATGTTTTTTTCCTGAGAAGCGGAAAGGTTTGGATAAATCAAAACCTTTCCCTACGAACCCCGGTCATTTATGACCGGGGTTCTCGTTTTTCTGTCATCGTTTTTTTATTGCCCCGGCGAAGCCCTTTTATCACTGTTTTTTTTTCGGGAAAAACACATCCTTCTCCCTTCTTTCCTTCCCAAAACCAAAAAAACCTCCGAAGGAAAAAAACCCAGGAGCAAAAAAACAAAAAAGCAGCAATTTAAAGAGGTCTTCCCTGTCATTAATTTTTCCTCAGAACACTGCCCTGTATATAAATATATTACGGCGAGCTCTCGGGCGGAGCTAAAGGGCTCGCCCCAAACAAAAAAAAAGCGATAATTAATTCTATATTCGTCCCGCTGCCGGGATTATAAAATATTAAATTTATACATTATGAAAATATATCAATGGTTTGAAGAAAGATTAGAAATATCTGCAATACAGGAAGATATTACGAGTAAATATGTCCCTCCACACGTAAATATTTTTTACTGTTTAGGAGGTATTGTTTTTACAAGTTTTTTAGTTCAAGTTGCAACAGGTTTTGCAATGACTTTTTATTATCGTCCAACTGTAACCGAAGCGTTTGCATCTGTTCAATATATTATGACCGAAGTTAATTTCGGTTGGCTTATACGATCTATACATCGTTGGTTGAAAAATCCAGCCCCAAAAAAATTGTAATTATCCGCTTGGTAATTATTACAATTTTTTGCGTAGAAAAAAATTGCAAAGAGCTTTTTATACGGTGATTTGCAACCCTTAATTGGAGGGTTCAGAGACTAAATAGGTTCCATAAAAAAGGCGCAAATTTTTTTTAGGGCTTCGCCCGTCGGCGAGCTCCGGGCGAAGCCAAGGGGCGAGCCCTAGAAAAAAGGCCCAAAAATAAAAAAAAATATTCTCCGCCGAGGCGATAAAAAAATATTTCATTTGCATCTATTCTTCTTTCCCCGAATAGATTATGTTTTTTTCGCCTCGGCGTAGCCCTTATAGATTTTTGGGCCTTTTTTTTATATTGCGCCCTTTTTATGAAGACATAGTCCGTTTAATAATAAAATTATTAAGTAAAACGCGGCTTCCTTTATGGTACTAGCGCTTCTATTACATATTTTTAGAGTTTATTTAACGGGTGGTTTTAAAAAACCGCGGGAATTAACTTGGGTTAGCGGTGTTGTTTTAGCGGTCAAAAAAGGCCCCAAAAATTAACGAATTTTTGTGTAGAAAAAAATTGCAAAAAGCTTTAATAACTGCTAGTAATTTGCAGCCTAAATGAATTTATTAGGTTCAGAGACTAAGAAAAAAAAGAGTTTTTATTGAGAATGGCCATAAATCATCTACCAATTGAAATTGGTAGATAACAATGTATAAATGACCATTCTTAAAAAAAGCTGTCGCTGCTATTTCTTTTTTTCTTGAATTTCAATGGGCCTGAGTTCCGAATGATATTCGAATTGCTTCTCAATTCGAAGATCGACGCCCATTAAAATTCAGGAAAAAAATCCGCAAAAAAAAAGGCCCAAAATTATAGGGCTTCGCCCGTCGGCGAGCTCCGAGCAAAGCCAAGGGGCGAGCCCAAAAAAAAAAAAACATATATTCGAGGAAAGAAAAATATTCGATGAAAGAAGAATAGATGCTTTATGGCCAGAAACAACCCAATTTTGGGCCTTTTTTTTATATTGCGCTGCCCGCTTTGCAGAGAAAAAAAAGCTCCGCGGGGAGAAATTATTTCCATCAATTTTTTAATTGGTGATGACATAGTCCGTTTAATGATAAAATTCATTAATAAAACGTTGTACAGTATCATTTGGAGTGACAGGATATTCATTACCAATGGATCAAGTTGGATACTGGGCTTTAAAGATAGTCAGCAGTACACCAGACGCAATCCCAATTGTAGGAGATCAAATTGTGGCTTTATTACGTGGTGGAGCATCAGTTGGTGCTGCTTCTTTAACACGTTATTATTCTATTCATACTTTTGTATTGCCTTTAGTAACAGCTGTGTTTATGCTAGCCCATTTCTTGTTTATACGTAAACAAGGAATAAGTGGTCCTCTCTAAGCAATATAAGTTTGTTTTTTTATGAAAAAATTATAAAACGTACTAATTAAAATACGAACGATTATTTGGTTAAAATCCAAATAATCGTATTTTTTATTGACGTTTTCTCCTTCTCTTCCTACTGGTTCAAATAGGATTTTAACCTATTTGAACTGCTTATTAATAAAGAGCGGTCCGAGAGAATAAAATGAATGCCGCATGCACTTCTCTTTTCTCTGTTTCTTCCGTTTTATTATTTGCCCCTGCGGAACTTTAAAATTGTTTTTGGGACGAGTCTTCTCCCTGTCGGTCGAAGACAGACAGGTAAAATGAACCCCAAAACATAAAACAAAATAACGCTCTCGATTTTTTATATTTAGCATGAAAGATAACCTCGGTTAATCCTGTGGGATTAACTAAAAATTAAATTATGCGGCCGCGGACAATATAAAAATTTAATTTATAGCCCATTTGAAAGTTAAAATAAGTCTGTCGATGGTTTTCTTTTTTGAGATAGATACTTAGTATTTAAATTAATTTAATTTTTTTTAATGCTAAATAAGTTACCCCAGCAAAAACTAATAAACCAATTAAAAAAATAGTATAAAACAAGAAATAAAGCATAAATTTTAATGTATATTTTAATATTAATACTGCCCCTCTTCCCCCTCAGAAGTTTTTTTGGGGGAATTTTTAAAAAAAGGTATATAAATATATTACGGCGAGCTCACGGGCAATAATAGATTTATATAGCTATCGGGGGCGAGCCCCAAAAACAAAAAAGAGGGTAGGATGGGGAATAAAAAAAAATTTGCCCGGGAGCTCGCCGACATAATATGGGAAGGGGAAGCTTTAAAGGCAACGCCCTGTCGGCAAGCTTCTTTTCCCCTCCCAAAGCTTTTCTCTCAATTTCAATGGGCGTCGATCTTATTCTGTTTTTTTTTTTTGGAGAATATCATTCGGAACGAATAAGCCCATTGAAATTGGTTTTTTTTATTGGAAATAGATGATTTGGCTGATATTCTCGTATGATACAAACCCGTTTTAATGGGTTTGTATCGCCGGCCAAATCACCTATTTCCAATAAAAAAAATTCTTCAACCCGTGAGGGCGATGAAAAAAAAAAAAAATACGCTCGCGCTGCTTGCTTGAAGGGAATGATGGCCATAAATCAAATTCTCCTTTGTCGAATTTGGGGCTCGCCCCCTGGGATGGAGCTCGCCGACAGGGAAAACCCCTGAAAATAGGTTTAAATGGCCATCATTCCCCCGCGAAGCGGTGGAACGAGTACCCCGGTCATAAATGACCGGGGTACGTCGGGAAAGGATGTAATCCTTTTCGCTTCTTTTTTTTTTTTTTTCTGGGAGGAAAACTGGGGGAAAAACAAAAAAGGGGGGGGCGGGATTTATATAGCCAGGGGGCGAGCCCCAAATTTTCCAGCGATACTATGATCTGTTTCTACGCCTGCCTAAAAAACTAAAAAAAACTATATGTCTGGAATATTCGATTCTTTTTTATACAAAATTGCAATTAACTTAGTCGAAAAAATATGGATTTAAAAACAAAGCTGAGGACCCCGACAATATATTGTAGGGGTCCGTCGAAAAGAGATTCCATTTATGGGGGAGAAAAAATCCCATGGGATTTTCTTTTCTCCCCCATAAATGGAATCTCTTTTCGACGAGACTCACAATTAACTTTTTTTTGTTTTCTTTGGGAATTAACGGTTAATTTCCTCCCTTCCCCCCCTCTGGAGAGAGGAAGGGGGGCGATAAAAAACAATATGTATTTAAAAGCTCATTAAAATTTTCGCTTGCACTCCAAGTATAAAAAACACCTACTAAAACCGTGGCATAAGTGAAATAAATATAGAGCAATGGTCAAAAAAAAGAAGAATCGAACCTAGATTCGTTATTCTAGGGTTCGATTCTTCTTTTTTTTTTGCTTTATTAATAAAAGATTTTTCATATATTTAAAAATCTATTAATGTTGAGTAGATCCACCATCATACCGGAGCACAATGGCTTCGCCCTCACAAAACCGTACAAGACACTTTCGCGTCATACGGCTCCTCGTTTACTTAAGAAGAGTGTTATTTCTCTCTCCTACATTCTTGTTAATGTTTTCAAAAGAAAATTTGAAGAGGTTTTGATCATATCTAAATAAACCGAATATACACAAAAGATTTATTTAATAAGTGATCATTGTTTATATCGTATTTATTTAGAGCATTCTTCATAATGACCTACCCCGAAGGATCAACGGATTTGAAGAGTTTATGAGAGATAAATTTTAATTTTTGAACCGGAAAGAATAAAATCCTTTCCCGACGGACCTCGATCATAAATGATCGAGGTCCTCGCTTTCAACGCTTGCTGGAATTCAGCCTTCTTTTCGAAGGGATTTCATATAGATAATCTATCTTTGTCATTACAACAAAGCATTTGCTTTCTCCAGCTGTCATAGGGGGTATCCATGTATGTATTTAACTTAAATAGAAAATCATTTATGGCTTATCCCTTACCAGTTTTCAATTAGTTTCAGAATAAATATCTCCTTAGGCATATTTTTATAACTCCCATGCGGCTGTTACGATAATACTGCCAAATATATCGACAATATAACAATTGCCTACATCCTTAACTAATTATGAGATTCATATAAATATGATCCAGGTAGTGCTTGGTCTATCGGATGTTCTATATAAGGAAGGAATTATATTCGGTCACCCTTGCCATAGAGATTTTTCCCATGCATTGTTAAGATACCACTTCAACAATTACAAAATAATACCATGTTGCTTTTTTTCGATCTTGGGTGGTACCCTCGATCCATGGTACGGGAACACGTGATCGTACACGTATGACTCGCCGACCTAGGCGAGCTTGGTAATCATACATCAACTGTAATAAAATTATTAACTATAAATTTACTTAATGGGATTTATTATAAATAATAGTCTTTAAGTATAGATAGCTGATTATATAGCAAATTTTATAGAATACCTTTGATTACACTGAAACTAACCTATCCTGTCGCCCTATATTTATATATAATAAGCCTCGCCAAAAAAATAAACCGACGGGCATTCCATAAAAAAAAAAAATATGTAATGTACTCCTAAAAAATAAATGCTGCTTACGCCCTCTTATTAATGTATATAAATTTTTTAACCAAAAATGTAGTTGAATTAAAACTATTAATATATTAATAGTTTTAATTCAACTACATTTTTGGTTAAAAAAGTCCAAAAAAATCCCATTCGTACTACTTGATATTGAGTGCGAGTTAACGAGTGATTTTTTCGTCCGTGGCCGCATAATGTTTTTCTTTCAGAGATTTTTCCTAAAGAAAAGTTTCGCCCTGTCAGCGAGCTCTTAGGCGAATTTTTTTTTCCATGTTTTGGGGCTCGCCCCCGATGGCGAAGTTTTTTTTTTTCTCGTTTCTGATTTTTTTTTTTTTCATCGTTTTTTTTTCCCGCTTCGGCGGTAAATAGATGATTTGGCCAGCGATTCAAACCCATTAAAACGGGTTTGTATCATATGAGAATATAGGCCAAATCATCTATTTACCGCCGAAGCGGGAAAAAAAAACGTTTTCTTCCCAATTTCCATGGGCGTCGATTTTCGAATTGCTTCACAATTCGAATATCATTCGTTTTTTTCTTTCCACCCCGGTTTTCATGGCCATATATTTCATTTGCATCTATTCGATGAAAGAAGAATGGATGCCCCCCCGCGTAGCTTTATGGCCATGAAAACCGGGGTGGAAAGTTCCGAATAGCCCATTGAAATTGGGGGGAAAACAAAACAGAAAAAAAAAAAAAAATACGCTCGCGCTGCTTGCTTGAAGGGAATGATGGCCATAAATCAAATTCTCCTTTGTCGAATTTGGGGCTCGCCCCCTGAGATGGAGCTCGCCGACAGGGAAAACCCCTGAAAATGGGTTTAAATGGCCATCATTCCCTTCTTTTTTTTTTTTTTTTCTTTGATCCGTTTTTCTTTAGCCATTTTTTTTTCCTTCGGAAAAAAACCTATTTAGCCAGGGGGAGGGATGAGAAAAAAACCTATTTCGCCAGGGGGAGGGATGAGAAAAAAACCTCTGAAAGAAAAACAGGGGAAAAACTTCGGAGCGGAAAGCTCGCCCCAAAAACAGAAGAAACCGAAAAAGCAAAAGAGATTTCTGAAATCTCTTTTCGATGGACCCCGAGTTTTTCCCCCTCAAAAAAAAAGATGGATACAAAATTTGCTTCCCTCATAATATGTGTTTTTCCCTCGGAAAAAACACATTTTTTTGGGTTTGATTATTTTTTTTTGCGGTAAAAACACATTTTTTAAACCCTCTCACAAGTTCGAAGAGAAAATCTAGGAACATAAAGCTTTTTTTTTGGGGCTCGCCCCCTGGCTATATAAATCCCGCCCCTCTCCCTCTTTTTTGGGAGGGGAAAGGGAGCTTGCCGACAATTTTAAAATCCGCTCGCGCTGCTCCTTTTGTATATATTTTATATATGGTATCGCCCGGGAGCTTGCCGACAGGGCGTTGCTCTGAATTAATTATGGTTTTTAGCTTATTTTGCGACTTCATTTTATACTAATTGACGAGCGTCGCCCTAATGGTGGGCACTAATACGTTATATTCTGTTTTTGCCTTGGCGGAGTTTTTTTCCCGTTTCAGATTGGGCCCAATAACAGATGAGCTTTGAATTGTGAAGCAATTTGAAGCTCGCTGCCCAATCTGAAACGGGAAAAAAACAAAAAATCGCCCTGGGGCTCGCCCCTAGCTCCGGACGGGAGCTCGCCGACTTTTTCGCCCCGGCGGAGCCCTATTAAAAATAAAAAAAAATTTGCCCTGTATATAAATTTATTACGGCGAGCTCCAGGGCAATGCCATGGGGCGAGCCCCAAAATTATCTACACGCAAAACGAGGACCCCGGTCATTTATGACCGGGGTCCGTCGGGAAAGAATTCTATTTATGGAATTATTTTTGCTTTACTTATTTTTTAATGTAATAAAAAAATTTAAGTAGTATAATTTAATTAAATCAATTCTAAAGACGATTAATTAAAATAAAAAAAAGCAGTCGCAGCTTCGCTTCTTAAAAATAATTTACTCTCTTTTTTCAATATTATAATAAATTTCATTTTATTTAGAATTGACAAATAAAATGAAATTTATTATAATATTGAAAAAAGAGAGTAAATTATTTTTAAGAAGCGCAAGCGAGTCCTTTTTAGGTTTTTCTTTCTCTCCCGAATTTTTTTTCCCTTTTCTGCTTGGGCGGCGACCTTCAAATTGCTTCACAATTTGAAGATCATTCGTTATTGAGCCCAGAAAAAAAAAAAAAGAGGGGAAAAGGATTACATCCTTTCCCGACGTACCCCGGTCATTTATGACCGGGGTCCTCGCTTGCGTCCCCCTTTTGGGAGAGAGATAAGAAAAAAACAATAAATAAAAGGGCTTCGCCGGGGCGAGCCCCATGTAAAAAAAATTATTTATTTGATTCATATGATGAGTTTTATTCTGGCTCAGATTGAACCTTATTCGAGTGTCTAATACATGCAAGTTAATAACTCAGCTTAATCGTTGAAAAATAGCTTACGGGTGCGTACAATGTAAGAATCAACCTTTAGGAGGGGGTAATCCCCCATAGGCTTTAGAGTTAAAGAGAAATCGCCTAGAGACGAGCTTACACCTGATTAGCTAGATGGTAAGGTAATGGCTTACCATGGCATATCAGTAACTGGTCTGAGAGGATGTACAGTCACATTGGAACTGAGATACGGTCCAGACGACTACGTGTTGGCAGCAGTAATGAATCTTCCGCAATGAGGGAAACCTTGACGGAGCGACTCGGAGTGAGGGATGAAGGTCTACGGATCGTAAATCCTCTGAAGCTCTACAAAAGCTTTTAGCTTTTACACCATTGGGTAGAGAAAGAAAAGATCTGCTAATTACGGTTTTGCAGCCCCAAAAAAATCTAATAATTATATTTTTTTGCGTAGAAAAGAATTGCAAAGAACCTTTTAAAGGTGATTTGCAACCTAAACAAATTTATTAGGTTCAGAGACTAAATAGGTTCCATAAAAATGCTTTTTATGAAGACATAGTCCGTTTAATATTAAAATTATTAACTAAATCGGCCAGCAGCAGCTCATTAAAGATGGCAAAAAAATTGAACTGCATAAAAAGGCAACTTTTTATAAAATTCACCAGCTCATCCAATAAATTTAAAAAAGGGTTTATTGGCATTTTTTCAATGCAATTTGGGTAGTGTAAAAGACGGGGCAGATTAAAATGTATGATTTTATAAAAAAAAAAAAAAATTAAAAATAAAACTGTAAAGCCAAATTTATTGAAAAAATGAACGGTGAAACCTAAGGTTTAGTAAACTAAGGTAATACCGTGGGAAGTTATAGTATTGCAGAAACCGTTTTGAAAAAACCTTATTATAACCCTGTAACGACTGATTCGAAAGAAGAGAATTAAATTAGAGAAAATTTAATTAACACGCTGGCAAGTTATCGATAGGTTTCAACTAAATATGATAAGCCAAAATTTATCTAAATTTAGAATAACTTGAAGGTATAGTCTGATCCAAGCGAAAGTTTGGGGTGTATCGGGTTACACCGTTGATCTAAAGGTTAATCGGAATTATTGGGCTAAAAACATTATTAGACGGCTTTGTAAGTCTAAAGTGAAATTTCAGCGCTCAACGTTGAAACTGCTCTAGAAACTACAAAACTTGAGGGCGATAGGGGTAAAGGGAATTCTCGGAGGAGCGGTGAAATGCATAGATTTCGAGAGGAACACCGATAGCGAAAGCACTTTACTGGGTCGTACCTGACGTTGTATAATGAAACCATAGGGAGCAAAAAGGATTAGAGACCCTTGTAGTCTATGGTGTAAATGATGAACATTTTTTGTCGGATATTAATTTCGGCAAATAAGCGATAGCTCAAATGTTCTGCCTGGGGATTAAGTAAATAGTCCATTTTTTTTACTGTCTGTCTTTGACCGACAGGGAGAAGACTAAAAAAGAAAAATTTTATTTTATCAATTGCAAAAAAATAGAATATATAAATTTGCAGCCAATTATCACGGTTCAACGACTAAATTATTAAATTTTTTTATGAAAGGGCTTTACCCGTCGGCAAGCTCCTTAGCAAAGCCATGGGGTTCACTTTACCAAAAAAAATGACATAGTCTGAACTTTTAAAAATGCCAATTTAAAAGAAATAAAAGCAAAGTACGAATAGTTTTTGATTCGGACTCTTTAAAAGCTTTTATAAAACAAAATTGTACGCTCGCAAGAGTAAAACTTAAAGAAAAAGGCGGGAAGAAAAACAAGCGGTTTTACAGCCCCAAAAAAATTAATAATTGGGGCTCGCCCCCTGGCTCCGGACGGGAGCTCGCCGACGAGCCGGAGCCCTACATTTTTTTGTGTAGAAAAGAATTGCAAAGAACCTTTTAAAGGTGATTTGCAACCTAACAAATTTATTAGGTTCAGAGACTAAATAGGTTCCATAAAAATGATTTATGAAGACATAGTCCGTTTAATAATAAGATTATTAAATAAATCGGGATAATGTTGTTTAATTTTATGATACGAAAAAAACCTTACCAAATCTTGACATCTCTGTTATGCAAAAATATAATAGTTTTTGCTTAGTGCAGATGACAGGTGATGCATGGCTGTCCTCAGATCGTACCGTGAGGCGTCTGGTTAAGTCCAGTAACGATCGCAACTTTCATCTTTATTTATTGTTACAAATATAAAGAAACTGCCAACGTTTAAAGTTGGAGGAAGGAGAAAATTACGTCAAGTATCATGTCCTTTAAGATTTGGGCTACAAACGTTATACATTCTGTGTGACAAAGAGACGCAATCTGGTAACAGTGAGCTAACCTCAAAAACGCACAGCCAGTTCGGATTGGGGGCTGCAACTCGCCCCCATGAAGTCGGAATCGCTAGTAATCGCCAATCAGCATGTGGCGGTGAATCGTCACTTTCTCATAAGGGATATCACTTTTATATATTCAACCTAACCTAACGGTCGAATAAAAACAGTGAAAATTAAATTGAATGCTGAAACATTTGAAAATTTTAATACCATAAATTGGGGACTCGCCCCCTGGCTATATAAATCCCGCCATCTCTCCCAGAGCGAGCAGCGCAAGCCTAAATTTTTTTAGGGAGCTAAAGCCAACAAAATTGGTCAAAATATAAAATGAACACAAATAATCAGCAGAATTTTTATTCTCAACGACTATCTATTTTATCTTTAAAAGAATGATATAGTCTGCTCTTTTATTAAAATAAAAGATTAATTTGAATTTTGTTTCAAGGCAGAGCCTCAAATTTAACAAAGCGTTTACACTCACCGCCCGTCACATCGAGAAAATAGTATCAGGCCGAAGGCAACGGACGTTCGGCTGTTTAAGTCTGATACCTTGATTTTGATGAAGTCGTCCCAAAAAAAATTATAATAATTTATTTTTTTGCGTAGAAAAAAATTGCAAAGAGCTTTTTAAAGGTGATTTGCAACCTAAACAAATTTATTAGGTTCAGAGACTAAATAGATTCCATAAAAGTAGCGTATGCACACTCTTTATGAAGACATAGTCCTTTAAATAACAAAATTATATTAGTATACAGGAAGTCGTAACAAGGTCGCCCAGGTGGAAGCTTGGGCGAGAACCATTCTTCTCCTGCTTACTAAGCAAAGTAAGCAGACAAATTTTATTTGAAAAATAAAAACCATTGAACACAATGGGTAACAACATTGTGTTCAAGGTTTTTATTTTTTTAATAATTTATACTTAAGCGGGTAGCGAAGCTTTTTTATGAATTATTAAAATAGGATATAATTTTATTTTATATGTTTTGGGGCCCTTTCTTCGAAAAAACGGAAAAAAAGGAAGCGCAAGCGACATTTTTATATAAAAAACGAAAATTATTATGCAACGTGAAATTTTAAGAAAATACAGTGTAAGACTCTATAAGGAAATTTTTTACCAAGATAATCAGAACAACATTATAAAGCACTCTCATTATATTTATAATCATACAGGTTCGATTTGAAGTTTTAAAATTAATCAATTTGTTTGTCATTGTTGCCAAAAAATAGAAAATGAAATCGTTAAAGTAAACCCTGACGAGATTATTTCTTCTATAAAGGAGCTGTGTAGAAATCAGGGTTATGCTCCAATGAATTTGACGAAAGAAAACATAATCGAATTGACTAGATTTTTAGAGCCCGCGATTTATGCGATCATCAACGAAGACGATAAATGTGTGTATGTAGGAGAAAGCCAATTTTTATTATTTAGACTAGCAGCCCATTGTAGCGTTTTGGATAGTAAAGGATTAAAAACGACTAAAGCAGCGTTAATGGATTATAAAAAAGAGTTTTTAATAAATTGGAAAAGTCAAAGAGCGAAATTTCAAATATTAATCTTAAAGCAAGGAAACTTGAGGGATAAAAATTTGCGACTAGAAGTTGAAAATTCTTTCATGTGCTTTTTTAAGAACCAGGGGTACACACTTTATAATAAAAAAGAACCAAAATTTACTAGTTCAACAAGCGATAAGATTAGAAAAATTAATAAAAACAACTTTGAAAATGTCAGTTTTCTAATTAACACACCCTTTGTTTACTTAATCGTGCAAAGCAAAACCGAAATAAAGTATACAGGTCAAGCCAAGAATTTATCAAAATGAATTTATGATCATTTAGCTATTCTTAATTGGAACGAGGAGAAATCGAGCGTACCGAAATCATCTTTAACGAAATTTCAACAACAGATAGTAGATACTAAATTAAAAGATTATAAACTATATAGCCTTGCGAGCGGTGAAGAGTGTTCTACCGCAAGGAAGAGAAATACAATTGAATTAAGATTTATTGAGTTATTTATTAATAAAGGGGGCGCAAGCGGCATTTTTAATTCTTATAAACTAGACGGTAATAAACTTAAAACCTTAAATTTAAATGTTAAACCAGTTGCACTTTATAAAAAAGTGTTTAAAAGTAATACACCTAGGTACATCTATTATGAAACAGTTGCGAAAGCCGTGAAAGAAAATGACGAGACACACACTCGAAATATTGTATTTGATCTTGATGGGAGGAAGCCGACGAAAAAATATTTTTATGCCCAAAGTTACGCAAGAGTTAACTTTCGTAAAGATATGCGTGTTGTTTTTAATTCAGAAACTCAAGAAATATATTTAACTCCAAGTTTAGCAGCTGTAAGTATTGGGTGCACTATAGTAATAGCCGAACAAGCAATAGTAAAAGCAAAAAAAAAAGTTCCATTAGTTCGTTTTTCCAATCTTTCTTTGGAAAAAAAAATGAATATTAAAAATGTTATTAAAAAACTGATCATAGAGGTAAGAAAAACACTAAATTTGCCGCTTGATTTAAACAATAAAATTGATCAAAAAATACAAGAAAACCAAAGTGAAACAATTTGTACTAAAAAAAGAGTTGAAAAAAGTTTTTCAGAAGTTTCAAAACAACAAAAAAAACAAGCATTAGACGATCTTCTTTTTCGCGTTCATTATTTGCTAGGTTTAAACTTGAATGAAAGAAAAAGTGCACTTGAGATACAAATCAGCGAAAAAATTTGCACTGAAATTTATAATTTATATCCTAATTTATGGAATTAAAAATTAATTTCCATCGCAAATTTTTTGTACGCAGTAACATTATTTTTTTACTAGTGGTCCCCTCTTGACCAAGTAGAATCGGATTTATGCCCAGTCGATTCGATTCTACTTGGTCAAGAGGGGATCGGTTTTTTCTTTTTTTGGGCGCGCCCCTTGGCTATATAAATCCTTCGGGAGGGAAAAGGAGCTCGCCGACGGGCGAATTTTTTTCCCTTTTCTGATTGGGCGGCGACCTTCAAATTGCTTCACAATTTGAAGATCATTCGTTATTAAGCCCAATCAGAAAAGGGAAAAAAAAAACTCTGCCCTAAAAATTGGCTTTGCCGTAATAAAAAAATTAGGTGCTTGCCGACGGGCAAAGCCCTAATATTAATTTAATTTCCATCGCAATTTTTTTCGTACGCGGCGACATTATTTTTTTTAGTAGCCCTAATGAAAATTGGGGCTAAAACCCTTCTTCTCCTGCTTAGGTTAATTAACGAGATAAAAATTAAGAACGTTAATGCTTGCTTGATTTACAAGCATTAAATTACTTAGTTTTTTTCCATAAAATATTTTCTAGTAGCATTTTATTTAGTTACTCTGGAGCTCGCCGACTTTTATGTTTGGGAGGAAAGAGATGGCGAGTTTTTTTTTCCCATGTTTTTCCTTTGGAGGTTTTTTTCTCATCCCTCTCTCAAACATAAAAGTCGGCGAGCGGATTTTTTTTTCCCTTTTCTGATTGGGCTCAATAACGAATGATCTTCAAATTGCTTCACAATTTGAAGATCATTCGTTATTGAGCCCAATCAGAAACGGGAAAAAAAAAATTCTGCTCGCGCTGTTCGCTTTTGGGAGAGGGATGAGAAAAAAAACAATGATAAAAACGATAAATAAAACGGAAAAAAGGGGGGGCGCAAGCGACATTAAATCGATTAAAATTTAAAGAAAGCTTTTAATATTGGGAATTAAAAATACGATTATTTGGAATTTAAAGCTCCGGCGAGTCCAAAAAATAATGGTTGAAAATTTTTGCTAAATAAGACTGGAAATTAAAAAAAATGAAAGGTTTGTTTTCTAAAATAAACTTATAATGTTTTCCTTCTTGTGGAGAACTATTAAAGAGGCGCCTTTAATAAATGACGGCATTTTTTTAATTTTTCTCGGCGAAGCGGAAATGTTTTGACTTCTTTTTGGGGGCGGATTAAACCCCGGTCATAAATGACCGGGGTTCTTGTTTTTTATCCCCCCTTATTAAATTTCGTTCCCTGGTGCACTAGTAGAAAAAATTATTCCTTTGATTGACGCGGTTTGGAAATTTCGACGACAGGGCTTCGCCCTGTCGTCGAAATTTCCAAACCGCGTCAATCAAAGGAATAATTTTTTCTACTAGTGCACCAGGGAACGAAATTTAATAAAGAAGGGGGATAAAAAAATAAAAATTCGCCCTGAACGAATTTTTTGTTTAACCAATTTATTATTTATTTTTGGGGCTCGCCCCATGGCTTTGCCCTGGAGCTCGCCGACTTTTTTTTAAAAATTACCCTATTAATTTAAATAGGTTGAGTTTTTAACATTCGGAATAACAAGAGTCGAACTTGTATTACTATCTCCCAAAGATAGGGTCATGCCATTAGACTATATCCCGATTTTTTGGAGCTTTCCCCAAAAAAATCATAATCTTCAGAGATGTGCATTAATAATTTTTGGGGCTCGCCCCCTGGCTATATAAATCACGCCCCCCTTTGGGAGGAGAAAGGGAGCTCGCCAACGGGTTGGTGCCCTAAACTTTATGAGTAATTTTGCGCGCGATTCTTTTTAAAAAAGAAGATAAATGCATACTCTGAAGCTATTCTTTTTATTTAGATTAGTTCCGTGTTTGGGACGAATCTAAATAAAATAATGTTAGAATAGATCTAATCCATCGTCGTACATAAATAAAGAGGGAGATAAAAAACGAGTTCTTATTTAATTATATTTTGGAAATTGCCGCTATATAAAATATATGCGCTCCCATATAAAATTTCTAATTATGAAATTTATGTGGTAAAATTTAAGGAATTTGTCAAATAAACCATTCGTTTTATTAATTAATATAATTTAAACCCCCTCCCCCCTCTATTTCGTTTTTTCCTGAATTTCAATGGGCTGTTCGTTCCGAATGATATTCGAATTGAGAAGCAATTCGAATATCATTCGGAACGAACAGCCCATTGAAATTCAGGAAAAAACTCCGTAAGGGGGGGGGGCGTGAGAAAGTAAAATCTAAGAGTGAAACGTTGGGCGGATAACGGGACTTGAACCCGCAATCTTTGTCGTCACAAGACACTGAATTAACCAATTATACTATACCCACCATTAAATTTTTAGAAATTGGGGCTGGGCTCGCCCCTTGGCTTCGCCCGGAGCTCGCCGACGGGCGAAGCCCTATATATTTATATTATTGCCATGGAGCGAAGCTGATTTTTTCGCCCCGGCGGGGTTTTTTCCCGTTTCAGATTAGGCGGCGAGCTTCAAATTGCTTCACAATTCGAAGCTCATCTGTTATTGGGCACTTACTATCTGAAACGTGTTTTTATTTATTGTTTTTTTTTATTGTTTTTTTTCTCATCCCTCTCCCTTTTTTGTTTTTCCCCCAATTTCAATGGGCTATTCGGAACGAATGATCTTCAAATTGTGAAGCAATTTGAAGATCGCCGCCCATTGAAATTGGGGGAGAAACCGTTCCCCTCTTCGGGAGGGGAAGAAGAAAAAAATCTCCCGAAAAAAACAAAAATTCGCCATAAAAATTAGGGCTTTGCCCGTCGGCGAGCACCTAATTTTTTTTATTATGGCAAAGCCAAGGGGCGAGCCCCAATGTAATAAAACGGTTTTTATATAAAGATCTTATATATTTATTTTTTTATTATTAGTCAATTTTTATAAAAAAGTCGACGAGCTCCATAACAATACCCGGAGGGGCGAGCCTTAATTTTTCGCCCTGGCGGGGTTTTTTTCCCGAAAAAAAATTCGCCCCAAATTAAATAATAATTAAATTTCGTTCCATGGGGCACCACTGTTAATATTAATTAAATCTCGTTCCATGGTGCACTTACTAGTTATTCCTTTTATTGACGCGGTTTGGAAATTTCGACGACAGGGCTTCGCCCTGTCGTCGAAATTTCCAAACCGCGTCAATAAAAGGAATAACTAGTAAGTGCACCATGGAACGAGATTTAATTAATATTAACAGTGGTGCCCCATGGAACGAAATTTAAATTACAGGGCTCGCCCCGGCGCAGCCCTTTAATAATCGAGTAACATTATATGTATGGAATGTCTTCCCCAAAAAAAAGTCAGGGCCCTGCCCTGTATATAAATTTATTACGGAGAGCTCTAGGCCAATAATATAATTTATATAACCAAGGAGTTCATTTTGGGATTTTCTTTCTCTCCCGAATTTTTTTTCCCTTTTCTCCGTTTTTCTGAAGTTTTTCCCCCAATTTCAATGGGCGGCGATCTTCAAATTGCTTCACAATTTGAAGATCATTCGTTCCGAATAGCCCATTGAAATTGGTTTTTTTTATTGGAAATAGGTGATTTGGCTGATATTCTCGTATGATACAAACCCGTTTTAATGGGTTTGAGTCGCCGGCCAAATCACCTATTTCCAATAAAAAAAATTCTTCAACCCGTGAGGGCGATGAAAAAAAAAAAAATACGCTCGCGCTGCTTGCTTGAAGAGAATGATGGCCATAAATCAAATTCTCCTTTGTCGAATTTGGGGCTCGCCCCAAAAAGAAAAAGAATATTGGGAGCTAGACAAAAATAATTTATACCTACTATCAGATTTGAACTGATGATAAACCGCGTATGAAACGGTTGCCTTGACCTCTAGACTAAGTAGGTATTTTTATGTTTTTCCTTTTTTGTTTTTCCCACAATTTCAATGGGCTATTCGGGACGAATGATCTTCAAATTGTGAAGCAATTTGAAGATCGCCGCCCATTGAAATTGGGGGAAAAACTTCGGAAAAACGGGGAAAAGCAAGCAGCGCGTGCGGATCTTTTTTTTGTATTATAAATATATTATTGCCATGGAGCGAAGCCGATATTATTTATAATTGACTGCCGCCTCTACATTTGTGGTGAAAGGGAAAAACCGAAGGAGAGAAAGAAATAAAAAAGAATCGGATTTATGTTTTGTCAGTTCAATTCAGAGGGAAGCGAAATTATAATGCGCTCTCAGATTTTTCCTTCCAAAAAAGGTTATATTTTACACGGCCTGCCCCGCGGACTACATGAATAAAAAAAAAAACATTATGTCAGCGAGCTCCCTAAAAAAATTTTTCGAGAATTTGGGGCTCGCCCCATGACTACGTCCTGGAGCTCGCCGACAGGACGTTGTCCTTAAAATATGATGAAATTCCTCCGCGGCCGCATATAAAAAAAGTCGGGGCTCTCCAAAGCAAAACCATGGGGCGAGCCCCAAAAAAAAAAAGAGGGGGAGGCGGGATTTATATAGCCAGGAGGCGAGCCCCAATATATATAGTATGTCGGCAAGCTCCAGGGCGAGCCCAAAATTAAGGGGTCGTAAAATAATAAGATCGTACTCTAGAATCCATCGAATTTTAAAAAATTGTTTAGCTCAAGTTGATTGTATAAAAATCAAAATGGCCTCGGTATTGACAAAAATATTAAATTTGTATTAAAATTTAACATAAGTATTATTCAAATTTATCAAATTTGTCAAAATTTTGAAACTTACCTTGTTTTGTTTTTTCCCTGTTTTTCTTTCAGAGGTTTTTTTCTCATCCCTCCCCCTGGCGAAATAGGTTTTTTTCTCATCCCTCCCCCTGGCGAAATAGGTTTTTTTCTTATCCCTCCCCCTGGCTAAAGAAAAACGGATCAAAGGAGCGCAAGCGAGTTGGGGAAAAAACAAAACAGAGAGAAATAAATAATCAAGGTTCGCAGGGCAGTTTACATGAATATGTCTGTGCGACGTGCTTTCAAAACGACAAATTTATAAGTCAATATTAAACATATTCAGGGCAACGCCCTGTCGGCGAGCTCCCGGGCGAAGCCATATATAAAATATATACAAAGGGAGCAGCGCGAGCGGATTTTAAAATTGTCGGCAAGCTCTCGGGCGAAGCCATATATATTATATATACAAAGGGGGCGCAATATAAAAAAAAGGCCCAAAAATGGGTTGTTTCTGGCCATATATTTCATTTGCATCTATTCTTCTTTCATCGAATAGATGCAAATGAAATATATGGCCAGAAACAACCCATTTTTGGGCCTTTTTTTTGCGGCATTTTAAAATTGTCGGCAAGCTCCCAGGCGATAATATATTTATATAGCCAGGGGGCGAGCCCCAATTTTGTTTCTGACGCATTTAAGGGCTCGCCCCCGATGGCGAAATTTTTTTTTCCCTCAAGCGGATTTTTTAGGGCTTTACCCGTCGGCAAGCTCCTTAGCAAAGCCAAGGGGTTCATTTTGGGATTTTCTTTCAGAGGTTTTTTCTTTCAGAGGTTTTTTTGCTTCTCCCCCTCCCGAAGGGGGGAACGGTTTTTCCCCCAGAAAAAAAAAAAATGAAGCGGAAAGTATTACATCCTTTCCCGACGTTCCCCGGTCATTTATGACCGGGGAACGTCGGGAAAGGATGTAATCCTTTCCGCTTCATTTTTTTTTTTTTATCGCCCTCACGGGTTGAAGAATTTTTTTTTGGAAATAGGTGATTTGGCCGGCGATCCAAACCCATTAAAACGGGTTTGTATCATACGAGAATATTCGCCAAATCATCTATTTTGGGGCTCACTCCTTGGCTTTGCCCGGAGCTCGCCGACGGGCGAAGCCCTACAAAAAAAAACCAATTTCAATGGGCGTCGACCTTCAAATTGCTTCTCAATTTGAAGATCATTCGTTTTTTTCTTTCCCCCCCGGTTTTCATGGCCATATATTTCATTTGCATCTATTCGATGAAAGAAGAATGGATGCCCCCCCGCGTAGCTTTATGGCCATGAAAACCGGGGGGGAAAGTTCCGAATAGCCCATTGAAATTGGAGGAAAAACAAAAAAGGGAGAGGGATGAGAAAAAAAACAGTGATAAAAACGATAATAAAAGGGCTTCGCCGGGGCAATAAATAAAATCCGGAAAGCTCGCCCAGGGCGAAATTTTTTTTTCCCATGTTTTTCCTTCGGAGGTTTTTTCTTCTCCCCCTCCCGAAGAGGGGAACGGTTTCTCCCCCAATTTCAATGGGCTATTCGGGACAAATGATATTCTCCCTTTCCCCCCATTCTAAGATCGACGCCCATTGAAATTGGGGGAGAACCCGTTCCCTTCTTCGGGAGGGGGAGAAGGAAAAACATGAGGGAAAAAAAATTTGCCCTGTATATAAATTTATTAGGGCGAGCTCCAAAATTAACATAAATGAGCAGCTAGTGTTATATACTAAATTTCAAAAAATTTAAAGCGGAGGTTTATAAGGTCCTTTTTCTCACTGAGATTATAGCCAGTAATAACCCTGGTTAATCGGTCCTTTTTCTCAGTAATGACGCTGTTAAATCTCAGCGGGAAAAAGGACCGTTCATTTTACTCGCGGGTAAAATTTTTTGGAGAAATGGCTGAGTGGTTGAAAGCGAAAGCTTCCTAAGCTTTTGAAGATTTTAATCTTCCGAGAGTTCAAATCTCTTTTTCTCCATAAATAAAATTAAAGTTAATGCTGCTTGCGCTCTCTTTTTAAAAATGGGGCTCGCCCCTTGGCTTTTCCATAATAAAAAAAATTAGGAGCTCGCCGACGGGCAAAGCCCTAATTTTAATTTAAAATTTAAAAAATTTTAAATATCTACTTATTCGTAATTTAAAATTTAAAAAATTTTAAATATCTACTTATTCGTAATTTTAATTTAAAATTTAAAAAATTTTAAATATCTATTTATTCGTAATTTAAAATTTAAAAAATTTTAAATATCTACTTATTCGTAATTTAAAATTTAAAAAATTTTAAATATCTACTTATTCGTAATTTAAAATTTAAAAAATTTTAAATATCTACTTATTCGTAATTTAAAATTTTTTAAAATTTTAAATATCTACTTATTCGTAATTTAAAATTTTAAAAAATTTTAAATATCTACTTATTCGTAATTTTTAATTTAAAATTTAAAAAAATTTAAATATCTACTTATTCGTAATTTAAAATTTTTTAAAATTTTAAATATCTACTTATTCGTAATTTAAAATTTTAAAAAATTTTAAATATCTACTTATTCGTAATTTAAAATTTAAAAATTATAAATATCTACTTATTCGTAATTTAAAATTTAAAAATTTTAAATATCTACTTATTCGTAATTTAAAATTTTTTAAAATTTTAAATATCTACTTATTCGTAATTTAAAATTTTAAAAAATTTTAAATATCTATTTATTCGTAATTTAAAATTTTAAAAAATTTTAAATATCTATTTATTCGTAATTTTAATTTAAAATTTTAAAAAAATTTAAATATCTACTTATTCGTAATTTAAAATTTAAAAAATTTTAAATATCTACTTATTCGTAATTAAAATTTAAAAAATTTTAAATATCTATTTATTCGTAATTTAAATTTAAAATTTAAAAAAATTTTAAATATCTACTTATTCGTAATTTAAAATTTAAAAAATTTTAAATATCTACTTATTCGTAATTTAAAATTTTTTTAAATTTTAAATATCTACTTATTCGTAATTTAAAATTTAAAAAATTTTAAATATCTACTTATTCGTAATTTAAAATTTAAAAAATTTTAAATATCTACTTATTCGTAATTTAAAATTTTTTTAAATTTTAAATATCTACTTATTCGTAATAAAATTAAAAATTTAAAAAAATTTTAAATTTCTACTTATTCGTAATTTTTAATTTAAAATTTAAAAAATTTTAAATATCTACTTATTCGTAATTTAAAATTTAAAAAATTTTAAATATCTACTTATTCGTAATTTAAAATTTTTTTAAATTTTAAATATCTACTTATTCGTAATTTAAAATTTAAAAAATTTTAAATATCTACTTATTCGTAATTTTAATTTAAAATTTAAAAATTTTAAATATCTACTTATTCGTAATTTAAAATTTTTTAAAATTTTAAATATCTACTTATTCGTAATTTTAATTTAAAATTTAAAAAATTTTAAATATCTACTTATTCGTAATTTAAAATTTTAAAAAATTTTAAATATCTACTTATTCGTAATTTAAAATTTAAAAAAATTTTAAATATCTACTTATTCGTAATTTAAAATTTAAAAAAATTTTAAATATCTACTTATTCGTAATTTTAATTTAAAATTTTTTAAATTTTAAATATCTACTTATTCGTAATTTTAATTTAAAATTTAAAAATTTTAAATATCTACTTATTCGTAATTTAAAATTTTTTAAAATTTTAAATATCTACTTATTCGTAATTTTAATTTAAAATTTAAAAAATTTTAAATATCTACTTATTCGTAATTTAAAATTTTAAAAAATTTTAAATATCTACTTATTCGTAATTTAAAATTTAAAAAAATTTTAAATATCTACTTATTCGTAATTTAAAATTTTAAAAAATTTTAAATATCTACTTATTCGTAATTTTAATTTAAAATTTTTTAAATTTTAAATATCTACTTATTCGTAATTTTTATTTAAAAAAAAATTTAAATATCTACTTATTTGTAATTTAAAATTTTAAAAAAATTTTAAATATCTACTTATTCGTAATTTAAAATTTTAAAAATTTTAAATTTCTACTTATTCGTAATTTTAAATTTTTTAAATTTTAAATATCTACTTATTCGTAATTTAAATTTAAAATTTAAAAAAATTTAAATATCTACTTATTTGTAATTTTAATTTAAAATTTTAAAAAATTTTAAATATCTACTTATTCGTAATTTTAATTTAAAATTAAAAAAATTTTAAATATCTACTTATTCGTAATTTTAATTTAAAATTTAAAAAAATTTTAAATATCTATTTATTCGTAATTAAAATTTAAAATTTTAAATATCTACTTATTCGTAATTTTAATTTAAAATTAAAAAAAATTTTAAATATCTACTTATTCGTAATTTAAAATTAAAAAAATTTTAAATATCTACTTATTCGTAATTTTAATTTAAAAAATTTTAAATATCTACTTATTCGTAATTTAAAATTGAAAAAATTTTAAATATCTACTTATTCGTAATTTTAATTTAAAATTTTAAATTTCTACTTATTCGTAATTTTGGGGCTCGCCCCATGGCTTTGCCCTGGAGCTCGCCGACAGGGCAAAGCCCTTAAATTTAAAATTTTCGTCCGCGGCCGCATAAATTTTTAAATTTCTACTTATTCGTAGGGCTCCGGCCCGTCGGCGAGCTCCCGTTCAGAGCCAGGAAGCGAGCCCCAATTTTAATGTTTTGGGGTTCACTTTACTCGTAAAATTCGCCCGGGAGCTCGCCGTAATATATTTATATACCTTTTTTTGGGCTCGCCCCTTGGTTATATAAATCCTTCGGGAGGGAAATTTTTCCCCCGCGGCCGCATATAAAAAGGAGCTCGCCGACGGGCGAAGCCCTAAAATTTCTTTTGAAGGTTTTTCTTTCGTAAAAACGGAAGAAACAGAGAAAAAAGGCCCTTTTTTGCAGCATTAAATTTAAAATCTCTTTTTGCTATAATTGGTGATTTATAAATTTAAGTCTCTAACAGAAGAAAATTAATTTTAAAAGGGCGCGAGCGGCATAATGCCGCAAAAAAAGGCCCAAAAATAGGTTGTTTCTGGCCATATATTTCATTTGCATCTATTCTTCTTTCCCCGAATAGATTATGTTTTTTATCGCCTCGGCGGAGCCCTATATATTTTTGGGCCTTTTTTTTTTTATATTGCGCCCCCTTTTATTAATTATTAATTATTATACACCCTTTTTTTGATGGAAAAATCTCGCCAAAAAAAACCAATCTTAACAAGCATAAAATCAGTTCTTCTTCGAATTTGAATATATAATACATGCCCAGTTCTCCCCGTCATGTTTGATGGGCGATTCGTAACGAAATAATACCATGTAATTTAAATTACATGGTATTATTTCGTTACGAATCGCCCATCAAACATGACGGGGAGGATAAAATACTAAAATTGATTATTCTTCCGACAGAGTCTTAAAACTGGAAAAAAGCTTATAAACAACGACTTAGTCTTTTTTATGTATAAACTCCCTGAGGTTGATTCGAACAACCGTTCTCTGGTTAACAGCCAGATACATTAACCGACTATGTTATCAAGGAATAAATGTCGCATGTGCCCCACTTTTAAAATGTCGGCTTCGCTCCAGGGCAATAATATATTTATATAGCCAGGGGGCGAGCCCCAAATGTTAACATGCATTTTTAATTAACCGCCAGACACATTAATGGGAGAGGGTTGAAAAAAAAATTGCTATTCTCTAACTTTATAAATCAAATTTAAATAAGGGCTGCGCCGGAAGTATATTATTTTTTTCTGAAAGAAGATTCGGCAGAGCCCTGAAAATAAATATTTTAAGAGGGGAGCGGTTTTAAATTTATTAAAAAATTTTTTATTTGTCAAGGGCGTTGCCTTATCGGCTTCGCTCCAGGGCAATAATATATTTATATAGCCCAGGGGGCGAGCTCCAAATTTTCGCCCCGGCGGGTTTTTTTTTCCCGTTTCAGATTGGGCGGCGAGCTTCAAATTGCTTCACAATTCTCCCTTATCCGTTATTGAGCCCAGTCTAAAACGTGTTTTTATTTATTGTTTTTTTTTCATCCCCTCCCTTTTTTGTTTTTCCCCCAATTTCAATGAGCTATTCGGAACTTTCCCCCCGGTTTTCATGGCCATAAAGCTACGCGGGGGGGCATCCATTCTTCTTTCATCGAATAGATGCAAATGAAATATATGGCCATGAAAACCGGGGCGGAAAGAAAAAAACGAATGATGTTCAAATTGAGAAGCAATTCGAAGATCGACGCCCATTGAAATTGGTTTTTTTTATTGGAAATAGATGATTTGGCTGATATTCTCGTATGATACAAACCCGTTTTAATGGGTTTGGATCGCCGGCCAAATCACCTATTTCCAATAAAAAAAATTCTTCAACCCGTGAGGGCGATGAAAAAAAAAAAATACGCTCTAAGAATGTCGTCTTCGCTCCAGGGCAATAATATAAATATATAGGGCTTCGCCCGTCGGCGAGCTCCGGGCGATAATATATTTTATTATGCCAAGGGGCGAGCCCAGCCCCAAAAAAAGTCAGCTTCGCTACATGGCAAAGACTGGGGGTTCATTTTGGGGTTTTGGGGCTCGCCCCTGATGGCTATATAAATCTATTATTGCACAAGAGCTCGCCGTAATATATTTATATACTGTTTTTTGGGGAGGCGAAGCCCTTTGGTTTTTTTCCTTTTTGTTTTTCCCCCAATTTCAATGGGCTATTCGGAACTTTCCCCCCCGGTTTTCATGGCCATAAAGCATCTATTCTTCTTTCATCGAATAGATGCAAATGAAATATATGGCCATGAAAACCGGGGGGGAAAGAAAAAAACGAATGATCTTCAAATTGTGAAGCAATTTGAAGATCGCCGCCCATTGAAATTGGGGGAAAAACTTCGGAGCGAAAAGCTCGCCCGGGCGAATTTTTTTTACTAGGTCAAAACCTGGAACGAAATTTAATAAGGGGGAGGCGTATAAAACCCCCGCTGGAGCAAAAAAACGTCATTAATGTTTTTTTGGAGTACCATTTTTTAGCACTATTTTGCGGATACTATTTTATCTATTTTTGATAATGAGCAACCCTGGGGCTCGCCCCAAACAAAAAACCTGTGAGTCAAGTGAACTTTATTTAAATGACCCTTTGGGATTTAACCAAAGGGTCAAAAACTAGCTACTTTTGGTAGCTATGACTAAGAAAAGTTGTTTTTACTTGAGAATACTCAAAATTACGCTAAGTCTAATGGGAAGTTGTGTGCATTACGTTCGTGCATAACCTCGAATCCTAAGTTAGCGCGGTTAATAATGTCTGCCCATGAAGAAATTACACGTGCGTTAGAGTCTACAATAGATTGGTTAAAGTTTCAGAAATGTTATATAAAATAAATTCTTTTTGCCCTCTCATGAAAGAGAGGAGAGGGGAGGGCAAAAAATGGCGATATTTTATATAACCAAGACTATGTAATTTTCTTTAATTTAAAAGGAGCGCATTTAATAAATGGCGAGTCTTTTTTCCTTAGAAAAATAAGCTTCTATTTCTAGGAAAAAGATTAAAAAGAATAAAATTTTGTAGTCGTTGAACTTAATGATTTTATTATCCATTTAGCTGCAAATTTTCGCTGGGGCTCGCCTTCTGGCTTCGTCTAGTAGCTTGCCGACGGGCGTAGCCCTAAAAATTTTTGCAATTTTTTTTTTTTGTACTTAGTTTTATAGCTTAATCTAAGTGAGCCAATATTCAGAAGCCCATTTAGGTTGAATGCCATTGTTGAAATTCCTAAAGAAGTAAACCAAATACCAATTACTGGGAATACTGCTAATGCGAAGTGTAAGCTTCGACTGTTGTTAAATGATGAGTATTGCCATAGTAAACGACCAAAGTATCCGTGTGCAGCAACAATTGAGTATGTTTCAGTTTCTTGTCCAAAACGGTATCCTTCGTTAGCTGATTCTAGTTCTGATGTTTCGCGTAGGATAGATGATGTTACAAGTGATCCCGAAATAATAATAAATCTTTCTCAAGAAAGATCTAGGACTATATCATCTTCTAACAAATGTTAGAAGAAAATTTTTTTAGTCGCTGAATTAAATTTAAAAAGGACGCACGCGGCGTTTCATCCCAAATTTAACTGCATATTCATTACTTAAATAAATAATATTCATGCAATTTTATAATTTTTCGTCTTTTATTAGTTTTTTCCTTTGGAAAAACCGATAGTTTTTTCCTTTGGAAAAAACGATACTAAATTAGACGGCACAGATCTGTTTGTGCATTGCTGAGAAAAGGGCACCACCGAATACACCTGCTACTCCTAGCATATGGAACTTGGTTTTTCTATTATATAATTAAAATTATATAATAAACTTATAATCCCTTATAAGAAAAGACTATGTTATTTTTTATTAAGTGGGCGCAAATTTTTCTCTATTTTTATTGTGTAATCCAATCTCGTTCCCTAATACACAATAAAAATGGGGAAAACCAAAGGGCTTAACCTTGTCGGCGAGCTCCCGGGCGAATTTTTTTTCTGTTTTATTTTCCCCCCAATTTCAATGGGCTATTCGTTCCGAATGATATTCGAATTGAGAAGCAATTCGAAAATCGACGCCCATGGAAATTGGGAGGAAAACTGGGGGAAAAACAAAAAAATCAGAAACGGAAAAAAAAATTCGCTATGGGGGGCGAGCACCAAACAGAAAAAAAAGCGGTAAATTTAATTACTGACGGGCCGAATCATACCGCTCTCCTTTAAATAAAAAACGTTTGTATAGTCGTTGATTAATTAAAAATTAATGCTAATTGTCTTGTTTTCAAAATAAATTTTAACATGCTCTTCCGGTGACGGATTTTAAATATCCGCTCGCGCTGCTCGCTTTTCCCCGTTTTTCTGAAGTTTTTCCCCCAATTTCAATGGGCGGCGATCTTCAAATTGCTTCACAATTTGAAGATCGCCGCCCATTGAAATTGGGGGAAAAACTTCAGAAAAACGGGGAAAAGCGAGCAGCGCGAGCGGATTTTTATGTTAAATTATATTTAATTAACTTTACCACTTGAAACTTTTAAATTTTTATGTTAAATTATATTTAATTAATTTTACCACTTAAAACTTTTTTAAAAATCTCTCTGTTTTCGCCCGATAGTAAAAACGAAATAATATTATTATCGGGAAAGGATTAGGGCCTCGCAATTTTTCAAATTGCGAGGCCCTAATCCTTTCCCGATAATAATATTATTTCGTTTAATTATGTATTATTTTTGACAGATTTTTTAGCATTTAAGTCGTTTTTCAATTTTTGCCCCCAAAAGAGGGTGCATTAGAATATTCATTAATTTTTGAAATTTTATTTCAAAAATGGACCATGTTATATAAAAAAAACAAGCAAGATAATATGCCAAAAACAAAAAAAAAAATATCCTCCTTTTTCAAGGCTCGTAATGGTGTTTTATGGAATATATGAACTATATAATAGATTTCACGATTTTTTTTATATTGGAAAATCAACAGATCTATCAATTAGAACAAGACAGCATCCAAACGATTTAGCTGGTCATGAAGAATCAAATAAATTGTTTGGAATTCATTTTCAAGAGATGCTTGATTTAAATTTAAATCCGTGGGATTATATCACAGCACGACCTTTAGAAAAAACTTATGTCGAATATGAATTACCAGATGATGAAGAAAAAGCTCTTAATGATCATTATAGTATCAGAGAAATAGAGGTAATAGAACAGTATGAAAAGGAGGGTAAAAATCTCTATAATAACATTTGAACTAACAAAACACGTCGTGTAATTAGTCATGATTATAATGATTATAAAGACAAAAAAGCTCCGGCTACTTCAGTTCCTGTGTTGGCTAATGGATTAAATTTTAATTCAAAACGTCATGCTTGTGATTGTCTTGATATTTCGCGGCAAACTTTAGAGAATAGAATCAATAAAGAAGAAAAAGAAGGTGTTCTGCTTTCTGACAGAAAATGGCGTATTCTTTCCAAAAAAAAGGAAAAACTTGTAGTAAAACCTTCTCGCCCTGTACGAAATAAGACAAATAAACTTGTTCCAATTCGTATTAAACTTAAAGGAAAAACAGAAAAAGAAGACCAGTATTATGCTAGTGCTCGTGATGCTGCTACTTATAATGGTACGTCTCATGGATATATAATCCAAAAATGCGAATCTGACAAACCAAGCAATCAAAATTGGGAATATGTGCCAGACGATTTTTCAATTCCTCCAGGACAACTAGTTTCTAAGTCTTCTCACAGTAGCAAACCTAAACGAATTAGTTATACTGATCAAAACGTATATAAAGAATTTGATTCTATTTCAGCAGCATCTTTATTTGCAGAACGAAGTCGTGGACGCATCACCAATTATTGTAATAATAAAGATAATAAAAAATGGAACTGGCTTTAAGAGCAAGTGGCATTTATTTTGGGGCTCGCCCCGGCGAAGCCCTTTTATTTTTATCTTGCCCCCTTCCTCAAAATTATTGGGGAAGGCTAGTTTGTTTTTATTTTTTAAAGTTTTTAGCTTTTTTTCCGTTAAATTCGGAAAAAAAGCTTTTTGGTCTCTGAACCTATAATTAATTACAATTAAGGCTGCAAATTATCTGATTTTGATTTCTTGCAATTATCTTTATTTAAAGAGCACAATATTTTTTATGCTCTGCTTGAAAAACTAGCATAAAGTTGAAAGTCAGCTGTATTCATGACTTTTATCATGAAACAGACTCTGTCATCACCAAAATTTTTGATGGAAACTATTTAGTCTTTGAGCCTAATAAATATATTATTAGGCTGCAAATCACTATCTATTAATAAGCTCTTTGCAATTTTCTTCTACACAAAAATTGTTTTTTTTTTTTTGGGGCTCTTTTATTAACCTGAAATCCCTAACGGCATTCCGTCCGAGAAAGACCCTTGTCCAATTGGGTAAATAATAAACACAGCAGTCGCTGCAGCCACTGGTGCAGAGTATGCCACGGCGATCCACTTTTTTAACTTTAGCTTAAAAGCTAAAGAATAGATTATGTCATTATTTAAAATTAAAAAACTTAAGTTCAAGTAACCATAAACCAATTTAGAATTTGATAAATTTAGGGCTTGCCCCATGTCTTTGCCTTAGAGCTTGCCGATATAATATATATTTGGGGCTCGCCCCTAGCTATATAAATATATTATTGCCATGGAGCGAGCCGACATAATATATTTGACAAATAAAAACTATTCTATTAATATTTAAAAATTAAAGTAACCACAAACCTATTAAATATTTAATAGGTTTGAAAAATCGATTAATTAAAATTATTATATTTTATCCCAAAAATTAAAAAGCTCCGCGGGGGGTAAAAATTTCGTTTATTTCCTTATTTTTTTTCCTGCGAATTTTTTTCTGAATTTCAATGGGCGTTAATCTTCGAAATGCTTCTCAATTCGAATATCATTCGGAACTCAGGCCCATTGAAATTTTTTTTTTATAGAAGCTACAGCTTTTTTTTTATAGTCTCCGCGAGGGGATAAAAAATAACTATTTCATATTTTCTTTTATCCCTCGCGGAGACTATAAAATAGTTTTATAAACCGCTAAATTAGAAAAAAATTTTATAATAATTTTTATGGAAAAAAAAAAAATAGATTGAATTGGCTCGAAAAATCCTTTTTATGGGAAAAAGCATTCGGAAAAAACATGAAAAAAAATGAGCGAGTCCGCTAAAAAACATAGCGAAAACAAAGATTATGCTTTTGGAAGCTCGATGCCATGTGAAATAAATGGAAAGTTTTTTAGGAGGATTAAAGCTGGTGGAGAAGCTAATGGATGCAAGACTAAATCAACTGCCGCTTGACGAATGAAAAATTCAAAATTTCCTTCTTGGATTTCTTTCCCAAAGGGTACTACCGAAAAAGAATGGAGCAAATTAACATTAGTTCAAAAAAAATTTTTCAAAGAACAAGCTTGTAAGCTTGGCGACACAAGCCGGGAAAAAGCTTGATTGAAAGCAAAGCTAGCGAGAGCGCAAAAATCTTTGCGCTCTAGTTAGTTTTTATTTTTATCTTTTTTATCTTGCGAGTTTTGAGATTTCGCTCTCGCTAGCTTTGCTTTCAATCAAGCTTTTTTTCCCGGTTTTACATTCGTTGAGCGTCAGTTAATTTATACTTTTTTCTACTCTAATATAAATTACTAGCAAAAATCCAGTAAACTTTATCAATTGGTTTAGTTTAAGTTTCAATTCAAATATTTAACCTGTAATCGTTGAGAATTTATTCATTTTTCTGCAAATTATCTCTTTTTTTTCTTCTTTACCCTACAGAAAAGGAAATTTTGATTAATTTTTACCATTTAATTTATCAATAAAAGTCTTGCACTTTTATTGATAAATTAATTTGGATTAATCTAAATTATTAGATTTTTTTGCATTTAGTTAAATTGATTTTTTATTAATAAAAATCCCTAGATTATTTAAGGACGCATTCCTCATTTTCGTTCTAAAATTTTTTTGGCCGTACCCCAGCCCGAACTCATGATATAACTCGGTTCATAAATCGAGTTATATCATGAGTTCGGGCTGGGGTACGGCCAAAAAAATTTTAGAATTCTTTTAATATAAATAAAAGATCAGAAACTATATCATTTTTTATAATGATTGTATTTTTCCTTTGTCTTTCTTTTTATTGGGCTCGCCCCAATAAAAAGAAAGACAAAGGAAAAATACAATCATTATAAAAATTAAATATATAGTCGTTGATAACGTAATAATTAAAAATTATTACTTTATGCTGATAGTTTTTATGCATTTTAAAATTTTTACTAGTTTTTTTTTCGTATTTAAAATGTTTACTATTTCCCAGCATTTAATTTAATTTAAAAAATTTAAAAGGGCTACGCCGAAGCAATAAAATATGACTATTTCAGAAATTTTCCCCAATTTTGATTTATTTGGAGATTTTAACTATTTTTTTGTTGGTATTTATGTAATTTATAATACCATCGAAGAGATGTATTATATTGGAATAAGTTTAGATATTTTTAAACGGTTAGATGATCATCGCTGTGACCTTTGAAAGGGTAGACATAAAAACCCTGTATTGCAAGAACATTACCACAGAATTTTAACTTCTCAATTTGATCCTAGCCAAATATTAATAGCACGCTCTTTTTATATGAAACTTTTTACTCGAAATCTTACTAAAGAGGAAGAAGAAGATTTAATTGAAATGTTATTAGACGTTGAGGCTTATATTATTCATAGCATGATAAACGAAAAACGAAAAGTTTATAATTTTATTCGTTCGACTGAAGCTTGATATCATGTTGTTTTATTTAAAAAAGCACTTTCTACTATGTCACTTAGCAATATTCAAAAAATAAAAACTTTTACTATTTGTGGTAATAAAATAAATAAAATGTACTCAGTAGATAGAGCCGGTGAATTTTTAAATCAAGAACATTTGCATGCTTTTTTTTGTAAAATTATAAATATCTCTATTCCTTTCAAATTTTTTTTAGGTTACCTTAATTCTCATAGTTTTACTAAAACGTTTAAACCTATTAAAGCTAATAATATTTCAAGTAATTTCTCAAATATTATAGTCAATGACTTAAAAACTGAAACTAATGGTTTAGGGCTAAAAAAGTGCGTAGAAGTTTTTATCGATCAACATAAAGGGGTCTACAAAAGTATAGCATCTGCAGCTAGAGCTCTAAAAATAAGTAGAAGTTCTTTAAGTACTGCACTAAATAAAGGACAAGACACTCATTTATACAAGTTAATTACACACGACGAGTATTTAAAGCGAAAAAGTGAGCAAAAAGATTAGTTTTTTATGCTTAGGCCTGGTTTTTAATAAGTTAAAATCTTATTAAAAACCTATTAAGAGGGGAGCGGTTTTTTTTATAGTATAATTTTATTTTATTGCTCCGGCGTAGCCTTTTTAAATTTTTGTCCTAGTTTATTAAGACGATATGATAGTTCCCATTCGCGCATAAATTGATTTTTTTTTTTTTTGGATTAGATCCACCAATTAAAAAAAATCTTATGGGCTATGTAATTATTATTACAAAAAACTAAGACCCATCAATAAATTGATGGGTCCTTGTTTTTTAATAATAGAAACAAATAGTCTCTGAACCCCAAATTATAATGGGGATGCAAATTTTTTGGTATTATCAAATTTTTGCAATTTTGTTTCTTTTTCATAATCTTTTTTATGGATATGGGGCTGCTGTTTAACCCATGTATGCACAAATTCCAATAAAGAAATGGCATACGATAAGTTCATATGGTCCTCCGTTGTATAACCATTCGTCAATTGACGCTGCTTCCCAAATTGGGTATAACTTGGGTTGCTCATTTTTCAAAAAGCAATGGACTATTTCATAATCTTTTTAGATTTTTAGTAAGTTAGTCTCTGAATCATTTTGGGTTTTTCCTTCGGAGGTTTTTTCTTCTCCCCCTCCCGAATTTTTTTTCCCAATATTTATATTTTCTTGCGAAGCAGCGAAGCTGATTTTTTTTTTTCTTTGATCCGTTTTTCTGAAAGAAAAACAGGGGAAAAACAAAAAATCAGAAACGGAAAAAAAAAATTTCCGCTTGCGCTGCTCGCTTTGGGAGAGGGATGAGAAAAAAACAGTGATAAAAACGATAAATAAAGCCGTAAAGCCAAAAAAAAAATTAAAATGACTACAAATTATTATTTTATTCTTAAGCATGAAAATTATTAAACAATCCTGTCAAGGATTAATAATTCATGTCCAATCAGTCAGAGCTATAAGCTTTAAATAATTTTTTGTAATTTTCTAAATTTTTCTATAAAAACTTTTGTTTTTATAGACACTTTAAAAATGTAGTCCAATCGCGTTTGATAATGGTACTACCGCTCCTGTGATGATGTTGTTACCATAAAGGAACGATCCTGATACTGGTTCACGAATTCCATCACTAAATCCATTTAAAGGCTTCGCCGGGGCGAGCCCAGCTATTATAAATGAAAGGACTATATCATTATCTAATTTAAAAATTAGGTTTGGGGAGTTTTGAGTAGTCTCTGAACCTAAAAATAATTTTCGGCTGCTGATTACTTAAAAAGATTCCAGCAATATACCCATTTTTTCATTATCCTTTGCCTTCCCCCCTCTCAATTGAGAGGGGGAGGGGAAATAGCGCTTCTCTCTTTAAGGTTAATGGACACTGATAAAATGTCTACTGGTGGTGCTGCAATAAAAGCGATAATGTATACAGTTGTCGCTGTTAACAATGTTGGGAACATAAGAACACCGAACCAACCTACGTAGATACGGTTTTCAGTTGAAGTAATGAATTTACAGAATTGTGTCCATAAACTTTGGTTAGTGTTACGTGCTAATGTAGCTGTCATAATCTAATAAATAAAGGTATGTGTTCTCACTGCTTTCAAAAAGAGCAATAATTTATTTCACTAAATTTTTTAAGTGTTTAATCGTCTTTAATCGTGAAAATTTAATAAAAATTAAAAAATTTTTTAATGTCAAAAATAAAAACATACAAAAGACTACATATGCGTTGATCTTTTAATTTAAAGGAGCGTTCATTTAATAACGAATTCAAATTGGGGCTCGCCCCCTGGCTCCGGACGGGAGCTCGCCGACGGGCCGGAGCCCTACCTAAAAGAAGTCTATTTGGCAAAAAAAGCGTACCGTTTTTTCTCCTCTATTTTTTGTTTTGCTGAAGGAATTTTTAGGGCGGAGTTTTTTTTTCCCAATATTTATATTTTTTATTTAGCCAGGGGGAGGGATGAGAAAAAAACAATAATAAAAAATATAAATATATGGGAAAAAAAATGAAGGGAAAAGGATTACATCCTTTCCCGACGTACCCCGGTCATAAATGACCGGGGTACTCGCTCCTTTTTATATGCGGCCGCGGGGGAAAAAATTTCCCTCCCGAAAGATTTATATAGCCAAGGGGCGAGCCCAAAAAAAAGGTATATAAATATACTACAGCGAGCTCCCGGGCGAATTTTTTTTTCTGAAAAAAAGGGCTTTGCCCTGTCGGCGAGCTCCAGGGCAAAGCCATGGGGCGAGCCCCAAAACCGTTTTTGTTTTTCTTTCAGAAAAACCGAGAAAAAACATAATGTCGCAAAAAAAAATAATGAGCGAAAAGGTTTTGACCTCTTGGGGAGAGCAGATTAAACCCCGGTCATTGATGGCCGGGATTCTCGTTTTTTTATATAGGGCTTCGGGGCTCCGGCCCGGCGTAGCTTCACCGAAAGAAAAACAAAAATTCGCCCTTATAATGTAAAAGATTTTTTCTCAAAAATTCAATTGGCTTATTCGGAATAAGAATCGCGTTCCAAATAGTCAATTGAATTTTTGCGAAACTACCTTGAAAAAATTTGGGGAATCTTTCAATTGAAATTTTATTTTGATTTAGTTATATTTTTTAATTTTTGATTAGATTCGGTATTAAAGCCAATTAATAATTAAGTTCCGGTCGCAGGACAAGAAAAAAATGAGGAGGAAAAGGGATCCAATCTTTTCCCTTTTTTAGGAAAAAATCTCGCCAAAAATCGAACCGACTAAAAGAGCGGGTATTTTTTTCTCTCCTCCCTCAGTCGGTTTGATTCTTTTTTGGCAAAGGGGGCGCATGCGGCATTTTAATGAGTATTAAATACATATAGGGTGTCGTTTCCCCTGAATTAACGTTTAATTGTCTGGGGCTCGTTCCCTGGCTATATAAATCCTTCGGGAGGAAAAAGGAGCTCGCCGATAATTTTTAAATTTGAAAAAATTATGGGATCTCTTTTCCCCCTCCTCGGTTTTTATACCATAATAAGGCCATGAAAACCGAGGAGGGGAAAAGAAAAAACGAATAATATTCGAATTGAGTAGCAATTCGAAGATCAACGCCCTTTGTGGTTTTTTTTTTCTGGGGCGAAAAACAAAAATAGCTTTTTATTTCTTCTCCCCCTCCGGAGGGAGGGAGATAAAAAGCTCTGCAGGGAGATTTTTTTATATGCCGCCGCGGACACTCAAAAAAGGAACCTATTTGAACCGCGTTTAAACTACAATAAATAAAGAACAGCGGCTCAAATGAAAAAAACCATCGACAATAAAATTTTTGAGGGATCTTTGATTTCTAAAAATTTAATGTGGGTTGGATTCCTGTTCTCTAAAAAAATTGATATCCTTTTGATTTTGGGGCTCGCCCCATGGCGGATTTTTTTTTCCCTGGTTATCGTTTTTTCCGAAGGAAAAAACCTATCGTTTTTATTGGGCGTTTTTATTTATCATTTTTAGTGTTTTTACTTCTCCCCCTCCCGAAGTTTCTCCCCCAATTTCAATGGGCGTCGACCTTCAAATTGCTTCACAATTTGAAGATCATTCGGAACGAATATAGCCCATTGAAATTGGGGGAGAAACAAAAAAGGGAGAGGGATGAGAAAAAAACAATAAATAAAAACGGGGAAAAGCGAGCAGCGCGAGCGGATTTTTATTTATCGTTTTTTTCTCATCCCTCTCCCGAAGTTTTTCCCCCAATTTCAATGGGCGGCGACCTTCAAATTGCTTCACAATTTGAAGATCATTCGTCCCGAATAGCCCATTGAAATTGGGGGAAAAACAAAAAAGGGAGGGGGAGAAGAAAAAACCTCCGAAGGAAAAAACCTCCGAAGGAAAAAACCGGGAAAAAAATTTGTCCTGGAGCTCGCCGACTTTTTTTGGGCTCGCCCTTTGGCTATATAAATCCTTCGGGAGGGAAAAGGAGCTTGCCGACGGGCGAAGCCCTATAAAAATTAAATTTTAATTAATAGAAATATGTTAGCTTTAAAAATTTTTGTTTATATAATAATAATGTTATTTGTATCATTATTCACCTTTGGTTTCTTATCATCAGACCCTTCACGAAACCCTTTTAGAAATTAAAAATCCGCTATTTTTTTTAAATTGGCTTTGCCATAATAAAAAAATTAGGAGCTCGCCGTAATATTTATATACGGGCAAAGCCCTAATTTATGCCGAATTGAAATTTTACAACGTATTACTATTAAAGGAAAAATCCGCCCGCGCTGCTCGCTTTTTCGTTTTTACTTCTCCCCCTCCCGAAGAGGGGAACGGTTTTTCCCCTGTTTTTCTTTCAGAGGTTTTTTTCTCATCCCTCCCCCTGGCGAAATAGGTTTTTTTCTCATCCCTCCCCCTGGCTAAATAGGTTTTTTTCTTATCCCTCCCCCTGGCTAAAGAAAAACGGATCAAAGGAAAAAAAAAAAAAAACCTAATAAAATATTTAACCATTTCAATATATATGAATAATGGGTAAAATCTATTGCTAAAAAGGAACTGAACATTTTAAGTTCCTTTGAATTCATTTATCAATTAAAAATCGTACGGGCAAAAATGTACATTGCCCCTTTACCTTTAATGGGAGAGGGTTTAATTTGGGATTTGGGGCTCGCCCCCGATGGCGAGTTTTTTTTTTCTCGTTTCTGATTTTTTGTTTTTTGGGCTCGCCCCAAAAACAAAAAAGGGAGAGGGATGAAAAAAAAAACGATGTTAAAAGGGCTTCGCCGGGGCAATAATAAAAGACGATAATAAATCCGGAAAACGAGGACCCTGGTCATAAATGACCAGGGTCCTCGTTTTCCGGATTTATTATCGTCTTTTCCGCTCGCTCGAAACGTATTTTTTAGAAAAGAACCTTCTTACCTGTTTTTAGAGCGGAAAAGATGAATTAATTCATCTTTTCCCGACGGACCCTGGTCATTTATGACCAGGGTCCTCGTTTCCAACCTAAAAATGGCATAAATTTTATATATTAATTAAAGGTAAAAAGCCCGGCCCCCTAATTAAAAAAAAAATTTTTGTTCCATGAGGGAACAAAATTTTTTTTTTTAATTAGGGGGCCGGGCTTTTTACCTTTAATTAATATATACGTATGAAGTATGAGAAAAAGAATGAAAAAATACGCTCGCGCTGCTTGCTTTATAAAAAAATAATTAAAAATTATGACTTCACGTAAACCTTCAACTTATATTTACCCAATTTTTACGATTCGATGGTTAGCGGTTCATGCCTTAGCAATTCCAACTGTGTTTTTTT